TGCGCAGTCTGGGTTATCCCATCAAAATCATTATATGTGGATTTTTGGAGCTCTTCTATTGCTATGGCTTTCAATTTGACAAAGACTTCACTCCTATATCTTTTTGCGTATTCTAAACAGTCTAATAAAATAAAGTCCTTTAAAATCAAGCCACTCCCCATCATGCCGTCGGCCGTCTCTGTAGCTTTTTTTATAGCTACATTAAACAGTGAATCCTTTTCTTTAAAGTTAGTGCCAAGAAATCGCAGCGCATTCCTCCCATCAGCCAAAAAAGTATTCATAACCTTCTCATTAATTTGATTAGGATTTTTGATGTGGTGATATTGACAGCTAGTAATCAAGCCATCGATTAATATCGCCCGACGTTTCTGTTCCGATAGCGTACAATCACTAAGGCGACTCTCTCGACGTAAAGTAGTTTGTTGTACAATAGACTCTGTTGAACTATTATTATCGCAAGCCTCACCACTTTGGTCTAAACTTTTCTTTTTAAATATTGCAGAGTGAGTTTTTTCTGCTGCTCCCGCAAGATCAACCTGATAATCTACAGCTCTGATTGTAGTTTTTGTTTTTTTTTATTTGTAGATGACAAGTCCGCTTGAATCTTGTGTCCAAGAGATGTTCCAGAAATGAAAGAGGGTTTAGACGCTTCAAGTATTGGATTATTTGTAGGGTTTGAGCTTGAAAGAGTTGAAGGAACTGGGCGACTTAAACTAGAAACTCTATCTGCGACTATTGTAACCGCAATAGACGACGACAGGGTCATAAAACCAGACGGTGTAGGACTAGATTGAGAAACAGCGTAATTGCAAAGAGAAAATATAGCCAAAACAAATGTTGAGAACATACCATAAACAATAAAGTTCCCTAAACTAAGAAAAATAGACTCTTCAGTTGTCGATTGGCTTTCTTTTTCAGATTGGCTTTCGAAAAGGTAAACGTCATCAACTTGAATTGATGGCTCTATATCTTGAATTGTATATTTTATATCTAAAATTTCCATATATGATTATTTAATTAGGGTAGTTTTGAAAAGAGCTTAGTGTTATCTTATAGTAAAACTGATAAAATAGATCGTGTCAACCCCGCTTGAAATTAAATAGAGTTAACGGAATCATTAAAAATTAAAGACTAAGTTTATAAAACAAAAGAGTCCTGGGATATTAGACTGCCTCAATAGCAATTGGCCACATAAAACAAAAAAGCCATACATGCTACAACTACTTTTAATAATTCGCTTTTTTCATTTTTATTATTTTTAGATGGAATATTTTCTGTAAGATCAATGTTTTCGAGAAAATCAATTTTTTCATGAATTAAAGTCATAGACTAATTCTGTATTGTTAACAATATTTAATATGTGAAATGTTATCATTTTTTATTTATTATTAATTAAAACACATATTAAATAAAAGGTTCCGTTTTTTTTGACATTATAAAACGAAAAAACATTTGTTTACTTTGTTGAAAATTTTCAAATTATTTAAGAAAACGATGCAGGATCTTTCATATAAAGAAAAAACAATTAAGGCTTTTTTACTTTTGATAGGCCGATAAACAAGTTTTTTATATAGAATCTTGTTAATATTTTAGTAGCAAAAAGTAAAATCGGTGATTTTTCTTTAGTAAAAAAGTAAAAAGTAATATAATAACTATTATTAATAAAAAAATATAAATAATGAATTTCTTTACAATTTGGATAATCAACCTTACTGCAACCAATACAAACACCCAAATCAAAACTATTATTCGAAAAAATAAACATCGCATTCGAAAAAAAAACACAAATTGTTCATCGAATATACTTTTGAACACTGAAATAATGAAATATTCAAATCTAACAGTTCAAAAAGCAAAGAAAACAGCTTTTCAACTCTCCAATTATTTAACATTCAACAAAATGTTTGGAAGTGTACGAGCTCAAATGCTTCAACAACCAAGCACAAGAATTTTTGAATACGCTTTGAAAGCTAAATTCCCTGTCTCACAAGAATCGACTAGCTTAATATATCCTTGTGCTCAGATGTATTCAATTATAAAACAAGAAACATGGGCAACATACAAGGGAAAAAATAATATTAATCGAATATCTTCTATTCTTCTAGGGATAAGTGGACTTATTGCTGTATTAAGTGTTTGGCCTTTTTTTAAAATCCATTATTTAAATCATCATTTTGTGCCTGAAACATTCATTACCAGAAAAAAAAATATTTTCTATCAATTCGACAGACAAATAGAAAATGTATGGGACGGACGATTTGCTTTTTCACTCTATAAAAAAGCAAAAAATTACTCAACTTTACTCAATCTATTTTCTATAGCAAGCATAGAAAAAAGTATTTATTCTAATTTACTTACTAGTGTATCAATAAATACTATTTCCCAAGAAAATCGTGATATTTATATAACGAACAAAAAAGAATTAAAAAATTATATAAAAATTTCAAAACAATTTTTATATAATTATCAATTAAAAAAGAAAGTAAAACAAATAAAGTTACAACTTATAAATTTCTTTTTTAGTAATTATTGGGATCCATTATTAAACAACGATGTGCCTTTTAATATAGAACCAATAATATCTTTGAATCAAAAATTGACTCAACAAATTCTAATAATAGTAAAACTTCTTTTTTACATAATAGGAAGTATCATTATTAAGCTTGAAACCTTTATAATAAAAAAAGAGAATATTTTTACACAAATTTTACTTGTAAGAATTTACTTTTTAGTACAATTTCTTTCTTATACTTTAAACAAATTAATTCGACCATACAATCTACGGATACAAACTGTTTTACTAAGCTGGAAAAATCAATTTCAACAATTACAAAAAACAATTGATTTTACTTTTGTAAATGTTTTTTCTAGTCCTAATCAAATCAAAAAAGGAATATTTAAAACTCATATTTGGAAAATAAAAGTAATTAAAAAGAATATAAAGTTTAAAGAACAAATTGAAGATATTTTATATATTTTGAAACATAGCATTTTTATCTATTTAGCCAAAATTCACCTCATTTTCGTTCGGATAAAAAAAGCCAAAATCTTCAAAAACGGAGGGACTAAACAATTGAGAATTCCTTTTCATTTTCATTTCGGTTTAGAATACGTTAAAAGAAAAATTGACGCAAGTGCATTTTTACAAAATGGGAAAAGAATAGCATTTTTGATAAATCAAAACAAAAATAAACAAATAGCTTTGTATATAAAACGTTTTTTTGAAGACGAAAAAGAGATACATTTTTCAATAAAACTTAACAAAGAATTCTCTTATTTTTAAAGTAGATTTTGTAGTTTATAATAATTTTTTTAACTTTTCAAAAACGAAAATGAAAGTCAAATATTTTCAATAAAACATATTGACTTTTTTATAATAATTCATTTCTAATTTTCATTCATCATAAAAAGAACAAAGTTGAAAGACAACACATCCTAGTATATAAAACGAATGAATAAAGAGAGAACAAATAGTTGTTCTCTCTGTACTGTAGAAAAAGAAAAATGAAATAAATAAAAAGGAATACAAGCAGTTTATATCTTTATTTTTACAGACAATAAAAGTGGTTTTTTTAGGCAGGTGGAGAGAGTTCAAGTAGCGCACAAAAATACTATCAATTTTATTGTGTATTTCAAAAAAATATGAAAAAACTTTGCTATAAACTTGAGGTATTCTGTAGAAGGCTTTTCTTTTTATAAAATCCATGTCAAAGCTTGGACCTAGAATACTTTTTTTATTTGCTAAGCGAATTCTGAGCTTTTCAGATGCCTCGCGCTTCTTTTCTTCAAAAACACGCTCCCTCTGTTTTTCACAATAAGGTAATTCTGGCTTGGACATGATCCAAAATCATTTACATATCTGGGGTCAGATAGTCAGTATTGCACTTTATTGAAAGTTGAATATTTTTCGGCAAAGTTCGTGCTTAACAGAATATCTGAAGCAACGAAATTTTCATAAAAAGTATTTACCAGTTGTTCATCAATAACTGTGAACTTGTTCCTATCTCCATACCGACAGAATGGCTCCAATCCGTCTATTAGAATTAGTATCTCTTGCTTTGGCATGAGTTTACAGTCACAAAGTTGTTCCCAATACAATGACAGCGACCATATAGTCTTAGAATTTGTTAACTCCCTAACTAAACGAAAATCATCGCTGTCACTCAGATTCTCTTTTTTGAAGAAACTCATATTTTTATTTTGATTATGTCTTCAAAACAATAGAACACTTTTTTTGTCTTTTTTTTGCTTTGTGAACTAAAGCAAGGGTCCATTAGTAGCATAGCGCATTGCTAATTTTGAAGCAATAGCAAGCCTTATAAGAAAAAGGAATAAAACGGCAAGCTTTTCAGTACGTTTTGCACGACGACGGTCCCTTAAATGTAGGCGAGCCTTTTTGCCTGTAAAAGCTTGATACTTTTGATTATACGTAGGTTCATTTGGGTGTAATGAATCAAAATAATCGATTAAATTCTCGTTTTCAATAACCGCCAAAGCCTTTTTTAATGCTTGTTCTGCAAGCTTTTTCGAATGATCATCAAAAACATCATGAAGCATATCCGTGAAAGGATCGTTAAAATATTTTTCAAAAATAGATTCAATCTGATATACTTTTTTTGCAAAATATTCGTCCGCTTTACTGTAAATCAGTACTGTTTAAAAGAAGGAGTGGTCACATGCAACGTCCGTTGTAAAGGTCTGGATAACGAAATGAATGTCATAGGCCAAGAATTCTTTTAGTTTTTGAAGAGCCTTTTTCTTTTTTATCATAAAGAATCTATATCGTTGCCAGGGAATGCTCGAAGATATACCAAAGTGTGTTGGGCCAGAGAACTTTCCTATTACGTGTTTTACGCTTTGTTTTGTTTGAAAAAAAAGAGAATTATTTCTATCAAATTCGGTTTTAAGCCAGATCTCCGCAGCAATGGAGTTGTTTCTAATTCGATCTACCAACTTTTTTTTGAATTGAGTTGAACTATTAACAAATTTAAACACGCCGCACGTCCCTTCTAAGAAATCTTCTACCAGCAGTATGTCCTCTGCATATGTGAATTCCGAATCGTTAACGCGATCATGCCACCGTTCAGGCAAATCCCTTACGACATCCTCGTTTGTAATGTTTTCATAATGTTTGCTCTTATGTAGAGGAGTTGGCTCAACGACGTTTATGACTGCATCTATAGTTTTACCCGCTAAGGTTGTAATATCACCTTGCCAATCGATTAATTTTGTGGGATCCATTCCCTCAGCGATGATAAGGGTTTTTTTAGATGAAAAGCCGTTTTCGATTTTAGACTTATATCCCGAGTATATTGGCGACATAAAAAACGAGTGAGCCGATGTAAGCATTAACGTTTTTGAAAAGGCTGGGCTGGCAAGAGGTGACGAACATTTCGTTATACAAGAAGCATTCATATGAAACCCAGCAGAAGCAGAAATAGTCATAAATGGAGGTGATTCAGTCTTAGGATTATGAAGAGGCCTATGTGACAAAGAATACCCACAAAGAATCAAATATACGCAACTACCCCACAAGATCCCGGGAATTACAATACAAATCCAATCTTGGACAGTCAAAGTACTTTTTTTATTAGGTCGGGAATTGAAAAAAAAAACAAAATAAAATTAGAAAGTATCCTTTTCGATTGAAGATAACGAATTCATGATTTAAACTTTTAAATTTTTAAAACCTCTCATGCATGAGAAAAAAATACAATCATATATAGTATAACACATGAAAATAAAGTTGTCAAAATAGGTTTTTGATGTATGGAGATTAGTTAGTTAGAACATCTTTCTTTTAGCTTTTCAACTAAAAGATAAAAGAAAGTTTTACAAGTAGCGTAACGAATAGCTCGGAGGGTTAAATTTAAAAGAAAGGCAAGCCTTTCCTTTTTTTGAATACTTAGACTTCTTCAACTTCGTCCAAGCTGTAATTCTCTCCTCTTATATATGTGAAAGTGGGATATGCGACAAGTTCTTGAATTTTACTAACTTGAATATCTACATATTCAGTTTTTACTTGTTTCTGGTATCGTAAAGATTTTCCAGATTGGACAAATAAGGGAGATGATTGAAGAAGCAAACTTTTAGTATAATTTCGAGTGTGAGCAGGCAACGAAGAAGGTAGGGAATTGGAATTACATTGCTTTACTGAAGATAAAGACCTAGGGAAAACTACAAAAGTTACAAAGTGATATGATGCCCACGGATTGGAAGGAGCTGTCCTGCATAAGAAAGTCAAAGATATTGATATCTAAATACTCATCCAAACCGTAGGTAGAACCTTCGAAATCCGAGGTTGATCTGTTGAGTTATTTTTTTCGTCAAGTGGAGACGAAAACGTAGACTCAAATTGAGTATTCGATGTTTCCTCTGGAGGTATAGATACCATAGTTTTTAAAGAATAAGATAGCAAAGACTTGTAAATAGTCATCTGAAGCAAGCCCGTACACATCTATTATCGCACATCTTAAGCGTTAATTCACCATAACTGGTGTGATTGGGATGTACGCTACCAAGATTGTATGGTATGCTATGGTAACTTATTTGAACAGCTTGGTCGTACTTGTGCATTTAAGGCATTTCAGGTGGCAATCCAGTAATAGCCTCATAGTTTGTTTCATACGGAAGTTGCCCCGAAGTATTAAAATTATAGTACTTGATCAAATGGTGTTCTTTAATCAATGCAATAGCCACGGTTTATGCTTATTTTGCTAGCATACGTGAATATGTGTCATTGCTAATTTTTTTTATTATAAAATTAATACTTTCTTTAACACAAAATACTATAAATGTCAACCAAGATATTGTTCATTTAATTTTAAAGTTAAATGAACAATTAAAAATTAAAGACTTTTTAATTAAAGACTAAGTTCGTAAAAGAAAGGAGTAATATAGTCTTTGCGTAAAGGCCAACCAATCCAATTTTCAGGCATAAGAATTCGTTGAAGATGGGGGTGTCCTTCATAAAAAATACCAAACATATCATATGATTCTCTTTCTTGAAAATCAGCAGATTTCCAAAGCCAAAAAAGAGAAGGAACTCTAGGATCATCTCGAGGGACTAATACCTTAATACAAACTTCTTCAGGTTGATCTGCATAATCCACCATACGAGTAAGATAGCAAAGACTTGCAAGAAATCCACCTGGAGAAACATCATAAGCACATTGACAACGAAGATAGTTAAATCCATAAGCGTAAAGAGCGAGAGCTACAGCCGAAAGATTGTTGGATCTTACCTCTAAAACTTCAACTCCTTGATAATCATAGCCCAGAGATCGATTCTCCAATTTTTTTGTTGCTAACCAAGAAGATATTCGCCCTCCAATAGAAGAAGTCGTTAAAGAAGTATTAGTAAATAAAGATTGCGAAGAACTGGCTTGAGAACAAAAAAGATTTTGTTTTTGCTCATTGACAACCCTTCTCGAAAAAAACGTTGAACCGAAATAATGAAAATTGAGTTGATTTATAAATGGTAATTCAACAAAAGCCCGCTGGGCTTTATGATTGAAAACTTTTAACGAATTATTCCATAGGCACTGTTTATGAAGCAAACCATAAGATAAAGAAGAAAGAGCCATCGGAACGGTTTTAGAAGTTTTTAATTTTTTTAGAACAGGAAAAGTATGTTTTTCTGATTCAGGAAATTGAGTGAGTGGATGAAAAGAACGAGGAGGAATTCTTCGAGTCTCTGACTGAAGATAAACTCCACTATGAACAGGTAATAGAGAATTGAAAAAATGACGAGTAGTGTGATACCGATGTTGTTGTAGAAAAGAGTTTTTTTGTTTTAAACTCTCTTGAGCAACTTTTTTGCGAAGTCGGACAATTGCATCAATAATTGCTTCGGGCTTGGGTGGACACCCTGGCAAATAAACATCTACTGGTATCAACTTATCAACACCCCGCACTGTACTATACGAATCAGTACTAAACATTCCACCCGTTATTGTGCATGCGCCCATAGCAATTACATACTTAGGTTCGGGCATTTGTTCATAAAGCCTTACTAAAGAAGGGGCCATCTTCATTGTAACAGTCCCTGCAGTAAGAATCAAATCAGCTTGACGAGGGCTAGAACGAGGTACAAGACCATATCGGTCAAAGTCAAATCTAGATCCAATTAAAGAAGCAAACTCAATAAAACAACAGCTTGTGCCATACAGCAAAGGCCACAAACTTGATAAACGAGCCCAATTTGAATAAAAAAGCTACGGTATAGTATAGTTTTTTTCCAAGCTGTGCAAGCATCTTATAACGCACACAGCTTTGTACCTGTAAGATTTGCTTTTTTGTTTTATTTATGAAATTTATTTCTTTTTTTTTTAAGCAAAAAGTTAACAAGCTACTGCCGGTTTCATTTGTTAAGAAAATAGGCAACCTTTCTTGTTTTGCTATAAACAAGTATAGTCGATCAACTGCAAAATTGTTTGGACTACCTAGCACTATTCTTTTTATAAATATCTTACTTGCTAAATTATTTGTAAACTTAGTTATGCTTACAATTTTGGCATTTTAACGCATGATGTTTCGATACATTAAGTTTAGCAACGATAAAAAGGTACTTTATATAAATCAAAATTACCTTATTATAAATTTTTAATATTTATAAGAGTAGAAAAAAGAATTTTTGCTTGAAAAAGACCCCTTTATAAATAATATTATTGGCTATATGATAAACCAAAACAATTATATTTTTTTCGCATGCTATGTTTCTTTCCTTTTCTAAAAGGACAAGGAAGCGAAAAAACTTGTAAGTTTTTTATTTTTTTATTAATTTTGCCTCAATCGACCCGCATAACATCGTTAAAAGTACTCACTAATACATGAGCTGACGGTGAAGACGATTGTTCTAAAAATCCTACAGGATTTGAGATCTTCTCTATTTCTTGAGGCAAAGGAATTACAGCCATTCAAGGGCTCCTTTTCTCCATGCATATACAAGTCCAATAAGCAAAATAAATAAAAACAGACACACTTCTAAAAGTGCGAGCGCTCCAACCCGATCAAAAACAACTGCCCAAGGATATAAAAACATAGTTTCAACATCGAAAATAACAAAAACAAGAGCATACATATAATATCGTACGCTAAACTGGATCCAAGCCTCTCCCACAGGCTCGATTCCCGACTCATAAGTAGTACGCTTTTCAGCACCTTGAGTTCGTGGAGCAAAAAACCAAGAAATTGCAACAGCTCCAGGGGGCACCAAACAAAGAAGACCAAGAAATGCTACAAAAGGACCGTGAATAGGAAAATGATTCATAAAGTTTAAAAAAAAAGTATTTTATCGTCCGTATTTTAATTAACTTATTCATTTTAATGCATGAATAATATTTATTCAAAGTATTTATAAATTATAACTACTTTGCTATATAAATAAAAGTTTAAACCTTTAAAACAAAAAAGTACGTAATATAAAAATACAAATATTAAGTAGTTTTAAAATATACAAATATATCAATTAAAATATAAGAAAAAGACTTTTTTTTGTAAAATTATAATTATATTGGGTTGCCCGGGGCTCGAACCCGGAACCGTTCGGACTAAAAGAGCAACCTTCTCTCTATTAAAGGCAGGTTCTCTTTTTACCAATCGTGCAAGCAATTTTAAAAGCACACGGCTGGTCTAGTGTGCAAAAAAATAGATCATTATTCAATTTTTCATTACACACCCGACAATCCTTTTTTAGTATTTACATTATTATTAAGAAGAAATACATAATGAGGATTGCTCATCTATCTTTCAAAAACAAAAGGTAAAGCTTATTGGTAGCTATATATCCAACGATAAGACTTAAAGAAAAGGGTAAGATTTTGTCGAAATAACGAGAATAATTCAAATTTCGTTTCAAGTTTATAAAAAAGTTCATTTTTTTTAACAAAGGCAAAGACTTTTAACCATCTTCTACCACAAAGAACTTTTACTTCTGAACGAAATTTAGAAGTTCATTTTTATTTATGCAAATTTTTAATAGTTTTTTAGACTTTTAACTGAATAAATCTCCCTAAGCTTGCTTTTGAAAATTGTTACTAAACGGCATGCTGTTGTCCCTTTTCGATAATAAAAAGGTAAGCCGTAAGTTTATACAATTTAGAATCGATCTAAATTGAAGTGGATAAGAACCCCATTTAACTTTTAAAAGCCGATTACTCTACCATTGAGTTAGCAACCCTTTTTAAAAATATAAAAGCAATTATACTCAACAAATATTTTAGTACAAGAAATCTTTTTGTCAAGTTAGCTAGGCTTGGTTGAAATATTTATAAAATCTATAATATTCGTTTCTATTACATAACATAAATAATATCTATAGCAACGAAAATTATTAAACAATTTTTTTGATTATTTTTTTATAATTGAAAGCATTATAATGCTTAAAAATATAATTTGAAACGAGTTATAAAAACTATGAAAAAAATGAAAAACGCGCCAGTTCAATATAAGAAAACGTTTGTCGGATTTTTTCACGTTTAAAATAAAAAGAAAGTAACCGTCGTTGCAAACTTACAGGAAGGCAAACAAAATTTCGTGTACAAAATTTGAATTCAAGGTTTTTGCAAAGCGCCGTTAAATAACAAGCTTCTGCATGAGCAAGTTCAGCAAGCTGACACAACATTTGATCTGCTTTTGGGTTAAAATAGCCCCGCAAATATGGTAAAATTCGCCTTCGTGTTCTGCCTCTATGCCATTCATATCGTTGATTACTAGGGTCAAGAGTTATACAAAAGTGTTCTTTCTTACAAATCGCACTAGATTGTGATCGAGTTATAGTGAGCATTGGGCGAGAAAGAAATACTCCAAAAGCAAGTTTCCTTTGCCAAGAAAGAGATGAAAGGCCTCTTTGACTACTTCCTCTGAATATAGTATAAAGCAAAGTTTCAGCACGATCACTAGCCGTATGACCTGTAAGAATTTGCGAATAATTATGAGCTCTTCCAATCCGAGCAAAAGACTCATATCGCCAAGAACGGGCCTTAGCCTCATTCATTACTCGTCGCGGAGTAATACTTTGATAATACTTTATTTGACTGTACCAAGCCAATTGATTGATTTTAGAACAAGATTTAGATTTAAGATCAAACCAAGCATGATCACAAGAAACGATTGCTACGTTCCATTTCCAAAAGGGACAAAGAATCCTAATTGCTTGGAAAAGACAAGCCGAATCTTGTCCTCCTGAAACAGCAATAAGAATCGCTTGACTTTCGATTGCTAAGCCACGTTCAACAAGTGCTTGATTTAGTTTTTGAACGAAAAAAATCCATTTCATCATTTAATTACAAACTCCTTACTAATTTTCAATAAATCTGTTGACTAAATACATAAAACGATTAAAATATAAAAATACAAGCCGAGATAGCTCAGATGGTAGAGCATGGGACTGAAAATCCCCGTGTCACCAGTTCAATCCTGGTTCTCGGCACATTAACAAAATGTGTTGCAATTAGAAGATATTTCTAGGTTATAAATCTTAAGATTTATAAAAATATAAATTAGGCTAATTATTTCGTAACAAATTGAATCTTTTTCATTATTATCTTTATAACCATTTTGTAAATATGAATCTATATTTTACTGTTGTTTTATAGAAATGATTCAACCCAATTTTTGTGATTTTAGAATTGTTTTTTTATTACAGTTTCTAAAACTGTTAACGTAATTCACTTGATTTTTAAACAGATCTAATTGGAAGAGTCGAATTTCAAAAAGGCATAATTCTAATGATTACTAATTTTCAAACTAAACAATCTATTAAGTTACATAATATATAATCTGACTCTCAACATATAATTCAGATACACAATTTAAAAAATTTAAAATCTTTAATTCTAAAAACTGATTAGTGTTCACATTACTATTGACAAAACATATATTATGCGCTACTATATATATTAGAAATACAGATTACAGCCCCCATCGTCTAGAGGCCTAGGACATCTCCCTTTCACGGAGGCGACGGGGATTCGAATTCCCCTGGGGGTAAGCAAAATTATATTGTATTGCTAATAAAACTACGAAAGAACGTAATATATAGGGTCGATGCCCGAGTGGCTAAAGGGAGTGGACTGTAAATCCATTGGCTTGTGCCTACGCTGGTTCAAATCCAGCTCGGCCCATCACATATATTGTGAAATTAAAAGCATAAATCATTGCTTTATATTTTTTTAAAGTCGATTTTTATTGGGGGCATGGCGGAATAGGCAGACGCAGTGGACTTAAAATCCACTGGCCCTTTGGGCCATGAGGGTTCAAATCCCTCTGCCCCTAAATTATTTACTAAAAAAGGTAAAAACATCTTTTACAAGTAAAGGTGTATACTTTCAATTGCTCCTTTATTTTTTAGTATTTGGAGGAAAATTCAAATGCCCACTCTATTTGTTTATTTTGGCTTACTTTTTGGTGTTTTAGGATTTGCTCTAATACTGCTACTTGGGCTTAGTAAAATCCAATTAATTTAAATATTTCAAAAAGATACAAAGTTAAGTCTTTTTGCAACATGTAAAAAAAAGATTAAAAAGACTTTTATCTTCATTTTATAATTGATATAAAAAAATGGTTGAACCTCTGCTATCTGGAATTGTGCTTGGGTTAATTCCCATAACTCTTGCTGGGCTTTTCATGACTGCTTACTTGCAATATCGCCGTGGAGACCAGCTAGAACTTTAACGGTTTCCATAAAACAAGCCCCTTTTCAAAAAAGGGGTGTTTGAAATCAATTAAAAATAAAAGGAGTACAATCAAAATTTAAGAATTCAATAAAAAATCACATGAATCTATATATTTATGTAAATGAGACAATTGACCTTCAGACTCTTACCAAGTACAATCTTTTTTGCCCCTTTTTTAATTTCTAAGGGGCAAGGAAGGATGGCCGAGTGGTCGATGGCGTAGCATTGGAAATGCTATGTAGGTTTTGGCCTACCGAGGGTTCGAATCCCTCTTCTTCCTAATATTAATAACTTTAATGGTTTTTTAAACAGTTTTAAAAATTGAAATGAAATGACTTCTGACAATTATAACTTCCGGGCATAGTATTCTACAACCAACAGTTCGTTTATAGGAAAGCCTACTGCCTCACGTTCAGGCAAATGACGGACACTACCCGTAGCTCGTGGAGACTCAATATTCAGATGATTTGGCAAACGAGAAATATTTGTCATTGGAAGATTTTCTAAAAGAGAGCGAGTTGAAGCTCGATCAATTCGCACTGCAATACGATCTTCCGGTTTACATCTATAGCTAGGAATATTGACTCTATGATTATTCACTAAAATATGTCCATGACTTACTAATTGTCTAGCTGCTGGGATAGTTGGAGTAATACCTAAGCGAAATACAAGATTGTCTAAACGCATTTCAAGAAGCTGTAGCAAAGCTTGACCTGTTCCATCTTTCGATTTTCTAGCAAGCTTGACATAAGTTAAAAGTTGTCTCTCAGTTACACCGTAATGATATCGTAATTTTTGCTTTTCTTTAAGCCTTGCTTGATAAGGTTTTTCTTTTTTTTGACTCTGAATTTTTGCAGAAAGTTCAACAGTTCTACCAGGAAGATGTCGAATTCGAGGTTTTTTAGAGGTAAGACCTGGTACTGGTAAATCAGATTCCTCTTTTTTTGATGTAAGGCGACGTACAATACGAAGGCGCGGACCACAATAACGTGACATACAATGAAGCTTTCAAAAAATGGGAGAAGTAAAACAATAGTTATTTTTGAAACGTAGTCTAAAAAAAAAAATAAAATCTTATATAGAGAAAAAAGTATCTAAAAGGCTTTTGCTTTTTTAACCATCCTTCCTTACAAGCAAATATCAAATGAAATTTGAAATCTTAGACAAAGATTCAAAAGATTTTTGCCTTTTGGTTTCACCGTTCCTATGATACTGGTATAATTTGGCAGGCTCTCTCTAGATACCAGAGTTTTAAAGAAACAAATATGAAAAGACACAATGAAATGAGTGTATGTCATTTCAACTACTGTAACTCCGATATTCAAAGCTTTTAAAACGCAAGCGCTATAACGGTAATGGAGTTTTATTACAAGAGTTTGCTATGTAGCTAGCCTATCAGTTCAAACTTTATTTAAAAAAATCTTTCTCCATAATTTTTCTCTCTGCTTTGATACTCTCAAGAGAATAATAATTGATTTTGCGTGAAGCAAATGGATTTTCACCAATCTATATCATAAGTTTTACCTTTTTTTTTTAAAAAAGGATAGGAAAAAATCCTCTTCGAGCCACACATGAATACACCCGAGTACATACTCCTCTTCTTTGAGGACAAGCTCGTAAAGCAGGAGACTTAGTCTTTGATACTACGCGTTCCCTGGAACCACGTGTCAACTGATGAATTGTGGGCATTTTTTCAACCTACTTCAAAAAGTGCCAATAAATTGTGACTATAAATTTCAAACTTTTTTAACTCTCGGCCCAGGGTACTGATTCCATACTCGCTACTACTTGATCTACAACACCATATTCTTTAGCTTCTTCTGCCGACATAAAGGAATCTCTTTCTAAATCTTCGGAAATTAAATTGCGAGGTTGCCCAGTGCGAATTGAATAAATTCGAGTAATTTCATCACGAATTCGAAGAACCTCATTTGCTTCCATCAAAAATTCTCCCGCTTGTCCATCATAATAAGCACTTGACGGTTGATGAATCATAACTCGAGCATGAGGCATTGCAATACGTTTGCCAAACTCTCCCCCCGAAAGAACAAATGATCCCATAGACATAGCCATCCCCATGCAAATAGTAGTAACATCGGGTTGAACATAGTCCATAGTATCAAAAACAGCAAGACCAGCTAAGACTGATCCACCGGGAGAATTTATATACATAAACATTTCCCGTTTCTCATCTTCTGCATTTAAATAAACCATAATTCCAACAAGCTAATAGCAAGTCATTTTTTTAAAACAAAAATTGGACATACTTTTAAAACCAAAGCATGCATATTAAAACGCACTTGGCTTCCCGCCCAAAAAAGATTTTTCATTTTTCTCTTTCGGGTTGTCTATTGTTACAAAAACAAAGCATAGTTACTGCTTTCAATCTTGAGTGAAAGGCTCGTTTAAAATTATCGATTGTTTCAGACTCAGTTTAACGTCTGCTTAATTTTATTTTTTTAATAGGATTGCTACACGTCTTTGATGAAAATAAATCTTTTCAATTTTCTTTTTTACTGTAGTGAGCTTTATTCTTTTTGTTTTTCAATCAGTAGAACAAAAAATGGCTCAAATTTTTCAAAATAGACTCATCAAAATCACCAACAGTAGGTTGTTTTTATTTTTATTTTTTGCATATTTGGTGAATGAAAAAAGACGATTTAGTATCGCTTAAAATAGCATGCTTTAAGTTGCTGGGTTTTTACCAACAAGTTGCTATTAAGCTTGTGCAATAAAGTAAAAAAATTTTATTATCACACTATCAAAAGTTGTAGCTAATTCGCGAGATTGCAGATTTCATCATTGACAGCTTGTGCAAGAAAAAGAATTCTTTCTCTATATAGTAAGTTATAAATATCTACATAACTTGTATCTTCTTCACCAGGTAGACGATAAGGAACTTTTGGAACACCAATAGGCATAAGCAGAAAAACAATACTTTTGATATCAATGCATACGTTTTTTATTAGTATAAAAAAAAACAAAGAATGCTATGGCAACTTATAGTATAAGCTATAAAAATAATTCTATATTTCTTTGCACTTATTTCATTTGAAAAGAATAAAGTGTAGTTTACTGTTAAATATTAATGAAATGTTATACTAACTAGGCCTTATATGCTCTTATTCGAGAAAAAAGGCAAAAAAGACTGCGATCATATAAAAAATGACTAACAAAGCAAAAAATTTCTTGATTCAATAAGGAGTTTTCCTATGGGATTGCCTTGGTATCGTGTTCATACTGTAGTCTTAAATGACCCAGGCCGCTTAATTGCAGTTCATCTAATGCATACTGCTTTAGTTTCTGGCTGGGCAGGATCAATGGCTTTATACGAACTTGCTGTATTTGATCCTTCTGATCCAGTTCTTGACCCTATGTGGCGGCAAGGAATGTTTGTTATTCCTTTTATGACTCGTTTAGGTGTAACAAAATCCTGGGGAGGCTGGAGTATTAGTGGACAAACAGTTACAAATGCAGGACTTTGGAGCTACGAAGGAGTTGCCGGAGTCCATATTGTTTTATCTGGACTCCTTTTTTTAGCAGCCATTTGGCACTGGGTATATTGGGACTTAGATCTATTTAGAGACGATCGTACAAGACAACCATCTCTAGATTTACCTAAGATCTTTGGTATTCATCTGTTTTTATCAGGTGTTCTTTGTTTTGCTTTTGGAGCCTTTCATGTAACAGGACTTTTTGGCCCTGGTATCTGGGTATCTGATCCATATGGTTTAACTGGGCGAGTCCAGCCTGTGGCTCCAGCATGGGGAGCAGAAGGTTTTGACCCGTTTAATCCAGGTGGTATTGCCTCCCATCATATTGCTGCGGGCATCCTTGGAATTTTAGCAGGCCTCTTTCATTTAAGCGTTCGCCCACCTCAACGTCTATTTCGTGCTCTTCGAATGGGAAACGTTGAAACAGTTTTGTCTAGCAGTATTGCCGCTGTTTTTTTTGCTGCGTTTGTGGTAGCTGGTACGATGTGGTATGGATCCGCAGCAACACCCATTGAACTTTTTGGCCCTACTCGTTATCAATGGGACCAAGGTTATTTTCAACAAGAAATAGAAAGACGTATTGAAGCACAAGTTGCACAAGGAGTTCCTATATCTAAGGCCTGGTCTAACATCCCAGCGAAACTTGCCTTCTATGACTATATTGGAAATAACCCAGCGAAAGGCGGCTTATTCCGAGCAGGAGCTATGGATAGCGGAGACGGAATTGCTGTTGGTTGGTTAGGTCATGCAAGCTTTCAAGACAAAGAAGGACACGAACTTTTTGTTCGACGTATGCCTACTTTTTTTGAAACTTTTCCAGTGGTCCTTGCGGATGAAGATGGAGTTGTTCGGGCTGATGTTCCCTTCCGACGTGCTGAATCAAAATATAGCGTTGAGCAAGTAGGCGTAACTGTCCAATTCTATGGCGGTGAGCTAGATGGAGTGCGTTTTACAGACCCTGCCACTGTTAAGAAATATGCAAGACGAGCTCAATTAGGAGAAATTTTTGAGTTTGATCGTGCTACGCTAAAGTCTGATGGTGTATTTCGTAGCAGCCCACGTGGATGGTTTAGTTTCGGCCATGCAACTTTTGCTTTGCTCTTTTTCTTTGGTCATATTTGGCATGGAGCTCGGACCTTGTTCCGAGATGTGTTCGCTGGTATTGACCCCGACCTCGGTGATCAAATCGAGTTTGGCGTGTTCCAAAAACTAGGTGATCCTACCACTCGTAGACAAGCCGTTTAAGCTAAACTCCCCTCTAATTTGAAAAAAGAGGGGTTACACAACTCATTCAAACATATGGAAGCTCTAGTATATACATTTCTCCTCGTAGGTACTCTTGGTATTATATTTTTTGCTATCTTTTTTCGAGAGCCACCAAGGATCACTAGCAATAAGAAATAACAAGGACCCTATGTAGGGTCCTTAGAACAAGTGAGGTATTTAGTCTTCGTGCTCCTCAAAGGGGTCCCTTAGCTCCTTTGATGGCTGTCCAAAAGCAGTATAAAGAGCATAACCAGTTATACCTACTAAGAAACAAGAAAGAAAGATTGTGATCAGGGTGGCGGGTTCCATATAAAAATAGCTCCTCCTGAAGGGCATATTCTATCATAATACGAAAAGCCAATTAGATCTACGTTAAGCCCCTTCTTATACATATATGGCTACTAAAACTCTTGACCAAGATCCTAACAAACAGCGACCTGGTGCCGCAGTAAGCAGCGTGCTTAAGCCTTTGAATGCAGAATATGGAAAAGTTGCTCCAGGGTGGGGAACCACTGTCTTAATGGGAGTATTCATGGCCCTATTTGCTGTTTTCTTGGTAATTATTTTAGAACTTTATAACGCTTCCGTGTTACTCGATGGAATTCCTGTAAGCTGGCAGAGTGTGCAAAGCTAACATAGCCAACTTCCGTTAAAAAGATATTTTTGTAGCCCAATAACTATAACTTTGGGTTACAAAAATATCCAAAGTCTCTTCTTTAAAAGCTTATTATTTTAAAGGTTCCCTGAAAGATTTCTAAACTTATAAGTTCAATGTTAGGACGCTCAATCGTGTAATTTTTTATTGATTGCATCCTACTTTATGGGTGTGCTTGTGATTATCTATTACAATTTTTATACTATAACTCTTTAGAAGTTATACCGAGTGGTATGATTTGACAGCTAATAGAGCGAATAAAATTGGACTTATGAGACAATTCAAATAAATAGGTAGATTAGGCAAAATGTTTTTAACGAAAATCTTCTTTACGCACATCGGAGAAAAATCAATTCATTGAAACAGAAGTTTTACCAAATCGCATTAGTCCGAGAAAAATAGTGAAAAGATAATTATTTCTCTAGAAACTTAATCGTAATCAATATTAAAAACTTATATGATTCAATCTAATTGAAAAAACTAGGGATAGAAGGGAAAAATGAATAAAAGATTAAACTTTCGTTTCTTTATATTATTGAATACAGTAAAAATATTTAAAAAGAGACAGGGCCGTATGAGTTAAAGACTCGTGTCCGGCCCGATGAGAGGAAAACCAAAAGGTTTTCTATCCAGGCGACTTGTATCTCTCTTTGTAACTGATTAAAACAATAAAACTATCAATCGGCTCAGGCTTTGTCTTCGGTAACGAAGAAAAGTAACGCTTGAGTAGGATTGGAGTCTCAACAATCTTTTAACGATTTTACTTTAAAAATTAGGTTCGTTTAAACAAATGTGCAATTCAAAAGCCTTAAAAGGTAGATATTAAAAAAACTGGGGTTTATTCAAATCTTTTGAATAAACTTTTTCATACCAGTTCTATTTATATAGGGTATAGCATAGGCCTAACACGTGTGAATTGAAGAAACCCATAGATAAGATATTATGACCTTTACTTTTTGATTTTATTTAAAAGATAAAAAAGTTAAATACTTTTTTGCTTAAAAGGTCTGATTCACTAAACCGCTCTCTTTTCCTTTTTACAAAAAAAGTAAGAAAAAACAACATAGGAGAAATATACAAAAAAGATAAGAAGATATTTTTCAATTTTGTAAAAATGCGTTTTAGCTTGTATTGACACTTATATTGTTTTTTGAGTTGTAAGATAAACTTATCGTGCTAGATAGAAAAATAGTTATAAACAGATTTTTTTCTGCTACCAAAGTGCTGAGTGTTAGTATTTTGGATAATTCATTAAAGCATAGAACAGGAACTTGCAAAGTCTATTCTTATAAAAAACAAAAAAGTGTCGGATATTTTGCTTCCAATCTAAGGAATAAACCAATAAATCTTAACAAAATGAAAAAGAGCCAATAATCAAATTTATGGCAAACTTTATTTAACAAGATTGTTACTTTCTAATTTTTAGAAGTAACACTTAATGAATATAAGTTTAGAGCCGTGTGCATATAGTTTTGCATGCACGTTTCAAAGTTAATTAGTCAGGTAACCCATTAACCTAACTAATTTTCTGTTCTACGAAATAAACAAAAGAGAAGACGAGATAGTTTTTACTAGGCAGAAAAAAATTGTAACTATCCTAGTACAAAAGAAAAAATAATTTGTATTTTTTAGAAAATATGAATTGTGCCAACTAATAAATTAGAAAAATAAAAAGCATAAATCATTTTTTATAGTTTCTGTTATTAGCATGAGCCGGACGATGCACAAGCTTCATGTCCGATTCTAAAATGGAGAAAAGCTTTTATAGTTTTTCTATCAAATTAAAGTCTACGATTGGTTTGAAGAAAGATTAGAAATTCAGGCAATTGCTGATGATGTAACAAGTAAGTATGTTCCTCCTCATGTAAACATATTCTATTGTTTAGGAGGCATAACTCTAACTTGTTTTCTTGTGCAAGTCGCAACTGGCTTTGCAATGACTTTCTACTATCGCCCAACTGTGACAGAAGCATTTGCATCGGTTCAATATTTAATGACGGATGTAAACTTTGGGTGGTTAATCCGCTCTGTGCATAGATGGTCTGCAAGCATGATGGTATTAATGATGATTCTTCATGTATTTCGAGTCTATTTAACAGGAGGATTTAAAAAGCCAAGAGAACTTACTTGGGTTACAGGAGTCATTCTTGCAGTGTTAACTGTTTCGTTTGGAGTCACAGGGTATTCTCTTCCTTGGGATCAAGTAGGATACTGGGCAGTAAAAATTGTAACAGGTGTACCAGAAGCAATTCCAATAATTGGTTCACCCCTTGTAGAGCTTTTACGAGGTAGTGTAAGTGTGGGCCAATCTACTCTAACTCGTTTTTATAGTCTACATACCTTTGTATTGCCTCTTCTTACTGCTGTGTTTATGCTTATGCACTTCTTAATGATTCGTAAGCAAGGAATTTCTGGCCCTCTATAAAAAACAAAGTTTTTACTGACTTTGTTTCAATTAAGACAACCACATTCATTATCTAATTGAATAGAACATAATTATGGGAGTTACTAAAAAACCAGACTTGGCAGATCCAGCGCTAAGAGCTAAGCTTGCTAAAGGTATGGGACATAATTACTATGGAGAGCCTGCATGGCCAAATGATCTTCTTTATATTTTTCCTGTTGTCATATTAGGAACAATTGCTTGTACCGTTGGCCTAGCTGTACTTGATCCTGCTATGATTGGCGAACCTGCAAACCCTTTTGCAACTCCATTGGAAATTTTACCTGAATGGTATTTCTTTCCTGTTTTCCAAATGCTCCGAACTGTGCCTAACAAGTTGCTTGGAGTTCTTCTTATGGCTGCCGTACCTGCTGGATTAATCACTGTTCCGTTTATTGAAAATGTAAACAAATTTCAAAATCCTTTTCGTCGTCCAGTAGCCACCACTGTATTTTTGCTTGGTACAGTTGTTGCTCTTTGGCTTGGTATTGGGGCAACCTTACCAATTGATACTTCTCTTACTTTAGGCTTGTTCTAAAGTTTCAGGCTTATGAAGCTATAAGTTTCATTTAGTTATTGCCTAAGGGGGATTTCATACCCTTAGGCAATAAAAACCTATTTCACTAAAAGATACTCTTTTATTATAGTAAAAAACAACTTCTTATTTATTTTTATTTTCGATAGAATATTGCAAATAAAAATAAATAGTTGACAAGAGTTATACAAAGTGTTAATATATAGATAAGCCAAGTTTTAAACTTAATAGTCAATAAATATAACTAAGATTCACTAAAGTAAAATTTCTTTTTTAAACAAGATCTAATAGAATCATTTATAATAATTCTAATTATGACTTAGTTTAAACTTTTTTACTTTCCTTTTGTTTGTTGCTCTAAGTCAACAAATAAATAAAAATTAGAAAGAGATTCAAATTTTGTATATCTGCGCTTGGAGAGCCGTATGCAATGAATAGTTGCATATACGGTTCGGGAACAGAAAGTTAAATATAAGTCTATTTGACAAAACTTAACTTTCGAGTTTCATTGATCGTGCTCCACTTCCTCTTGGGCGTGGCTTGCTACATGGGCCGTGAGTGGGAGCTTAGCTTCCGTTTGGGCATGCGTCCTTGGATTGCTGTAGCTTACTCTGCTCCGGTTGCAGCTGCTACCGCAGTGTTCTTGATCTACCCTATTGGTCAAGGCAGCTTCTCTGATGTTATGCCACTTGGCATTTCCGGCACTTTCAACTTTATGATTGTGTTCCAAGCTGAGCACAACATTCTTATGCACCCTTTCCACATGCTTGGTGTGGCTGGTGTGTTTGGCGGCTCTCTGTTTAGTGCTATGCATGGTTCCTTGGTTACTTCCAGCTTAATCCGTGAGACTACTGAAAACGAGTCTGCTAACGCTGGTTACAAGTTTGGTCAAGAAGGTGAAACTTACAACATCGTGGCTGCTCACGGTTACTTTGGTCGCCTAATTTTCCAATACGCTAGCTTCAACAACTCTCGTTCTTTGCACTTCTTCCTAGCTGCTTGGCCTGTAGTCGGCATCTGGTTTACTGCTCTTGGTATCAGCACTATGGCGTTCAACCTTAACGGTTTCAACTTCAACCAATCTGTGGTTGACAGCCAAGGCCGTGTGATCAACACTTGGGCTGACATTATCAACCGTGCAAACCTTGGTATGGAAGTGATGCACGAGCGTAACGCTCACAACTTCCCTCTTGACCTAGCTTCCGTAGAAGCTCCTTCTGTTAACGCTTAGGTTTTGTCTCTTGGCTCCTCGCTGGAGTTACCCACGCCTTTAGGGGCGTGGGAGGGCGGATGTAGCCAAATGGTGAAGGCAGTGGATTGTGGTTCCATCATGTGCGGGTTCGAGCCCCGTCATTCGCCCACTTGTCAGCTTCGATAATTAAGAGTATTCTATTTTTAGATAAAAAAGCGGGTATGGTCTAGTGGTAGAATATCTCCTTGCCATGGAGAAGGCGCGAGTTCGATTCTCGCTACCCGCTTAACAAAACTTCGTTTTTAAAACCTGAAAGTGTAGTCATGTAATTTTAATTATTAAAATTCATATTCATTTTAAATATTTAATCAATAAATCTTTAAATTAGGTATTATTTTTCTTACTCTTAAAAGTATAAGAGTACAAAAGAAATAATGATCTAAAGAATCTAAGCCATTAGGCAAGGATAAACAACAGTTGCTTTTTCTAAAAAAAAATATTTAATACTATATTTTCTTGTTTCAATATTTGATAAAACTGACATGGAGTTATAAATTATACAATGCCGCATCATTAGAAATAAAAAAGTTTTTTGATCACCTTTTTTTAATTATTATATATTTGTTTTTATGAAATTGAGTTATTCGTAGTTCTACTGAATCACATAAAATAGCTTTGAATGAAATCGTTTACAAATGCAAAAAGTCGTTTTTTTTTTGCAAAATAAAACAAACGTTTTATTTACAGTATTTATAAGTATGGTTGTAAGTGTACACCTACAACCATACTCATTCACTAAGCTGTGAAATTAGTTAGTTTTTATAGAGTATCAATTGTTTCAAATTCAAACTTGATCTCTTTCCAAACTTCGCATGCTGCAGCAAGCTCTGGACTCCACTTAGCCGCTTCACGGATCACTTGGTTGCCTTCGCGAGCTAGGTCACGACCTTCATTACGGGCTTGAACACAAGCCTCAAGTGCCACACGGTTTGCAACAGCACCAGGAGCATTGCCCCAAGGATGACCAAGAGTACCGCCACCAAATTGAAGCACGGAATCATCGCCAAAGATCTCAGTAAGAGCAGGCATATGCCATACGTGAATGCCTCCAGAAGCCACAGGCAGAACACCAGGAAGGGAAACCCAATCTTGAGTAAAGTAAATACCTCGGCTTCGGTCTTTTTCAATGTAATCATCTCTCAAAAGATCTACAAAACCAAGGGTTACTTCACGCTCACCTTCAAGCTTACCTACGACTGTACCAGAGTGAATATGATCACCACCGGAGAGACGAAGTGCTTTAGCTAACACACGGAAGTGAATACCATGATTACGCTGACGGTCAATCACCGCGTGCATAGCACGGTGAATATGAAGAAGCAAACCATTATCACGGCAATAATGTGCAAGACTTGTGTTTGCAGTAAAGCCACCAGTTAGGTAATCGTGCATTACGATTGGTGCTCCCAGCTCTCTTGCAAATTGAGCTCTTTTTAGCATCTCTTCAGAGGTACCAGCAGTAGCATTCAGGTAATGTCCTTTGATTTCACCAGTTTCAGCCTGAGCTTTAAAAGTAGCCTCTGCTACAAAAAGAAATCTATCTCTCCAGCGCATGAAAGGCTGAGAGTTTACGTTTTCATCATCTTTCGTAAAGTCCAAACCACCACGTAGGCATTCGTACACTGCTCGGCCATAGTTTTTAGCAGAAAGACCAAGTTTAGGCTTGATAGTGCAACCAAGCAAAGGTCGGCCATACTTGTTTAGCTTATCTCGCTCAACCTGGATACCATGAGGAGGACCTTGGAACGTTTTCACATAGGCTGGAGGAATGCGAAGATCTTCCAATCGAAGAGCACGAAGTGCCTTAAAGCCAAATACGTTTCCTACAATAGAAGTGAACAAGTTGGTGACTGAACCTTCTTCAAAAAGGTCCAAAGGATATGCCACATATGCAATATATTGGTTTTCCTCACCAGCAACGGGTTCAATATCGTAACAGCGACCCTTATAACGATCAAGGTTGGTTAGTCCATCGGTCCACACAGTAGTCCAGGTACCGGTTGAAGATTCAGCTGCAACAGCAGCACCTGCTTCTTCAGGAGGAACCCCAGGTTGAGGAGTCATCCGAAATGCAGCTAGAATATCAGTCTCTTTGGTCTCATAATCAGGAGTGTAGTAAGTTAGGCGATAGTCCTTAACGCCTGCTTTAAAGCCAGTACCTGTTTTGGTTTCAGTTTGTGGTGACATGAGTATTTCTCCATAGATATCAAATTATAGCATCGATCAGAGTTGAATCGGCTCGACCTAAGGCTGACAGCGTCACTGTGATAGCGATTAGGTATAAAAGCCCAAAGAAAAGATCTGTTCTCTTTGGTCAATCATATTGTAGCTCAACTAATGTCTAATTGCAAATGTAAGTATGCTTTCATGTATACTGCCTTAATATTAAACCTAAGCAAATTCATTTGTTTAAGGCCATCGATCTATTTAAAAAGCCTAAAATTAAAAAATTGAGCAGTCAATATTACTTTTTTCTTTTTGCTTGCAAAGCTCATGAGCCGTGCGCACCTGCTAGCGTCTTCTACATTTATCGAAACAAAGAATATAGGGCGAATCACTCAAATTATTGGCCCTGTAATGGACGTAGCATTTCCCCCAGGAAAAATGCCAAGCATTTACAACAGCCTTGTTGTGAACGGAAAAAATGCAGCAGGTGAAGAAGTCAATGTTACTTGTGAAGTTCAACAGTTATTAGGGGATAATAAAGTACGAGCAATTTCAATGAGTGCTACAGATGGCCTCATGCGCGGAATGAAAGTTACAGACACTGGAGCTGCATTAAGCGTACCTGTAGGTGAAGCGACTCTAGGACGAATTTTTAATGTACTTGGAGAACCTGTTGATAATTTAGGCCCCGTTAATAACACTAAGACTTTTCCGATCCATAGGGCTGCACCAGCTTTTACTCAGTTAGATACTAAACTTGCAATTTTTGAAACAGGAATCAAAGTTGTAGATCTGCTAGCTCCTTATAGACGAGGCGGAAAGATTGGATTATTTGGAGGTGCTGGTGTTGGAAAAACCGTCCTCATCATGGAACTAATTAATAATATTGCAAAAGCACATGGTGGTGTGTCGGTTTTTGGAGGTGTAGGAGAGAGAACTAGAGAAGGAAATGATTTGTACATGGAGATGAAAGAATCAAAAGTCATCAATGAGCAAGACATTTCACAATCAAAAGTAGCTCTTGTATATGGGCAAATGAATGAACCACCTGGCGCACGAATGAGAGTAGGCTTGACAGCTCTTACAATGGCTGAGTATTTTCGTGATGTGAATAAGCAAGATGTACTTCTCTTTATTGATAATATTTTTCGTTTCGTACAAGCAGGTTCAGAAGTTTCTGCTCTTCTTGGTAGAATGCCATCTGCTGTAGGTTATCAACCAACTTTAAGTACAGAGATGGGAGGTCTTCAAGAACGTATTACTTCAACTAAAGATGGCTCTATCACATCTATTCAGGCTGTTTATGTACCTGCAGATGACCTTACTGACCCAGCTCCAGCAACGACTTTTGCTCACTTAGATGCGACCACTGTACTCTCTCGAGGTTTAGCTGCAAAAGGAATTTATCCCGCAGTAGATCCTCTTGATTCTACTTCAACAATGCTGCAGCCTTGGATTGTAGGAGAAGAACACTATGAAATCGCACAAGGTGTAAAAGAGACTCTGCAAAGATACAAAGAATTGCAAGATATTATTGCGATTCTTGGGCTTGATGAACTCTCAGAAGAAGATCGTCTCACGGTAGCAAGAGCTCGTAAAATTGAACGATTTCTTTCCCAACCGTTTTTTGTTGCTGAGGTATTTACTGGTTCTCCTGGTAAATACGTTAGCTTAGCAGAGACAATTAAAGGATTTCAATTCATTTTATCAGGCCAATTAGATTCATTGCCTGAACAAGCTTTTTATCTAGTTGGGAATATTGACGAAGTGAGCTCTAAAGCAGCTACTATACAATCAGAGAGTGAATAAACAGGTATGAGCCTTAATCTCCGTGTAATGACACCTATTCGCACTGTCTGGGACGGTCAAGTACAAGAAGTCATACTACCAACCAACAGTGGTCAAGTTGGCATCTTACCTAAACACGCATCTCTTTTGACTGCATTGGATATAGGCGTACTTCGAGTACGCACTAATACCCAATGGGTTCGTATAGCTCTCATGGGGGGCTTTGCTAAAATCGAAAGTGATCGCGTTATCATTCTTGTAAATGAGGGGGAAAAAGCCTCTGAAATTGATCCCCAAGAGGCCCAAAAAACTCTTGAATTTGCTCAAGTTGGTTTCAATAAAGCTGAGGGTCCTCGCCAAAAGATTGAGGCAAAATTAGCGTTTCGTCGTGCCAAAGCACGTCTTGAAGCTGCTACTCAAGCATCTTCTAGTGGTACTTCTTTATAAAAAGAAAGCTTAAAATAAGGATCAACTAGTAGGCAACCCTCCCCTTATCTTTGAAAAAATACATAGGGGGGGTTGCCTACTAGTTGAGTAGGGCTCACTGTTTGAGCCCTCTCATCGGATCCGCACGTGCACCTCTCGACGCATGCGGCTCGAGCGCCGTTTTAGCAAAGTAAGATTGGTGTAATTGATTCTTTTTTTTTTAACAAGGCGCTTGAGCAATTAAGCTTTCTAAATCTATATTTAAGAGAAAAAAAAGCTAAAACCCGTTTTTCTTATATGAAAGAAATAGATTTTCAGTTTGCTTGTTACTCGATCCTTTGCCCAACCTGAAAGTATTGGGCTTACCCTGTCTTACTGATAACACACATCTTTGTTCTGGTTAGACTTTGCTCCGGCAGCCTTGTTTTTATAAAGCTTTTCAGCTTTCACAAACTTATGGGGGTCATACATTGATCCAATCCTTGTATCCCAGACTGCGGGCTTTAGCCCATTGAGATTTACAGCGATCCCTGTTGTTCATTACGAAGCAATGATTGTCTAACCACTCCAAAGATTGCTGGATGATTTTCGTTGAAAATGATTTCTTCCCGCTTCATACACGGCTCATTACTGTCTGCCGTCCTAGGAATTTTCCACACTCTGACCCATAAGTGCCGGCTTTATGAACCGGATTGCTATCAGTAGTTTCAGGTCGCACTTGGATTTGAACCAATGACTCTTGCCTTATGAGAGCAACACTCTAACCACTGAGTTAAGTAGGCATATTCTTATGATACTTCATTAAAGAAATAAGTTGTAATATAAAAAAACAAAATACAAGAATGACTGATTTAAACGTCAAACTGGGAATGGTCTTCTGACCCAGAACTTGCAGTAGACTCATAAATTATTCAATGATAACAACAAATTGGCATGAAGAACTAAAAGCTCTTACAAAAGCAGGTGCTCATTATGGGCACCCTACGAGCCGATGGAATCCTAAAATGCATCCTTATATCTTTAGGCAAAAAAAAGGTATCCACGTTATTGATCTGGTCCAGACTGTACGCCTTCTTTCCGAAGCATGTCAATTTTTGACAGTTGCAGCAAGTAAGGGAAAGCAATTCTTATGGATTGGTACTAAAAAACAAGCTTCTAAAACTGTTATGGAACATGCTAAAAATGCTAAGTGTCATTTTGTAAACAAAAAATGGCTTGGTGGAATGCTTACAAATTGGCCAACGGTTCGTAGGCGAATTTGGAAACTCCAAGGTCTTGAAGCACGTGAAAGAAATGGCTATATGGAGCTTCTCCCTAAAAAAGAAGCCTCAATGAAAAGAAAACAACTAGCTCGTTTACGAAAATATTTGGGAGGAATGCGGCACATGACCCGATTACCAGATGTTGTTGTTTTAATCGGTCAAAAAGAAGAGATTATCGCATTGCAAGAGTGTGCCAAACTTGGCATTCCAACTGTATGCATTGTCGATACTGATTGTAATCCAGACCTGGCTTACATCCCTATTCCTGCAAATGATGATTCAACAGCTTCGATTGGTTGTATTTCAGAACGGTTAGCTGGAGCAATTCGCAGGGGATATTTCTTGCGTAATGGAAAAATAACGCAATCGCAAGCTAAAATGAAGCACAATAAGGATCCACTTGTTGAAATGGCAATATAAGAACTATTAACAAACGTAGAGAATACGCTCACATAGCCTGAAGTAGGCAAAATCCTACTCTTTTCATTTATTCTTAGCCGACTATAAAACCAATTATGAGTATTTATTCTTATCTATTTGTGGCATCACTAACCCCTGCTTTCCAGCTTGCTAGTGTGGAAGTTGGACAACATTGGTATTGGCAGCTTGGACAGTTTCAAGTTCATGCCCAAGTTTTGATCACATCTTGGGTTGTTGCTGCGCTCCTCTTAGGATTAGCAGTTTGGGGAACACGTAACCTTAAAGCTGTGCCACAAGGGGGGCAAGGCTTGGTAGAATACGTACTTGAGTTTATCCGTGACTTGACTCGAACTCAAATTGGTGAAGAAGAATATCGACCTTGGGTACCTTTTATTGGCACTTTATTTTTGTTTATTTTTGTATCAAATTGGTCAGGGGCACTTGTACCTTGGAAAATTATTGAATTACCCAATGGAGAACTTGCTGCTCCAACAAACGATATTAATACCACTGTGGCTCTTGCATTACTAACTTCTGTGGCTTATTTTTATGCTGGTCTTCATAAGAGAGGATTAAGTTATTTTGGGAAGTACGTTCAGCCTACCCCTGTGTTACTACCAATTAATATTCTTGAAGATTTTACTAAACCTCTCTCGTTAAGTTTCCGACTTTTTGGAAACATTCTAGCTGACGAACTTGTCGTTGCTGTACTCGTTTCATTAGTCCCTCTTGTAGTGCCTATTCCAATGATGTTTTTAGGTCTTTTTACGAGTGGCATTCAAGCTCTTATTTTCGCCACACTCGCTGCTGCTTATATCGGAGAATCAATGGAAGGACATCACTAAAAAATAAGACTAGTATTCAAATTACAAAAAAATGTCTTAAAGAGAGAGCGGGGCACTAGCCCCAGTGCCCCGATCCCTTGGAATATACTTGTGCTTTTTTTATAGATTGCCCTTTCGTGTCGCCAAAACAGCAATAACTAAGGGGCCTGATAAAACGATTAATGCAAGAACAACCAATTGAGCGATGACTTCAAAATTTATCATAATTTGCTACACTCCTCTTGCAACAGGTAAAATCTATGGGGTCGAATTGTAAGGACATTTGCTAGTATACCTATGTCCCTATTCTTAGCAAGATAATTATAATAAAAGTGGGTCAAACATTATTACACATTTTGTACAGATATAAGACCTATTTTTTCTCTACATAGATAAGTAATATAGGCCAACGCTTTAGCAAAAACTTATGCTCTCTGAATTACAAATTTTTGGTGCACTTCTTGCGGCATTGCCTGTTGGAGCCTTAGCACTCGCTTTAGGTAAAGCACTATACCGCTAAATAACAAAACAATTTGCCACCAGCCCCAAAAAAAAACCAATTGTGGTATAGTGGGGCTGGGAGGTTGAGGAGAGGTGGCTGAGTGGCCGATAGCGATAGATTGCTAATCTGTTGTACGCCCTAGGTGTACCGAGGGTTCGAATCCCTCCCTCTCCATCTCTTGAAAAAGAATTATCTCTTACTCTTTTCGTCCTGGGTTTCGGCCTGTATCGTTTGAAAGAAAGCCAAAGACAAACAAAGAGATAAAAAACATAACCACAGTGTATACAAAAAGTTTTAGAGTAAGCATGGACCTTCTTTTTTGTCATATATGGTGAGAGCCATGGAATCCACATCGTATGGGAGCCAGACTCCTCAGCCAGCGCTATTCTACACTATAGCTTATTCTCAAAGAAAAATTTTCAGTGTTCTTTCTTAAGAAAAATTCACGTAAGCATTGGAGAAAGAGGGATTCGAACCCCCGTTAGTGAAACTAAAACGATTTTCGAAACCGTCGCAATTGACCACTCTGCCATTTCTCCTATGTATTTTATGGGCCTGCAATCAATGGCAGGCCCCGCTATCCCGCCTAGCTAGCGGAAGCTAACAGAGGCTTGCCACACAAAAGCTAGCAATAAGAAAAGAACAGGAATGACTGGTAAAACATCTACAATGGGATCAAAAATAGCATAGGCTTCTGGTAGCTTGCCTAGAAAGAGACTTGCTTCTGCAGTTGGGCGGGCCAAGATGCTACAGAAGATTGAAAGAATAGTTGGCATGAGGCATCCTCCAAGTCTAGGATCAGCTCCTGGTGAGAGCTATTGAGTTCTGCTGTATTCAAACAAGCTAAGAGTTTCTCACCGGTGGCTTCTTTATGGTACACCAGCCTACCCTAAGTAGAAAAGCAATCTTACGTTTAACCATGCTTACTTGACAGAGTTTAACCCTTGAGGTAGCATATAAATAATCAAAGCCTAGTGCATCTGATAATTTTCACATTCTGCTTCAAAAACATGGGGCGTGGCCAAGTGGCAAGGCAGCGGGTTTTGGCTCCGCTATTCGGAGGTTCGAGTCCTTCCGCCCCAGGCTCATACTTTTGGTCTGAGCATTAGGCTTGTTGATCTTTGTAAAACATATAAATACAATTCATTTTTGAAATTTTTAGAAGAGTTGATTGACTGTCCGATTAAAGTTTTTTTTAGTATCATAAGTTCATTGGATCTGCTAACGTTAACCTATGAGAGGTCAAAATTTTTTTAAATAAAAAAGCAAGTTTGACTATAAAGTATAGAAAATTCTTTTTTTATTGATAATAGATTTTAGAGTAAACTTCAGAGCTTCATTAATTTTTGTCTTATACAATAAAGTATTTTTTTGATAATTGAGTTTTGATATAAAACTTTTTTGAAATGTTTCTATAGTTTCAATAAAAACTTTATTTTCAGGTTTTATTTCTTGGAATGTTACTTTCATTTACGTTTGGTTCGTTTTTGTAGCAAACAAACGTTATATTTCTCTTCATTTAGAGCCTTATGAGGTTAATGCCTCACGTTGGGTTCTTAAGCTACTTAGGTCATAGTTCAAAAAACGGCCAAGTTTCTATCACAACTACGCCTAAAAAACCAAATTCCGCTCTACGTAAGGTGGCAAGGGTTCGCTTAAGTTCAAAATTTGAAGTCACTGCATATATCCCAGGAATTGCACACACTCTGCAAGAACATTCAGTAGTCCTAGTCAGAGGAGGGCGAGTAAAAGATCTTCCTGGAGTGCGTTATCACATAGTTCGTGGCGCTCTTGACACTGCTGCAGTAAGAGATCGCCAGAGAGCGCGCTCGAAATATGGGGTTAAGCGACCTAAGTAAAAAACAATGAAGCTTGATCTATTTAACAAACGTACCCAATAAAAGATTATGGCCCTTATCTAACTCAAGCAAGGGCTCTTGTAAAATAAGGATTGTATATGTCTCGTCGCAAACGTGCTGCTAAGCGTCCACTAAGGCAAGAAATTGTGTATCGAAGTCGATTGGCTTCTATGATTGTAAGCCGTATTCTTAAGAATGGACAAAAATCTTTAGCTTCACGTCTTTTTTATCAAGCAATGGGAAAGGTTAGAGTGAAGGTTAAAAAAGATCCCTTGTCAATACTCAATCAAGCTGTTTTGCATACAACTCCACGAGTTGTATTGAAAGCTCGCCGCATTGGAGGATCAACTTACCAAGTCCCTTTGCAAGTCAATCCGGAGAGAGGGCATGCTCTTGCGATTCGATGGCTGTTAAATGCTTCTCGTAAGCGTCCAGGACGGGACATGGGTTCCAAGTTAGCGAATGAAATTTTAGATGCTTCAAAACGAATTGGAAATGCCATTCGTAAAAGAGAGGAAGTTCACAGGATGGCAGAAGCAAATAAAGCGTATGCCCATTTACGTTTTTAAATTGCTAGGACAAAAGAGGGCTTGACTCAATCTTAAGCGAAGGAAGGAGAATTCCATGCTACAGTTTGCCCCGATTGTGCCTGAAGCAATCTTAACAATTTCATTAATATGTATCTGTTTTACTGACCTTTTTCAAACAAAGGAAGTTCTTTATAAAAAAGGATGGAAAACAGCTTGGATTGCCGCTTTAGGACTTTTATTATCGATCATTGCTCTTGTGTGGCGATTGCCTCAGCCTCCGAGTTTAATACTTGGAGGGGCTTTTGTTGAAGATAGCTTAGGAATTGCTTTTCGTCTCATAATTGCAATGGGTTCTTTCATATGTATTTTCTTATGCTTAGACTATTTTCAAATGGGAGGTACACCTGCGTCCGAATTCACAATTTTTGTGTTGGCCTCAACTATAGGCGGTATGCTTTTATCAGGATCAAACGATCTTGTACTTGCTTTTGTAGCTTTTGAATGTTTAAGCTTAAATTCTTACTTACTCGCAGGGTACACGAAAAAAGATCTTCGTTCACAAGAATCAGCTGCAAAATATTTAATTCTTGGAAGTGCGAGTTCATGTGCTCTTGCTTATGGATTTTCATGGCTTTACGGACTTGGAAGAGGAAGTACAAGTTTTCAAGAGATAGGATTTGCTTTGAGCCAATATCCGTCAGTTCCTTTTGCCACTTGGATTGCATTTTTACTTGTTTTTTTTGGAATAGGTTTCAAATTATCTGCAGCTCCTTTTCATCAATGGGCACCTGATGTATACGAAGGATCTCCTACCCCTAGTGCTGCTTTCTTATCTGTAAGCTCAAAAGCTGCAGGGCTAGCTATTGCAGCAAGACTTTTATGGGTTGTGTTTCCGTCTTTACAGCCTCAGGCAGGGCAAGTAGTGCAATTACTTGCTATACTTAGCATGTTAGTAGGCAATCTTATTGCTGCATGCCAATCCCATATGAAAAGAATGCTTGCATATTCTTCTATTGGCCAAATTGGATATTTGTTACTTGCTTTGTCTCTTGAGCATGGCCAAGGACAAAGCAGTTTGATGCTTTATCTTGGCACTTACGTTTTTATGAATATAGGTGCCTTTGCGTGTACAATTTTACTAAGTTTACAGATAGGTACTGACTCAATTCGAAGCTATGCAGGTCTTTTCCAAACAAAACCATGGGTTTGTGGTTGTTTAAGCCTTTGCCTTCTCTCTTTGGCAGGTTTGCCTCCTTTAGTTGGTTTTTTTGGCAAAACCTATCTTTTTTGGGCTGCATGGCAGGGACAACTTTATATTCCTACGATAATAGGAGTATTCACCAGCGCTTTATCTCTTTATTATTATCTTCGTGTAATCCGAATTATGTTTACAAGAGAAGCTAAAGGAACCTTAAGTTGGCAACAAATAGCTCTACCCGGACATAAAGAAATCAGTTTTTATTTAGAAAAAAAAGACACACCACCTTTGCTTACTCTGACTCTTGTGCTGTGTACGAGTACTATCAGTCTTTTTAGTTTTGTAATTGGTCCACTTACAAGTATTGTTAACGACTTATCATTCTTTTATAATGACGGGTTCTAAAAAAACGTTATCATTCGTAGAAAAATTTAAACTAAAAGATTAAGTGTTGTTCATGAGCTGGAAATAAAGAAAAGTAGAAATGGTAAAGATTTTTTTTGCTTTCCATTTCTGCTCTGTTTCCAGCTCTTTTTTTTCATTCTTTTTATAAAATTTCAAAAAAAGGATCAATTTTAATTGTCTAAAAAGATTTTAGTTTAAAATAATAAGAAGTTAAAATGATTAAAAAGCAAAAATAAAATTTATAATAACTTAGTTTTTTTACTAATAAAAACTATTTTATAGGTTTTGGCAATTGATACTTGATTTTATGCTAATTTATAGGAAAACAAATTATATAGAATATTTTGAAACGTTTAAAAAAAATTTATGTTTTTTTATAAAATTTCTTATATTTGAGTTTGCCGCTGGCCGGACTCGAACCGGCACGGATATTCTCCTCAGGCCCCTCATGCCTGCGTGTCTACCAAGTTTCACCACAGCGGCTCTTTTTAAAAATGAAATAAGCTTATATGAAAGTATTTTTAGAAAAAACTCGTTCGGGGGACCTAGCCCCCGTCTTTTTAACAAACTAAACTTTTCAATTTACTTTGGTTATCCTTTCTGGCTTGCAGTTTGAACATATAAAATCAAAAGAAACGCAGTAGGAATAAGTATAAACAATGCAGTAGCAATGAAAGCTAAGATATTCACTTCCATGGTTAAATGGCTCCGTATAGTGATAAAGTGGGCCTGCCCAATGAGGCCTCTTTAAGAAGCAAGCTCTTACACAAGCTTGTGGCTCACTTGAAGTAAGGAGCTTTGGACCCAGACCTGCTCCTATGCCGAGAAGCAGAGGCATTCTATCATATCTTATACTTGAAACTTCCCATTGAAGTCTGTCCAAATCAATTTCATTTGTATTAATGCGTATGCTTTGTCTTGCCTTGGAGAGGAATCGAACCTCCACGCCTGGGGCACCAGATTTTGAGTCTAGCGTGTCTACCATTTCACCACCAAGGCAATCACATTAATATCATAACGTTATTATCCTTACTTGTTACTAAACAATTTTATGATTAACTTAGATTTCAATGCAAGTACATTTTTAGGTGTTTGTCTTGTTGGAAGCAGCATAGGTCTTTATACTATTCGCAAGTTAAGCCCAGAATTGTCTCGTGACTCTGATGTAATTCTTTCTACTGTTGGGATTGCAGCAGGTAGTATTCTCACTTTTCAAGGGTGGAGGCTTGATCCAATCTTACTGTTTTGTCAAACGTGTTCTATAGGAATTGCTCTTTTCTTTGTTTGGGAGAGTATAAATTTACGTCATAGTAGCCATTGTTTAGAAAAAAACCAAAGAAATGAGCTTACTATTCAAAAAAAGAATTCTATTTTATGTCAAGGCTGGAGGTTACCCTCCAAGCCTAAAGATCGAAAAAAAACAAAAAATAATTATATGTTTATTCAAGTCCAAGAAAAACTTTTACAAACCACTCCTTCCCCATACAACCAATGATAAAGAAAAGGTAAATACAACCATCAAACAGGCCCAACTTAGGCTTACTATATCCATTAATTTATATCCTTATGTAAGTGTTTTCAAAGGGTAATTAACCAACCCGTACTCATATTTTTCAGTTGAAGCAACCGATTTTTATTTTACAAGCCTGGCAAACTAACAACAAGCAAGTAGGTACAAATGAAAAGGGTAATATGCGGCAAAAAATTTATTTCTTTAGATTGAAAAAAGAAAAAGTTAAGATCATATTGGGGCTTAGCAAGCTTTGAGACCAACTAAAGCGCGCACCGTGTGAGAACAAAAGGTGGCAGCACAGCAAAATCGCTAAAGTAGGAAGCATGGTAGCTAACCCCACTTGCTTTGTGAATATTGCAGGCGGCACCCAGATTCGAACTGGGGAATAAAGGATTTGCAATCCATTGCCTTACCACTTGACGATGCCGCCTTTTTTTAAAGTATACACTAAAAAGCCGAGTTCAATTTATAACAGAAAGTAACAACAAAATAAATTGTTCAAAAATTTAATATTAAAACTAAAAATAAAACAGTAAAAATGAATAGTTGTTTGAATTTTATTTTTATAACATAATATTTATTTGTTTAATGCACTATGACTCTTTTTTCCTATAATTCTTTCCATGTTACAGTACCTAATTTGCTGGAAAGCCAACAAACTGGATTTCAACGTTTTTTATTTGAGGGAATTAGCCGTGAACTTTCTTATTTTTCAACACCAATTGATCATAACCTACCAGCAATAGGCCCAATTCGTATATCTATAAAGCATCAAAACTGGGCTTTGGAAAAACCTTCTCATGGCGAGCTTTGGTGTAAGAAAAACCTTCATACTTATGGCGCATGGTTATCTGTACCCATTGTACTCGAGCATGATCTCGGGCATAAAAAGAGAAGTCGTATACGCTTAGGCAAAATTCCAATTATGAATAGCAAAGGAGATTTTCTAATCAATGGGGTACCCCGAGCAGTTATTCATCAAGTATTGCGAGCCCCAGGGATTTATTTCCAAAGCAGATGGGTAGGAAATAAAAAGAAAAACAAAAAGCGAAAAAGATGTTATTCGGCTACTTTAATTTCTGAATCTGGCACCTGGTTACGAATTGAAAAAGATCCAAAAGGACGATTTTGGTTATGGGTAAAAAGAAATAAAAAAGTTAGTATTCTTCTTTTATTGGGATTAATGGGATATGAATGCATCGACGATACTCAGGCATGTCTGTTTCCGTCTTTCATTGGTGTTGAAGAACCGAATTTTTTATTACCTTCACTACAATGGTGGCAAGAAGATGATGATTTAGGCGATCATCTTCCTACAATTAAATGGTGTGTAATATATTTGTACGACGCGGTATTTCGAGGTCCTTTCCGAATGGATTTAAACTTTTATACGCTAACCAAAATAGACCAAACCGCCTCTTTACGACCAGGTCCTCCACTCTATAAAGAAATGTGTGAGGAAGGAATGATTCAAAATGAACTGATTGAAAAAAGATTCTATTTAGGAAGGCTAGGAAGATTCAATTTAGAACGTCGGCTTGGTTTACCAAATTTTTGCAATCGTGTTTTATCTATAACACAATCTCAAATAGTTCATCCTCTTCTAAATAATTTAATTGAGATAGAGCATGATCCTGTTCTTTATTTTGGTTATAAAGATCTTTTGCGCGTGATGTATCGTCTTGCACTGTTTACTCATGGCGATGAGTATGAAGACGATATTGATCATTTAAAAAATAAACGTGTACTCTCTGTTGGGGAGCTTATGCAACAAGAGTTACATCGGGGAATGAAAGAGCTTATAACATATGCAGCCGATACTGAAGAATGGTGGAAACGACCCCGAAAGAAAAGATATAAAAAATATGAACTCGCCTTGGGATGGTGGGATCTTACAGTGCAAGATTTCTTTCCTGGGACCCACGTCAGTGAAGGGTTTAAGCGCTTTTTTGTTTCTCATCCTTTGAGCCAATTTATGGATCAAACAAATGGGTTGGCACATCTAGCTCAAAAGCGTCGTATGAGTTGTCTTGGACCCGGAGGTTTGACCCGACAGACCGCCTCTTTTCGAATTCGAGATATCCATCCAAGCCAATATGGACGTGTTTGTCCAATTGAGACTCCTGAAGGCACTAGCGCAGGCCTTGTATCTTCTCTTGCAAGTCATGCAAAAATAAGTCGGTATGGTTCCTTATGTAGTCCTCTTCGTCCTGTATCTCCCCAAGCAAATTTAGGATCTTTTCGATACGTATCTTCTCAATATGAAGAAAAATACTGGATTTCCACAGGCGATCGAATGCAGATAGATAGAAAAACGATTGTACCTGCTCGTTATCAACAAGAATTTGTTACGGCAGAATGGGATCAGGTCAGCCTTATTGATGTTTTTCCTATGCAATATTTTTCGGTGGCTTCTTCATTAATTCCTTTTTTAGAACACGACGATGCAAACCGAGCTCTTATGGGTGCAAATATGCAAAGGCAAGCTCTTCCTCTTTTATCTTTAGAGAGAGCAATAGTAGGAACTGGTATGGAATGGCAAGTTGGCTTTGAATCTGGCACATTATTAAGAGCAAAAGAGCCATGTCGTGTGGGTTATGTAGATGCTACAAAAATAGCAACGCAGGGCCGACTAAAAGTTGGAATGAATAATTCTTTGATTCGATTGAATCAATTATCAACCTATCAACGTTCGAATCAAAATACTTGTTTCCATCAAAGACCATTTGTAAGCTTAGGAGAATATGTCGAGGCTGGCGAAACAATAGCAGATGGTCCAAACACTGTAGGTGGACAGCTTGCATTAGGTAAAAATATACTAGTAGCATATACGCCTTGGGAAGGATATAACTTTGAAGATGCCGTTCTAATAAATGAACGAATGATTTATGACCATGTTTATACGTCATTACAAATAGAGAAACATCAAATAACTATTTGTGAGACTGAAGCTGGGCCTGAGCTTGTTACTCGGGAAGTGCCTCATTTAAGAGAACAGTTTTTACGCCATTTAGATTCCCAAGGAATTGTACGAGTTGGTTCTTGGGTTGAGGTTGGGGACGTGCTTGTCGGTAGGCTTGTGCCTAGAGGTCAAGGATATGAAATTACGCCTCAAGAAAGGTTGCTGGCTGCTATTTTTGGAGAACGAGTAGTGACAATGGACGAAAAGTGCTTAAGAGTTCCTTCAAGAGGTCGTGGAAGAGTAATCGACGCGCACTGGGTACATCGTGAGGACACGAGTTTTGGACGTACAAAATCTATTTATGTACATATCCTTCAACGTCGAACAATTCAAGTTGGAGACAAAGTGGCAGGACGGCATGGAAATAAAGGAATTGTTTCTAAAATCCTTCCTCGAGAAGATATGCCTCATTTGCAAGATGGAACCCCCCTTGACATGGCGCTTAGCCCTCTTGGAGTGCCGTCTCGTATGAATGTAGGGCAACTATTTGAATGTCTCTTGGGCCTTGCTGGAAGTTTTCTTGGAAGACACTATCGGATTATGCCTTTTGATGAAAGATGTGAACAAGAAGCGTCTAGAAAACTCGTTCTATCTCAACTCTGGAAAGCACGTACGTATACTTCGCATCGATGGGTTTTTGAATCAGATTCTTTGGGAAAAAGTTCTCTTTTGGATGGTAGGACTGGAGATGTATTCAAACAACCTGCTACCGTAGGAAAAGCTTATATGTTAAAACTTGTTCATCAAGTAGATGATAAAATTCATGCTAGATCAACGGGTCCTTATTCACAAGTAACTCAGCAACCATTGCGGGGTCGATCCAAGCGCGGAGGACAACGAATTGGTGAGATGGAGGCTTGGGCTTTAGAAGGGTTTGGTGCCGCTAATACGCTTCAAGAAATGTTTACCCTTAAATCAGATGATATGCTTGGTCGTAACAACCTTCTTAATACAATAATAGAGGGTCGTCCAATCCCTTCTTCGCCTTCTGATTTACCCGAAGCTTGCCGATTATTACTTTGGGAGTTACGTGCTCTTTGTGTTCGAACACAAATTCTACATACTACTCTTTTTTCTTCAATCGGACCTTCATAAGCGCTTGTAACTTTTATTATTGTTGAAATTATTTTCAAATAAAAAAAGCTTTCATTTTTTGAAAAAAAAACACAAAACTTATGACTATAAAAGATAAACCAACAGCCATGTTTGTGGAGGTCGGACTGGCACCTCCTGAAATAGTAAAGGCTTGGTGTGAGAGAGTTTTACCTACAGGAAAGCAAATCGGTGAGGTCACAAACTCTGAAACAATTCATTATCGAACTCATCAACCGATCCCAGATGGCCTATTCTGCCAACGTATTTTTGGTCCGATAAAGAGTTATCAGTGTTTATGTCGTTTGTCTCCAGGGGCACGACAAAGCCAAAGTTTACTCGAAGGTTCGAAAGGAGAACGTTACTGTTCCTTTTGTGAAGTAGAGATCACCCGATCGAGTGTGCGACGATATCGTATGGGACATATTAAGCTTGCTACCGACTTAGTACATCCTTGGTTTATGCAAGAAAACCCATGCCATATTGCTCTAGCTTTGAACATGAAACACAAGTTGATTCTAAGTCTGGCTTATTTTTCGCTTGCTGTCTCATATGTTGATCCTCGATCTCTTCAATGTTTAGCTTTAAAACGGCGAGCTCTTTTTACTCCTAGACAAATGACTATTCTTTTTTTATACATGGGACGAGACGCTTCTTTTCATCTCCGACGTCAAGAGGTAGGTTTTGGTTCAGAAAGTCTTATCGAACGACTTCAAAGTTTAGATTTAAAGCAAGTTATTCGACAAGGAGTATCTTTATGGCAATTAGCCTATGAAGAATTTGTTGTTTACACAAAAAACCCTGAATTAATAAAGAAAAAAAAGAGTACGGCTTTGCTAAAAAAAGGAGCACATCGTAAGCGCCAATTGACTAGACGAGCTATTATGGCAAGAAAAATGATTCTGCATCAAGTCCGACCCGAATGGATGTGCTTTCGCTTGTTGCCAGTGCTCCCTCCGAATTTACGCCCACTCATTAAAATGGAAGGAGAGCTATTTGTTTCTTCAGATTTGAATGAGCTGTATCGTAAAGTTTTATATCGTAATAAGATGTTGCATCATTTTCATTTTTTACACGAAAATTTTGGCAACGTTCCTGAATTGGTTGAGCATCATTCTGCTCGTATGCTTCAAGAAGCAGTTGATGTACTTATTAAAAAAGGTGTAGAAGGAAAGCCCTACCCTATAAACTCAAAACCTTTACGTTCTTTTAGTCAAGTCTTGCAGGGGAAGATGGGCCGATTTCGACAAAATCTACTCGGCAAACGAGTTGACTATTCAGCTCGTTCAGTTATTGTGGTTGGGCCTGAGCTTGCGATGCATCAATGTGGAATGCCTATCGAGATAGGGCTAGATTTATTTCAGCCCTTTCTTGTGAGAAAACTTATTCAAGTTGAACTTGCAACAAATATGCGACATGCTCAGCGTCTTATTGATGAGGGTCATTCTTTAGTAATGGAACTCTTACGTCAAACAGTTCAAGATCATACCGTGCTTTTGAATCGAGCTCCTACTCTTCATCGCCTTGGAATTCAAGCTTTTCAACCTATGCTTGTATCAGGTCGCGCCATTCAACTCCACCCTCTTGTATGCGCAGGTTTCAATGCAGATTTTGATGGAGACCAAATGGCATTGCATGTTCCTCTTTCTATGGCTGCTCAGGCAGAGGCGCGCTTTCTTATGCTCTCGTCCTTTAATCTTCTTTCTCCTGCCCAGGGAGAAGCGGTTGCTGTACCTAGTCAAGACATGCTTCTTGGTTTGTATAGTATGACACATGAACCTATGCTTTATTTTAATAATGAGGAAGTGTTTTGGGGCAAAGATAAAGGCTCAATACTTTATTCATTCCCTTGTTTTTTAAACGGATGGGAAGTGATTGAAGCTTATCAACAAGGGTTTATTAGTCTACATTCTAAGGTGTGGATCCGATTAGATATCATTTGTTTTCCACTAGATGAGATTCGTAATGAAAACGATGAACAAGAGGCGAAAGAAGTTCATTGGGGGGCACAAGGAGCAGAAGTGATCATTTATCCTAGGGGTTTATCGCAAAAAAGCTTATGGAGCAAATGCGCAAATTACATCTTAACGAATGCTGGTCGAGTTTTTGTTGGTCTTCCTCCTCATCGTCGTTTTTTCATACTTGAATAGATATACTTTTTGTGCTTATTTAGCACTCCAAACATTTTTTATTTCGATATATAAGTTTATTTAGGAGTGTAGTGATGGATAATCAGATCATTCAACTTAAAAAACTGAATCATTCTCATAGTGAACGAATTGTAATAAACCAAGGAATAGATAAGAGCTCACTGAAAGCTTTAATTGCAAAACTTACACTGGAAGAAAGTGGAACCCAGCCTGTTGCAGAGAGACTTGATCGACTCAAATGGCTTGGCTTTCATCATGCTACCCAATTTGGTACTTCTTTAAGCATTGAAGATCTTTGGATGCCGTATGCAAAAGAGTGGTTGATTCAAGATGCAGAATATGAAGAAAAAAATTCAGAAAACAGTCTAGAAAAGGCGGATATGGACGCCGTAGAACGCCTACGTGCCCTTATTGATACTTGGTCACGAACTGGAGAATCTCTTAAAAAAGAGATGATACTCACTTTCCAGAGCCTTGATCCCTTTAATCCAATTTTTATGATGGCCTTCTCTGGAGCTAGGGGCAATTGGTCACAGGTACATCAGTTGTTAGGTATGCGTGGTCTAATGTCTGATCCACAAGGTCAAATCATCGATCTTCCGATTCGAAGCAACTTTCGCGAAGGTCTTTCAGTAACCGAGTACATTATTTCTTGTTATGGTGCAAGAAAAGGCGTTGTAGACACGGCTGTTCGAACTGCAACCTCAGGCTACTTAACTCGCCGTCTTGTCGACGTAGCTCAACATGTAATAGTTCGTTCTTCAGATTGTCATACTTCTTCTGGATTTTGGATCCAAGCTTTGCGAGAAACAAAGCAACGAAAAACAGGCTACCACTCATTTCGTCGCACATACCTCACTCTAGGTCACAGGCTTGTTGGGCGTGTTCTTGCTCAAGATATACGTCTTGATTCCAAGCTTTTAGTTGGATGCGGAGATGATATAGGAGATAACTTGGCAGATTTTTTAAGTTCTCTTTTTTCTCAAAAGATTCAATTACGATCTCCTTTTACATGTGCTCAGGCTCGTTCTATATGTCAATGTTGTTATGGCTGGAATCTGGCACAAGGCAATCTTGTTACTATTGGAGAAGCCGTAGGGATTGTGGCTGCTCAATCGATTGGGGAACCAGGAACTCAACTTACTATGCGAACTTTTCACACAGGAGGAGTCTTTAGTGGCGAAGTCGCAGAGCAGGTACGCGCACCTTTTAATGGTTTTGTTTATTTTGATGCCGCTCGAGCAAAACGGGTACATCGCTTTGGTGGTGATGAGAATCGCCAAGCCTGGCTTATTCAAGAACCTCTTAAAATTCTTGTCCTTGGTACTCAAGCGCTTGCATTGCAAGTGCCTTCTTTTACTTTAATATCCCTTCAACCAGGACAAGCTGTGCTTTCTCGGCAAGTGATTGCAGAAATTCGATCTTCTATTCTTACTTTTACTGAAACTGCAAATAAAGTCATTCATGCAGATCTTAATGGTCAAGTTTTTTTTCAAAAAAGTGATCGTCTTGAAGTTATTCATAACGATTTGCTTTTTGAAAAAAAAAAGAATTATTCTCGTCTTCCTAGAGAACGGATGTCTTCGTTGCGGCAAGAGGTTCGTGCCTGGGTGATGTCAGCTCAGGAATTACGTTTTTCTAAGCAGCTTCAAACGTTTGATTCCTATAAATTGAACGATATGCTTCAAGCTGGAGCGATTCTACAAAATAAAATTCTTTTTTTTCCTAAGCCTCGAAGAACCCTGTCGTTTCAATTTGCTACCAGTCTAGCAACTTTTCAATGTTCTAATACTGTTTTTCCAAATCATTCTCCTCTTATAGGGCGGTGGGGTAGCCTTTCTTTTTTTTCGAATGGGTCAAAAAAAAATGTCATTTCAAATAAAAAATCAGGCTTTTTGTCTTCATTTTTGTTAGTCCGTACAAAAAAGAACATTCGTTTTACTCGATTTAAATGGAATTATCTTGATTTGCTCTTTTATAAAAATTATAAAACAATAGTTCGCTGGCCATCAGATTTAGCACGGGCAAAATTTCAAATGAGAGAGATCGGCTCTTCTTATTCTGCAACCTCTTTGCGCTCTTGCCCTGTGCTTCCTGGAGATGAAAGAAAATGTCATGGTCATATGTTTCTTTCACAAAATTTTTTTACTAAAAATACAGGTAGTTTTTTGCAAAAAGTTGGCGTTTATGATCAACATTGGGCACAATTACTTCTCCGTAACGAGGATTATGTCGGGTTATATCCGTGGAATAGAGGAATTAATTTGGAAAAAGGTTTGTCTCCTTGGGCTCATGGTACTTTTATAGAATCAGTTGATACTGCTAACATATGGTTTCCTAGGCAGACTAGAGGCCTTTTAGATAAACTAGAATATAACAATACAGAAGGTTCTCTCTTAATAGACAATTTTGGGAATTGGCACTTGCACGGTAATTGGAACGTTTATTTATTGAAATCAATTTGGGTCCCATCGATTGGATTGCAAGCTTTATATATTCAATTAGGGGCATGGATTTTGCCTAGAAAGTTATCTTTGTATTATGGGAATAAAATAAAAACATTTTCTGGCCATGTAACAAAAATGTATGCAAACTATTTAATACTTCGACATGGTATTCCTTATCTTGCTAACCCGGGCACAGTCCTTTTTCAGGGCCCTGGTAGTCCGATTTGTCAAGGAGAACCTTTGATTGGTCTTGTATATACTCGTCCTAAAACTGCAGATATTGTCCAAGGCTTACCTAAAGTAGAACGCTTACTTGAAGCTCGGACATCTCACCCTCTTGTACATTATGCTAAAGAACTCTTTTATAGACTTTTTCAAGCGAATTATCAAAGATGCTTTCAAAAGGATAAAGATCCTAAGCCTCTTGTATATACAGAGGCAAATATGGAAAAAGCCCAAGCTTTTCTTTTAGATGCAGTCCAAGAGGTTTATCAATCTCAAAAGGTAGGAATTTCAGACCGTCATTTGGAACTTATTGTTCGACAGATGACTTCATTAGTCATAGTGAATGGAAATCGAGAGATTCGAAATCAGCCAGGAGATATTGCTCGTCATAGACAAACTTTTTCTTATAGCAAAATTTTAACTTCTCCTGTACCAACTCATCCATTGATCTTAGGGATTACTAGAGCAGCTTTGACTACTGAGAGTTTTCTTTCGGAAGCTGGCTTTCAAGAAACAAGCCGCGTACTTGCTCGATCAGCTAGCCGGGGAAGGGTTGATTGGCTTAGGGGTATCAAAGGAAGAGTTATGATTGGAGAATTAATTCCTGCAGGGACTGGTGTTTTATCTATAAGCTCTCTTTTTTTATTTCCGATTACTTTAAAAAATAAAAAACAACTTTGGTATTATTCAAATCAATTTCTATTCAATTCAAAAGACTCTATCTTAGATTTAGTATTAAGCATTCAAAAAATAACTCCGGAATCCTAATTTTAAAATGAAGAAATCAAATCTGAGAATACATAAAATATTTGGTAAAGATTTCCACTAAAAAAAGGAACCCATTTTCAATTTTTTAGTGTTTTCGATTTTTGAGAATTCAGTTTTTTTGTTTACAATTAATAAATGCTCATTAGGGCTAATGTTGATCTATAAGAGTGCCCACAATTTATGTAGGCCAATCTGTTCCTATCCCTTTGGGAAAAAAACTCTAGATTGATTGCTCTGGACGCAAGTCCAGAGTAATATTCATTATTGTTTAAAATAATAACTTTTTGTAATGTCTGTGTATAGTTCTTTGTGAGCGCCTATCGTTCAAAGGATAGGACAGTGGCCTTCTAAGCCTCTAATATAGGTTCGAGTCCTATTAGGCGTAAAGAAGAGATTGAGCGTAAAGGAGAGAGAGGGATTCGAACCCTCGGCAGCTCAAAGCTGCACCGGTTTTCAAGACCGGAACAATCGTCCACTCTGTCATCTCTCCCTGTTCTGTAGAATAGCTTGCATGTTCGTTCATTGGGTTTTTGCTTGAAACAAATACTATACAAGGAGTTGCGATCATGTAAATGATTTGAGGACGATGGGTTTGTAACCAAACCTTATGAGCATCTAGCAGACCATTTGCTGAGAAGCAAGCGGTGACAGCTGCTAGTAAAGCCTTAACAAACTAAGAGAATTTTCTTTCTAAGCTTGTATTTGCTTGTGCTTCAAGGCAATCTATGGAATAAGCGTAAGTTTTCTATTACCAATATGTTCATTCAGTCTTACTTCTCTCTTTGAAAGAAGACTATCTCAAACAGAGCAGCTTTACGTGTAATGGGTTAGCTTGCTGAGCTTTTAACCTCTTTCAATCAAAAAAACATGTACCCAAGCCAAAAAGGCTTAGAGGAGGACAAGGATAGGTATGTTTCTTAGTTGGTCCATTCGTGCAGATAAAGATGATAGATCAGTTAATCTGTTGAAATGAGCCGGATGAAACGCAAAATTCATGTCCGGTTCTTCTAAAAGGAAAATCTAGAGGTTTTCCTATTCATGCAAGCAATATGATCCTTCCTTTTCAACTCTCTCTTTTTGCTTTGGTTGCTATCTCTTTTTTGTTAGTCATTGGGGTTCCAGTAATCTTGGCTTCGCCTAATGGATGGTCTAGCTCTAAAAATCTTGTATTTTCAGGCACCTCCTTATGGATTGGCCTTGTGTTTTTGGTAGGTCTTTTGAGCTCTTTTACTGGATAAAGGGGTAATAAAAGTTGTTTTTCTTAAGTAAAACAACTTTTAATCCACGCTCTGTAGGACTCGAACCTACGGCATCAGGTTTTGGAGACCTGCGTTCTACCAACTGAACTAAGAGCGCTCAATTCCTTTAGGGCTGACAGGATTCGAACCTGCGACATTTTGTACCCAAAACAAACGCGCTACCAGGCTGCGCTACAGCCCTTGTACTTTCTATTCTACATCATATGGACGCTGCAGATGAAGTACAATAGTTAACCTTTTCTATCTCACTTTTTGAAAGAGTAATCTTTCTATTCAATTTTTTTGATTTAAGGAGCACTGCTATGCAAGACTTAAAAACATATCTTTCTACTGCTCCTGTATTAGCCACCTTATGGTTTGGCTTGCTTGCCGGTTTGCTAATTGAAATCAATCGCTTTTATCCCGATGCTCTAGTACTTCCTTTTTTGTAGTGTAGTATTGTAATTTCAATGCTTTCAATTGCTTAGGGTCCCATATTTTTTTTAGGGTCCCTAAGCAATTGACCCTTTTTTCTCCTCCCTACCCTACAGACTTCTTTTATATGGCAAAAGCCAAAGGCGCAAGAGTTACCGTAACGCTCGAATGTACTTTGTGTAATGAAAATCGTTCAAAACGATCGGCTGGAATTTCACGCTATACGACTCAAAAAAATCGTCGTAGTAATTCGGGTCGTCTTGAATTAAGAAAGTTTTGTACTCATTGTAACGAACATACCCCTCACAGAGAGATAAAAAAATAAATAAAAAGGCTAAATATGAAAAGAGAGAGAGAGCTCCGTCCTGCACGGGCATCTCGTCGCCGTTTTCCTCCAGTGAAGTCTGCTGAACAAATTGATTATAAAAATACTGACTTATTGAGACGTTTTGTAAGCGAACAAGGAAAACTTTTTCCTCGAAGACTGAATCGTCTTACTTCCAAACAGCAGCGTGCAATGACCTGTGCGATCAAGCGAGGCCGTCTGCTCGGATTATTACCTTTCCATAATCGCAAGGATTAGCCTTCGAAGAGAAGAAACTTATAGCGTGAAGCTAATCAAGCTAAAAAGAGCCGAAAAAGCTTCAGGATCACAGACCCCCATTTGGGCCAAAGATCGGCGGTCTAGGGCAATTCCCATTTTCCGCAGCCTATGAATTGCAAGGCTGTAACAATATCCTTCATGCGCCATTGCAGCATTGAGGCGCACGATCCAAAGACGGCGCAAGTCTCGCTTGCGCCTTCCTTGGTCTCGGTGAGAATATTCGAGTGCCTTTGTTGCTCGTTGACTAGCAGTTCGAAAAAGGGTTGATTGAGAGCCTCTAAAGCTTTTAGTCAGGGCAAGAGTTCTATTTCTACGCCGTTTTGCTACGTAGCCTCTTTTGATTCGAGTCATAAGGAGGTTTCTTTTATTAAAATGTGGGCTTGAATGCATTCATAAGTCTAGAAGTAAAAAGTAAAATTATTACCAAAGTTAGCAACAATTATGAATCTTTCTTGACAAAACTGTGAAATTATGCCATTATGTTCAATAATTGTTGAGGGATTGTAGTTCAATTGGTTAGAGCACCGCCCTGTCAAGGCGGATGTTGCGGGTTCGAGCCCCGTCAGTCCCGTTTTGTTTAAATAAGTAATTCTAGTAATGATTTTTATTGACCTTTGTATTTTTTTAAGCTAGGGGTTTATTCGTTTTTCATTTTTAATTCTATGTCATAAGTGTCATAAATTTTTCTATTTAAAAAGTTTAAAACAATAAAGTAACTCTGCCCCCCGCCATCCAGGCTTTTTATACGTAAGAATTCCTTCTGATTTGCTAACTTGTAAAAAAGGGTTAATCTGACCCGTTTTTTTGTCTATGTCATTTGATATTTTATTTTTAAAAAGCTTAAGAGAAAGAAACAGAGAACCTGGGAGAGATTGGATTATAGAATTACTAGCACTCGAATTCCAAATTATTGCAGTGAGTTCTTCTTCTTCTGTTTCTAGTCTTGCAATCGTTTGTCCGCGTTCTAAGTTAGCCGAGTAAGATAATTTAACGAGCCTCCAATTTGACTTTTGGGTCTCTTCTTGTGCCCAAACGGCTCGGGACTGCATTAGAAAAAAAACATTTTGTAAATTTGGCCATATCCACACTATTAACCAGGTTATCATTTTTTGAATTTCATAAAATGTAGTGTATAACTCACTTTCTGATCGATCTGTTTCATTAAATAATAACCATCGTAGGTCGCTTGTACTATAAGTCAAATCCCATCCGCGATGCATTCCCGTGGTAACAGCGTGATAAGTTCTCCAAAGAGGTCCACATTCGTGAGCGCTCATTAGCATCCCGCTTGTTGCAATTTCGGCTCGTTGTGCTGCTGTTAAAGACAAAGGCTCAGCAGCTAAAGCTGCTGGATCTTCAATACTTCCTGTATGAGGGTTAGCTCGATCAAAAGTTTTGGATAAAACTTTCCGAGTTCGCTCTTTCATCCGAATCTTGCGCCTATGCTCTCGGCTTCGTATGAATTGTGACATAGTTAAAAACTCCATGTGTTCCTTGTGTTCCTTAAGCATAGGCCTTGAGTTTTTTACAACCTTTCGATTCGGTGCAAGGTTTATCCACATTTGATCAACTATCTTGTTGTCAGCCTTCCATATGTTATCTGTCAATTCTCGCCTTTGAATCTCCCAGCTTTTTTGCTGGTTGGAGTCAGTAGGGTCTAAGCCAAATAGCCTGTTATGGATTGGCGATAAATCATTCACTCCATAACTATCTACATAGGTGACAAGCACATGAAGACGACGATATGGAGCTACCCATACTTTGTTGCAGCTTGGATCAACTTTTTCTTCTTTATAAATCCATTGAAAAAAAGGTATCCAAGCATGTAGAAAGTGAAGATCATCAAGACTTATATCTTTTAACAAAGATTTATCTAAATGCCAAACTCGATCAGGTTCTTCGGAAAATATTCTTAAATTCACATTATTAGTGCTAGGAAAAGGACTCGTAGTAAATTCTCTTAGTTCTAGATCCGTAGGAGCATCCTTTAATGGGCAACCGCCTGACTGGATTAGAACAGAAGCACCTGCTTTTTTATCTTGTACCTCACGTAATTCTGCGACTTCAAGAGGACGGCCATATTCGTCTGGGTTTATTTGTTCTTCTTGTTGAACAGAATGTGGGCTTTGTTTATAATATATATAAAAACTGAAACGTTCCCAAACATAATTAAGATGCAAAAGTTCTTCATCTTTTACCATAACTTGAAGCGATGGATGCGGCATCGTAATAGGCCGAGGTTCATCGTAGTACCTCTTTTTTCTTCTCCATCCACAATATGGATACAAAGATGCTGTATGAACAAATGGCTCTTTACCTCCTAGGGGATCTTCTTCATCAAGCCCTGGAAAGCGGAATAAAATAAGGGGTAGCGATTTGTAAAAAGAAAGGGTGTTCTCTTCTCTTGCTTGTACAATTCCAATTCCATTGCTTAAAACTCGGTTGCCATATGACTTGTTTTTGTACACGCTTTTTAGACTTCGCTTTTTAAAAGAGTACAGAGGATTCGTAAAAGGAGCAAGAGGATTTTGTTTTGCAAGGGCCCATAACAATTGCCAACAGATATCGATTATTGGCTTGTCCATTTGTTTGAGCTGTCGACTTATGCCTATGCAGTTAATAAATAATTGTGATTTAAAAGTTGGTTGTTCTGAGTTATTTTCAATACATTTATAATATAAATCTCCTCCTGCAATAAGCGCTAAAGAACGAATTATTTCTGACCAAGTGGCAGTGGCTGTTGGGTCTCTTCTATAACCTATTGGATAGGAAGGCTCTCCAAATGCAAATCGTTCAAGATAAATGTAACGAAAACGTACTTCTCCAACATTGTAAACAGGAAATCTTGTTACACCAGGAAAAAGAAAAGCACTTAGTACCCACTTACTAAGATGACGATATATATGAGCGCGACCATCGCGAAAAAAATAATAGGGCGAAAAACGCGTCATACTAGCTTGTTCTTCTCGCATAAGAGAGCGTAAAGCTTTCTCGATACAGGTCCAAGTGGGAGTGATTTGATGAAGGTCTTGTAAATAAGAAGCTCTCTTCCACATAAAAAAATTGGATGCTGCGTCTGATGCACTTGCAGGTTTATGATATTTATTTTTTTTTCTTACGAATAAAGCATCGTCCCATCCCCATTCTTTTCCCCATTGAAGATGTAAGCTTGCTTGAGCTTTACACAAGGCTATTTCATTTACAAAACTATGCATTTCTGCTAGAGTGTAGCCTTGACTCCGAGGAAGCACCTGTTGTAACATTTGATCTTTCAATCGAAAGGTTCCCGTACTCATCATAAGAGCTTGAAAAATACGTTCTCGGTCTACCCAATTTAGACCTTTCATTATATAAACTTTGCGCCATCTTCGTTTTCGAAGCAATGGTTCTTTAATTGTGAGAAAAGTTCCAACGCCAAATCTTATCCCATATCGAGTTCGAGGAAACTTATCTAAGAGCCATAAAAGATATACGAGAGCGGCAGGTGGATTCCAATAATAGCGATCAAGAAGCTTCATAGTCTCCCATCCAGTAATTCCACCCTCTGGTGGTAAAGCAACCCATGCTCGTATATCCTGTGGACCTAAATTAGCCTTAAGAGCTAGTTTTGCTTCTCGAATTTCTGGAGGGTCATCTTCTAGTTCTTCAATCTCATTGTCTTCTTCTTCTGTCTCTTTGTCTAAGTAGTCTGGTTTTCCTAAAATATCCCAATAATCTACTGTAAGATATCCGTTATTTGGAAGAAAACCAAACATCTTTTCTTCATAAGATAGGCCTCCTGTAGATGACCGCTCTCGTAACTCTCTGACAGCTAAATAAGAATAACTATGTTCGGTGTTATAGAAAGTGTTCAAACCTTCAACAACAAATAAACAAGGAATAGTTGCAGCGGCAAGCATAAAATGTCGAACCATATAGTCTTCTGCAATGGTTTCAGGACGATCCATACTTGGAGCAATCGTGCCATCACTTAGAATTTCATCTTCTCGTGTTATCTGAAACAATGGACCTGGACCATTCCCATTGTTCGTTGATCCCGTTGAACTAACCGAAGAAGTCTGCCCAGCGCTTCCTGTTGAGGAAAGGTTTTTTTCCTGCGCAAAGAGATTTTTCTCTACTAAACTTTTACCAAATCTCCAGTTTATTGAAACAGTTTGCCCGCTCATGCTCATTTGATCTCTTTCACAGGACCAATCAAGTTTTAATTGAATAACTGGCACTCTCCAATGATCTGAAGCAAGTTGAAACCACTCATCTCTTCTTGATCCGATTGGTTCGATAAATAGACTTGATTTCGGCACAACGGTATCTCGTATACTTGCATCATAACGAGTATCTATGCCGGCAATTGAAGAAAGTTCTGCATCGCAAATATTTGACATGCGTAGAAAAAGGTTCATTATTCGAATCCGTTTAGCTACAAAGGTTCCTCCACCTGGATGATCCAATGTATGCTGAGCTCCAGCTAGCATTCCCTTATGATTTATAGCTCTTTCTAATGTCCACCGAAAACGACGCTCATTCCCACGCTTTTCGAGATATCTTTTTATTGAGACGGGCACAATATGCCATATTCTCCATCCTAACGAATTCAAAAAACCAATGAAACGAAGGGGTATAAGTGTCCACCAAATAACGTTATAAAAAAGATATCTTCCTAAGAATAATGTGAGCTGAGCTATTGGGTTTTTCAAAACTGCTTTAAGGACATCATCACATGATGGCTCTACTCGACGACTCCAATGATGAGCTTGATCTAGTTGCTTAACCAAAATGGAATTGGTTTTTGTATGCAAATTGATACTTACAAGAGTAACTCTATCATAAACAAGTTCTGCAATATTTTCTATAGATTCTGCTATATTAACAATCACACGAACAACTTCAAAAGACATCCAATTTATTACCCGAGGTTTTATAAACAAGATGACTAATGGAGAAATACCTATATGACAGAGGTTTTGAAATTGCAGAAAGCGAGGTTGAGCCCAGCTATTTGCCCGCAATTGTAGGCTGTTAACCACCTGTGGCCAAAAGCTATGACCAGGCTTTTGTTTCCAGTAAAGATGCCAAATAGATAGAGGCGATAGGCTTACTGCGCCATGTAATTCTTGTCTCAGAGTGTTTTCTTCCTGATATTGGATAACTAATCCCACTCCGCATGATACAAATAGAGCCCACCAAAGGTCAAAGCTTATTAATTGGAATAAAGGTGTAAAAATTGAACTAGAATATGCCCGATCCCGTAATGACAAGATTGTATAGAACAAATTAGAAAATCTCAATAAAATTTGTTGATCAATCCAAGGTTTTTGACTTTTCTTTTGAAAGCAATGAAAAGTTTTTTTCTTTAAAAAGCATTCTTTCCATTCATGAAAAAATTGAGAGTTTAAATTTTTAGATTCGTTAGTAAAATGTTTATAAAATTTTTTTGTCCATTGAGTTTTACTTTTAGTTTTGTCAGAGTTAACTTTTTCTATCCATAAGTTTTTTTTTACATATCTTATAGAATATTTATTTTGAAACTCATTGATTGATTTTCTTTTTTCTCTAGAATATCGAAAATTCGTATATTTTTTGATTTGTCGAATTTTATATTGATTGTTTGAAGTTTTAACATTATTTTTAATTGAAATTAGAGTTTCTTTGTTTTTTTTATCGTTTTGAAAATCTTTAAAACTTTTTGGAATATTTGTTATTAAAGCTTGATTATTTATATACCAATCTTGTGTTGTTTTGGTTAAAAAATAGTTTTTTGAATCACCTAATTCAGGCCAAATCTGTTTCAACGTCTTTTTTATATCGCTTTGTTTTTTTTTTAGAAGTAAAAAATTATCTTTTAAAATCACTTGTTGCGTAGGTTTGGATAACCTATTTTTTTTAGGAAAATCTTGTATTTTTCGCAGATTCAATTTTTGAACGAACAGCATCTGATTCAATTGGCAAAGGCTATCTTCTAAATTTTTTTTAATAAAAAAAAAAAAGGATTTGTCTGCTTTGAACTCGGTTGATCAAAATATTGAAAATTTTTTTCTGTTTTTGTGCTTAAGCTATATGGATGAATCTCTATCTTAGGGTAACTTTTTTTATAAAGTTGGCTAATTTTAAAATGTGAATACCAATATTTTTCATTTTCATACAATTGGTTTGCTTTTAAAGCTATTTGTTTTGGTAAAATTCTAATTTTAAACGGTACATTTTTGGTAAACAAATCGAGTGTATATATTAATGATCTTTGTTCGTACCATGTCTCTGAGCGAAGTAAAGGAGATTGAGTTTTAATTAGAGATTCAAAAAAATGAAACATTTCGTTTTGCCAAAGGTTGACTTTTTTGCAATGTATAAAAATGTTTTGATTTTCATTCGCTTTTATTTGTTTATTTTTTAAAAAATAAATTCCATAATGAATAAGGGATTCCTGAACTGTCTTATTTACTTTCCAATCCTTTGCAATTCGACTGGGAAGCGTCCTGGATTGACTCAATGGACCCAAAAGACTGACTAAGTCCATAGTTGTGTTTGCAAATTTAGACTCGGATGTTTGAAAAGGCTGAGTCCAAGGCATAGACCAAAGCGGTTGGCTTTGTGTCATATTCATCATAGCTTGTGATAAAAAAAAATCTTTCAATACATTTATAGAAGACACATTGTCCAAATAAAAAGTTTGATTTTTATCATTTTTAATTTGATGTATATTTTTATTAATAAAAGGTTGAGAGGAATCTACTATCGAACGCTTGAACATCCAAGAATTTCGTTTTTAGAAACGCAAAGAGACTTGTATTGCATATTTATTGTTCAGTAAGAATAGCAGAGTTTTTATTGGGGAAGCTCGTATGACGTTAAGACCGTTTTGAGCTTTTCTTTTTTGCCCATAAAACTATTGTTTACAAGACCATATTGGACTTATTTCTTCAATAGAATGGGAATAATTAAGTTTCGAGAGGGCTACCAAAAACTTTAGCAAATTTTTCTTTTACTAGAAGACCAGAATCAATAGGTTCTAGGGGATCTTTTCGTAGCCGGTGACGTAGACATAATGGAATTACTGTTAAGATATCTTGCTCAGTTACTTCATTTCTTCCACCAAGCGCTGCAAGTGCCTTAGCAGCCCGATAAGTAACAATATCTCCTCGAAGTCCATCTACATCTAATTCAGAGCATACTTGTGAGATTTTGATTTTGTGATCGTAAGAAATTTTTACTGATTTTAAGCGCTCTCGTGCTTGAATCACTTTTTGTCTCAGACTTTCTTGCGAAGCCTCCAATGCTTGTTGGAAAGTTTCAGGTGCTTCTTCAAAAGAAGCTCTTTGTTCAACAATCTGAACCCTTAGCTCCGGTTCTTTTACTGTACCAACTTGAGCATGCATACCAAAACGATCAAGTAATTGAGGACGAAGCTCTCCTTCTTCTGGATTGCCGGATCCAATGAGTATGAAACGTGCCGGGTGAGATACAGAGATACCTTCTCTTTCTACTGTGTTCCATCCCGAGGCTGCTGCATCGAGAAGTACATCTACCAGGTGATCATCTAGTAAGTTTACTTCATCTACATAAAGTATGCCACGATTTGCTTTTGCTAAAAGGCCTGGCTCAAAAGCTTTAATACCTTCTGTAAGAGCTCGTTCAAGATCAATCGTACCACATACGCGATCTTCAGTGGCTCCTAAAGGAAGATCAACCATAGCAATTCTTGTCTGTGTTATAGCAATTTCCTCATTGTTTATGAGCTTTTTTCTTACTTCATGGCTCATTAACTGCGGATCCCGTGGATCTGAATTAAACGGATCGTTTTGAACAACTTCAATTTCAGGCAAAAGGTCTACAAGTGCTCGAACAGTTGTTGATTTGCCTGTACCCCTGTCTCCCATAATCATAACTCCACCAATCTTTGGATCAACAACATTGAGTAGTAACGCTAGTTTCATCTCTTTTTGTCCGACAATAGCAGTAAAAGGAAAAACCGAGCGTTCGTTATTTTTTTCAGAAGTAGACTGCATAGATTAATTTTTTAAATAAATATTTAACTCGATTCTGATGGTTCTTTTAGGCAGCCCCAACGAAAGGGGCCGTCCTACGGGGAGCAGCTATGTTTAGTTTGAGCTAGCCAAGAAAGCCTCAGTATGCTCTTGTATTGCTTTTTTAAGAATCTCTTCGGCTTCCTCGGTGAATGTCTTTGTAGAGCGGATAATTTCACCAAACTTTGGTTCGTTTGCTTCAATGAAACTTCTCAAAGAGGCAAGGAATTTTCTAACTTGGCCTACTTCAATTTTGTCCAAGTATCCATTGATTCCAGTATATATAGTAGCCACCTGTTGCTCAACCGAAAGCGGAGCAGTTTGAGCTTGTTTGAGTAGCTCTCGTAACCTTTGACCACGAGCCAACTGATTTTGTGTGGCTTTATCTAAGTCGGATGCAAATTGTGCAAAAGCCTCAAGTTCAGCAAATTGAGCTAATTCAAGTTTTAACTTTCCTGCTACTTTTTTCATTGCTTTAATCTGAGCTGCCGATCCCACTCGAGATACGGATATTCCGACATTAATTGCAGGTCGAATGCCTGCATTGAATAAATCTGCAGAAAGAAAGATCTGTCCATCCGTAATGGAAATAACATTGGTTGGGATGTAAGCAGACACGTCTCCTGCTTGTGTCTCTACAATAGGAAGAGCCGTCATGCTTCCTTCACCTAATTGAGAACTTAGTTTTGCAGCTCTTTCTAATAAACGAGAATGAAGATAAAAAACATCTCCTGGATAAGCTTCGCGACCCGGTGGACGACGCAATAACAGAGACATTTGTCTATATGCTTGGGCTTGCTTTGATAAATCATCGTAAATGACCAAAGCATGCTGTCCTTTGTACATAAAGTACTCAGCGAGTGCAGCTCCAGTGTAAGGAGCTAAAAACTGAAGAGTCGCCGAAGAATTCGCATTTTCTGCAACTACAATGGTGTATTCCATAGCCCCACGCTCAGTCAATACATTTACGACTTGAGCCACAGAAGAGGCTTTTTGTCCAATTGCGACATACACACAAATGACATTTTGACCTTTTTGATTTAAAATGGTATCAATTGCAACTGCTGTTTTACCGGTTTGTCGATCTCCAATGATGAGCTCTCGCTGCCCTCGCCCAATAGGAATCATAGAATCAATCGCTAACAAACCTGTCTGCATAGGTTCGTATACAGAACGTCGAGAAATAATTCCTGGAGCAGGAGATTCAATTAGGCGAGAATCAGAACTATCGATTGCTCCTTTTCCATCAATGGGATGCGCAAGCGCGTTTACTACTCGGCCCAAATAAGCTTGGCCTACTGGAATTTGAGCAATTTTACCTGTTGCTTTGACCGAGCTGCCTTCTTGAATAGTAAGCCCTTCGCCCATCAATACAGCACCTACATTATCAAACTCTAAATTCAGAGCAATGCCAATAGTGCCATCTTCAAACTCTAATAGCTCTCCGGCCATTACTTTATCTAAGCCATAGATCCGTGCAATTCCATCCCCTACCTGTAGAACCGTTCCCACATTCATTACTCGTACTTCTTGCGTGTACTCTTCAATCTGCTTACGGATAATACTGCTGATCTCATCAGGACGGATGGTGACCATAGAGAAAAAAGAACAAGTTTGAGTGGAAAAAAGCATACAAAAGGGTAAGGGCATACCAACCCTATCCATTGGGCAATGGCTGTTCAATATTGAAAGCTAATATTTTAGCAGACCAATTCGTTCTGCATTGTTCGTGATCACTACTTCTTGAGCCTCTTTATGAAGCTGTGAACGAATTGCTTCCTGTGCCCGTTTCAGTGCAGATCTAGAAACACGAAGTTGGACACGTGATTTAGCTCGGCTCAATCCCAAACGTAAGGAAGCTTCTCTCCAAGCTTCAATTTCTTTGAATGCTCCTTGTCCAGCCCAAAACATTGCTGATTCCTGCCTATCCATAACAAGCATGCCTTGTATACGAATGTTTTTTGCTTGTTTTTTTGCCGCCTCAAGCCCACTTTTTGCTTGTTCTAAGCGAGCAGTTGCTTCTGCGTATCGATTGTCTGCATCTTGTAAAGAAGCTTCAATTGCTTGTTTTCTTTCAATCAACAGAGAATGAATGAGGCCACTTCCAAAGTAAGCCAAGATTCCAATAACGACCCCTAGATTGAGAAGATTTGTCTCAAATGGGTCGCTATTTATACCCCAAGATGACCCCGGAGAGAGCCATTCAAAATCCGGCCAGATGCATTGCACCATGCTTTCTCCTTACACTAACAATCTTCCATCCTGAGCGGCCAAAGCCCCAAAAAGGCGCATCTTTTTAATTAGTGATTACTGAAGCACTGTTTCTTGCATGTTTTCTTCTATTCATACTGTACATTGTTCTATGTACATTTTTTTTCCAACTTTCAAAAGATGAAGTTTGAGTTGAAAAGGAGAAAAAAACTGAGTTTGTAGGTTATTTACGTTGCCTACCAAATTCAGACTTTGTTACTCGAACTCATTTGGTTTTTATACAAAAGGGTTTGCAAAAAGAAGTGCCAGAGCAACAACTAGACCATAAATAGTTAGGGCTTCCATAAAAGCCAAACTAAGAAGGAGTGTGCCACGAATTTTTCCCTCTGCTTCAGGTTGTCTTGCAATTCCTTCTACTGCTTGACCAGCAGCAGTTCCTTGACCAATCCCAGGACCAATAGAGGCTAAGCCCACTGCTAGACCAGCAGCAATTACAGAAGCAGCAGAGATCAATGGGTTCATAAAAAATTCCTTCATTTTTATAATAAGGCAATGAGCAACAATGGAGTTTTTTCCCTGCCTTCCAACCCAAACAGTAAGTTTTGACTTGGATTAATCTATTGATTCAACATTCGTCTGAATAAGAAAAAATTTAGATATATATACTTTTTCAAACGAGAAGTAAGCAGTCAAAAAAGTATCCACTTGAATTTCAATTATACCCTTTTTTTAAGATCATAAAAAGGGTTTTCTTTCGCTTGTTTTAAGTAAAAAACAGTTTTGAATCTTTTATTAAAAGATCTTTATCATTTTTTTCATATTTTCTAAAAAGCTATGTATTATATATAACTACAAAAAATATTTTTATTGATTAAATGAAGAAATAATCATATTTCATATATATTTGTGTTTTGAGTTTAGAGGAATTTGAGTGTAAAATAATATGGGAACCTATAAGATAAGATTCAGAGCAGAGGAGTGTCTATGAAGTTGGCTTATTGGATGTACGCGGGCCCTGCCCATATTGGCACTTTGCGTGTTGCAAGTTCTTTTAAGAATGTACATGCCATTATGCATGCACCTCTTGGAGACGATTACTTTAATGTAATGCGTTCGATGCTTGAAAGAGAACGAGATTTTACACCAGTTACAGCTAGTATTGTAGACCGTCACGTTCTTGCTCGCGGATCTCAAGAAAAAGTTGTTGAAAATATTACTCGTAAAGATAAGGAAGAAAGACCTGATCTGATTGTTCTCACACCAACCTGTACTTCGAGTATTTTGCAAGAAGATTTACAAAATTTTGTAGATAGAGCTTCTATGGGGGCTGACTGTGATGTAATTTTGGCAGATGTCAATCATTATCGTGTGAATGAACTTCAGGCTGCTGATCGAACTTTAGAGCAAGTAGTACGTCACTATTTAGAAAAAGCAAAGCGACAAGGATGCCTTCATATAAGAAAAACAGAGAAACCTTCTGCCAATATTTTAGGCATTTTTACATTAGGATTTCACAATCAGCACGATTGTCGTGAATTACGGCGCCTATTGAAAGAACTAGGTGTTCAGATACATCAAGTTATCCCTGAAGGAGGATCTGTTACTCAATTGCAGTTTCTACCAAACGCATGGTTCAATATAGTGCCATATAGAGAGGTTGGATTAATGGCAGCCGAATACTTAGAAAAAGAATTTGGTATGCCTTATGTATCTACTACTCCTATGGGAGTAGTAGATACCGCCTGTTGCATTCGAGAAATACAGAGCATTATAAATTCTCAAGCAGGTCATGAACTGGTAAATTACCAATCTTATATAGACCAACAAACACGCTTTGTGTCTCAAGCTGCTTGGTTTTCTCGATCTATTGATTGTCAAAATTTGACTGGTAAACGAGCAGTTGTTTTTGGAGATGCTACCCATGCAGCGGCAATGACTAAAATTCTTTCTAGAGAAATGGGTATCCAAGTAGTATGCGCAGGTACTTATTGCAAGCATGATGCAGTTTGGTTTAGAGAGCAAGTTGCTTCTTTCTGTGACCAAGTTTTGATTACAGATGATCATACTGAAGTTGGTGACCTTATTGCTAAGGTTGAGCCAGCAGCTATTTTTGGAACGCAAATGGAACGACATATTGGTAAGCGTCTTGATATCCCCTGTGGGGTCATTTCTGCACCGGTTCATATCCAAAACTTTCCTTTGGGTTATAGACCTTTTCTTGGATATGAGGGCACAAACCAGATAGCTGATTTGGTATATAATTCTTTTACCCTTGGGATGGAAGATCATCTTTTAGAAATCTTTGGTGGACACGATACAAAAGAAGTTATTACAAAATCTCTTTCTACAGATACCGATTTGCGATGGAGTGCTGAAGGACAAGCAGAATTAAGCCGGATTCCTGGGTTTGTACGCAGCAAAATCAAACGAAATACTGAAAAATTTGCTCGTCAAAACAATATGAATGAAATTACAGTTGAGGTTATGTATGCTGCTAAAGAAGCATTTACTCAGTAATTATGAATAAATAATTTGATCTCTGTCTCATGTAATATTTACATGAGACACATAATTTATCTACTTAAAAGCATTCCGAGTCGTTTTTTTATTAATAAAAAAAGTATTAATAAAATGTTTTGATTTCTGTAAGAAAAACAATTACAACATAAAAAATTATTTGGTTTTTTATTTTACTTTTAACTGTATAAATAAACACTAAAACACTTATTATGTTTTTTTAAGTTTTCAAAATTGTTGACAAAGAGTCTAATATACTTCATTTAAACGAACGCGCTGCACGATGCCCTATCGACATCGTGCAACCAATTATCGCTTAGAAAATTGAGATGATTTACGAGCTTTTTTAAGCCCATATTTCTTTCTTTCTTTTACCCGAGGATCTCGTCTCAAAAGACCCTGACGTTTAAGAGGCCGACGGTTGTCGGCTTGAATTTTGCAAAGAGCCCTAGCCACGCCTAAAGAAATAGCTTGAGCTTGAGCGGACAACCCTCCACCACGTACTCTTGCGACAATATCATGTCTATTTTCTTTGGCAAGCGCAAAAAGAGGGGCTTTAACCGCTTGAAGATAAGCAGGATTATCTTGAAGATATACGCGTCCGCCAGTGCCATTGATCAAAAGACGGCCTTTGCCTCTTATTAGTTGGACCCTTGCTACAGCACATTTACGGCGACCTGTACCTAAGAGTTTCACTTGTTTTAAAACACTTGTTGAAGCGTTAGACGTATTGAAATTTGACGAAGTGTTTAATGTCATTCTTTTTATTGCTTAATCAGTTATAGGTTAAGAAGATTCAATCTTAAGAAATCAAGTTCTTTGCATCCAATTCGTTTTTCTGTGAACTTTTTAAAAAAGTTTTCTTCTTATTTAATATTTTTTTTACATCATTGTTCTTTGAATCAAAGTGTTTATGAACAAGTATGTTTGAAGGCGCTGTTAAAGCAAATCGTAGAAGAGGAATATAAACTGCAATTGCCTGTCTGGCAGCTTGTTGCATCGCTTCAATAGGCTGAATTGCTCCATTGGTCCAGATATCAAAAAGTAATAAATAGAAATGGTCTTGTTCTTGCTGGTTATATGTCTTAAAAGTGAGAACACTTTGCTCTTTAGACAATTCGTTTTTTACTTGTTCTCTTTTTATAAAATGAGAATTTTTTTGATATGATGTATCAGATATCATTTCTTTTTTAAGGCGTGAAGCGTTCTCATTGAAATCAAATCCGGTCCTTCGTTCAGTTTTTTGAATTTGATAATCAACTTGAAGAATTGGATTAAATCGTGCATCAAGAAAAAGTCCTTCTTCGTGTTCACCTCCCTCCTGGATTCGGAAGCCTGACCCTCTTTCAATAGTAAGTTCAAGCTCAAGTTCTAAAGGAACAACTAAAGTAAGAATCGTTTGATTTGGGCTCAAACAATGTATACCTTCCGGTAAAAAAATATGTCTTGCTTCAAATATACCAACTTTCTGATCTGTTTTTAATACAGCTTTTTTTCCTCTTATGGGCATGCCTACCAGTACCACTGAAGATAAATTCATCATTATGTCACGAATTGTTTCTCGAATTCCGGGAAGTGCGAGGTATTCGTAACATTTTTTTTCTCTTTTTGTAAGCCACGAATGCTTAATTTTTAGTGTACTAAAACATGTTCCCTCAAAGCCTTTTAACAAACAACGTCTTAGACCAACAGCAAGAGTTGTAGCTTCTGAATGAGATAAAGGAGCAAGCATTATTCGTTCATGGTGTAAAGAAGTTGATATCTGTACCTGCTGTAAAGATTGAACTCTATATCTAGACGTCGGAGTCATGGTATCTATCTCGTTGTGATTCTAGAGTCTTCTTTTCTTGGGTGGTCTACACCCATTATGAGGAATAGGCGTAACATCTCGCACTAAAGTTACACTTAGTCCCCCAATTCTTAGTGCACGCAAAGCCATATCTCTTCCTGGCCCGGGACCACTCATTAGGACTTCAGCTTGTTTTAAACCTTGATCAAGAGAACGTCTTACTGCACTTTCAGTCGCCATTTGACTTGCAAATGGGGTACGCTTTTTGCGTCCTTTAAATCCGCAGGCTCCTGAAGAAGACCAAGATAAAACTCCACCGCGTAAATCAGTAACAGTTACAATAGTATTATTGTAAGTCGCTTGAATATGAACAATACCTTTAGGAACTCTTCGCTTAGACTTGCGATTGCTGATCTTTCTAAATGTTCTGGCCATTTGCTATGATCTTTTGTTATTAATTGAAGCTTTTTTGTTGTATTTTTTTATCTAAGCCCCCTTTATAAAAAAATAAAAAAAAGGGGGTGATGAGAAAAGCATAAAAAATTATCCTTGTCTCTGTTTATGTTTAGGATTGTTACAGAGAACCATAACTTTCCCTCGTCTTCGAATCAAACGACAACTTTCGCTTGGATAGGACATCTAAAAGTTGTCCTTCTTTTTAGAGCCGGACATGAGCATTTTTCCTGCTCATCCGGCTCTAGCCTATTTATCTATATAACGGTTTTAACAAACCTAGTTAAGAAAAGGCAGCAAACCTGTAAACTTCTTATAAGTTCAGTTTGCTTCCTTTCATCCAAAAATTGGATGTGAATCAATTTGCCTGGGCCAGCAATTAGAGAACTTTGGAGTCTAGCTTGTACCGTTCCCTCGTTGTTCTTGTTAAATCCTAAACTAACATGTTCTGTGGATGCTAGTCTTTAGCGTTTTTAACAGAAAGGAAAAAGCATATATCTATGCATGCTGTTATTTCGATACTTCGTTGCCAGTTCATTATTATCACCCCATTATTCTTTTAGATTTATGACTGGCTTTTAAGCCTAATTTTTTCTTAGCTTCCACGAACTGCGTCTCCGCAATTCGTCTAAGATAATCTTATCTTTTTAGCATCATTTAGCTTTAAAAATTTTCTCACCCATGGGAATAGACCGCAAACAGATCTTACGCACTGAAGCACGTACCTTCATATTAATTTTTATATTACTAAATTATTTATTATCTACTCTCGAATAAAAATGGACCGCAAGCAATTTTAAGCTTTAACTTATTACCAAATAAAACATAATACTTCACCTCCAATCTTTTTTTCTCTAGCTTTTTTTCCAGTCATAATTCCTTCAGGTGTAGATAGGATGGCAATCCCTACTCCTCCTAATACTCCCGGTATTTCTTTGTAATTAAAGTAGACACGTAAGCCTGGTTTGCTTATTCTTCGAAGGCCGGTAAGGCAAGGCGCTCGATCTTTCCCTTTATAACGAAGTGTAAGACTAATTTTTGGTTTTTTACCAGGAATACGTAACCAATGCTCAAGATAGCCTTCTTCATACAGAATTTGAGAAAGGCTTTCTGTAACTTTTGTAGCAGAATATTGGGTTGTTCTTTCTCGGTTCTTACTAGCATTACGTATAGATGTGATCAATCCAGCAACTGTGTCATTGTTCATTCACTTGAATGTTCATATAAATCAATAATTGAGAAAAAAACCGTTCTTTACTTTATTCTTTGATCTGATTTTTTTTATATTTATTTAGGCCTAACAAATAGAGTAATATTACAAGTAGGCTTTCGAATTGGAAAAGCTCGGCCTTGTGCGCGGGGCCGAAAGCGCCGCATTTTAGGTCCTTGATCAACCCAAGCATTGCTTATATAAAGTTCAGCTCTCTCAAATCCAAAATTATTTTTTGCATTGGCCCCTGCTGCATATACTACTTTTAAAATGGGGATCATTGCTCGGTAAGGAAGAAACTCAAGCAAAAGGAGCGCGTCAAGATAAGTGCGTCCTCGTATTTGATTAAGCACCCTACGTACTTTATAAGGGGACATTGTTACTCCCCGAAGCACCGCTTTTTTGTCTAGCTCATTATTCTTTATGCGAACCATATAAAGCTCCCTAAACTATCGACGTGATTTTTTATCTCCTTTGGGGTGACCACGAAAGGTACGGGTTGGAGAAAACTCTCCCAATTTATGTCCTACCATTTCATCCGTGATAAACAGAGGTATGTGTTCTCTTCCATTGTGTATACCAATTGTGTGTCCAATCATGAGAGGAAGAATTGTAGAACAACGTGACCATGTTATTACTACTTCTTTTCCGCCCTTTGCATTCAAACGCCTTATTTTGCTAAGAAGATGGTCTGCAACAAAAGGACCCTTTTTTAAAGACCGTGCCATTTCTACCTCTTCGATCAACGTTAGTTTTTTTATAAAACAGATTTACCAGATTTGCGTCGACGCAAAATTAATACACTACTATGTTTGTGACGATCTCGAGTGCGCCTTCCTAAAGTTGGAAAACCCCATGGGGTAAGTGGTCTTTTACGGCCTACAGGTGCACGCCCTTCTCCTCCACCATGAGGGTGATCCACAGGGTTCATTGCAGCTCCTCGTACTTTCGGACGACGACCTATCCATCTCTTCCATCCTGCTTTTTTTGCAGGCAACCCCCAACCTGGGTGCCAGCTTACTTGTCCAATTACTGCATAACAACGCTGAGGTACTAAACGAACTTCACCAGATGGCATGCGTAAAGCAGCAAAAAGCCCTTCTTTCGCAATAAGTAGAGCTAACGAACCAGCTGCGCGAGCAATTTGTCCTCCTTGTCCAGGCTGTAGCTCAATATTGTGTACTGCTGTTCCTAATGGAATACTTCTCAGAGGGAGAGCATTACCTGCTTCAATCGGAGCATTTGGACTTGCAATTAAGTGATCACCTCTACGCAATCCTCGACATCCTAAAACGTAGCTTTTCTCTCCGTCCTCATAGTGAACCAAACTGATAGGGGCATTTCGATTTGGATCATATTCAACTGTAGTCACAAGACCAATAATATCCAATTTTTTCCGTTGAAATTCAATGAGACGGTATTTTCTTTTATGTCCTCCCCCCCTATGACGGCTAGTTATTACACCCCGATTATTGCGTCCTTTTTTACGATGCTGACCCGAGACTAAACGTCTCTGAGGACCAGGTTTCCAACTATGTCTCTCCCATTCCCATACATAATTTTTCTGTGCTTTTGAGCGCAATAGCCTTAATTTGCGGCTAACTACTTTCATGTTGTATCCTTTTGACCCCTATAGATGTTATTCAATCATATATACATTTTGAACCAAAGTAGATTGTCAAACTTTGATTTTATTTTGCAAGAAATTTTTGTATTTCTATATCTATCTGTCAAAAAATTTGTTTTTCTTTTGTCAATGTTTTTTATGACAATAGAAAGTATTAATATTGTATACAAATACAGTATATCATATTTAACAATAAGTTTATAAACGCCACTCTAAAAGAGTGAATTTGTCCTTTTTTTCATAAAATAAAAGAATATTGCTTTGCGATTGTTCCCAAATGTCACTACCATTTAAAATGGTTTGTGAGTATTTTCTAAATAGCCTACTTAAATATTCAAAAGTATTTATATGGAACCAAATGAACTTTGTATAGTTCTCTTCATAGTTTCAAAACAGCTTGTACTCTTTCTTGTTAAAGAGTAATCACTTTAACAATTGAGTATTTTTTAGCTCTTTGAAAATGAATTGAATAAAAATTTTGCATCCAGCAGGAGTCGAACCCGCTAACTCTCCAATTATGAGTTGGGCGCTTTCACCGTTCAGCCATGGATGCTTTCTTTTTTGTTATGCAGTTTTGAACATAAAAAATTTTATGATAATTTTTGCTTAAGGCGGTTCTTTTTAGAATGAAAAGAACGCAAATAGTATAATTTACTTCTACGAATTTTATATCGACGAAGAACTTGAATAGTTGCAATCTTTGTAGAATGAAGTAGTAACACTCTTTCAACATTTACAACTTGTGCCAACCGTCGTAGTGTAAGTGTTGTACTTGCTTGATTTGAATGAATTCCAAGTACTGTACCTTGAAAGGGTTGAATTCGAGATTTATTGCCTTCTTGAATTAATACTCCTACCCTTAATAGATCTCCAGGTCCAATTACTGGAATATTGGGCTTGCATTCTTTTGCTTGTAATCTTCCAAGTAATTCTTGATAGCTCATATTATGTTTCTATTTTTTTAACGATCAATTTTACTATTTTTGACAACGTTTGCTTTGCTTTTTTATGCATTTGTTAATCTTTCAATTGAAAGATATTGGCGGAGACAGGATTTGAACCTGTAACCTCAAGGTTATGAGCCTTGCGAGCTACCTAGTTGCTCTACTCCGCTAATTGAAGTATATTCGATTAAAACTTAAATATCAAGCTTATATTTTAAGCATGAGCTATTCTTTTTCAATTTCAAATAGCCTAAAATTTTAATGATTTACTGAAAACTTTATATATTCTTTATATGTTATAAATTTTTAATAAATACTTTGATATAAATTTCGTTTTTATTAAAAAATATTACTCTTTTTTGCTTTTTTCTTTTTAAAATAAAGTAACTTAGTAGAAATAGATTCTTTTTTGTTGTAAATTGATAAAACAACAAAATATTCTAAAAGAATTTTAGAACTTTCAGAAATATATGCGTTTGCAGGGTATTTTATCTAATTTTATCTAAAAAGAGATATCTTCTGATGTGTAGAAATAAACATTTTCTATCTTTTTTACAATAACTAAACTTTATATTTCTACACGACACTTAAACTATTAGGTTTTATATTTGATCAAAAACTCAGGTGGCAGAAAAAAATAAAATTGCAAAGCAAATTTAGAGTAGCGAAATAGGCTATAAATTGACTATGACTATCTCTATTGGAAAGTCCCCTTCGGAGCCGAAAGGTTTATTTGAGACTGTAGATGACTGGCTTCGTCGTGATAGGTTTGTATTTGTTGGTTGGTCAGGTTTACTTTTGTTCCCTTGTGCTTATTTTGCTCTTGGCGGTTGGCTTACCGGAACAACTTTCGTAACATCATGGTATACTCATGGGTTGGCAAGCTCTTATCTTGAGGGCTGCAACTTTTTGACTGCTGCCGTGTCAACCCCAGCTAACAGCTTGGCTCATTCTCTTTTACTATGGTGGGGGCCTGAAGCTCAAGGAGATTTTACTCGCTGGTGTCAACTAGGGGGTCTTTGGACTTTTGTAGCTTTACATGGTGCTTTTGGCTTGATTGGATTCATGCTTCGCCAATTTGAATTGGCTCGCTCTGTCCAATTGCGACCTTATAACGCCATTGCTTTTTCTGGACCTATTTCAGTTTTTGTATCTGTGTTCTTAATTTATCCTCTTGGCCAATCAGGTTGGTTCTTTGCTCCAAGTTTTGGAGTTGCAGCAATCTTTCGTTTTATTTTGTTTTTCCAAGGTTTCCATAACTGGACACTGAATCCTTTTCATATGATGGGTGTGGCTGGTGTACTGGGAGCTGCTCTTCTCTGTGCAATTCATGGCGCAACTGTGGAAAATACTTTGTTTGAAGATGGAGATGGTGCGAACACTTTCCGTGCCTTTAATCCCACACAGTCCGAAGAAACATATTCCATGGTTACTGCAAACCGTTTCTGGTCTCAGATCTTTGGGATTGCTTTTTCGAACAAACGATGGCTTCATTTCTTTATGCTTTTTGTTCCTGTAACTGGGCTTTGGATGAGCGCAATTGGTGTAGTAGGCCTTGCTCTAAATCTTAGAGCATATGATTTTGTATCCCAAGAGATTCGAGCTGCAGAAGATCCTGAATTTGAAACTTTTTATACAAAAAACATTCTTTTAAACGAGGGTATCCGAGCTTGGATGGCCGCTCAAGATCAGCCTCATGAAAATCTTGTATTCCCTGAGGAGGTCCTACCACGTGGAAACGCTCTTTAATGGAACTCTATCCCTAGGCGGTCGTGATCAAGAGTCTACTGGCTTTGCTTGGTGGGCTGGAAATGCTCGACTCATCAACTTATCCGGTAAACTTTTAGGAGCTCATGTTGCTCACGCTGGCCTAATCGTATTCTGGGCAGGAGCTATGAACCTTTTTGAGGTAGCTCATTTTGTTCCCGAAAAACCAATGTATGAACAAGGCTTGATTCTATTGCCGCACCTTGCTACACTTGGGTGGGGAGTCGGCCCAGGCGGAGAGGTGATTGATACATTTCCTTATTTTGTATCTGGTGTACTTCATCTTATTTCTTCTGCAGTTCTTGGATTTGGAGGTGTTTATCATGCCATTCTAGGTCCTGAGACTCTTGAAGAATCATTTCCTTTCTTTGGTTATTCATGGAAAGATAAAAATAAGATGACAACCATTCTTGGAATTCATCTTCTTTTGCTAGGAGCTGGTGCTCTCTTACTTGTAGGAAAAGCTGTATTTTTCGGTGGTATTTATGATACATGGGCTCCTGGAGGGGGGGGAGTGCGTAAGATTACTAATTTAACACTCAGCCCTGCTGTAGTGTTTAGTTATCTTTTAAAATCTCCTTTTGGAGGAGAAGGTTGGATTGTAAGCGTAGACAACCTTGAGGACATTATCGGAGGTCATGTTTGGCTTGGATCTATTTGTATCCTTGGTGGGATTTGGCACATCTTAACAAAGCCTTTTGCGTGGGCACGTCGTGCACTCGTTTGGTCGGGAGAGGCTTACCTTTCCTATAGCCTTGGTGCTGTATCTGTAATGGGCTTTATTGCATGTTGTTTTGTTTGGTTCAACAACACTGCATATCCGAGTGAATTCTATGGACCTACAGGACCTGAGGCATCTCAAGCTCAAGCTTTCACTTTTCTAGTTCGAGATCAAAGACTTGGGGCAAACGTTGGTTCAGCTCAAGGTCCTACTGGCTTAGGGAAGTACTTAATGCGATCTCCTACAGGAGAAATCATTTTTGGTGGCGAAACTATGCGTTTTTGGGATCTTCGCGCTCCTTGGATTGAGCCTCTACGTGGTCCTAATGGTCTTGATTTAGGAAAATTAAAAAGAGATATTCAACCTTGGCAAGAACGACGTTCTGCAGAGTATATGACTCATGCACCTCTGGGATCTTTAAATTCAGTTGGAGGCGTTGCTACAGAAATTAATGCAGTCAACTATGTGTCTCCGCGGAGTTGGCTCTCTACTTCACATTTTGTACTTGGATTCTTTTTCTTTATTGGTCACCTTTGGCATGCAGGTAGAGCACGTGCTGCTGCTGCCGGTTTTGAAAAAGGTATTGATCGCGATACGGAACCAGTTCTCTCTATGGAGCCTTTGAACTAGAGATTCGATACTTTACATGGGTCGGAGATAATCTATCTCCGACTCGTTGGATTCTTATTTTTCTTAAAAAAATCAATTGAATGATTTTTTTAGTACACTTAAAACTTTTTATTTATTTTGAATATGTCTCTTTTTTAATTTTATTCTAACGATGAGCAAAGTACAAATGGGTCTTTCTGTATTACGTGGTTGGGTTATACGCTTTTTAGATCAAGAGTTAGAAATAGCTTGTATGGCGGTGCGCCAGATTCAAGAAATTGAAAAAGTTTACATTCGTTATCAAGATGCACCGCATCTAACCTATGATCAATTTCAGACTTTAAAACTTTATTTAAATACTAGCCAAGAACAAGCTTTAGATGAAATGGAGCAAAGCCTACTTAATTTTGAAAGATTGTTTTTGTTCCGAACAGAACAAAAACAATTTACTTTTCAAAATAAACTTTGGTTTATTGAAGGAATTGTATGGGAAATCAATCAATCAACAAAAACTCCTCAACAACAGCTTAAAATCACTGGTCTCACTGCTGACGAACCAATCGGGCTTATCCCTAGATCAATTGCTCGAACATTTTCACGTTTGCAAACCGAGTTGGATTCTTACGCAGAACCTTTGCTTATGCAAGAGTTTAAACTTATTCGTTATCAAGCGATAGCCTCATTTCAATTTTTTGGTCATTTGTTATTTTTTCCATGGTTATCCCAAACAATTTTTAAAATCTTTTTTTTTAAACCCATTCTTTCGCATTGGTGGAACACAGGACAACGACAGCTTTTTCTTAATTCTTTTCAAGAGCAAAAAGCACTTGAAGAACTTCAAAAACTAGAGGACACTGCATGGCTTGATTTACTTATGGCGTATTCATCTGAGGTTCCTCTTTCTCTTTTTATAAATACGATTCATGAAAGAGCATTACAACTTGTAGCGAGTACTAATGAGTATAGTATCCAAGCTTTAGTGCAACTTTGTACTGATGGGATTTTTGTCTGTACATTGCTTTTATTACTTGCCTTTAGCAAAAAAAAATTGTCTCTTGCTCAAATGCGTGCTGTCGAAGTTTTTGGGTTTTATAAAAGTTAAGAAAATGCTAACCAATCATAAAAACTGTTTGGGACAATAGCATGCATTGATTTATTTAAAGTTTTTAACATCTTTAAAACTTTTTATGTCACAATTCAGTTTTTGTTATTTATTCATTTTTCTTTAAACGTAGATTATTTATTGCTTTGCTATTTTTGATAGCGTGCAGGTGGATATTGGCCGGCCCAGAGAGAGCGTTCCGGTTTACTTTATTTCAATATGTTCCACAAGTTTTAGTGAAATTTTTTAAGTAGAACAGATATTGTGAAAAATCACCCTAATCTTTAAACAGTTATATTGGTCTAAAAGGCTGGTAGAGCCCAAGAAATTTGTGGGCCAAAATGAAAATCTTGTATTCTCTTACAACAAAAACATTTTTGTAAGCCGAGTGTTCTATTTGGCACATGCTCGGTTCGAAAGTCAAAACTAAAATTGTCAAGTTTTGTCTTATTCATTAATATATGAGCTGTTTTATAGCTTGAGTGTGCGTCTTTTAACCTATTTGCAGGAAGCTTTTTTAGCTATAGTCAAACTAAAAAGGTCGCTGAGGAGCGGGCTATTACAGCTAGTGTGACTTTGTTTAAGTCTTAAAAGGTAGTAAAAATCAATAAGCAAAACGAATCACCTTGTAAATGAGATCCCAACTTAAGTGGGACTTTTCAATAAAAGTATTTGCTAATGCTCAATAGCGAGGCCTTGTGATGTTAGAAGGTGTACAAGCTTGACCTTAATAAAGATAATTGAAAGCTGCAAAATAGAGAAAAGTTCATTTCTATAGACAATATTGTTTATGGAGATAAGGAAAAAAAGATATAATAAGCAAAGTACTTTATATTTTTTGTTCTCTAGCATGAATAATAAAATTTTTGATTAACAGATCATTTGAAATTGAATGCTAGTGAAAGAGCCGTATGAAACGAATCTTCGTTTCACGTCCGGTTCAATAGGAGGGGGATAAAAAGATCCTATCTCACCGATACCATGAAAGCTTTTTTAATTTTGCTTTTTACAGATTTGTTAATAGGTTTTCATTCTCCTCATGGATGGGAAATATTAATTGAATCTTTTATGACATATCTTGGTTTTGCTCCAAACCAATATATTGTTTCTCTTTTTGTTTCTACTTTCCCAGTTATTGTAGATACAGTCTTTAAGTATTGGATTTTTCGTCATCTTAATCGCGTATCTCCCTCTATTGTGGTAACTTACCATACGATGAGTGAATAAACTTCCTTCTTTTTTGTTCCATCTACAGGTACCATGAGGTAAGGGGTGAGTTTAGTCTCTAGGCGCAGGGGAGGATCATTGATACATTTATCCAACAAATGCTCCATCGTAAAAGTTTTTTGTTCAAAACCTTTCTTTTTTTTATTTCCATTGTAAGTTTACTAGGTTTGCCTAACTTTTCTTATGCATATCCTGTTTTTGCTCAGCAAGGATATGAAAATCCAAGAGAGGCGACTGGTCGAATTGTTTGTGCTAACTGCCATTTGGCAAAAAAACCAGTAGATCTTGAAGTTCCACAATCTGTTCTTCCCAATACCGTGTTTGAAGCTGTAGTAAAGATTCCTTATGATTTACAAGCTAAACAAGTGTTAGGCAATGGCAAAAAAGGAGGGTTAAATGTAGGGGCTGTTCTTGTACTGCCTGAAGGGTTTCAACTGGCACCTCCCGAAAGGCTTTCTCCCGAGCTTAAAGAAAAAGTAGGAAATTTAGCTTTTCAACCCTACAATTCTGAGCGTAAGAATATTCTTGTTGTAGGACCTTTACCAGGAAAAAAATACCAAGAGATTGTATTTCCGATTTTATCTCCTGACCCAACGACCCAGAAAGGTGCATACTTTTTAAAATATAGCTTTCATGTTGGTGGGAATCGAGGACGAGGACAAATTTATCCTAACGGGAGTAAAAGCAACAATACTGTGTATAATGCATCTTCGACTGGGACAATTACCCAAGTTTCTAGTCGAGATAAGGGAGGTTTTGAAGTTACAATTGAATCTGCTGATGGAGCGAAAGTGGTAGATGTAGTGCCGTCTGGGCCTACATTGATTGTCTCGCAAGGCGATACAATTAAGGCTGATCAACCTCTTACAAATAACCCAAATGTTGGTGGTTTTGGACAGGCTGACGCCGAAGTTGTTTTACAAGATCCAACAAGGCTTACTGGTTTGATTCTATTTTTTGGTTCTGTTGTAATTGCTCAAATTTTCTTGGTTTTGAAGAAAAAGCAGTTTGAAAAAGTTCAGCTTGCTGAGATGAATTTTTAGGATCATTGAATTTTCTAAAAAGAAATTAACTTTCCCTATTTCAAAAAATAAACCAAGTATTCGTCTTTTTTGCTCAAAGCCTAGATTAGTCAACTTTTTGCAAGGAACTTTACAATCAAAGTATTCACAATTGAGTACAACTACGAATTATGAGCATCAATAGGTCTTGTCTATCTAGGTGTGCCGAACAACAACTGTTTCTTTTAAAAAAAAAATTTATTTTGCATAATTGTTATTATAATATAATATTTTATCGAAATAGTTTGTTTATTCGACGTCGAGAAAACAAACTGTTGTTGCAAAAGTTTGGCTTCATTTTCTTCCAAACAAACGTATATTTTTGTGGATTTATAGTCCGTACATATAGAAAAAAGAACTTCATTTATTTATTTCTTATAACGTACAAAAAATCGTACGTTCATGTAAAACCAAATTCTATATTCGGTGCCCACTTTTATACCTATATGTTGAGCACTCGTTGTCGATTGAATAGTCCTGAGCAGACGTTTCAGTGGGATACGATTGTTAATACTCATCCTTTAGCTAAAGAGGTTATAGATTACCTGGGTGGTGTTTTCTCTGCTTTTTAAAAGCACCGTTACTCAATATCTTTGTAATTGATATGCTTTAATGGTATAATGATTGTGTAGGGAAAGGTTACTATGTGCTGCACAAAGTTTGTGTGCACTGATCTACCCAATTTAGCCGCTCCATCTACAAGGAGTAATCTAAGAAAGGAGGCTCTCATGTCGGGAAACACTGGGGAACGCCCCTTTGCAGACATTCTTACAAGTATTCGCTATTGGGTAATTCATAGCATTACCATACCTTCTCTTTTTGTTGCTGGCTGGCTTTTTGTAAGTACCGGCTTGGCTTACGATGTGTTTGGAAGCCCTCGTCCAAATGAGTATTTTACAGAAGATCGTCAAGAAGTTCCCTTAGTTACTGATCGTTTTGGCTCTTTAGAACAAATTAACGGCTTTACCAAAGGAATTTAGGAGGCATTTGTGACTATCGATAACAGTTCTTATCCAATCTTTACTGTCCGATGGCTCTCGGTGCACGCGTTGGCTGTTCCTACGGTGTTTTTCCTTGGAGCAATTACTGCAATGCAATTCATCCAGCGTTAAAAAAACCTATAGGAGCATCGATATGACTGAGCCTAATCCAAACAAGCAGACCGTGGAGCTCAATCGGACAAGTCTCTATTGGGGGCTTCTTCTTATTTTTGTGCTTGCGATCTTGTTTTCAAACTACTTTTTTAACTAGCCTGTTAAGAGCAGATAGACTATGAGACTATTGTTTGCGCTCTATAGCTATAGGTAAAAAATTACCACTTTAAGTGAATACCAAAAACAAGGAGAGAGAATGTCCAACACTGGAACCACTGGAAGGATTCCCCTATGGCTAGTTGGCACAGTGGCTGGCTTAGCCGTAATTACCTTGGTAGGGGTGTTTTTTTATGGGGCCTATTCTGGTTTAGGATCATCCCTTTAAAACCTTAGGTCTCAAAAAAAAAAGCTTCGAATCAATTTGAGGTCATAAATCTTTTTACTAGCCTGGCAACTCGACTTTTAGGGAAAGTTGCCAGCGTTAGACGTGACTCAATATGAAATTTATCTCGAATTTTTGATTATTCATTCCATTATCAATTCAAAAGTTTACTTTTTGAAATTTTTCTTATTATGTATTAGAATTAAATCATCTTCTTTATTTGTAACAAAGCAATGCTTTTTTTTAATGTTTTAAAAAGAGAATCTAATTTTTTAATTATTTAATTAATAGTATAACCCTATGGAGGAAAATATATGGTAAAAGACAATACCTCTCAGAAACTAGAGATTGTACATTCTATGCTTACGTATTTGACTAATAAAACAAATTGTGAATGGAAAAAATTAAAAAGGTTTATTAAATTGTTGAAAGATAAACTTCAGGCGTTCCGTTTGTCTCGTTTTTTCAATAGAAGCTTTTTTTTTAGAGCTGCTGCAATTGTTGTTTGTACTAGTATTAGTCTGCTCTGTCCGAAATGCTCACGGGCTACAAGCTCGCCACCAGCGTACTCCAAAAATATTCATTATACTTGTAAATATTTACCAGTTGGAAGTGCGTCAAAGTCTAATAACTTATCCATTTCTCATCAATTGACTAATTATAAACTCTCGCCCGTTCCTTTTAACATAACCATAAGCTTAAACAAAAGCAACTTTAAACCACAGCTTTGTCCATCAAAGAGTGATAGTTTTGTATATAAGAGTCAACGCCAGGCTTTTAAGCCAACACATAAAACTCTATCCAAGGACAGCTGCGATCAACTCTCTTTTTTACCTGTATCTCGTTTTCCTAGGATTGAGGGTAGATCTCGTCAAAATCTTGGTACTTTTTCGAAAAGAAGACGCAGTGACAAACCAGAGAATTATAAATCTAGAGATCAGCGACATCTTTCATCGTCTTTTTCGTCTCATTTTGGCAAGGGAATATCTGTAAGAAAAAGAGTTCATATATCTGCTAAAAAAACAGTACAAATTCTTTTTGCTCTGTCGGAAGAAGATTATACCAATAAAAAATCTCTTTTTTTCATACATATTAAACATATGTATCACAAAACGACTATTATGTCAAAATGGCATACAAGGAGAACACAAAGAAAACTTAAACGATTTTTTCATGACTCTATTACTAATGCAATAGAGAATAAAAATCAAAGCATTATAGTTTGGAATCAAACTCGAAACATTTTTCAAGAGAAGCTTTACGCAGCACAAAAAGATTTAAAACAAGCTGATGAAAAGAAGAAACTTTATGCACAAGCAGCTCTTTTTGTAGTTATTTCAAAAATGCACCAAAACGGCCCAAATCTTTTTTATTATTTGCCTCAAATAATAACTGTGTCGAACAAGATTTTCAAAATGGTTTGGCCTCAACTTCCGAGCGTAGAGAGCTTCGTGAACATATTAAAAATATATCAAGAAAATAAGCAAAGCAATCCAATTAGTATTAAAAAAGAAAAAACAAGATGGAATTTATTAATGAGTTTGATCACTCTAAGCGTGTTACTTTGAACGATATTAAAGACCAGCCGGGTTTAAAAGACATAGTTCAGACGGCATACTTTCAAGATTGGTTCAACCATTTATCAGACGGAGATTGTACATCGAACCGGTTGAATGCTCTGCAAGAGATTTGGACTGAAGAGGATGTTGATGTCATCAAATCTGACTTTGACGCTGGGCTATTTGATTATTTGAATAATCGCGTAGGAGCTACGATTTATCTTGTTGACTGGAACCCTAGTCGTGTTCTTCAAAACGGCATCGATTTATTTCGACAAGGCTTTCTTACGCAAAGCAAAGGGTTTTTAATGAAAAAATCTGAGAAGCTTGTTAAGTTGAAAAAACTTCAAAAAAGTTCTGTCGAGATTTTTCACCAGCTGCGTCTTTTCTCTTATGGCCTATGTCATTTGAACCAAAACACCAAGAACCTAAATAACTTGTATCCTACTGCTAATGCTCTGTTTTGGGAAAACAAGCGAAAAGAGTTAATCTCAAATAGCTTTCAACAGGGTCTTAAAGCTTATCAGTCTTTGCACAAGGAAGAAAACAACGAGAGTGCTTTAGGAGAGTGTCTCGATGAGCTGCTTCTAAGACTTTATGTCGATTAAATACTAACGAATTGAATAGAGCTCTCTCAAAAATGGAGAGGGCTCGTTTTACTGAAATAAAAAAAAGAGAAATAATGCTGTAGGTTCGAGTTATTTTTTAGTAAAATGACTAGAATCTATTCATCAGGTCCTAATGCTATTGAATCAATTGAATGGGTTCCTTCTTTACTTAATAAGTCTTGCTTTTGCTTTAAAATTAGGTATGAGTTGCACTATTCCTAAAACCTTCTTTTACTTGACAAAGGAAAAAATTATTTAATAAATTTAAAAATATAATGTAAGAGAAAATCAAGAAAACGTCTAACTATTAAAAATCAAAAAAGCATAAAAAAAGTAAAAGGTAAGGTACTTGACTTAAGGCTTTTTATGCGGTATCATGTGCAACTAGTGATAATGAGTTTCAAAAAATAGGAGACAATCAATATGGATTTATTAAAAAAAAAAGTCTGAGTGACAACGATGTTATAATATCTGGAATTTTAACAAATTCTGGCATTCTATCCTTGCTGTCACTCTATTGGCAACAACTCTGTGACTGCAACCGTACAGAAGAGCAAAAGATAGCAAAGATAACAGAAGGATTAAGCTATTTTTGTCAGTATAAATATATCAACGAATCAACAATTTTTGATAAACGTATGGCAGATATTGTTTTTCAACAATCCGTTGCTATGGGCTTTCTTCTTGAAACTGATTTCAAAAAAAAAGATTCACAGTTCAATCAAGCTAGACAAAAAGCCATTCAAGCCACAGAGACGGTCGGTAACATAATGGGTCGCTTAGTCTGTTTCGCCCCTTTGGAATATGCTAAAAAACAAAGAGGTATATACTTTGTCAAAGCGAAAGATACAGCAATAGAAGAGCTTCGAAACTCTTTGTCCCATTGTGTTAATGTGTTAGGCCAGACCGTAGCAAGGGATTTTGATAGTAATAATGTATGTCCCGAAACATTGCAGGTTCAAAGTGAGACCCCTCACTATCTAGTCAAAAAAATGTACCAAATTGATAAAATATTCGCCAAATATTTGGCGACTCCCTACCAGCTTGTAGCACCTGCTTTTGGTATGGATCCATATGAGATTAAAAAATCGTCTGACCTGGCACAAAGAGCATTAGATGAAGCTCGTAGTGTATTTAAACAAGAGAGTTTAATAGATCACTACGATGCTCTCAATCCGAAACAAGCTAAGTATCGGCAAAAATATTTTGCTAAAACAGGAAAAGCGCATCGGCTGCCTTCGAACTATTTTGAGCGGCTAACTGAGGAACACAATAAGCTTTACCCCGATTCTCTATTGCCTCCTTTCAATCACAACACATTTATAGACCCAAATGGGAAAGAGCCAGATCCAAACGATTATCTGTGAGATAGTCTACAACAGCTTCTTATACAATGAGACCGAGACCTGTCACGTCTAAGAAGCCGGTATACTCGGGGAATCCATCCTCGTCGCATGAATTCAGGCGCGCTGAGTTCGGTTCTGCTTCGGCTAGGCTCGTGAAAGAAAGCAATTTGAGACCCCAGGCTTTTCAATCAAGGAGTATGCTTTCAGATCAAAATAGGCTAAATTCGAGAAAAGAACGCTCTCAGCTTATGAAAAAAGAGAGTTTAGCTGTCCCGAAATTTTATGTCATTGAGAGTCAATTTTTATAGAGTCTGGAAAACTCTGACCGTAGGCATAGATCTACGTTGAATAATCGTAGATCTAAAAATGACTCGCACATTTCCTCTTCTCTTTTGCATCCTTTTGGAATTCGAAAAGGAGTTTCTTTCACAAGACCAGTCCGTGTAGCTTTTAAAAGATCATTTAAAATAACTATTGCCCTATCTGAAGCTGAAGAAGAAAACTCTAATGATAAAAATCCGAAATTCCTTTCCCTCACGCACAGGAAGTCTATTTATAAAAGACAAACCACCAGTTGGAAATGGAATGCACGAAAAGTACAAAGAAAATTCAAACGAATTTTTCATGACCATTTTACTAGTACAATAGAGAATAAAAAGCGAAGCATTGTAGTTTCGAATCAAACTCCAACCATTTTTAAAAAATATTTTGAAGAAGAAGCTGATAATGCAACAAAAGAATCAAAAAAAGCTTATAAAAAGAAGCTATTATATTCACGAACAGCTCTGGTTATCGTTGCTTTAAAGTTGCAGCCAAACGGTTTATTTCCTTCTCTTTATGTGCCACTAGCAAGTTTATCTCAAACGGTTTGGAACAGCCTTCCGCACCTAGAGAGCATCGCCGCCATATTGGCGTTTGCACTTTCTCAAGAAAATCAGCAAAGCAATCCAATTATTATTAAAAAAGAAAAAAACAAGATGGAATTTATTAATGAGTTTGATCACTCTAAGCGTGCTACTTTGAACGATATTAAAGACCAGCCGGGTTTAAAAAACATAGTTCAGACGGCATACTTTCAAGATTGGCTCAACCATTTATCAGACGGAGATTGTACATCGAATAGGTTGAATGCACTTCAAAAGATTTGGACTAGGAAGAATCTGGATGTCATGGAATTTGTCCTTAACGGTGGGAAGGTTGAGCCTCTGAACCATCACGTCGTTGCAACCTGCTATGTCGCTGACTGGAACCCTAGCTTGGTGCTTAACAAGGGTGTTGATCGATTTCGACAAGGTTTTCTTCTCCAAAGCAAAGATTTTGTAATAACAACAAGCATAAACCTTGTTTACATGATGCAGCTTAAAAAGGGTCCTCTTGAGATAGCTTGTATTTTTAAACAGCTGCGTCTTTTCTCTTATGCTGTATGTCATTTTACAGAAAACACCAAAAACCTAGATAACTTATATCCGAATAATAATGCTCTGTTCTGGGAATCAAAACGCAAGGAACTCGTTCTAAATAGCTTTGATGAAGGTTATCAATCTTTAAACAAAGGAGAAAAAAACGAGAGTGTTTTGGCAGAGTGTCTTGATGCTTTCATTTCTAGTGAAGAGGAGTGATATAATGCTCTTTCCACGTGTGCTACATGTGGAAAGAGCTTTTTTTTGCTTTAATAAAAAAGAATAAAAATAGCCTAGATCGTTGTTTCTAATGAATTTTTTAATAAAATGACTAGGACCAATTCATCAGGTCTTAATGCCATTGAATCAATTGAATGGGTTTTTTTTAGTTTTTTTTAATAAGTCTTGCCTTTGCTTCAAAATTAGATATGCGTTGCATTATTGATGAAAATTTACTTGACAAAAGTAAAAAAATATTTTGATGATCATTAAAAGATAAAAGGAAATGAATATGGGTTTCTTTCAAAAAGAAAGTCTGAATGACAACGATCTTATAATATCAAGGATTTTAACAAATTCTGGCATTCTATCCTTGCTGTCACTCTATTGGCAACAACTCTGTGACTACAACCTTACAGAAAAGCAAAAGCTAGTAAAGATAACAGAAGGATTAAGCAATTTCTGTCAGTATAAATATGTCAACGAATTCACAATTTTTGATGAACATATGGTAAATGTTATTTTAATCCGTTGCTATGGACTTTCTTCTTGAAACTGATTCAAAAAAAACAAGTAATAATTATTGAATAAAAAGTTGCAATTGTCATTAAGATAAAAGTTGAGCATATGGAACTGATGGTTAAGTTGGTTTTCTTGTTGAAAATTATAAGTCGATATGGTTTGGTCCCAGTTGCACTGTGTGCATGTAGGCATTATGCTGAAGATGTGCGATAATAGATGTGTACGGGCTTGCTTCATATGACTACTGACTTGCAATTGTTCTAGCACCAGGCTATCGGATAGGCAAAGACTTTGTGTGTTTGTGTGTTTGCTGTCTGTGTTGGTGTCAGGGTCAATGGATTGAGTGCAAGCTGCGTGTTTGTTTGTGTCGTCTGAAGAGAGGAGAAATCTCGATGACAATAAGCCCTCCAAAACAAGAAGTAAGAGTTGTAGTCGAACGAGATCCCGTAAAGACATCCTTCGAGCGATGGGCAAAACCAGGTCATTTCTCTCGGACTCTTTCAAAAGGTCCAGCGACAACGACATGGATTTGGAATCTGCATGCGGATGCTCATGACTTTGACAGCCAGACAAGTGATCTTGAAGACATCTCACGAAAGGTGTTTAGTGCTCATTTTGGTCAATTGTCAGTGATCTTTCTATGGCTTAGCGGGATGTACTTTCATGGTGCTCGTTTTTCGAATTATGAAGCATGGTTAAGTGATCCTACTCATATTAAGCCAAGTGCTCAAGTTGTATGGCCGATTGTAGGTCAAGAGATCTTAAACGGGGATGTAGGCGGGGGTTTTCAAGGGATTCAGATCACCTCTGGGTTTTTTCAATTATGGCGTGCAAGTGGGATTACTACTGAGCTGCAGCTATATGCAACAGCGATTGGTGGACTCGTAATGGCAGCTTTGATGCTCTTTGCAGGCTGGTTCCACTATCATAAGTCAGCACCACGTTTGGAGTGGTTCCAGAATGTTGAGTCAATGCTCAATCACCATTTGGCAGGACTTCTCGGTCTTGGTTCTTTATCATGGGCTGGTCACCAAGTTCACATCTCATTACCAATCAACAAGCTGCTCGACGCTGGTGTGGATCCGAAAGAGATTCCTCTTCCTCACGAATTCTTGTTGAACAGAAGCTTAATGACATCTTTATTCCCAAGCTTTGAGAAAGGTCTTTCTCCTTTCTTTACCTTAGATTGGGCAAGTTATTCTGATTTCTTAACATTCCGTGGTGGATTGAACCCAGTAACGGGTGGTTTGTGGCTTACAGATACAGCGCATCATCATTTGGCAATTGCCGTGCTCTTTTTGGTAGCTGGGCATATGTACCGGACGAATTGGGGCATAGGCCATAGTACTCGCCAAATATTAGAGGCTCATCGAGGGCCTCTTACCGGAGAAGGACATCGTGGGTTGTACGAAACTTTAACTACGAGCTGGCACGCACAGTTAGCAATCAACTTAGCATTGTTGGGTTCGCTGAGCATTATTGTGGCTCATCACATGTACTCGATGCCCCCTTATCCCTATCTCGCAACCGATTACCCAACTCAACTCTCTTTGTTCACTCATCATACGTGGATTGGTGGATTTTGCATTGTTGGTGCAGCAGCTCACGCTGCTATCTTTATGGTGCGCGACTATGATCCTGCAACTCATTACAATAATTTGTTAGATCGAGTCATTCGGCATAGAGATGCTATTATTTCGCATCTAAACTGGGTATGTATCTTTCTTGGTTTCCATAGCTTTGGTCTCTATATCCACAACGATACTATGAGTGCTCTGGGACGTCCTCAAGACATGTTCTCAGATACAGGCATTCAGTTACAACCTGTGCTGGCTCAATGGGTACAACGTATCCATAGTTTAGCCCCAGCTTTGACTGCTCCAAACGCAGGAGCAAGTACGAGCCTAACTTGGGGAGAAGGGTTCGTCGCGGTGGGAGGAAAGGTTGCTATGAGCCCAATCCCTCTTGGCACCGCAGACTTCCTTGTGCATCATATTCATGCTTTTACCATCCACGTAACTGTGCTTATCTTGCTCAAAGGCGTATTGTTTGCCCGTAGCTCGCGTCTCATCCCAGACAAAGCAAATCTAGGCTTTCGATTCCCTTGTGATGGTCCAGGCCGTGGAGGCACTTGTCAAGTCTCTGGCTGGGATCACGTATTTCTTGGTTTGTTCTGGATGTACAATTCGATCTCGGTAGCAATCTTTCACTTCAGCTGGAAACTTCAATCAGATGTGTGGGGAGCAGTAACCCCTCAGGGTGTCTCCCATATTACGGGCGGGAATTTTGCTCAAAGCGCAATCACTATCAATGGATGGCTTCGTGATTTCTTATGGGCCCAAGCTTCCCAGGTGATTCAGTCTTATGGGTCTTCTCTCTCAGCGTATGGTCTTCTCTTTTTGGGGGCTCACTTTGTATGGGCATTTAGCTTGATGTTCCTATTCAGTGGGCGTGGTTATTGGCAAGAGCTGATTGAATCCATTCTATGGGCTCATAACAAGCTGAGAGTGGCCCCGTCCATTCAGCCAAGAGCATTGAGTATTGTGCAAGGCCGAGCCGTTGGGGTTGCTCATTATTTGTTAGGAGGGATTGCTACAACATGGGCCTTCTTCCTTGCACGGATTATTGCAGTTGGATAGTGGATAGGAGGAGCGAATAAGCACTATGGCAGCAAGATTTCCAACGTTTAGTCAGGGTCTAGCCCAGGACCCCACCACCCGTCGTATTTGGTTTGGTATTGCTACTGCCCATGATTTTGAAAGTCATGATGGGATTACAGAGGAAAGCCTTTACCAAAAAGTATTTGCTTCCCATTTCGGTCAACTAGCGATCATCTTTTTGTGGACCTCGGGCAATCTGTTCCATGTTGCCTGGCAGGGCAATTTTGAAGCCTGGGGACGAGATCCACTTCATGTTCGTCCAATTGCCCATGCAATTTGGGATCCTCATTTCGGTCAACCTGCCGTTGAAGCCTTCACAAGAGGGGGAGCTTCAGGCCCTGTGAATATAGCATATTCAGGCGTTTATCAATGGTGGTACACCATTGGGCTTCGAACCAACTTAGAACTCTATACAGGTGCTCTCTTTTTGCTTGGCCTCGCCGCCATTGCACTATTAGGCGGCTGGCTTCATCTTCAGCCACGCTGGAGTCCTAGTGTTTCTTGGTTTAAAAATGCTGAGTCTAGGCTGAATCACCACTTAGCAGGCCTCTTTGGTGTAAGCTCTTTAGCCTGGTCCGGACACTTGGTGCATGTGGCTATCCCTGAGTCTAGAGGACAACATGTAGGTTGGGAGAACTTCCTTACAACTCCTCCTCATCCAGCAGGATTAGCACCATTCTTTGCTGGCAACTGGGCTGCCTACGCCCAATCTCCTGACTCTGCTGAGCATCTCTTTGGCTCTAGCCAAGGAGCAGGCACAGCCTTACTGACTTTTCTTGGAGGTTTTCATCCACAGTCTCAAAGCCTTTGGCTTACAGATATTGCTCATCATCACCTAGCAATTGCTGTGCTCTTTATTCTTGCTGGACACATGTATCGAACCAACTTTGGCATTGGCCACAGCATGAGGCAGATACTTGAAGCACATCGTCCCCCAGCCGGAGGTCTAGGCCGTGGGCATCAAGGTCTGTTTGATACATTAAACAATTCTCTTCATTTTCAGCTAGGGCTTGCTTTAGCCTCCTTGGGCGTTATCACTTCTCTTGTTGCTCAGCATACCTACTCTCTGCCCGCTTATGCGTTTCTAGCACAAGACTTTACTACTCAAGCAGCTTTGTATACTCATCATCAATACATTGCAGGGTTCTTGATGGTAGGAGCTTTTGCTCATGGCGCCATTTTCTTTATTCGAGACTATAGTCCTGAACAGAATCAAGACAATGTGTTGGCTCGGATGCTGGAGCATAAAGAGGCCATTATTTCGCATCTAAGCTGGGCCAGTCTCTTTCTTGGCTTTCATACTCTTGGGCTTTATGTGCACAATGATGTAATGCAAGCTTTTGGAACTCCTGAGAAACAAATCCTTATTGAGCCAGTCTTTGCACAATGGATCCAAGCAGCTCATGGCAAGGCACTTTATGGCTTTGATGTACTTCTTTCCTCTTCCCAAAGTCCCGCTTTGTCCGCAGGACAGAGCCTCTGGCTACCAGGTTGGCTTGAAGCCATAAACAGTAACGGAAATTCTCTTTTTCTTACAATTGGGCCAGGGGATTTCTTAGTTCACCATGCTATTGCTTTGGGCCTTCATACAACAACTCTTATTCTTGTAAAAGGTGCTTTAGATGCCCGTGGATCAAAGCTCATGCCTGATAAAAAAGAATTCGGTTATAGCTTCCCTTGTGATGGGCCAGGACGAGGGGGTACTTGTGATATCTCTGCTTGGGATGCTTTTTATTTGGCTGTTTTTTGGATGCTCAATACCATTGGTTGGGTCACTTTTTACTGGCATTGGAAGCACCTAACTCTCTGGCAAGGCAATGTAGCACAGTTTAACGAGTCTTCTACTTATTTGATGGGATGGCTTAGAGATTACCTTTGGCTGAATTCCTCTCAATTGATTAATGGCTATAATCCTTTTGGAATGAATAGTCTTTCTGTTTGGGCATGGATGTTTCTTTTTGGACACCTTGTTTGGGCTACTGGATTTATGTTCTTGATCTCATGGCGTGGCTATTGGCAAGAACTCATTGAGACTCTTGCATGGGCTCATGAACGCACCCCCCTTGCAAATCTTGTGCGATGGAAAGATAAGCCTGTTGCTCTCTCGATTGTTCAAGCTAGGCTTGTTGGGCTTGCACATTTCTCAGTAGGCTATATCTTTACATATGCTGCTTTCTTGATTGCTTCAACCTCTGGCAAATTTGGCTAAAAGGTAATTTGATTTGTTCCGCCTCTTTCTAAAGAGGCGGCAAAGCTAATAACCTTTCTTTCAATCACCTCTTCCCATTCACTTTTTTACTTGAATCACTAACATGGCGAAAAAAAGCCTTGTCCAGAGAGATAAGAAACGAGAACTTCTTATTGCAAAACACCGATCACAACGATATCTTCTTTTGCAAAAGGTTCGGCACGAAATAACACTTGAAAAACGTTGGGAGCTTTACAAGTCTCTGTTAGCGCTTCCACGCGATAGCTCCCCGAGTCGCTTACGTCGCCGTTGTTTCATAACAGGGCGTGCAAGGGGTTACTATCGGGACTTTGGAGTTTCTAGACATGTACTTCGTAAGATGGCACATTTAGGAAATCTTCCTGGTGTGACCAAGTCAAGTTGGTAGTCCATGACAATCGATTATCCTCTCCTATCCTAAGTGATAGGGTGAGGTTTTTTTACGAGAAAACTTTTTAAAAAAAGCACTTTTTGAAAGAATTGGTTTGATAATTGCCTATAGATAATGCAATCGATCGAGATATGGACGACGTAGAATTAGAGTTAGGCGTCAGATTTCCCCAATTTCAGAGAACCCAAAAGCTATGCCGTTGTTACGAAGTTGAATCTTTGCGGGCTGCTTTTTATCAAGGTACTTTTTAACTCTTTTATACGAATCTTTTTGCTATTGTGTTTTTATAGAATCCAAAGTTTTTGATTTCTTTGGACTTTCCTATCTTTCAGGGTCTCACATTTTTTGCAAGATTTTCGTTTTTCAAAGTTATCATACTCAATTGCTGAGCCACTGTTTACAAAGCAAATGATAGGTAGCTATATATTGAATCGGATTAGTAATCAAATGAAAAAAAGAAAGCTTTTCCGTTAGCTTGAGACGAGTTTTGGAAATCAAAAAAAAGGATCATTTGTGTTTATATGTTTGAATGAGTGACGCAAGTTGCCTCCTAATGCAACGGGTTGAACCGCCTATAAGTTTGAAAAGCTTCTTAAAGAATTCTAAGCTTGATTCAGCCCAATTCAATGCGTTTTCTTCTTTCAAGTTTTTTTAACTTATAGAAGTACGATAGAGCAAAAGAATCAATTGCTCTTGGTTCGATAATGTTTGATATTTATTAAAGATCAGAAACCCTTACGCCTTACGCAATGCAAATGAGGATTAGGCTTATCAGTTTGTTCAATCGCGACGAATCTCTGTAATTTGAAATACTTTGCTTGAAAAATTGAATTTTTAGAGATTTTATACCGAATATATATGTTTTGTGGAACAAAGCTTAGGTTGACACTTTGGGGTAGAGAGGCTATACTGAAGAGTAACAGGTTGTGAAAAAGCCTGGGTGCAACCCTCATACCCTTACAAACCAAGAATACTATGACCGCTACTCTAGAGAGACGTGAAAGCGCTAGCCTATGGGGCCGCTTCTGCGAATGGGTTACCAGCACTGAAAACCGCCTTTACATCGGTTGGTTTGGTGTTCTAATGATCCCTACCCTATTGACTGCAACCTCCGTGTTTATTATTGCCTTCATCGCTGCTCCTCCTGTGGACATCGATGGTATCCGTGAGCCTGTTTCTGGCTCTTTGCTGTATGGTAACAACATCATCTCTGGTGCTATTATCCCTACCTCTGCTGCCATTGGTCTTCACTTCTACCCTATCTGGGAGGCTGCTTCCCTTGATGAATGGCTTTACAACGGCGGCCCTTACGAGAGTGCGAACTGAATATCTTCTTGGCGCTGCTAAGCGAACCTAGCTTGCATTGCAACCAATATGCATAAGCCTAACACCTGACCGGAAGACAAGGACCAGTAGGTCTTTGTTTAATAAGTGAATATCAGACTGTTTCAACATAGGTTTCCTTTGTTGGGCTAGGCCGAATTGACTTAGTAAGGGACTGAAGCATGGTGAAAGTCAGAGAACAAACCTTATTGTGTTTTGAAAATCTCTGCAAAGGTAGGGAGATACGACTAAAGTTAGACAACTTGAATCTTAGATACAACCTGAGACTTGGGACACTTGCGTGTTTTTTGTAAAAAAAACATTGGTAGTATCTTTCAATGTTTATCTCGTACATTGAAATGCTCTTTTTGAGAAAAGAGGTTGCATACTGCGGGAAAGCCATTAAAACGGCTAAAATGATCAAAAAAGAGGTCTACGGTCTCCACAATTGCCAAGAAATTGAATCAGTTATGCTGTCGAAAGAAAGCCACATTTTGATATTGAAACCTCAAATGAAGGTTCACTTACGACAGAAGAGTTCACAAACGAATCAAACCTTTTTTTGAATTGAGATTGAAAAAGGTTGTTTTTTTGGATGCTAAACAGCACTTATCCAAGAACACAAATGGTGAATAGAGTGCAGATTATCAAATAACTTCGATTAGTCCTTAAAATGAGTGCACTTAAAAAAATTGATAGAATACGCCTTCAAAACAAACATTATCAAGAACTTTTTGACAAAGATTCTTATACTTTGCTCTGTAGGGAAGATTTATGGCTTTTCGTACATGAAAAAAATCATTGCTTTTACAAAAACATGATTGATAAACAATCTGTTACTCTCAATGATCTGACTTTTAGTCAATTTGAATTGATTAAAAAATCAAATTTATTCAATACAAGCAATAAACAAACTTATAGAAAAAAATATTTACTGTGTGAAACAATTCTTATCATTTTTGACTTATATTACAAGTCTTTTTCTCGATCATATATTTTTAAAAATAAAGAAAATTCAAATCCTCATATCGTATTTGAACACATAGGTAAAAATTGGAAGAGTGTCAAATGGATTATTCAAGCAGATTTTCAAAATTGCCAAGGACTCTTGCAAAATTTCACAACCTTGCTTCAAAAACGGGTGCAAGATACTTTTTTTTTGCGTATGTTAATTTCAATATTCAATACTCAACAAGTCAATTCATCTTTTTATTGGTTTCAGATAGCAATCACTCGATTTTCTATTTTTTTCAATCATATATATTTATATGAACTTGATATGCTTTTGTTTTGGATACAACATGGGAACAAAAAAATAGAATTTCAATTGATACCATTTATATCACAACATTCGTCAAGAAATCTCAATACAAAAGAAAAAAACCTCTTCAAGTATTTTGTAACAAAAATAGTATATGTGCGGCATGCAGGCAGCTGGATGATTGGAACAAATGGGCCTATTTCGCTTATAAAAGCTTTATTTCTTCAAGTCCATCAGTTTTTTAATGAACGATTCATGCTAAGATCTGAGGTGAACAAGGCAAAAGTTATCAATCTTTATGTCAACTCTGTTTTTTTTGCAGGTTATAGAATACTACTCAATAATCGTTTTGATTTGCAATTCGAGTTGCCTTTGGAAAATATGCTTACTAGTCTAAGTTTAGAAGGGTTTTGTGATAAATCTGGTCAGCCGATGCCAAAGAAAGAATGGGCATCAGAACAAGATTGGTTGATTGTTTCTACTTTTAATAATGTTATTTATCAAATTGGGGGTTATTGGGGTCCAGCTTTTAATCAAGATATTTTACAGCGAATAAAACACACTCTATATATCTCATGCGCTAAAACTCTTGCTCATAAGCATCGAACTACAGCAAGGCAAATCTTTATCAAGTATGGCAAAGATCTTGCAATCACTCATCCAGTCAATTCCCATACCAAAGTAAAAATGAATCTAGAAAAGATAGAAAAAGTATCATGGGTCCAAGCTCGACGGTATTTTATTCAATATGATTCCTTTTCAAATATTTTTGAAAAAGGAAAACGAGAGAACTCAAAGTAAAAAAATCGAATAGGCAATGATTATAAGCTTCCTTCTTGACTGATATATATATCTATTTAATTTGATTTTACTATCAAAATCTTTTATGGCTTTTTCAATCTATCCATCAATTTTATCTTGCTTCAAATAGCTCAAGCTGTTTTATTCAGTTACAATGGTATTTGAAATCTTGTTACTTTTTTGTTGCTCATTTGTATGGAATGGCTCAGTTACTACTGTTTGAGGCTCTACGAGAAGCTATATTGGAGGAAATGGAGAGAGATTGCCGAGTCTTTGTGATGGGAGAAGACGTGGGCCACTACGGGGGTTCGTACAAAGTAACAAAAGGATTAGCAGATAAGTACGGTGATTGGCGATTGTTGGATACTCCAATCGCAGAAAATAGTTTTACTGGTTTAGCAATTGGTGCAGCAATGACGGGCCTTCGTCCCATTGTTGAGGGGATGAATATGGGCTTTTTACTACTTGCTTTCAACCAAATTGCAAACAATGCAGGTATGTTGCACTATACTTCAGGTGGGAACTTTACCACACCTTTAGTAATTCGAGGTCCTGGCGGAGTAGGAAGGCAATTGGGTGCAGAGCATTCTCAGCGGTTAGAATCTTACTTTCAATCCGTGCCTGGCTTACAAATGGTTGCTTGCTCTACTCCTGTGAATGGGAAAGGGTTATTAAAATCTGCAATCCGAAGTCAAAACCCCGTTCTTTTTTTCGAACATGTGCTCTTATATAACATTAAACAGCCTATCCCAACTGGAGACAATTTGTCGAGTTTGGAAAGAGCGGAAGTAGTCCGTGAAGGGAAGGACGTTACTCTCTTGACTTACTCCCGTATGAGACACTATGTGATCCAAGCAGCACGAATACTAGTAAGTCAGGGATACGATCCCGAAGTCATTGATCTAGTATCGTTAAAGCCATTAGATATGGGGACCATCGCGCGATCAATCCAAAAAACTCACCGTGCTATTATTGTAGAAGAATGTATGCGAACGGGAGGTATTGGTGCAACCCTACGTGCTAGCATTATGGAATATTTATTTGATGAATTAGACGGACCAGTTGTTTGTTTGTCATCTCAAGATGTCCCGACTCCTTACAGTGGTCTGCTTGAAGACATGACTGTTGTTCAGCCAGGACAAATCGTTCAAGCAGTAAAGTCAATGTGCACAAAAGAATCGGTTCAATAATTCTTTTTTTTTATTCCTTAGTCCATAACTACAACCAAAATAAAAACTTCTTTATCCATAGATAGGGAGGAAGAACTGCCAATATAACAAAAAAGTGCATATCAATATGTTTTATAGACTTGTTTGAAAAAAAGAGAAATGAATAAAAATATCTCTGCTTTTATTTTAGCTGTTTTCAAATTATAAACGTTTTTTATTGTATCATGGCTTATTATCAGAAGCAACAGCTATAAAAGAAAGAGAAACAAATATATGCTGAAAAATTGTTTCAAAAAATAAGAAAAAGGAGAATTGAATATTCTCTTTCTAACTCAATCAAAACTTGGGAATTTTCAGCTGATCAGTTCCGTAAGTCGGCCTTTTTGAAATAGTATCCTTTGTTATACAGTTATAAGGAACAATAGCTTGCATCATTTTTTTTCAAAACAATCAAACGGATTGAAATTGAAATGATCTTGTAAATGCAATAATAAAAAGTTTTCCCCTTTCTCATGGTACACTTATTGCTTGATGGGACGACACAAAGGTCAACCGTGGCCTTGCCCTGAATTATGCTCTACACCAAGACCCTATTTATAGCAAGGGCCTAGAGCGGGTATCTTGCGCGAAAAATAAGAAGCTTATGACTGCATCCTATCTCTTTCCTGTGCTTGTGCCTCTTGTGGGGCTTGTTTTTCCTGCTCTTGCTATGGCAACTCTTTTTCTTTTCATTGAAGGGGATGAGGTAGTATAAGCAGTACAAGGCCGCATCTTTTTTTTGGTGCGGCTTTGTAAATATAAAAAATGAAGGTTCATATGGAACAACAGCTTGTTCAAGGGGTACGACGGGATATTATTTTTGGGTCAAGAGCGAAAGAGAATTTCGTTTTAGCTTGGTTGATGTGTTTAGGAGGGGGATGTTTTTTGACTATTGGCATTGCAACCTATCTAGGTCAACCAGTTTTGTTTATGCTTTCAAAAGCTCCTTTGACTTTTTTGCCTCAGGGGTTGGTTATGGGATTTTATGGGATTTTTGCTTTGTTTTTAGGACTTTATTTATGGGTTATTGTATGGTGGAATATAGGGGCAGGCATAAACGAATTTGATTGCCAAAGGGGCCGCATCTCAATATTTCGATGGGGCTTTCCAGGGATAAATAGACGGATTCATTTTGCCTGTCAGTTGCAAGAAATAGAAGCTGTGCAGATAGAGAGTCGAAGAGGCTTGTGGTCTTTTTCTTTGGCTTATCTTAAGCGTAGGGGTAAGAGATCTGTTCCTCTTGGAGAGCTTGCTCGGGGTGGTAGTTCTCAAGAAGGAGAGGACGAGGCTGCAGAGCTTGCGCAATTCTTAGGAGTGCCTGTGGAAACGGGTTTCAAGCGCTAGCTTTGCAGGGTTTAAAAAATAAAAAACCATATAGTTTCTAGAATTTCTAAAACCTTTTTTGTATGCCGAGAACCAGGATTGAACTGGTGACACGGGGATTTTCAGTCCCATGCTCTACCATCTGAGCTATCTCGGCTTTTGATCCTATTATAATATTATACAACATAAGTCAATGAATCAGTCTCATTGCCATCAAATTGATTGATTTCAATTGATTCTTTTATTCCCTTGTTTGTAGAATCGAAAGCTAAAGAAAGGAGGGTCCAATGGCTTGGGCTTTTCCGTACATTAAACCGCCCGTTTCCTATTTTCGCTATCTTTAAAAGCCCAGATTCAAACCTAACCTATTCACGACCTATTTTTCAACATCAAAATCTTCAATAGAATCAATCTCTATCCGCGAATTACAATATTACAGTTAAAAATTTTCTTTTTTTTGAACGTCTGAAGAAAAATATACTTCCGAATAAAAACAAGGAAAGGAACTTTGTTTCAATTTTGACCATTGGAAACAATCTGAAGACACTCGTTAAATACCTTGGGAAGAAGAGGAAATGGCGCAAGCAACTGTCCACGCTATGGCAGCTGGGTTAACAGACAAGTATGGACAAGCAAAATTGCCGTGTAATAAAAAAAATGAAAGAGCTCAAACTACAAGATTTAGTAATCTTGGAAAGTAGGCAAAAAATTTGTAAATTCGATTTTTTACGTTGGGAAAAAAGAACAAAAAAGATAAAAAGCAAATCATTGCAAAATAAAATTATCGAGTTGCAACGTAAAGACATAGAAAATCAAAGCTTCGAAGCATCCACTGACGCCTTACCAAGTGTAATAAAACAAGCAGTCAAAGTTTTTTCAAAGCGAGGTGGTATAACCCCCCGGATAGCCAAAGAGCACATCTCTGCTTGTACACTTATTGCTATATACTCTAGTATTACTTGATAACGATAAAGATCGCCTCAGAGGAAAGCTACGTTGGCTATTAGTTGATAATATGGTGCAGCTTGAAGAGAGTTGTATGAAAGAAATAAAATAGAAAAAAAGATAGGTGACTTGACCATTCATAGGAAAGTCAATCTGTGTTACACGAAAGCTCGACTAAACCATACCAGTAAAACGATGGATTATGTCTTGGAAGAAATACAGCCAGTTCTTGAAGATAATATTCTCCATTGCCAGGCTCCCCAATGGGAAGAAGCGCTAGAAGCTGGCGTAGAGCGAGCGCCTAAAAAGGCAGCTCCGAGTATAATAACAGAGCGTTGGAAAGATAAGACAGGGCGCAAAAAAAGACGCGATAATAAAATTTAGCTAAGACGAAACATTCAATAAAAAAGGTTGCCACAAGCAAGCGTTCAAACAGATATGTTTCAACTGGACTAATATCTTTTGTTGAATCTCTTTTCGTTAAGTCTTTTTTTCTTTTTCCATTTTCTTGAATTTTTGATCCTGCTTGCACTGTGTGCATGTCGAGATCACGCGAAACGTGTGCGATAATCAATGTATAAAAGCTTACTTTATATGGCTGTTGACTTGCAAGTTTTTAGCACCAGGGTATATTTTTTGGTGTCCGGGTCAATGGATTAAACGTAAATCTTGTGTTTGTTTTTGGCATGTAAAAAAAAAGAATAAAATAGCTTATGTTTTTTCATATCAAATCACCCATTGCATACGTTCGTTATGTTGAAAAAACAAAACCAAAGTCTCGAATCAATTGTTTTATTCAAGGTCTTGAATATACCCTCAATCAAACAAATCTTTTTTTGAACATAAAAAACATTTCAAATATTTATAAAGAACCAAGGTTGAGATCTAAAAAACGCTTTTTTCAGACAGTTTCACAATGGAATTGACTCGTCTTATAGGGATAAGTTTGAAACAACAAAAGGCATAAAAGTTCAATCTTTTTCAATTCCTGTTGCAAAGATAAACATATCTATAAAAAAAAATGGCAATGAACGCATTCAATTCACAAAATTTCGATTCTACATATGCGGTTTCAGCAAGGTAACAAAGGGGGTGTTTATTATAATAAATCTGACAAAGCAAAAGGTTGAAGCCCATTTTGCAAAGTGTTCTATGACACGTGAATATACATGCCTGAAGTCTTTTTCAAGATTTAGATATTGACATTCATGCAAGACTGGTGGACTTTACGGGCTTTAGGGATGATGTTATCAAAAAGGTAGAACTCCACTTGGCTCAGACAAATCACTACGCATTTGGAAGCAAAAAAAAATAACGATCAAAAATAAAATGTCTTTCAATATTTTTTTTTATTTAGCCTAGCTTGTACTTTCTATCAACTCATAAACGGAGTGGTTGAGAGGGACTAACTGTATATTATATTAGAGCCGTAAGAGCATTCTCAAAAAAAAGAAAGAAAAACATATCATTCAATCATGAAAAAGCTTTTAAAAAGGACAAAAATGCGATTGATGAATTACAAAATCGTTCAAAAAAGATTAAGGAATTAGGGTGGATGTTTTAGTAACTGTTTGAATTTTCTCATTTGTGTACAGCATTCTTCTCTTATTTCCTTTTCATACACTAAAAAAAAAAATGGCTCCATATGAAGAGGTAAGCAACTTGACTTAACGCTTTTTATGCGGTATCATATGCAACTAGTCATGAGGAACGAGAGATTGGAAGGGAGCCCAATGGCTGTGGCTCTCTATGAGAGTTTGATCCTGGCTCAGGATGAACGCTAGCGGTTTGCCTAACACATGCAAGTTGCACGGCGCCATGCCTTTCGAGGAATGGTGGAGTGGCGGACGGGTGAGGAACGCGTAAGGACCTGCCCCTGGGAGGGGGATAACAGCTGGAAACGGCTGCTAATACCCCATATCCTGAGGAGGGAAAGGAGAGATCCGCCCAGGGAGGGGCTTGCGTCTGATTAGCTAGTTGGGGGGGTAATAGCCTCCCAAGGCAACGATCAGTTGCTGGTCTGAGAGGATGATCAGCCACACTGGGACTGAGACACGGCCCAGACTCCTACGGGAGGCAGCAGTGAGGAATCTTCCGCAATGGGCGAAAGCCTGACGGGGCAATGCCGCGTGGAGGATGAAGGCCCAATGGGTCGTAAACTTCTTTAGATCAGAGACGAAAAAATGACGGTACCTGAAGAACTAAGCATCGGCTAAACCCCGTGCCAGCAGCCGCGGTAAGACGGGGGATGCGAGCGTTATCCGGAATGATTGGGCGTAAAGGGTCCGCAGGTGGCCCGGTCAGTCCGCTGTCAAAACCTGGGGCTCAACCCTGGAGAGGCGGCGGAGACCACCGGGCTTGAGTCCGGTAGGGGCAGAGGGAATTCCCGGTGGAGCGGTGAAATGCGTAGAGATCGGGAAGAACGCCAAGGGCGAAGGCACTCTGCTAGGCCTGATTTCGCGACTGACACTCAGGGACGAGAGCCAGGGGAGCGAATGGGATTAGATACCCCAGTAGTCCTGGCCGTAAACGATGGATACCAAGCCCTGCGCGTATCGACCCGGGCAGGGCTGTAGCTAACGCATGAAGTATCCCGCCTGGGGAGTACGCTCGCAAGAGTGAAACTCAAAGGAATTGACGGGAGCCCGCACAAGCGGTGGAGCATGTGGTTTAATTCGATGCAACGCGAAGAACCTTACCAGGGCTTGACATGCCGCGAACCCCCCTGAGAGGGGGGGGTGCCTTCGGGAGCGCGGACACAGGTGGTGCATGGCTGTCGTCAGCTCGTGTCGTAAGATGTTGGGTTCAGTCCCGCAACGAGCGCAACCCCCGTCTCTAGTTGCCCACAATTCGGCACCCTAGAGAGACCGCCGGTGTTAAGCCGGAGGAAGGTGGGGATGAGGTCAAGTCAACATGCCCCTTTTGCCCTGGGCGACACACGTGCTACAATGGCCGGGACAAAGAGATGCGACCCCGCAAGGGCCAGCCTGACCTCGTAAACCCGGCCTCAGTTCGGATTGTAGGCTGCAACCCGCCTACATGAAGGAGGAATCGCTAGTAATCACCGGTCAGCCATACGGTGGTGAATCCGTTCCCGGGCTTTGCACACACCGCCCGTCACACTATGGGAATCGGCCATGCCCCAAGTCGTTACCCCAACCCGTAGGGAGGGGGATGCCAAAGGCAGGGCTGGTGACTAAAGTGAAGTCGTAACAAGGTAGCCGTACTGGAAGGTGTGGCTGGATCACCTCCTTCTTAGGGAGACATTGGGGTTCAAAACCCTCATCCTAGGCCGATCAGAACCCTCCCATGGGTAGCACGCCCTTCTCTCACACATAGGATCTCACACATGCTATCAATTGGAATAGCGATTGAAGCCAATCCCCGTGGTTGGTTAGAATACTTGGGCTATTAGCTCAGTGGTTAGAGCGCGCCCCTGATAAGTGCGCCGCAAGAGGTGAGCCCAAGGTGGATCTCAGTTTCCTTTGATAAAAAGGTTTGAGACCTTGCCAGCGCCTGACCGGGCCAAAGATCCTAGGGACCCTAGCATGGCGCAAAAGCAGAGCAGTCGGGGCATGCAAAACATTGAATAGCAAACTGAAAAATAAGATGAGAAAAAGAATAAAGTAATATCTTTCTTCCTCCTATGTTGGGATATCGATGCTGAGATTCTAGGGCTTACTTATCCGCCCCAGGATCTATGGTCATCTCTTGGCTCAGTCCACTCTTTTTTGATTTTTTTACAGGCAGGCTATACCCTCGACTGCATTCCCATGGGCTTTTCACTGCGGGATCCCTTTCTGAATAAGGGACGGCGACATCATACTTTGGAGGTTTTATTTTTTCCTTAAAACATTGAGAATGAATGGAAATAGATGTTTCCAAAAAAGATGTTAGGGTAGTCTATTTCGAATAGAATAGATACCTAGAGAGCGCAGTACGGTGAGAAGCTGTATATTGTGCTTGAGGAACTTTCTTAGAATGAGAAGTTCCACGGGCGAGGCCTCTGGTTCAAATCCAGAATGGCCCATCCGCGATTTGTGTGGTTAGTAGGCTTTCCTTCCAACTTTCCGTTGGAAAAATTGTTTGGCCGGAGGAAAAAAAGAGAAAATCTTTTGTCTATTTTTTCCTATTGATTGGGGGGTATAGCTCAGTTGGTAGAGCGCTGCCCTTGCAATGGTGCCGTACGAATGATTCCTTTACAGGAGTCTTAGCTTTTCTACGCGGATTCAGCCAAATAAAGAAGTGAGCTTCATACCCAACGCCTTACCTCCCTTCCAAGTAGACGGGATGGGGACTATCACATGGCGTGTATCTGTTTCCAGCAAAGCCCCTTGTTAAAAAGAATTTGATGAAACAGGTGGAAGATTGATGGGAGGTCAAGAATATTCTGTGTGAGTCGCAGGTTCAATGGTGCTAGTGAGGCCAGGCAGGCCTTTCCAAAATGGAAATTATGGATAAAGGGTGGGCAGCCCCACACCTGTGCAAGCGGGGCGGTATACCCATTCCCTAAGTAAGCATCTAGGCTCGTCACGGAGGCTTGTTCCCCCAGCTTGCTCCGCGTAGTAAAGGACAACGGGATTGCCTAAAGGGGCTATCTTTGCCCTACGGTTTCAGAAGGGCCACCCCAGAGAGAAAGCGTGCGGCACCAAGCTGTGCGTCTCCTTTATCCTTGGGAGAAGGCCTTGAGGTTGGTATAGGGTAGACTGTTGTTTGCTCAATGCTTTCCAAAGAGCCCACCATGGCACGAGCTGTCCGGTGTGTTCGGGGGGAAACGGATGTATTATTGTAGCTGTTAAGGCAGATAAACTATGCACACGTTTCCTCACGGCAGATGTCAGCGGTTCGAGCCCGCTTACCTCCATATCTTTTGTGTGTTTTTCCTCTCTCTCCCTCTCCTTTGGGAGGGAGGGGTTTCTTTTTTATAGAAACAGTATATTTTATAAAAACTGAAAATAAAGACTGTTTCGATCTAAAAACAAATCAATCTGAAAGATTCGAATCAGAAAAAAGCTTCGTCAGACTCGATCCCTCTCTTCAAGACAGCCCAAATGTCTGTTCTTTTCCAGAGGAGACAAAGAGTTCTTTTTCTTCATTCTTGTTTATTTTGTTGGAGATAGGCTTGAGAGGTTTCGTAGTTTCGGTACTTTCTATTTTGTTGTTTAAGCCACAGCAGATATGTATAACACCTTTGCCATCTGTAGCTGGTACGACCGCTCAATTGAATCCTATATAAACCCGTGGGACTTTGACTGTTCAACTAACGGTGGATGCTTCCATTCCGTTATCGCACGCTATTATTTTCAATATAATATGGTCGGCAACACTGCCTCGGCCCACCATGGTTTGAGGTCTGTCTATTGATAATCGTCGACGTTCATGGCTCGATTGGTCTATTCATAAAGACTTCAGAGACTTCCCATCCAATAGGACAAACAATCGTAATAAAATAGGGGTTATAGCATCTTTGGGAGACGACAATGCTGCGAATAGCTTGTTTGAGATTAATAAGCGATTGAATGTTATAACTTGGGCGAACAATAGACAAAAATTAGTAACTATTCCCACTTGGTTGGCAGTTATGAATCGCAATTTCCCGTCCGTTACAGAATACTGAATTCTGTTGCCACGCCTATTAAAAATTTTTAGTAAGAATTTACCGTCTTTCAAAAAACCCGCATCAGGAATAGAACGTGGGGTTAATATTTTGAAAGGAGTAGAAGCAATAGAAAAACGCTCTACTATACAAACAAAAAGAAAAATGAGAATTTCTTCCGATGTACAACAACAAGAAAACGAAGTGCTCGCGGATATAAAAAAGAATAAAAGTTTGCGATCAATGGTTCAAAACGCAAAATTTCGAGACATAGTCGACGGAGGATTCCATTTTGATAGCAGCTCGCATCGGTTTATGGCTCTTCAAGGTCTATGGACTCTAGATCTTATTGAAGATTTTCAAATGATTTTTAGTACGGATATTTCTCAGCCTTTCATTGATTACGAAGCTGCAACGGAGTACCTTTTTTTATGGCCTACAGATATCGCAATCACTCCTAGTAAAGAACTAAACGAAGCGATCCAGAAGCAGACTTAGAGAGAATAATGAAAGAGTTGATCAATGAGGGGTGAGTATGCGAATTGTGGGGTTTTCCCAGATAAGGCTTGACTTTGCTTCAAAATCAGTTGTGCGAGCTGTGCGTTGCGCTGGTGGTGGAACGTCCCTTTGCTTGACAACTTGAGAAGGGGCTTTTATAGTATGTTATAGAGAAAGAACAAGCTCTTTTGACTCGCATATGCAAGTCTTTTGAGCGATTTTTTCTCTATGGCATACGATTTGTTTTAGCGTGGCCTATAGGGCGATGAAGGTTCAAGGGAAGAGGGGCTTACGGTGGATACCTAGGCATTCAGAGGCGAAGAAGGGCGTCGTGGCCGACGAAATGCTCCGGGGAGCTGGGATTATGTGAGGATCCGGAGATTCCCGAATGGGGTAACCCCAATGTACTCGTAGGCTTTTGGCTTGCGAGGGGCAACCTGGCGAACTGAAACATCTTAGTAGCCAGAGGAAGAGAAAGCAAACGCGATTCCCCCAGTAGCGGCGAGCGAAGAGGGAACAGCCTAAACCGGTTGATCCGGGGTTGTGGGAGGGCAATTAGGGTGCTTCTTCGCTAGACGAAGCGGTTGAGTTCCGCACCGCAGATGGTGAGAGTCCAGTAGTCAAAAGCGTCGTTTCGCCCTTGTCCCAACCCGAGTAGCATGGGGCACGTGAAATCCCGTGTGAATCTGCGAGGACCACCTCGTAAGGCTAAATACTCCTGGATGACCGATAGCGAACTAGTACCGTGAGGGAAGGGTGAAAAGAACCCTGGAGAGGGAGTGAAAAAGACCATGAAACCGTAAGCTTACAAGCGGTGGGAGGGGGGTTGAACCCCTGACCGCGTGCCTGTTGAAGAATGAGCCGGCGACTCATAGGTGGTGGCACGGCTAAGGCGATGCACGCCGAAACCGTAGCGAAAGCAAGTCTGACAAGGGCCCATGTCATCATTTATGGACCCGAACCCGAGTGATCTAACCATGGCCAGGGTGAAGCTTTGGTGAGACTGAGTGGAGGCCCGTACCGACCGATGTTGAAAGATCGGCGGATGAGCTGTGGTTAGGGGTGAAATGCCAATCGAACTCGGAGCTAGCTGGTTCTCCCCGAAATGCGTTGAGGCGCAGCGGTGTTCGAGGGTGGGCCAGGGGTAAAGCACTGTTTCGGTGCGGGCTGCGAGAGCGGTACCAAATCGAGGCAAACTCTGAATACTGGCCCTGCTTGCCGAACACCAGTGAGACGAAGGGGGATAAGCTTCTTTGTCGAGAGGGGAACAGCCCAGACCATCGGCTAAGGCCCCCAAATGGCCGCTAAGTGGCAAAGGATGTGGGAGTGCTCAGACAGCCAGGAGGTTTGCCTAGAAGCAGCCACCCTTTAAAGAGTGCGTAATAGCTCACTGATCAAGCGCTCCCGCGCCAAAGATGAACGGGACTCAAGCGGCCTGCCGAGGCCATGGGATGTAAAAAGCATCGGTAGGGGAGCGTTCCGCGGCAGGTTGAAGCGTAAGCGAGAGCAGGCGTGGACGAGGCGGAAGTGAGAATGTCGGCTTGAGTAACGCAAACACTGGTGAGAATCCAGTGCCCCGAAAACCCAAGGGTTCCCCTGGAAGGCTCGTCCACGGGGGGTGAGTCAGGGCCTAAGGTGAGGCCGAAGGGCGCAGCCGATGGACAACAGGCATACATTCCTGTACCTCTCCGGGCTGGGGACGAGGGACGGAGCAGGCTCGGTTGGCCGAGGAATGGTATCTCGGTTGAAGGGCTCAAGGCGCGATGGGGGCAGTGATCCTGGCCCTAGCTAAGGCCCGAGTTAGTAAAGCGTCAAGGCGCTGAAGAAACCTATGCCATGCTTCCAAGAAAAGCTCGTACCTCTTCAGGCTCGGAGGGCCTGTACCCGAGACCGACACAGGTGGGTGGGTAGAGAATACCTAGGGGCGCGAGGCAACCCTCTCTAAGGAACTCGGCAAAATAGCCTCGTAACTTCGGGAGAAGAGGTGCTCCCCTCTTTAGGGGGGAGCCGCAGGGACCAGGCCCAAGCGACTGTTTACCAAAAACACAGGTCTCCGCCAAGTTGAAAAACGATGTAAGGGGGCTGACGCCTGCCCAGTGCTGGAAGGTTAAGGAAGTTGGTGGCCCCCTCCTTGAGAGGGGGGAAGCTGGCAACCGAAGCCCCAGTCAACGGCGGTCGTAACTATAACGATCCTAAGGTAGCGAAATTCATTGTCAGGTAAGTTCTGACCCGCACGAAAGGCGTAACGATTTGGGCGCTGTCTCGGAGAGGGGCTCGGTGAAATAGACATGCCTGTGAAGATGCGGGCTACCTCCACTGGGACAGAAAGACCCTATGAAGCTTTACTGTTCCCTGGCATTGGGTCTCGGCCCTCCCTGCGCAGCCTAGGTGGGAGGCACAGAAGCTCTTCTTCCGGGAGGGGCCAAGCCATCCGTGAGAGACCACCCTGGAAGGGCTAAGATCCTAAACCGATGCTTTCTGATAGGCGTTGGAACCGTGCCAGGCAGACAGTTTCTCTGGGGCAGAGGCCTCCCAAAGAGTAATGGAGGCGTGCAAAGGTTCCCTCAGGCTGGACGGGAATCAGTTGTAGAGTGTAAAGGCAGAAGGGAGCTTGACTGCAAGACCAACAAGTCGAGCAGGGACGAAAGTCGGCCTTAGTGATCCGACGGTGCCGCGTGGAAGGGCCGTCGCTTATCGGATAAAAGTTACTCTAGGGATAACAGGCTGATCTTCCCCAAGAGTCCACATCGACGGGAAGGTTTGGCACCTCGATGTCGGCTTAACACATCCTGGGGCGGTAGCACGTCCCAAGGGTTGGGCTGTTCGCCCATCAAAGTGTTACATGAGCTGGGTTCAGAACGTCGTGAGACAGTTTGGTCCATATCTAGTGGAGGCGTGAGAGCATTGAGGGGCCATCTCCCTAGTACGAGAGGACCGGGAGGCACGCACCGCTGGTGTGCCAGTTCTCGTGCCAACGGGACACGCTGGGTAGCCATGTGCGGAAAGGATCACTGCTGAAAGCATCTAAGTAGGAAGCCTACCCCAAGATGAGTGCTCGTTATTAGGCCCCGGTCAGAACAACCGGACTCCAATCATAGGAGGACAGAGCTGCCATGTGGAAGTGCAGCGATGCATGCAGCAGAGGCAGGCTAACAGGCCGATACACTTGAACCAACATTCGCCCCAAGCTACAAGCACGTGGTTTGCTTGAAACCTCTCCCAAAAAAAGAAAACGAATTGAGAGAGATTCAAAAGCAAGCCGCGTTTCGCCGCGTCGGTATTCACCGACGCAAGTCATTTTGGTGCCCTAGGCACAGTGGAACCACACTCATCCTATCCCGAACTGAGTTGTGAAACACTGCAGCGGTCAAAATACTATAGGGGATGCCCTATGGGAAGATAGCTAGGTGCCAAAATGACCAAACTCTTTCTATATGAAAATTAGAAAAAAAACAATATTTTATGTATTCTTATTTATTTAAATGAGTTTATTGAAACTATGCTTTAACAAAAAACTTAGAGAGCACATTTAAGATATTCAATATCCTCATATTACGAAAGAGAAACAACTAGCTGGTCCCATTTCGTACGTTATTCACTCCTACTCAAAGCAAATATCGTCAGTCGTAAAAGCAGATGAGTTTTTTAATATCATTTTATTTGGTTGAAACAATTCGATTGTTTCCATAAAAATATTCATTGTTATGACGGTTATAAATGCTTTTTTGATTGGCCTTTCAATTCAATCTGTATAAAAACTTTCGCTATTCTATTAAAATCAATGTGTGTACCATTTTTCTCTTAAACAGATCTTTAATAAAAAATAGAAAAAGACAAAATGGAATAATAATTATCAAGAATGTATACATAAGCTTCAACCTTAGATCAGAATTGAATAGCTTTTCTAAACAATAGGTGAGTTTGTGGTTGCTTTCTATAAGCGTGCTCGGCGTGGCGTTTGAGTGCTATGGGGAAAAATTCAGATGATATCTCATGTTGAGGCTGGGACAGTATAATATATGGGCGGATTTAGGAATGGACGTTGAGAGAGTCAATCAGTAAACAGATAAGCAACGAAAACTGAGTCTACTTCCTTTTTCCGATAAGAAAAAATCGAATGAACTGTCTTATGCTCATCAACATATACGGTTTTGCCAAGCAAAAAAAGTTTTTGTTTTATTCCTCTTTGATTTTAGAACTACTGCGCATGACATAGATATGAAAAGAACCAATGAAGCTGGATTGTTTAACGAATTTTATGGTCATATTTAGCTTAGAAGTGCTGCTATTCAATTCATATTAAAAGACTTGCCTATGATCTACGGCTTGACTCCAAAATCCGCACCTGCTGGGCTGTCCAATGCTATGATTATGAGCATGGGTCCCCAACATCCATCGATGCATGGGGTGCTACGATTGATCCTCACATTGGATGGCGAAAACGTGCTAGACTGCGAGCCTGTGTTAGGCTACCTGCACCGAGGCATGGAAAAGATTGCAGAGGGTCGAACAGTCATCCAATACTTGCCATATGTAACTCGGTGGGATTATCTTGCAACTATGTTTGCAGAGGCTATTACAGTGAATGCTGCAGAGCGATTGGCAAACATTCAGGTACCTGCTCGAAGCAGTTATATCCGAATGATTATGCTAGAACTCAGTCGAATTGCTTCTCATCTTTTGTGGCTTGGCCCTTTTCTAGCAGACATTGGAGCACAAACGCCTTTTTTTTACATCTTACGGGAACGAGAAATGATCTCTGACCTATTTGAGTCGGCTACGGGAATGCGTATGATGCACAACTACTTTCGTATAGGAGGAGTGGCTTGTGATCTTCCCTACGGTTGGGTAGACAAATGCTTAGACTTTTGTGAGTATTTTTGGTTCAAAACAGATGAATACGAAAGATTGATTACTCACAATCCAATCTTCATAAAGCGTGTTGAAGGGGTAGGAGTGATTTCTCGTGAAGATGCTATGAACTGGGGTCTTTCTGGTCCTATGCTTCGTGCCTCGGGTGTCCCTTGGGACCTTAGAAAGGTGGATCATTATGAATGTTATGATCAATTAGACTGGTCGGTGCAATGGGCTACAGATGGAGATTGTTTGGCAAGATATCTTATACGAATTGGTGAGATGAGGCAATCGGTAAAGATCTTGCAACAAGCATTGAAAGCTTTGCCAGGTGGGCCTTACGAAAACTTAGAGGCAAGAAGAATAAACCAAGGACGAGGCTCAGAATGGGACTCATTTGAGTATCAGCATTTGAGTAAGAAGGCATCCCCAACTTTTCGGATTCCAAGCCAAGAGCATTATGTGCGGGTGGAGGCTCCTAAGGGAGAGTTAGGAGTCTTTTTAATAGGAGATGATAGCCCTTTCCCTTGGAGATGGAAAATCCGACCACCAGGTTTTGTCAATCTTCAAGTCCTGCCACAACTTGTTTGTGGTCGCAAACTTGCTGATATTATGAGTGTACTTGGCAGCATTGATATAATTATGGGTGAGGTAGATCGATAGCCAAATTCGCTCATTCCCAAAAGCATACCTTGCAAACGAATGAGCGCCAACCGTAAAAAATCATCCCCTAGGATTGATTAGGAGATAAGATGAATAACTGGATTCAAGCCCTATCACACCCATTTGCAGGCAGCGTGCAAGTTGGATCTTTTCTATCCACTAGCCTTCTTCTCCAAATTGGATCTTTCAAGCCAATTGAGGCAAAATTCGTTGAACTTATAGGGGTTATAGGATTAATAGTAGGGATTTTGTTTTTGCTGTTAGGAGCTACTTTAGGGGTGCTTGTTGTAGTGTGGTTAGAAAGAAAGGTATCCGCAGGTGTTCAACAGCGTGTAGGGCCCGAATTTGCAGGTCCTTTGGGTCTGTTACAAGCCCTAGCAGATGGTTTTAAGCTTCTTCTCAAAGAGGCAGTCCATCCCAGCAGGGCCGATGAAAGACTCTTTCGACTAGGACCTGCTATGGTAGTCGTGCCAGTGTTCTTATCGTATTTGATAATTCCCTTTGGGCCTGGCATGATGTTGGAAGACTTAGGGGTTGGAGTTTTGTTTTGGATAAGTGTTTCTAGCATTGCTCCTCTTGGACTCCTTATGTCTGGTTATGCTTCAAATAACAAGTTTTCTTTTCTGGGGGGGCTTCGAGCGGCTGCACAATCTATAAGCTATGAGATTCCATTGGCTTTATCTGTGCTTGCTGTGTGTCTTTTATCAAGTAGCTTGAATACTTCTGATATTGTTGAAGCTCAATCCGGCTTTGGGGTACTTAGCTGGAACGTATGGCGTCAGCCTATTGGATTTATTCTATTTTTAATCTCTTCATTGGCAGAGTGTGAACGCTTGCCTTTTGATCTTCCTGAAGCAGAAGAAGAACTCGTTGCTGGATATCAAACGGAATACACGGGAATTCAATTTGGTCTCTTTTATGTTGGTTCTTATGTGAATTTGCTTGCTTCGTCGTTGTTCGTTACTGTGCTTTATCTTGGAGGATGGGGACTGCCTCTCCCGGGCGTGGTGGAAAGAATTGTTCCTGCTGGATTACAAGGCTCACTCCTACAAGCTCTTGTAGGATTCATAGGTCTTTTTGCAACTCTTCTAAAAGCCTATTGCTTTCTTTTCTTTGCGATCTTAACCCGATGGACCCTTCCAAGAGTCCGCATTGATCAGTTACTAGATCTTGGTTGGAAGTTCTTGCTTCCGGTGTCTCTAGGGAACCTGTTGCTTACAGCATGCTGCAAGCTGGCCTTTGTGTAAATACTAAGCCCCTTTTTTTATGACAAATTCGCTATTGTCTTATACCCGCCAAGCTTCACAAGCTGCCCGGTTCATTGGGCAAGGTTTCCTCGTAACCTTGGACCATATGAATCGATCTGCTATTACGATTCAATATCCATATCAAAAGCTTGTTCCGTCCGAGCGCTTTCGCGGAAGAATTCATTTTGAATTTGATAAGTGTATTGCCTGTGAGGTTTGTGTTCGCGTTTGCCCTATTAATTTACCAGTTGTCCATTGGCAATTTCAACCCGTTCAAAAGAAAAAACAATTGAAAGCCTATAGTATTGACTTTGGAGCATGCATCTTTTGCGGGAACTGTGTAGAGTATTGTCCTACAAATTGCTTATCAATGACAGAAGAGTATGAAATGTCTGTGTATGATCGACATGAGCTCAATTATGATCACATTGCGCTTGGTCGATTGCCCGCTTGTGCAGAGGTCGATGCAATGGTTGAAACAAGCCCAATTCTAGGAAAATAAGCTGCCCTATGAATAACCGAGGGGGACCGGGTGAGTAACAGATGATCGAAGAGAGGAGCCCACACAATGGATATTGTGTTTGATATATATCGATCGAGCCTATTTACTGTCATTGAGCTAGGCATTTTTTTTGGATCTATAGGCGTAATAGTTGCTCCTTCCATGATTTATGCAGCTTTTTCCTTAGGAGTCACGCTATTATCGATTGCTTTTATTTATCTTTTATTCAATGCAGACCTATTAGCCGCAGCACAGGTGCTTGTGTACATCGGAGCTATTAATGTGCTCATTGTATTTGCAATTATGCTCGTTGGGCCAGCCCCTTTGCTACCATCTCGTCCCCTTGCTTATCGGTTGCTATGTTTTGGTGTCGCAAGTGGTCTCTGCCTACCCCTTGTATTCGCCAGTACCGAAGGATTGTGGAATAAAACCAAGCTCGAGATACCAGGAGAAGATGAAATTGTTCAAATTGGAATAGGCCTGTTTGATCGCTTCTTACTTCCTTTTGAGACAGTCTCTTTGCTACTATTGGTTGCACTGATTGGTGCAATTTGGATTGCTCGAGCACGGCCGCAAATGAAGAGAGAGATGCCCTCTCAGAACAAGCCTCTTCTATAGACTATAGAGTAGCCAGCTGCTCGGGATAAAAAACTTTGCTTATGATTGATTTGAACCATTTCCTTGTATTAGGAGCTTGCCTCTTCTGTATCGGCCTTTATGGCCTGTTGACCGCAGATAACACGGTCCGGGCTCTTATGTGTCTTGAGCTTTTATTCAATGCTGTCAATATCAATCTTCTTGCATTCTCAAGCTTTTTGGACACAGTTCAATTGCGGGGACAAATATTTGCTTTGTTTGTGATTACAATCGCCGCTGCTGAGGCTGCCATTGGGCTCTCCATCGTGTTAGCAGTACACCGTGCACGGGGATCATCTCGGCTTGATTTTCTTACTCTACTGCGTTGGTAACGTTTGGTTAGCAATGCGAAACAAGATAGAATAGATCACCCTGAGGGTTAGGGCTCGCGAGCCCCAGGGTCAGCAAAGCGTTCTGATCTATTGTTATTGAACCTCTTGCTCTATGGCACATTCTATTAAAATCTATGACACATGTATTGGTTGTACACAATGTGTGCGTGCTTGCCCCACCGACGTTCTAGAAATGGTTCCCTGGGGTGGTTGCAAAGCAAGTCAAATAGCTTCTGCTCCTCGAACTGAAGACTGTGTAGGTTGCAAAAGATGCGAATCGGCCTGTCCAACCGATTTCCTTAGTGTACGTGTGTACCTAGGTGCAGAGACAACTCGTAGCATGGGCTTGGCATACTAGTCGTCCCCTCGCTCGGCAGTGGTCCGCTCTCCGTTGCTCTCTTTTCAAGCTAGCGAAGAGAGGGCCCTGCGAACGCCTTGCTCTAAAAAAAGCAGATCAATCCCCGGGCAAAGACCCAACCCTCTATGAACACTTTTCCCTGGCTAAGCACTGTTGTAGCCCTTCCACTTCTTTCTAGTTTCCCTCTTCCTTGGCTAAGAGAGAGGGGCAACCATTTGGTTCGTTGGTATTGCCTAGTAGTCTGCCTAATTGACTTTTTACTGCTTGGGTATGTGCTTGGTTCTCACTATGATTTCTCTGTGCAGGGTTTACAATTGCGAGAAGATTGGAGTTGGATCCCTGCTTTAGGCGTGCATTGGTCTTTAGGGCTTGATGGTCTTTCCATGTGTTTGGCACTCCTTACGGGTTTTGTTACGACTCTTGCCGTCCTTGGGGCTTGGCCTGTGACGCGCCATCCAAGCTTATTTTATGTTCTTATGCTTGCGATGTACACTGGTCAGATGGGCCTGTTTGCTTTTGTGAGCCGATAAAGATTCAACTCCTGATTGACTATTAGCAATCAGATCCTCTTCACCTCTTCCAATAGCATAAATCGCTAGGGGAGCATAGCACGTGAGGCAATTCTATTCGGAAAAAGACAAAACCTGTATACCTTAAAAAACTTTGTTTTTCACAGACCTTCTATCCTTTCGTAGAACAAAGCCCCAAGACTCAAAATGTCTGCTTTTTTAGTCTTTTAGGTGGCTGGAAATCTTGAAACGAAAAAACTATAGAATTCAACGCGATTTTTCTTAAGGTATAAGGCTTTTGAATAGAAGTTAGGGAAAGGCTTTTTTCAGCAAGGGGTTTTTCAACAGACTTATTAAAACAGCAGGCGCTCTATTCTTATGGACTATGGGAAAGAAGTGAGCCCAAAAGAACAGGCTAGATAGGCTAAGACATAAGAACTGTTGCAAAGAATAGCACTTCATATGAGAATAAAAGACTGCCCCTTGAATAAGCTCATGGCCTTGAATCAAATCAGCTCGTTGTGGATCTTGCTTTTAAAGCATCATAATGAGCCAATCTTTGGGATGAAACTAGCACTACGCTGTGTTCGTCAAATCATTAAGGATGGCTATCAGTGCGAGTATTGAAAGAAAAGTTGCCTTGCTTATCTTATCTATATAGAAGAACAAAGCAGCATTAGACTCAAAAAACCTCTCGCTGCCAAATAGCTGCATGCAATAGGAGTTGCTGGTGCGGTTTGGAGGGTATTGTTTGCAAACTAGAAAGCGTTGAACTACTCTATCGCAAGACATGCTGCTTTTCTTTTTAATGTGGGAGCTTGAACTAGTCCCCGTCTATTTTCTTCTTTCTCTCTGGGGGGGAAGAAAACGTCTTTATGCAGCGACAAAGTTTCTTCTTACTACAGGGATCGCCTCTTTGTTTATCTTATTGTCAGCTATTGTTATGGCTCTTTATGGAAAACCAACGACATGGGATCTTTCAATCCTGTCCATTAAGTCATTTCCACTTGCTTTACAGATCACTCTCTATCTTGGGCTTTTCGTTGCTTTTGGGGTCAAGATTGCTAGCTTTCCTCTTCACACTTGGCTTCCAGACACGCATGGAGAGGCTCACCCTAGCACTTGCATGCTATTGGCTGGCATCTTACTCAAGATGGGTGGCTATGGTTTGATTCGGCTCAATGTCCAAATCTTCTCGCAGGCACATCATCTGCTTGCTCCGGGGCTCATAGTCTTAGGAGTCATCAATATTGTGTATGCAGCCCTTACATCTCTTGCTCAGCGAAACCTCAAAAGAAAGATTGCTTACTCCTCCATTTCTCATATGGGCTTTGTCCTGATTGGAATAGGCTCGTTGACAGACATAGGCATGAGTGGAGCTTTGCTCCAAATGATCTCTCATGGGCTTATTGGTGCAAGCCTCTTCTTTTTGGCTGGAGCCCTATATGATCGTACAAGAACACTCATCTTAGAGCATATCGGAGACATGGCACGACCAATGCCTAAGATGTTTGCTCTATTTACAGCTTCCTCTCTCTCCTCTCTTGCTTTACCTGGTATGAGTGGCTTCCCTGCAGAGCTCTTGGTCTTTTTTGGACTTGCACTCAGCCAAGCCTATCCTCTTTCTTTTCGCATTCCTGCCGTAGCACTTCAAGGACTTGGCATTGTGTTAACTCCCATTTATTTGTTAGCGATGCTTAGGCAGATCTTCTATGGCAAACAGACACGTTTGAATCACAGACATTTTGTCGATCTAGGACCGAGAGAAACCTTTGTTAGTTTTGCTTTGCTCTTGCCTATCATTGGCATTGGCATCTGTCCTCAGCTTGTCACTCAGCTTTATCAAGGCAGCTTGTCTTGGTAAAATCAAACCATCCTACACCCCTATAGGGGTGTGTGGATATAAATGAATGAGATTGAAAAGAAAGCCATATTTTTTCAAGCCTTCGCCCGAATACGACTAGGCAGTTCACTCTCGATCATTCGCTTGTTCTTTTGAATTGCTCCCAAATCAGCATCATTCACATAATGAATTCCAATCATAAGATAAGCAGCGCATATTCGCATTTGGCAAATTCCAGTGTTCAGTCACTAGCAAAAACAGTTCATTTTCTATCATTTAAGAATGGCTTCTACGTACCAATGTTGGGTTCTAAGTGCATATTGGTGCATGAGTAGAAGGGTGATAAAAAAGAAGCTTGCTCTATTGACTAAAAGAAGGATACGATAAATTGGAATACTTATTGATTGGACTCAAAAAAAAGGTGACCATATAAAAGAATTTTTTCTTTGTTTTTAAGTAATAAAAAGTTAAATTCAGAGATGACGACTCCTTCGGTTGTCTTCATGGTGAAACCTATTCTTTCCTTTCTGATCTTCTTCAGATAAGTAAACAACTCCTCTCATGTAAAGGTGTCTTTTTGTTCCTGATTCCTTCTTCATCTTCTTATTCCAAGTTTAGCATACGCTATGAGCTTGATCGTATGCACTGGCAGAATCGTGCGGCAAGGCGAAAATTGAACAGGCTTCAAGGTCCAGAACAACCCTTTAGCGACATGTTTGAGTTGGATTAAGTTTTTTTTGAATACCTTCTTTTTTTTAGAGCAGGGCATTTTGCCTATAATATATGTCATCTATGGATGGAATATATCGATAGGGCAATGACAAGAAATTGTCTATGTTCTGGCTTTTCTTGTCGAAATGACCACAAATAGCACCCAAAACGAGCCTGTTGAAAACATATTTTTGATCCTTGTTTTTGTTTGCGGATTCTATCAAATTCTCGAAAATGCCCTGTCGATGGGAGGGAACAACCAAGCCATCGGCAAGAGAAGGATGGGTTAGGTCCACAAGTTCATTGAAAAAGAAAAAATAGGCAATCTTTTGCTTTTGGGAGTTTTGCAATATTCCTATCTTTTTTATACAAAATGTTGAAATCTTATAGCATCACCCCAATTATAGCTTAATTACAAGTTGCATCATACTACGTGTCGTCTCACGCTTAAAAGCAGCTATCACAGCCTAAATAATAAATGTTTTCATTCTGCCAATATCTTATTTGCACAATCGCGCTCATATCATCCGCTTCACACTTCAATCTTTCTTTTTGTAAATTTCTTTTATGGAAAGGCTTTAGAAGTTTAGAGATGTTATGCTGATTATAGTCCACATAATAAACAATCTCTCTATACAAATTACAAATCGTAGAAAGATTTGAAGTTATAACTCTTATAGAAGGGGAAGAAAATGTTGGATGCTTATGGATTTTGTCAACGTGTTCTTCAAGTAGTTCAAAGTACCGAAACTGATGTGGATAGCGAAAGTGACTATTTGTTAAAAGGAGAAGCCTAAGCTATATAGAAATGAGTTTTTATTGCACAGCTGTTTGTCCCAAGAGATCGCGGTATTCAGTAGGAACTGTGGCAAATTCTTTGTATTCTTTGTGAGCCTCCTAACCTAACTTGACTCCAAACTTTTCATCAGATATACAAACCATCCCGTCGATTTGATCATCAATGTTTTTTCACAATCTTCTCCAAATGTTAAGGGAATCGATCAGGCAAGTGATGATATGTTTTAGGCATTCTCATACGCTTTTCGATGAAATAGAGTTTGTTTTTTTACGATTCGGTTGCAATGAGTAGAGAACCACAGGCTTGCCTAATCTGTTGACTTGCAGTACTACTCTATAAAGCACAAGCGGGAAAGAAGATTTGTAATCTTGCTGCTGACTTGGTGTGCCATCGATTTGGAGGCTGCGCCGAGTGATGGATCTTCGTTTGAGCCCTTCTATAGAAGTGATATTGTTTTTTCTAAGAATTTTTCTTTTCCAAAGATGCCACAAAGCACTTCTAGTACGCTGATTGCCTCATCTCGGATTTTTTCATGAACCGTCGTAGTCTTGAAGTGCTTCTCTTTCGATACGTACTTGGATCTTATACTTTCATGGTTGTCCGCAAAGCCAACGGCTTGCAAAGCTTTTTGTTAAAGCTCTCTTATTATCTCTCTCGTAAATCTTCATTCCGCATTGCAAACCTGTTCTTGACCTGTGTTTTCCGAAGAGGTCTATTTCCTTTACCGCTTTCAAAAAAATAAGGGTGACAGTCGGATGGTACGAGAGGACTCTGTCCCAGAGATAGTATGACTCTCCAACAACCTTATTTGCAATATTTTCACTCATTCTTTGAATTCTTTTTTCAATTGCTCCAATGCTACTCAATTTTCTTTTTGTTTATTTCACTCGTTTTTTGAATTCATTCAAAAACACTGGCTTGTGTTTCTTCTTTTTTTTAGTTCAAATTTTTTTTCATTTTTATTTGTAGAGCAGTTGCAATTAAGTATGATAAAAAAGGTGCTGTATGAATAAAAGCATACAGTATTTTTTATTCTACAGGAAAGCACTTTTCTTTTAGAGATTTTCAAACGCTAGGATCATAAGTCCAAATAGACAAATACTCTGTGTGTTTGCTGTTTGTATCAAGGGTCAATGGATTGAATGCAAATATCGTGTTTGTATCGTCTGAAGACAATCGTAGTTATAAGCATTACAGTTGACTTGCGTAAAAATTCAATGAAGAAAGCGTATTAAAAAAATAAAACTTCGCAATTGAGAGAATCGGTATATGAAAGTTAGAAGATATTCAACCAACATTCAGATATTGAGTATTCCGCAAAACTCTTTCCTAAGAGAAGCAAGGATGTACCTTTTTATAAGGGAACAGTCTGGTTGAAGTCTAAAAAAAATCAAAAAATACAAATTGATTTTTATCTACTCTTTAGTAATAAATGGTTCAAAAGAATTGAAAAAACTAGCATAAACTTTTTTCCTGCGCCTAGCGGATTGATCAGAATTTCGTACGTTAAGAATTAGGAAGCTCAATGCTTAAGATTATTAAAATCAATCACAGTCTCTTTTTCTTGGAAGACAAAGTTTGATTACTGAGAACCCATGCCCGAAAATTTGAAGAAGTTATGAAAAGTGAAGAGTTTTCATTTCTTGTAAAAAAGACTTTACTAAACAAAATGTAAAAGTACCATTGCCAAAGCGATTACCAAAAAAATAAAAAATAGCTCACTTCTCACTTACTGGTTTTTTAAATGGAAGAAGAGACAACCTTTCTATACGATACTTAGGGCTTTTTTACTTTATTTGACTTGTTGAATATCAATAACCCATTTGGTTTTATACTTAGATACTATACCGCTAACTATAAATCGTGTACACCCATTGTATATGCACACGAGAATAACGTACGAATTATTTTATTGCTTTTTTTTTTTAATCACGTATTAAGTGTTTGTTTCAAGTTGTTTTGATTGTTTTGCGTTCTTTTAAAAAGAGTTGTTTCATTTGTTTCTATCCCTCTCTCTTAGTGTATTTCGTCTCTGAAACTCTATACACTTATGTTTTAATAATTCAAATGTATGCTCATTTTTAAAAAAAGTGAATAGGGGTAACTTTTTAATTGTATATTTGCTGCTTCAGGTGTACAATGAAAATCGCTGGCCCCCGATGAGTCTGCTTTAGGTAGTGCTCTTCCCTGGGTTTGGCGAAATTGTGGGCTAGGCCCCACTAATGAAAGGAGAGAGGCGCATGAAGATTGCAGTGTATGGAAAGGGTGGGATTGGCAAGTCGACCACCAGTTGCAATATCTCGATTGCTCTTGCCAGGCGGGGCAAGCGAGTGCTCCAGATTGGCTGCGATCCAAAGCACGATAGCACCTTTACTCTGACTGGATTCTTGATACCTACGATCATTGATACCCTGCAGTCTAAAGACTACCATTATGAAGATGTGTGGCCCGAAGATGTGATTTACCAAGGCTATGGGGGTGTAGATTGTGTAGAGGCGGGCGGGCCCCCTGCGGGCGCGGGATGTGGGGGTTATGTGGTGGGTGAGACAGTGAAGCTGCTAAAAGAGCTAAATGCATTCTATGAGTACGATGTAATCTTATTTGATGTTCTCGGGGATGTTGTGTGTGGTGGTTTTGCTGCGCCTTTGAATTACGCAGACTATTGCATTATTATCACAGATAATGGATTTGATGCACTGTTTGCTGCAAACCGAATTGCTGCATCTGTGCGAGAGAAGGCACGTACTCACCCTCTTCGTCTTGCTGGCTTGGTAGGCAACCGTACTTCCAAAAGAGATCTAATTGACAAGTATGTGGAGGCATGCCCCATGCCAGTTTTAGAAGTTTTGCCTCTAATCGAAGACATCCGGGTATCGCGTGTCAAAGGCAAAACTTTATTTGAGATGGCTGAAACGGAACCCAGCCTTTCCTATGTGTGCGACTTTTATCTCAATATTGCGGACCAAATCCTAGCAAGGCCAGAGGGAGTTGTACCCAAAGAAGTACCAGATCGTGAGCTGTTTAGCCTTCTTTCCGACTTCTATTTAAATCCTACGAACCAGAAGGCAGAGCAGGTACCGGGGGAGCACTTAGACTTTATGATGGTCTAATTCAAAATCATTTTTTTCTCCTTGTTCATTTTTTTCAAGTTATAGATATAGAGGCCCCTAAATCCTATGAAACCTCTGACCCATACCGAGCCCCTGCATTTCGAGTGTGAGACTGGAAACTATCATACCTTCTGCCCTATCAGCTGTGTCGCATGGCTGTACCAAAAGATCGAAGACAGTTTCTTCCTTGTAGTGGGAACAAAAACCTGCGGCTACTTTTTACAAAATGCGCTAGGAGTCATGATCTTTGCAGAGCCCCGCTATGCCATGGCTGAGCTTGAAGAGGGTGATATCTCTGCACAGCTCAATGACTATCAAGAGCTAAAAAGGCTTTGTTCCCAAATCAAAAAAGACAGAAATCCAAGCGTAATCGTTTGGATTGGCACCTGCACTACAGAGATTATTAAGATGGATTTGGAGGGTATGGCGCCCAGACTAGAGATGGAGCTTGGGATCCCTATCGTAGTCGCTCGGGCTAATGGATTAGACTATGCATTCACACAGGGAGAGGACACGGTACTGGCAGCCATGGCCCATCGTTGTCCCGACTCTGGACGAGCTAAACAGCAGAGCCGCACTCATATAGATGAGAACGACTCTTTAAGCAGCAAAGGCCTACGAAGTTTGCTCTCTTTTCCAGTCCCCAGCACAAATGAGCAAACGACCCACCCTCCTTTAGTATTATTTGGGTCTTTACCCGCTACGGTCGCTGCGCAGCTTGGGCTTGAACTCAAGCGTCAAGGCATCCAGGTCTCAGGATGGCTGCCTGCTCAGCGATATGCAGAATTGCCCTCCCTAGGCGAAGGTGTTCATGTATGTGGCGTAAATCCTTTTTTGAGCCGTACTGCTACCACATTGATGAGAAGGCGAAAGTGCAAGCTTATAGGTGCACCCTTTCCCATTGGGCCCGATGGTACCCGTGCATGGATTGAAAAGATTTGTGCTGTATTTGGTATCCAGCCAAAGGGGCTTCAAGAGCGAGAAGAGCAGGTATGGAAAGGGCTCGAAGGTTACCTACGCCTGGTGCGTGGCAAATCGGTATTCTTTATGGGTGACAACTTATTGGAGGTCTCTCTTGCAAGATTTCTTGTACGTTGTGGCATGGTGGTTTATGAAATAGGCATTCCTTATATGGATAAGAGATATCAAGCAGCCGAGCTTGCACTTCTCCAGAGCACATGCCAGGAGATGGGCGTGCCATTCCCACGAATCGTAGAGAAACCGGATAACTATCACCAGGTACAGCGAATACGGGAGCTTCACCCGGACCTTGCCATCACAGGCATGGCGCATGCAAATCCTCTTGAGGCCAGAGGAATCAGTACGAAATGGTCCGTTGAATTTACCTTTGCCCAAATCCATGGTTTTACGAATGCCAGAGATATCTTAGAGCTTGTCACACGACCCCTTCGCCGCAATCATAGCTTGCAAGAGCTTGGATGGGTACAACTCGTACAATCTCCTGTCTAAAAAGAACTCTTCCAACTCCCTAGTGAGACCAAATCACTAGGGATAACACAAATCCGAATTGTAGACAATAGTGTAGACAATAGACAAAAAAAAACTATGGACAAAATTTGAAAATTTTTTTGATTTAAATGGTACAATTAGTACAGTAATAAAAAAACCAGCCAAAAAGTTGCAGGGCATCACCTTTTTGTTTTTTTTTACAATGTAGAGGACTTCTTTTTTTTTGTAAAGAGAAGTTTACGCTGGAGCCAAACATTAGTTATAAATTGAGAGAACTATCGCACAATATATATATATGGCTTTGGCCACTAAAGTGAGTGAAGTGTGTTTAGTTTATTGAATATACCGCCAAGTAGGTCAAAGTATCCACCCCTTTTTGTTTGTACCATATTCTCAAGAATAGAATAGTAAGTTTCCAAGCGAGGGACCCCTCCCCCGCTTGGCCGATTAAAAGTTGTCCACCCGATGTCTACTATGCCCCATTTGTTAGTTTAACGAGTCCTATTCTTTTACCGAAAATATATTGAGGAAGCGGTGCACATAGGCCATTCTCTAATATTGTCCCCTAAGTGCGTGTTCTTTCAAGCTTTGAAAGAGGACTCCAAGGGGACGGGCTTTCTTTTTCCTACTTGTTCTTCCTATTAGGCTTATTGTAAGATCGAGGCACGAGGCGCAACAAGCTCTTGGGAACAAGTTGATAGGCCTTGTTTCGAGCCCATAGTTTGAACCGTTCGGGTTGCTTTTTGAATTCAGAATGGATAGACTTCACAAGAAGTTTACGCAACTCGATTCGACCCAGTTGGGGGATGCCCGCCTTACGACCAAGCATCTCGGCCCTCCATATGCGATCGGACCAACGAAGCATCCACTCAAACCCTACGTCGCGCAGGGCTCGTCTTAGTGGCTTGAGCCTCTCTCTCCATGTTTGCTGATAGGGCTTCTCAGGGAAGTAGTAGCGAGTTCTCCACCAGATTTTTGATGCACGCCAAGTGCGCAAGGAATACATAGCTTTTTGGATAAAGTGTTCGGGAAGCCCATGGAAGGAGTAGCTCATCTGATGGGCCATAGGTCTGGCAAGGGTACCCATAGACGTCATGTAAAGATCTTTTGTACTAATCTCCATTGTGCGAGCTACGGATGGGCCATCTTCGTATCTCTTTAGCTTGGACACTTGAAGGTCCATCCATTGGGAAAAGAAAGGCTGGAGGGGTACGGGCTCAGGAAGCCTATTTCCTACGTGCCGCACCTTACGCTCGTATTTCCTTCTCATCACTGGATCTTCTTGTTCTATATGTTCCAAACTCGACGACACAATGTTTTTCAATAGAAGATTCGAGTGATTATGACTCTTGCGGGAGCTTAGCATATGATGGAGCAACGCTTTACTTGCAAAGAGCCGATCCTGTTTGTTCCTGTCGGCTCCGTAAGAGGCTGATTTGTGGTTGGGGGGAGACAACTCTTTAGCGGGGAGGCGTCCGGCTAGCGGTTTTCTTTCAACATTGCTTTGCAAAGACTGGCCTGTCAATTTCCAGGTAGGCTGGACTTGGGCCCAAGTTTGGAACGGGTGACTTCGGTGCTGGGATCCATCCTGAGCATTGGAGTGAGTCAGTTGGAATAGCTTTGCGGGCAGATAAGACAAGGTCTTGATTTGAGTCTTAAGCCACCGAAATGTACGATTCGCCCATGTAGTTAGTTGAAAAATCCACTGATAGATTTGTTGATATAGCTCGTGAGGGTAAAGCAAGACGGGTCTTGCCAGCCTGTTTTCTTCATTGGTACCTGAGAGCGTGTTCTTTGGGCGGATAGGCTGGCCAAACGCCCCGATGGCCTGGCATTGCCAAAGAGCAATTCCCTGTCGGGCCTCTTTGCCTAGGTGCCTGGTACCTTGCTGTTTAAGATTATTCTCTACTATTGCATGTTGGGGGGGGGGAGGAGGGCTATATACGAACTTCCTTTGTACTACTCCCATAGCCCAGCCTAGGGTTCGTACCTTCATTCGTGGGAGGGGTTTTACAAGGTCTCTTGTTCGTACCTGATTCGCTTCTTCGTGCCGTCGATTATCAAGCCGTGCAGTTCGCATTTTGACCATCTCCGGATTTTTTATTTCTCTGGGGAGAGGACGGTGCAAGCTTGGTGAGAGACCCTGCGGTTGTACAGGCCCCATGAAGAGAACGGGATCCAGGGGAGTATGGATGTCAAGCATAACTGACTTGCCAAGAGCCTTTGTGGAGTTACCCATCAGCGCTCTCCAGGCTCGTATGTTCTGAACAGTATGCCAATGAAGAAATTCCATGTGCACGCTTTCTTCATTCTTTTGCCATCCTATCTTTCGTTGGGGTTGTTTTTTACCCCAAGTCCATACATTCTCGACGTACTCTCCGCGTCGTTGAAAGGGCATCACGTTCCCCGTAAGGAGATACCGTATTTTGTTCATTATAAAAAAGTTACTATATAAGGTACTATCCCATGGCTCAACCCCATAGTAGTTATAATCATTAATCCTATCGCCGTAGTAATCAATTTCAAACTGAACAGGGTCCTCAAAGCCGACCCTATATAACACGAGATCGCGTTGCGCGGGGCTGGTTCGAGAGGTAGATACCTTTTTTACATAAGCCAAGGCATCCACTAGGCTCATCATCCTTGGATTTTTATCTATTTCGTTTATAACTTCGAATTTATTGGTTGTTGGCATCTGCTGCTTGAGTTTCTCAAGCCTAGTACTGCTCTCAGAATCGAGAAGATCAAGTGTCGCTCTTTTCTCTAGAGAGAGTCGATCTCGCAAGTGTTTGTTATAGCTAAGGCTCTCAATCTCTTTGCTCAGTGTACGGAGCTGCCATTCGACCTCAAGGGGAATTTCCACCTTAGGTAAGGAACGAACTGCAAGCCCCCAGGGAGTATGCAGGCGACGAGTATCTCGCGTAGCGTGTAGCTTTGAAGAGGATACGGGGATGCGGATGCTCTTTGTGGCCTCCTGTTGCAAAATGTGAGCAAGTTGACGAGAGGGCAGGCTTAAATCATATAGCGCAACCATTAATTTTGCCATGTCTTCTCTCACCCAAGATTCGCTAGTCTCTACTTGGGATGCTTTTATTTCGTTCACATCCATGAAAAGACGAAGTAAGTCCAAGGCCTCTTCCAGGCCAGATCTTGACTCTCGAAGACCTGTCACTGCCCTTTCAATCACCTCAGGCACCTCCAGCAATGTTCTCTCTAACGCTTTTTGAGATTCACGATAGGCTTGCAGCATCTCTTTCCGATGGCGCGCATAAAGACGAAGCCGACGATTGATATTATTCTCCAGACTTGAGGAAAGCATAGACTTGGTTCTTGCACTGAGACAAACCAGGGCCGCCTCCCTAAGTTGAACAGGCATGGACCGCAAGTTCTTCTCTCGAAGTCTGGGGTCTCTACGGCTCCATAGTCTCTTGCCCTCTGCCAAGTTCATAGGCTTTTTCAGCCCCCTAGGATTTTTAAGGGCTTCCTCTACATTATGGATATCAAGTGCTAGGCCTTGAAACAAAACAATTAGTTTTTGTCGTTGGAACTCGCTAAGGTGTAAAGCCGCGCTACAGATGCCATGTACAAGACGTTCAATCTCGGCCGTATGCCATGAGAAGGCTTTATCGCGAATTGTGCTCTTTTGCTTGAGGATCAAAGCTTCTCTCTCTCTTTGGGGGAGGCTTGTGTTGAACTGAAATAGTTGACCCTTGGAATGGTCTGTTAGGTTGAAACCACTCCGTCGTAGAGCGAAAGATTCCCACTTTATGGCCCACTCTTCGAAGCTCATGCTATCTTTTTCCCAAACTTCTTGAGGGTTGAGCACTGCCGATTTAGCAAGGCAGGCTGTAGCTTTTTCTAGGCAACGTTTACAGCTTTTCAAGCAGTTTCTCTCTACCCTCGTCATTTCGCGCCGGCTTAGTTGATTGTCCACAGCTTGTGCCAAGTTGCCAGCAAGAGACATGCTTCGCTCAACCTTTTTGCGCTCTATAGAGTATAGCTTTGTATCAAATGCTTGGCTCTCGGAAGAATCTTGGTGCAAAAGCCTTGAACCTTCCAACACAGCCATGGCAATTGTGCTGTCGATGTTTCGTAGGTTTGTCAGGTAGGACATAGCTTGCACTTGGCGAACAAGGCTATGGCTCACCGAGCCAGAGGGAAGAGCTTCTTCTGCGTAAGACAGTGTCACCCCAGCAATTCCCAAACGGCAAATCGAACTTTTATTCGGTCTCCCTTCAATCCGATCGGGGATCAAGCCATAGCTGGGTTGCCTCCAAAATAGGCGAACCTCGTCCCATAGCTTTGCTTGTCTCCACGGAGATAACATGTTCCAGCCTTCTTCTCGCCAATGAAGGACAAAGAAACGAGCCACATGGGCTAAAGAGTTCCAGCTGTCTTGAATCGGAAGAGACAAGGTATGGGCTTTTTCTTTAAGACTTCCAAGTGTTTCCCTCATTTTTGGCTTCCCTCGCTTGAGGCTAAGCGTCTCAAGATGTATTTGATTCCTCCATGCCTTGCCTGGTTCATGCTGGATCAAGCCCGCTAAAACCTCTCTTTTTGCTCGTTCTTGGCTCAGTGCAAACTTCCTTGCTTCACGCTCTCGTTGTTTTAGGGCCTTAAAACGGCTCATAACGCCGTCTGTGTAGCTCTGGTTGGGAATCAAACCTTGACCCAGCTTGTTCAGAAGTGGAAGAGGTACCTGTAGACTGTAAGAGGAATGTTGCCATAGACGTTCCACCCATAGGTGTAGCTTATGGCCTAGAGCTCTGCGACGAATCTTGTTCATTCTGCGTAGCATTCTTTGTCTGGAGGAGTCAGGCGCTAGCTTCTTCCAAAGAGCAAGGCTGCGTCGTATTAGACCACTTGAAAATAGACCGTTCTGGTCTTTTTTCTCATATTCCAAGCCCTCCGGATCATACAGCTCCTCATAGCTGTTCAAGCTCTCCTTGTCTGAAAGCTCTGGTTGGTGCTGTTGAGGCTGAGGTTCTGGCTGGTGCTGTTGAGGCTGAGGCTCTGGCTGGTGCTGTTGAGGCTGAGGCTCTGGCTGGTGCTGTTGAGGCTGAGGCTCTGGCTGGTGCTGTTGAGGCTGAGGCTCTGGCGAGAACTGTTTCTTCGAATGAATCTCGTCAATGTGCTGGGTTGTTTGGCCATCTAAGATAGCAACCTTTTTCCTAAGAGGTTTTATCAACTCGTCTGAGTCATATAGTTCACCCCGAAAAGCAAAGTCTTTAATACTTGTATAGTGTGGCAGTCCCTTAGCTCGCCGCCTACCCATCTTATTGGCTAGTGTGCTCATACTTTGAAAGCCTCTGGGGTTGTTCAACTGCAACATACGCCAGTTTTGGTCTGTTATCACTTGTATAGGATAAACGTATTGATTCTGGGCCTTAGAGGAACCAGCTTTTACAACCCAGTCGTGATTTTGCAGGTCCATTCCTAGCCACCATGGCTTCACGCCCGGAACCTGTCCATAAGTCTTTAGAAAATAAGAGGGGATTCGCTTATTAATATAGGGAAGATCATGATATGGGACTCTAGTAAAGCCAAAAAAGCGCCACAACTGCTTAGTTACAGCCTTGCGTCTACGGATAAACCGATTGTAGTATTTGCGGAGCCCCTCAGAACTGTTGTCTGGTGGGTACACGCGTTTGTATAGCTTGCGATAGTAGTTAAGGTTGTCGTAGTCATTTCGGGGCAGAAGAAAACTCTTCACCTCTATCTCGTTCAGTGCCTTCCAGGGGTTATGCACAAAAGCTTGGAGAGCTAGCTGAAGGGCCTGGAAAGGATTCTTGATGCGTACGGCTATCATGTGGTCGCTAAAGTGGCTCGACCTCTCTCTTGTTCCAACAAAAGAGGGAATCTTTTTCCACTTGCCTTTCCTCACCTTGCGCTCGTACTGGTTCCAAGAAAAAAAGCCCTTATTAGACGGTTGATAGATGAGCTGTGGCTTGCCCAAGATCATGAAGGTCAGGTACACCTTACTGTCCGAGGTAGGAAGGAGTGGCATGAAGGACCGAAACATACCCTGAACCACGCCGAGGTTGAATTGAATCACTCGACTGGTAATCTCTACAAACTTTCCTAGCCATACCCCTCCAATCATATAAGAATATCTATCCACAAGAACAAGTATTCCATCCTTCCCACGCAAATCGTATTCCAACGTTTTAGTATATCTGGCCAGCCTTTCCATGTCCATAGCAAAACTTATACCCCTACGGAACAGATCCCAGTCCGGGTGTTTTTGAAAGGTCTCATAGGATGAACTTAAACTAAAGAAAATTTGTTCGCTGTCATTGTTCCGTGGAATGAACTTCTTTAAGTTCACGTAGTCCAAATTTTCAAAATCGCTGTCTAAAAATGTGCCAATACGCTTACGCTTACCCTTACGCTTGAAGTATTGAGTGTTCCGATAGAGGGGCTCCAAGATGGTAGGGTAAGACTTGTATTGGCGTAAAGAAGATGGGCTTACCCCCCGACCTAAGCTGTTCTCTGGCTTCACAAGACGTGGGATCCCAAGGAATCCTCGACTGATCTGATAGGACCGTCGAGGCAATAAGCCTGGCTTGAGGCGACGTATTCTTAGATATGGTATCCTCATAGATTCTCTCCCGAACATCTCATCCCATAGCTGGCGCCAAGGCGAGCGGTGCTCATACGTGGGTAAAAACTCTTTGATTTTCTGCAACCGCCGCATCTCGGCAGACTGGAAAAACTCCTCTTCTAGTGTGGTACGTGTAGTGGGCCGATCGGCATTGGATCCTACTAGCCCCAGAGATGGGCGTAGGTACGGCAAGAAAAGTTGATGGCCTTGGCTCCATTCGATATGTCTCCTAACGCCCACCAGATAGCCTGAAAGTCCTAGTCGACGCACAGGCATTTTAGGCTTCCAGCTTTGAATCGCTGGTAGCTCTTCCACATGTTTTAGGCCTTGGGACGGTTGGATTCTCTGAGCTTGTAAGTACTTTTGTCCCAAATACCTCTGCTTAGTAACCTGAGAACGCCTGGAATGCCTTTCTAAGTGAGCTTGTCGGGCCCGCAATTCTCTTAACCTGTCCCTTTGGTTAGTAAAAAGAGGCTTGACAAGGAAAGGATCAGTAAGAGCCTTATCCATTGACTGAGCGAGTGGCTGGGACGAAGATCGCATCATTGCTCCTAGTAAGCCAGGCTCTTTCAAAGGCTTTAAGCCCCTTACGGTAGGCAGCCCTTCTTCGGCATTCGTACCCCAAAACGTGAGTGACTCTGCGGCGTCTAGGAGATCTGTGATCGAAGTGACTTCGCCGATCTTCCCCTTAAAACCACGCTCGGTCCCGCTGCTGTCAGTTTTAGGTACTGGCAGCATAGGTTCCTCAAAAGGATTCTTATCGCTTTGATTAAACAGATTGCTACTCATACCATGGAATCGCCAGAAATCTGCCCAAGCCCAGGTTTTCTCAAACAGAGTGGGCCGCCTCATACGCTGGGGATTTGACGACTTCAACCAACTGGATTGAAGATGCAGAGAAGCCAGCCGAATGGCAAGGCGCAGACGACGCATTATTCTTTTCATCAGATATAGGTCTCGGATTGCCACTTGATCAAGGGCTGAAGTATGAAGCCTATCTGTGCCGCTTTGTTCGTCGGCTCTATCCGCTTCGTACTCGAGTATGGCTTCCAGGTCAGGGGGGGACCCGGAGCGGGTTGCCCATCTTGCCGCATCACCACGCTCCCAAGCACGTCGCATTATGTCTTTTCGGACTCCCTCCTGCGTATCATCTGTTTCAATACGAGAGCGAAGCTCCCCAAGAGCCCAGCGGCTCAGGCGTGGCAGGTGTTGTTTTTCCATTTCTGCTACAACCTCTGGTTTAGGCATGTTGAAGCGAACTTCTTTGGGTTCAGCGTCATCTATATGAGGATCCATTGCCACATGTCCAAGAACTTTTTCTTCGGGAAGTCCCGAATGCCCTAAATAGAATCGTGCAATTGGTCCAATCGGATAGTGATACTTCTTTTTGGATATCAATCCTCGCCACCTATCTGCCTCATTGATTTTATTTACGGGTCGGCTTATACGCCTATGCCAAGCCTGCCGCAGACTCTTATCTTTTAGGGAAGGAATAACCTTTTGCTTACGATTTTCGACTTTTTCAATTCGTTCTTTTTGCTCATCTAAATAAGCTTTCCGCTCGCCTGCTGGAAGGGAGCTCTGAGCAAACCATTCCTCCGCTACAATACGAGCCCGAGAAGGATTGCGCGTTTCTTCATACGAGTGATGATGAAATATCTTGCGAAAAGGCAGTGAATTGGCCTGGTCATACTCATCCACTCTTTCTTCTTTATTTCGCCACTTGTCAACTCCGATGAAATTATGCTTCCCGTGATCGATATTGCCCCACCAAGTTGGCTGCAACCTCCAAAACTTAGAGCATTCATAGAAGTCGTCCAAAGAAAAGAAAACTGACTCTGGCTTGAACAAGAAAGAAGGGGAGTTTATCGTCTCACTCTCCTCCATTCGCAACGCATGTCTGATTTTCTCGCTTTTTTCGGAAACCTTTCCCTCCTTTCGTCTGTTTCTTGAGCGGGCCGGTCGTTTTGCACCTCCCTTTTCTTTTCTTTTTACAACTATGGGAACACCTTTTTCATAGGGTTGTATGCCTGTATCGAATAGGCCAAATATCATCTGTGATCTTTCTATCTCTTCTCCAAAGCTGAAAGCCGGAGGAAACAATTTCAAAGCTTGACCTTGCCTGTGACTCGTAGATAACCCTAGGTTAGCCAGTTCAGATTGAGGAATGTACTTTTGGGCTGTAGAATCCCATGTTCTATACCTGTGGGTTCGTCCTGTCATTCTTTTTAAGCTTTCGAGGGAGTGCCTTTGCTTGTTTCCCCTGGCCAACATCCTTCCTAAGGCTAAACGATATCTAGCTCCCCATGCCCGTCTACGCATAGAAGGGTCCACACGCGAATCGTCTAGGCGTACCAACGCCAGGACCCTCTCGTCGTCTGCAAAGAGAGAAAGAGGGTTCACTCCCGCTAAGCTTGCCAGTGCCTTTCGTCCCTCTTGTTCATAAAGACGTAGGCTTGCAAGTCTCAGGCTATGAGTAAGCATAAGGCGTAAGTTATTCTCACGGTTCTGCCTAGTAGCAATTGCTTGTGTCTTCAAAGGCAGGGTGTATTGTCTTCTCACATAGCGTGGTAGCTTCTTACTGCTTAGTTTGGCTAGCTCGTGGCGTTGGGTTCGTAATTTTTTGCCAAGCAACGGAGGTAAAGGATTGTACAGTAAAGATCGTTTGTCCCATTGAGAACGATGCAAGGCTAAAAGCATCCGACGGCCCCGTTCTGTCACCCCCGATGTCTGCTGTCGCCATAGGTTCGACCACCTGTCTTCTAAGGGCCCAACCCATTCTAAAGCGCTCACAATACCGATCTCATTGGACGCCCGCCAAGTTGCTGTCCTCTCTTTCTGAACGGCCTCACCAAAGCCAGACCAAGAGTGGGTTTTGCTTGGCTCCCCTAGCAAAGTATGTTTTAACGGGAGCAGCTGGATCCGAGCTCTTCTATGATGCCATGAATCAAAAATTGGCATAGGAAGAGGGCTTAAGAAGGGGGTAGGTCCAACCCAAGTGCCCGATTTTTTGTACAGCGCGCACCAGGCTGACTTGGCCATCTCTTTTTCCTTTGCATGGAACAAAGCCTGGCGAAATATCCAGGGCACGGACGAGCTCAGATGTGTGCGACGCGACACTTCACGTAGAGATTGTAAGGAAACTCGGAGGTCAAATACTTCCTGTCTAGCTTCTCTTTCTTTTTGAACCCTGCAAAAAGAGAGGGTTTCGCTTACTTTTTTCTCTGTTTTCCGATGGGCCCGATTCCTTAGCACTTGGGTTTTTGTGAAAAACGTAGGGCCTAGGTGAGATTCAACTCTCTTTTTATAACTCAGACTCTTCAAGTGGGTTTCTTTCTGCTTATCCGGGGTTCGTCCAAAAAAGCCTTTCTCGTGCATAGCTGTTTTTTGAAACAGTTCTTGAGAGAATTGATCATTCCACTGCCCTACAAGCCGGAAAAGCTGGTTTAGCAACTGAAATGCTTGCGTGTGGACAATTCTCTTCAAGATTAGCATATCCAATTGCCAAGATTTCATTCTCTTATGAATAGGCCTGCTGGCTTTTTGAACTCTCCAAGCGTTGGCGGGAGACTTTAAAAGCCTCGGGGCTTTCCAGGTCGAAAGCCTGCTATGTTGATCAAGTGTTCGAGCAATCTTTCGTGTTGCCCATTCTAGCTTCCTTCCCTGATGCTTAGGGAGGAGAGCCTGCTTGCGTAGGGCCTGTCGGCGCGCCCTATCTCCAGGACCCTGTGGGGCAGGGGTCGTTGCGACCAGGTTTGTCGTGATTGGATCCATGGAGCGAGAGAGCAAGCCAGGTCGATGGCACGCAGAGCGAGGGCCTAAACGAGAGGATTGAAGACCTGGAGCCTGGACAAGAGAACGTAACTGGGGGAAAGGCAGCCTTCTATCAGACGGTTGGAGAGATTGATTGCTCAGTGCTTCCAGCAGCCTGGGAACCAGTAGAAAAGGAAATTGGCCCGGCGGGCCGGTAGGGAGCCGTGCATCCGGGCTGTTTGCCCACCGTTGGCCTTTTGCATAGGAATGCAAGGGTCGGGTTGGTCTGAAAGAGGAAGTTGCCTTTGAGCTATTGCGTCGGGAGAGCTTCTCCGCTAGGAAACCTGCAATGTGGGTGAATAGCTCTTTTGTCCAATAGTGAAGCCTACGGGGTATGGAAGATGAAGGGGTCAGCCTCCCCTCCGACTCAAGACGAAGAGGTACTCTGCGCCCCTGTCTTGCTCTCTGGCGTAACATTCTTGATTCTAAGATGGCTAATATTTGTGGCTTCCCTAAGCGTCGGGCTGCGAGGTTTCCCTTGTTTCGCTCTTTAGAAAAAGAGGGCAATCTTAGCTCCTTCATCATGTTTTGAGCTTCTTCTTTTTTGCCATAGAGATAAACATAGATGTCTGTAATCCGTTCCTGGACCTGATAGCCGGGTCGGGTGTGAGCAAGACCCGGTACTATAGAAAGGCATAGGCGAGGTGCTCTCTCAAGCTCGGTCCATGCTAGGTGGGTCTGAGGCCGCATCACACAAGCGAAAGCTCTTTGGTGTTGAGCATAGGCCATGAGACGCACGCAGTAATCGAACAATGCTTCGCTGGGGGAAAAGAGACGCTGAACCACGTCTTGATAAACGTCTTCGGAGCTAAACCAGCCTTTTGTTCTCTGTTTGAATAAGAGCAAGGCGTTCGACGTCGAACGCCGCTCCCAGAGTTGAAACACCCGTTTTAGCCTCTCTAATGTATGGCCTTCGAAAAGTCTTTGAACCTGCTCAGAGTTGGCCTGTAAAGGGACATGAGTAAGCAAGATATCATTTGGGGGTTGCAAAGCAGTACCAAGCGTATATAGCACTTGCTTCTCCCTTGTCCGCTGTGTTTTAATCGGAAATCCTTGAAGTCTTCCTTTCAAACTTTCATGCTTGAGCTTAAAGCGCGGTTTTATTTTGTGACGAAACAAAAGTTTCTTGTATGCTATAGACTTTCGGCGTTCATCCAGATTTATAATTATGTCAGTGTTCAGTATCCTTTCAGAACTCGCTGCCCATTTCGGCTTACGTTTTCGGGCGCTATCCCATGGTAGCACCTTAAGGTTAGCAGGCACTTTAGGCAAAAGACCCTTATGGTTTTGCTGTTGTACTAAGCCCTGCTTCTGCCTCTTTCGACTGGTCCCCCCCCACCCCCACCACCCTGGAAAAGGAAAATTCTTGTGCCTTGAAGGCAAAAGAATGTCTTGTTCCCAGTCAGTGTTGGTCTTTTTGGTGAAGCGAGATGACGACCTCTGCTCTTCTTGGTCCGCAGAAAAAACCGTAACCGATGGCTTGTCTGCTTTTGAACCAAAGGCGTACGAACCAACGCCATAAGTGTGCCATGAGCCTAATACCCGTCCTTTTGGCAAAAAAAGAGGACCTAGGCGATGAGCTAGATCCTTTTTCTCCCAGGGAAAAGCAAAGCCTCTGCTCTCTTCTACATACTCTTGGGGAGTAAGCCTCGTAGGTTGGATGAGAAGGTTCAGACCCAGCGCCTGTTTTTCCAAAAGAGTTGCCCCCTCTTCTTTCAGGAAGCTTTCTCCATCTGAGCGGGTCTCACTTGAAATACTAGGTGAAAGGCCCGTAGTAGGAAGCACCTCAATCTCTGTCTCTCGGCCTTTGAGAACAGGCTGCTCGCACAGATCTGGTAATAGATTGACCGATTGAAGGCTGTTTTTCTCATCGACTAAGGAACGAAGTAAGAGCTGGTTGAATGCGCCCATTTCTTCTTCCATTTGATAAACCCGGCCATAGAGGGCAAGGCGTTGCTTGGCAATGCTCGGCACCCAGTCGCTTACCCGGTCTTGGGCAACCAAGAGAGTCTGAGTACGGGCTTCTCTTAGGTGCATCAAGCTAAACTCTATCTCAAAGGGACTTGTTTGGAACTGTATGAACATTGTTGCGTAGACCATCCCACCTAATACGCGGCTAAGGGGGCTGATCAGCTGGTAAAATGTCCTTTTAGTAACCAGACTCGTGATGGATCGGCTCAAGAACAAGCTCACGTAAAAGAAAAGGTTGCCAATTCCATACCCTAAAAGAGTTCCCCACAAGAAGACTGGCTTTGTTCCATGAGAAAAGCCCAAAACAGAGGTTAGATCATTTACAAAGCTGGCCCCACCACGGGGAATCAAAACATATAAGCTTGTGCACAAAATAGAGTACAGAAAAACACGAGGGTCACGCACACTCTTTACCTCGTTTGGCAAATCCATCAAAGGTGTAAAGATTTTAAGATCTGTACGAGTCGACGTAATTGGATCTCGAGGAATCACCCAACCCACCAGGCACATGAATAAATAGATAGCCGTAACAAAGGCCGCATTATAACGCCAGCGGATAGCTAAAGGTTGAGCCCAACCCCAAAATTCGATAGTGACGAGCACTGCCTGTCCAAGCAACATAGACCCAATGCACACCCCCCCTAGAAGATTGCCATGCATGTAGAAAGCACGCGCCGCTAGGACATGGACCAGGTGCAGGGACTGAGTTCCCATAAAACCATAGACTATTCCAATGCACAGAACAGGGTTGGCACTCAACCATCCCCCAAGGGTTCCCACAGTATATAAAGCAGCATGATAGACGTTTAAAGATATTGGATTCATTTGTTCGTTTTTAATGATAGAGCAGATATGATAAGCCTCTCCCCCCCTTTGTGGGAGGGGAGGGGTCTCACTCCGCTGGGTTACTTTTATTTATAAGAATCCCTTCCCTATTCCAAAAACCCTTAGGAGGGTCTTTTGGGTTTTGATCCTTTCGATATACAAAGTGCGTACGACGAGTAAGAACTGCTTTCGATAGCGAGAATGAGTATCTAGCCGCTTGAATTGCTTTCTGGTTCCATGCAGACTTCCGCGTCCTCTTTTTTGTCTTAGAAGCCCTCTTCTTTGGAACAGCCATAATAATACTCTTTTTCGTTATAGGACTTGGATGCATGGGTTTAAGGCTGGCTTTCGAGAGAGTAGCAGCCTTGGTTGGCCTGTATAAGCCGGCGTTTCGGTCGCCTTGGTTGATATAGCATAGAGCTGCATTCCCTAGCTTTACAATACTGAGTAGTTGGACCAATAGAAGAAAGAGCCTAGAGAGTTGTGCAGATGGGATTGAGATCTAGAGGCCAATAAATATGTTTGATAAGGAAGCTTTGAGCAAAGCCTGGGTGACGTGACTACTTTCCGAGTTGATTTTTAAAGAGTAAACGCCCATTATAAAAGAAATAAGCTTTTGTTCAGAGATCCGAAGAATTCGAATGGCTGATTAGGGAAGAGTTGAAAAAGTGACTATGCCAAGCAGACTTACTAGCCCGATGGTCATGCTCAGTGCATAGTAGGTCAAGTTGCCCCCTTGCCAAGCCCTATTCGCTTGACCTGAGACAAGCCCTATGAGTCCAGCCCCATTCGCCACACCATCAATCCACCAGCTATCTAAGACAGATGCTCTCTCAGCTAAGATCTGATTCGTTCGCACCCATGATCTATCGTAGATTTCATCGATGTACCAGCGATTGTAAGAGGCACGGTGGAGCTGTGGCCATTGGTAAGAAAGTCCGCTGAGTCCAAGTGTGGCCCTTTGGTAGGCTAAGAAAGCCAGACAACCTCCCAGCAGAGCAATCCCAACCGAACTTATTGCCATGCTGCTAAATGCAATCAGACTAGGAGATGGGCCGGGCCCGAGATGAAACCAAGGAGTATTCATCCAACCAATTGCCACGGTAGGCAGGGCGAGTATGAGAAGACATGCCGTCATACCTCCATCTTCTTGAGGTTTAGGTCTTTGATGACTCCGATAAGACAGTAGTGACCCTCCCCGGAAGCGCCCTTCGAAGGTGAGCAGGTAGATGCGGAGCATGTATAGCCCTGTCATACCCGCTGTGGCCCAAGCAATTGCCCATAGAATAGGGTGGGCTGCCCAGGCCCCTGCCAATATCGCATCCTTGGACCAGAAGCATGCGAGGGGTGGGAAACCACAAATAGATAGGGTACCAAGAAGAAAGGTGGTTCCTGTGATTGGCATGAACCTCCTAAGACCTCCCATTAGTAGCATGTTTTGGCTCTTGGCGGGATCCCATCCGACTAAAGGTTCCATGCCATGAATGACGGAGCCGGCCCCTAAAAAGAGCAAGGCTTTGGAATAAGCATGGGTTACAAGATGGAACAGACCCGCTTCGTAAGACCCTATTCCCATGGCCATGACCATGTATCCAAGCTGAGACATTGTAGAATAAGCAAGCCCCTTTTTAAGGTCAGTTTGTGTCAGTGCGATGCTGGCTCCAAGGAGCGAAGTGAGTGCACCAGCCCAAGCCATTGTCTCCATTACCGTGCCCAGTTGCTGAAAGATGGGGCACATACGAGCTATAAGAAAGACTCCTGCTGCAACCATTGTAGCGGCATGGATAAGAGCGGAGATGGGGGTGGGTCCTTCCATAGCATCTGGTAGCCAGACATGAAGGGGGATCTGCGCGGACTTGGCTAACGGCCCCAAGAGTAAAAGCAGGCAGCAGAGGGTAGGAAAGAAAAGGCCAAGTGCTTGAGATGCTAGCAAACGGGCAAGCCGCTCCGCAATCTCCCCAAACTCAAGGCTGCCGGTGGCCCAGTAGAGCCCAAGAATGCCAAGCAACAGACCAAAGTCTCCTATCCTATTTGTAACAAACGCTTTCTGGCAGGCCTTAGCAGCTCCTAACCGATTTGGCCAAAAACCGATCAGGAGGTAAGAGCACATGCCCACAAGTTCCCAGAACACGTATACTTGGACCAAATTAGGGCTAAGCACCAGACCTAGCATCGAGGCAGTGAACAAGCTAAGATAAACAAAAAAGCGGACGTATCCCTGGTCATAGGCCATATACTTGTGGCTGTATAACATGACAACTAACCCCACCGTAGTGATGAGTACAAGCATCATAGAGCTCAAAGGATCCACAAGATAACCCATCTGCAAGCGCAAGTGCCCTGAAACTATCCAGTCCATTACCCAGCGGTAGGGTCCGGATCCGCCAAGCTGAGTCTGCACGAGTAAAAAGGACAAGATCATAGATGTTGCTAAACTGCCCATCAGATAGGTTCGATGCCATCCCCGGAGGCTGCGCGTTGCCTTGCGCAGAACGAGCAAGCCCCCCCCGGCTATCAGAGAGGCAAAGTATGGCAGGATTGGGACAATCCAGGCGGATTCATAAAGCCATTCGTTCATAAGCCTCCTCTGCGCAAGCCCACACCAAGGACCAGGCCCTTTCTTTCTCTAGAAAGAGTATTAGGATTTGGGTTCACCCCTATTCCTTTTCATCAGGCTCTGGCTTCTTTTTTTAGGGGCTTGCAATTGTTCGTATATATACTTTTTCTCATCTCTCATTTTACTACCAAAAGCATCTCTAACAGAAGCATATCTAAGATGTCTTCAAAACACCATACCTATTTCAAGGAAAGGCAAGTCGAAGAATTAGAACCAAAAAAGAGAGCTTGGGCTTAGGTTTGCCGCACGACGAAAAAAATGGTTTGAGTCTTTGGTGTGCTATTTTTATTTTGTTTATTATACCTTTTGCTGGCCATTTTTTCTGAAATTGTACATACATTCCCTAAATCTAGCATACCATAAAAGAAGGTCAGGGACAAGTGTTTCGTTTTACTTATAAAAAAAATCAACTTTGTTCTTACTTCATTTCATATCTTATTCTATGATTCGGGCTGGGGTACTTGACCTTTGTGCCCATCGACACTTACACTGCGGGATAGGCTTAGCTCTTGCTCGCCTGCTTATTATGCATCCCTCTTGACTAGACACAGTGGATTGCGTGAAGTTTATGGTATATGCAATTGTTGAGACAGGGGGGCAGCAACTCCGGATGGAGCCTGGTAGGTTCTACGATGTACCCTGTATGCCCTGCCTGATGCTAGGCACCAAAGTGGTGTTGTGTCGAGTGCTTATGGTGTGGAACCACTCAGAGATTGGAGTTGGAAGGCCTTGGGTAGGAGGCGCCCTTGTGAGGGCAAGGGTAATGCATACCCTGAAAGCAGAGAAACAAGTTGTGTTGCGAAGAAAGGCAAAGAAAAAGAGCCGTCGTAAGCAGGGTCATCGTCGTAGATTAACCCGATTGCTAGTGGATAGCATCGAGACACATGGGCAACAACTGCAAGTTCCAGCCTAAGCCCCCAAGCTCAGCCATTTGCCAGTGTACAATAGAGCTGTCCAAGCACGGAGCATAGCGCAGCTTGGTAGCGTGCCATCTTGGGGTGATGGAGGCCGTGGGTTCGAATCCCGCTGCTCCGAGGGGCACTAGGCGCTCCCTTCCTGGAGCAAGGCCACAAGGGGGGGCTAGCAGCCTCCCATTGCCCCCTTGTACAGATACGCATAGTATGCTACTATACTGTATGAACAAGCCGCTATGGTGAAATGGTAGACACGCTGCCCTTAGGAGGCAGTGCGCGAGCATCTCGGTTCGAGTCCGAGTGGCGGCAGACCCTAGGCAGCTCAGCCTGAGTATATTTGCAATTGCCCTCCCTATCTGGTCCACAAGGCAAGAGAATAGGGAATCAAAGCTTGTCGGCATCGTGCTTAGGCAATGGGCTCCGAGGGACAAGGATTGAGACCTGTACCCAAGATAAGCTACCCAATGATCGGAGAGTTCACATGGCAAGAGAAAAATTTGAGCGTAAGAAGCCTCATGTAAACATTGGTACAATTGGTCATGTAGATCATGGAAAGACCACCCTTACTGCAGCAATTACAATGACGCTTGCTGCCAACAGCGGTCTTACGCCTAAAAAGTATGATGAAATTGATGCTGCGCCCGAAGAGAGGGCACGTGGCATTACCATTAATACCGCCCACGTAGAGTATGAAACAGAGAACAGGCACTATGCCCACGTTGATTGTCCTGGACACGCAGACTATGTAAAGAACATGATCACAGGAGCAGCACAGATGGACGGTGCTATTCTCGTCGTCTCGGGGGCTGATGGACCTATGCCCCAAACTAAGGAACACATCTTGCTTGCTAAGCAGGTTGGAGTACCGACCGTGGTCGTGTTTTTAAACAAAGAGGACCAAGTAGACGATGAAGAGCTTCTTCTGCTTGTCGAAATGGAGGTACGCGAGACCCTCAGTTACTATGAGTTCCCCGGGGACGACGTGCCAGTGGTTTCTGGCTCGGCCCTTCTGGCTCTGGAGGCATTGAGTGCAGAAAATGCTAGTATCTCAAGGGGAACAAACAAATGGGTGGACAAGATTTTTGAACTTATGGACCAAGTGGACGAGCACATCCCTACACCTACCCGCGACACAGACAAGCCTTTTCTTATGGCCGTTGAAGATGTTTTTTCCATTACAGGACGGGGGACAGTCGCAACAGGTCGTGTTGAGAGAGGATCTATCCGAGTTGGAGATACCGTAGAGGTGGTGGGACTCAAAGACACTCGGACAAGTACCGTTACAGGGCTGGAGATGTTTCAAAAGACTCTGGAACAGAGCATCGCTGGGGATAATGTAGGAATGCTCTTAAGGGGTATACAAAAGCAGGATATAGAGAGAGGAATGGTAATTGCCAAACCAGGATCCATCAAGCCCCACACAAAGTTCGAAGCACAGGTCTACATCCTTAAAAAAGAAGAAGGAGGACGACATTCACCTTTCTTTAAGGGATATCGTCCACAATTCTATGTTCGGACTACAGATGTCACTGGAAACATCGAGTCTTGCTGGAATGATTCTGGCGAATCTACGCGCATGGTCATGCCAGGAGACAGGATCAAGATGCATGTCGAGCTTATCCAACCGATTGCAATCGAAAAGCAGATGAGGTTTGCGATCCGAGAAGGAGGGCGCACCGTCGGTGCAGGCGTGGTCTCCGAATTGCTTGACTAGCATAACAAAAAAACTGCCCATCTACTGAGGTGGGCGTTTGCAATTCTTACAAAGTAGACAATCATTCTTTTTATAGCTGATCCTACTATTCGCGATAGTTTGCTCTCATTATTCTATCTTTTTTTTTCTTTCAAGCTTGACAGTTCTATATAAACCGATCATCAATGCTTTGCTTTTGAAGTTGAAGCTTTTTTGAAATTGAAACACAAGCGTTGAATCCCGCATATCGTATCCACCCAGTACTTATTGAATATTGAATAGTAAAAATATTACTCATTCAAATCATTTTTGTAACTAAGTGCTAAATGAAAAAATAAAGTCTTTACTATTCTTTAAGAATTATTTGATTATAAAGTGAATATTTTGGGTAAAAACAGATTCGAACCCTTGGCATTATGATTTGTAGTTATTATTGACTTTGGGCAAGGAGGGATTCGAACCCCCGGCACTATGGTTCGTAGCCATATGCTCTAGTCCACTGAGCTACAAGCCCGCTCGCTGTGTCTAATGCGTTCAGTTGGATAGTGGCCCTCACCGCCTTCTTTTCTTTTTGAAAGGAAAGCGGGGGCTTTTTTAGCTGCCCAATTTGAACCCATCTACAAACAGGCCATACACAAGTCCAATCTTCCACATGTTCGCTGCCTTCGCAGCCCAACCAGGCGCAGGGCTCTGAATAGAAAGAGGCAACTTGATTCTTCTTCCTAAGACCAATAATATTTTTGCCTTTTTAAAGAAAAGGTGAAAAGACGACTTGTAAAGACAGACCCCCGCAAGTTCCGTAAGTGCTACAAGGCCCGCAGATGCCAAAATGTCCCAGTCCCCTGTTTGACCTAGCACGGTCGATAGGCTTGTTGCTTGAAAGAAGCCTGCTAGAAGAAAAAGCATAGCTGCAGTCAGGGAAAGCCCCTGCCTACTGCCTCTAGGGCGGGGATTGAATTGGGCATGAGACACTTGTACAATTGAGGTAATACTTTGATTTGTCTCGAGTGGCAACAAATCTCACGACCCTCCTTAGAGGATCCTCCCCAGGTAGGGATTGAACCTACGACCGTTCGGTTAACAGCCGACTGCTCGTACCACTGAGCTACTAGGGATCTCTCAATGTCAATGATGGTATACTTTGATTTGTACTACGAGTGTAGTATACTTTAATTGTACAAGAAGGAATGACTCCTGGCAAGACCTACCTTACTGTACTATACTGTGAAAAAAAGAAAAAAATTATGTATAATAGTTATTCGTTTGAACATGCTGATTGGTTCGATGACAACGATTGGCTTTTAGGGGGGTTTTTACTAATTGATTTGCAAGATAATTGTATACGTATAATAGATTCTCGTGATTGTATAATGGAAAAAAACACTGAAGATGAAATAGTTATTCCATTTTCTTTTTTAGACGTGCAACCCGAAGGAATATCCAGAGAAATGCTTGCACACTTAATTGAAACAAAAGTAAGGTTAAGGTTTTATCTTATGGCTTGTTATACAAAAATAAGTAATTCTAATGACGAAGATTTTTAATTTAGCTATTTAAAAAATAGCTACTAACAAAAGTATAATTACTTAAAATGAAATAATTAAGGCTTTTATTATCAGTTATAATTTAATTGATAAGTAATTTTTTGTAAATTAAGTGAAAAACAAAATTTTTTTACAATAAAAACGCAATTTATTAAAAAGTTAAAAAAACTTATTTTCGTTTTAATTACAAAATAAAAATAAATAAATATAACATTTATATTTATTTTCAAAAATTTAACTACTATTTTAACATGAATTATTTTGGATTTGAATCTGTACTTCAAAATGGATGCTTTATAAGTTTATTACTTGCAACATTACTTTCTTGGTGGGAAATTACGTTTATAAATTTTTTTAATAAAACAAAAATTTATTTTTATAAAGAAAATAAATTTTTGTTTAAAAGTAGAATATTTGTTTGGCTTTCAAGTTTATTTGTAGGAACTATTTTGATAGCACGATGGTTTATATCTCAACATGCTCCTTTAAGCACTCTTTATGAATCTCTTCTTTGGCTTTGCTGGGGAATTCTTACCTTTGGCTTACTTGGTAATCGAGCAGAAGTAACTCACCCATCAGTTGTTGCAGCAATAAGTTCTTCTGCACTTTTAATTAATGGATTTGCGAATCTTTCTCTTCCTCTAAGTATGCAAATTCCGAGCTATTTGATTCCAGCTCTTCAATCTAACTGGTTGCTTATGCATGTAAGTGTAATGATGTTTAGTTATTCTTGTCTTTTTTGTGGATCATTAGTTTCATTAATCTTTTTAGCTGTTTCAAAAAAGAAATTAAAATCTTCTTTTTCATTACAATTGGTAAACCATATGTTTCTAGAAAAAGAAACAAATTATTTACTTCTTAGAATTCTTGATCAAATAAGTGTTCGCAGTATTACTACTGGATTTTGTCTATTAACTATTGGTATTCTTTCAGGAGCTGTTTGGGCAAATGAAGCTTGGGGTTCTTATTGGAGTTGGGATCCGAAAGAGACTTGGGCTTTGATTACTTGGCTTGTGTTTGCCACTTATTTACATCTTCGAGTTTTTCAAGAATGGGAAGGTGTTAGATCAGCTATTTTAGCTTCATTTGGACTTATTACTTTATGGATATGCTATTTTGGGCTAAATTGGTTAGGTCAAGGATTGCATACATATGGACTTTTTATAAGTAATATTTAAAAATTTAAAAATAAATATACTTTTTTTACTTTTTTTTTAAATGAAAGTAAAAAAAGTATTTAGTTCGTTTGATACAATAATATAATTTGATAAAGTAGTAAAATTAAATCAAATAAAAAAATATAACGTATTTATTAAATAAACATCTGTAAAAATATTATTTATAATAATTCTTGATTTATTAAAAAGTTTATTATAATTAACATTATAATAAGGTACAAATCTTTTTATGTTAAATCTAAGGATTTTAATTCACAATTCATTTTAACTGATATTTAATTAAAGCAAATCAAAAAAGTACAGTATAGTACAGTAAGGTAGGTCTTGCCAGGAGTCATTCCTTCTTGTACAATTAAAGTATACTACACTCGTAGTACAAATCAAAGTATACCATCATTGACATTGAGAGATCCCTAGTAGCTCAGTGGTACGAGCAGTCGGCTGTTAACCGAACGGTCGTAGGTTCAATCCCTACCTGGGGAGGATCCTCTAAGGAGGGTCGTGAGATTTGTTGCCACTCGAGACAAATCAAAGTATTACCTCAATTGTACAAGTGTCTCATGCCCAATTCAATCCCCGCCCTAGAGGCAGTAGGCAGGGGCTTTCCCTGACTGCAGCTATGCTTTTTCTTCTAGCAGGCTTCTTTCAAGCAACAAGCCTATCGACCGTGCTAGGTCAAACAGGGGACTGGGACATTTTGGCATCTGCGGGCCTTGTAGCACTTACGGAACTTGCGGGGGTCTGTCTTTACAAGTCGTCTTTTCACCTTTTCTTTAAAAAGGCAAAAATATTATTGGTCTTAGGAAGAAGAATCAAGTTGCCTCTTTCTATTCAGAGCCCTGCGCCTGGTTGGGCTGCGAAGGCAGCGAACATGTGGAAGATTGGACTTGTGTATGGCCTGTTTGTAGATGGGTTCAAATTGGGCAGCTAAAAAAGCCCCCGCTTTCCTTTCAAAAAGAAAAGAAGGCGGTGAGGGCCACTATCCAACTGAACGCATTAGACACAGCGAGCGGGCTTGTAGCTCAGTGGACTAGAGCATATGGCTACGAACCATAGTGCCGGGGGTTCGAATCCCTCCTTGCCCAAAGTCAATAATAACTACAAATCATAATGCCAAGGGTTCGAATCTGTTTTTACCCAAAATATTCACTTTATAATCAAATAATTCTTAAAGAATAGTAAAGACTTTATTTTTTCATTTAGCACTTAGTTACAAAAATGATTTGAATGAGTAATATTTTTACTATTCAATATTCAATAAGTACTGGGTGGATACGATATGCGGGATTCAACGCTTGTGTTTCAATTTCAAAAAAGCTTCAACTTCAAAAGCAAAGCATTGATGATCGGTTTATATAGAACTGTCAAGCTTGAAAGAAAAAAAAAGATAGAATAATGAGAGCAAACTATCGCGAATAGTAGGATCAGCTATAAAAAGAATGATTGTCTACTTTGTAAGAATTGCAAACGCCCACCTCAGTAGATGGGCAGTTTTTTTGTTATGCTAGTCAAGCAATTCGGAGACCACGCCTGCACCGACGGTGCGCCCTCCTTCTCGGATCGCAAACCTCATCTGCTTTTCGATTGCAATCGGTTGGATAAGCTCGACATGCATCTTGATCCTGTCTCCTGGCATGACCATGCGCGTAGATTCGCCAGAATCATTCCAGCAAGACTCGATGTTTCCAGTGACATCTGTAGTCCGAACATAGAATTGTGGACGATATCCCTTAAAGAAAGGTGAATGTCGTCCTCCTTCTTCTTTTTTAAGGATGTAGACCTGTGCTTCGAACTTTGTGTGGGGCTTGATGGATCCTGGTTTGGCAATTACCATTCCTCTCTCTATATCCTGCTTTTGTATACCCCTTAAGAGCATTCCTACATTATCCCCAGCGATGCTCTGTTCCAGAGTCTTTTGAAACATCTCCAGCCCTGTAACGGTACTTGTCCGAGTGTCTTTGAGTCCCACCACCTCTACGGTATCTCCAACTCGGATAGATCCTCTCTCAACACGACCTGTTGCGACTGTCCCCCGTCCTGTAATGGAAAAAACATCTTCAACGGCCATAAGAAAAGGCTTGTCTGTGTCGCGGGTAGGTGTAGGGATGTGCTCGTCCACTTGGTCCATAAGTTCAAAAATCTTGTCCACCCATTTGTTTGTTCCCCTTGAGATACTAGCATTTTCTGCACTCAATGCCTCCAGAGCCAGAAGGGCCGAGCCAGAAACCACTGGCACGTCGTCCCCGGGGAACTCATAGTAACTGAGGGTCTCGCGTACCTCCATTTCGACAAGCAGAAGAAGCTCTTCATCGTCTACTTGGTCCTCTTTGTTTAAAAACACGACCACGGTCGGTACTCCAACCTGCTTAGCAAGCAAGATGTGTTCCTTAGTTTGGGGCATAGGTCCATCAGCCCCCGAGACGACGAGAATAGCACCGTCCATCTGTGCTGCTCCTGTGATCATGTTCTTTACATAGTCTGCGTGTCCAGGACAATCAACGTGGGCATAGTGCCTGTTCTCTGTTTCATACTCTACGTGGGCGGTATTAATGGTAATGCCACGTGCCCTCTCTTCGGGCGCAGCATCAATTTCATCATACTTTTTAGGCGTAAGACCGCTGTTGGCAGCAAGCGTCATTGTAATTGCTGCAGTAAGGGTGGTCTTTCCATGATCTACATGACCAATTGTACCAATGTTTACATGAGGCTTCTTACGCTCAAATTTTTCTCTTGCCATGTGAACTCTCCGATCATTGGGTAGCTTATCTTGGGTACAGGTCTCAATCCTTGTCCCTCGGAGCCCATTGCCTAAGCACGATGCCGACAAGCTTTGATTCCCTATTCTCTTGCCTTGTGGACCAGATAGGGAGGGCAATTGCAAATATACTCAGGCTGAGCTGCCTAGGGTCTGCCGCCACTCGGACTCGAACCGAGATGCTCGCGCACTGCCTCCTAAGGGCAGCGTGTCTACCATTTCACCATAGCGGCTTGTTCATACAGTATAGTAGCATACTATGCGTATCTGTACAAGGGGGCAATGGGAGGCTGCTAGCCCCCCCTTGTGGCCTTGCTCCAGGAAGGGAGCGCCTAGTGCCCCTCGGAGCAGCGGGATTCGAACCCACGGCCTCCATCACCCCAAGATGGCACGCTACCAAGCTGCGCTATGCTCCGTGCTTGGACAGCTCTATTGTACACTGGCAAATGGCTGAGCTTGGGGGCTTAGGCTGGAACTTGCAGTTGTTGCCCATGTGTCTCGATGCTATCCACTAGCAATCGGGTTAATCTACGACGATGACCCTGCTTACGACGGCTCTTTTTCTTTGCCTTTCTTCGCAACACAACTTGTTTCTCTGCTTTCAGGGTATGCATTACCCTTGCCCTCACAAGGGCGCCTCCTACCCAAGGCCTTCCAACTCCAATCTCTGAGTGGTTCCACACCATAAGCACTCGACACAACACCACTTTGGTGCCTAGCATCAGGCAGGGCATACAGGGTACATCGTAGAACCTACCAGGCTCCATCCGGAGTTGCTGCCCCCCTGTCTCAACAATTGCATATACCATAAACTTCACGCAATCCACTGTGTCTAGTCAAGAGGGATGCATAATAAGCAGGCGAGCAAGAGCTAAGCCTATCCCGCAGTGTAAGTGTCGATGGGCACAAAGGTCAAGTACCCCAGCCCGAATCATAGAATAAGATATGAAATGAAGTAAGAACAAAGTTGATTTTTTTTATAAGTAAAACGAAACACTTGTCCCTGACCTTCTTTTATGGTATGCTAGATTTAGGGAATGTATGTACAATTTCAGAAAAAATGGCCAGCAAAAGGTATAATAAACAAAATAAAAATAGCACACCAAAGACTCAAACCATTTTTTTCGTCGTGCGGCAAACCTAAGCCCAAGCTCTCTTTTTTGGTTCTAATTCTTCGACTTGCCTTTCCTTGAAATAGGTATGGTGTTTTGAAGACATCTTAGATATGCTTCTGTTAGAGATGCTTTTGGTAGTAAAATGAGAGATGAGAAAAAGTATATATACGAACAATTGCAAGCCCCTAAAAAAAGAAGCCAGAGCCTGATGAAAAGGAATAGGGGTGAACCCAAATCCTAATACTCTTTCTAGAGAAAGAAAGGGCCTGGTCCTTGGTGTGGGCTTGCGCAGAGGAGGCTTATGAACGAATGGCTTTATGAATCCGCCTGGATTGTCCCAATCCTGCCATACTTTGCCTCTCTGATAGCCGGGGGGGGCTTGCTCGTTCTGCGCAAGGCAACGCGCAGCCTCCGGGGATGGCATCGAACCTATCTGATGGGCAGTTTAGCAACATCTATGATCTTGTCCTTTTTACTCGTGCAGACTCAGCTTGGCGGATCCGGACCCTACCGCTGGGTAATGGACTGGATAGTTTCAGGGCACTTGCGCTTGCAGATGGGTTATCTTGTGGATCCTTTGAGCTCTATGATGCTTGTACTCATCACTACGGTGGGGTTAGTTGTCATGTTATACAGCCACAAGTATATGGCCTATGACCAGGGATACGTCCGCTTTTTTGTTTATCTTAGCTTGTTCACTGCCTCGATGCTAGGTCTGGTGCTTAGCCCTAATTTGGTCCAAGTATACGTGTTCTGGGAACTTGTGGGCATGTGCTCTTACCTCCTGATCGGTTTTTGGCCAAATCGGTTAGGAGCTGCTAAGGCCTGCCAGAAAGCGTTTGTTACAAATAGGATAGGAGACTTTGGTCTGTTGCTTGGCATTCTTGGGCTCTACTGGGCCACCGGCAGCCTTGAGTTTGGGGAGATTGCGGAGCGGCTTGCCCGTTTGCTAGCATCTCAAGCACTTGGCCTTTTCTTTCCTACCCTCTGCTGCCTGCTTTTACTCTTGGGGCCGTTAGCCAAGTCCGCGCAGATCCCCCTTCATGTCTGGCTACCAGATGCTATGGAAGGACCCACCCCCATCTCCGCTCTTATCCATGCCGCTACAATGGTTGCAGCAGGAGTCTTTCTTATAGCTCGTATGTGCCCCATCTTTCAGCAACTGGGCACGGTAATGGAGACAATGGCTTGGGCTGGTGCACTCACTTCGCTCCTTGGAGCCAGCATCGCACTGACACAAACTGACCTTAAAAAGGGGCTTGCTTATTCTACAATGTCTCAGCTTGGATACATGGTCATGGCCATGGGAATAGGGTCTTACGAAGCGGGTCTGTTCCATCTTGTAACCCATGCTTATTCCAAAGCCTTGCTCTTTTTAGGGGCCGGCTCCGTCATTCATGGCATGGAACCTTTAGTCGGATGGGATCCCGCCAAGAGCCAAAACATGCTACTAATGGGAGGTCTTAGGAGGTTCATGCCAATCACAGGAACCACCTTTCTTCTTGGTACCCTATCTATTTGTGGTTTCCCACCCCTCGCATGCTTCTGGTCCAAGGATGCGATATTGGCAGGGGCCTGGGCAGCCCACCCTATTCTATGGGCAATTGCTTGGGCCACAGCGGGTATGACAGGGCTATACATGCTCCGCATCTACCTGCTCACCTTCGAAGGGCGCTTCCGGGGAGGGTCACTACTGTCTTATCGGAGTCATCAAAGACCTAAACCTCAAGAAGATGGAGGTATGACGGCATGTCTTCTCATACTCGCCCTGCCTACCGTGGCAATTGGTTGGATGAATACTCCTTGGTTTCATCTCGGGCCCGGCCCATCTCCTAGTCTGATTGCATTTAGCAGCATGGCAATAAGTTCGGTTGGGATTGCTCTGCTGGGAGGTTGTCTGGCTTTCTTAGCCTACCAAAGGGCCACACTTGGACTCAGCGGACTTTCTTACCAATGGCCACAGCTCCACCGTGCCTCTTACAATCGCTGGTACATCGATGAAATCTACGATAGATCATGGGTGCGAACGAATCAGATCTTAGCTGAGAGAGCATCTGTCTTAGATAGCTGGTGGATTGATGGTGTGGCGAATGGGGCTGGACTCATAGGGCTTGTCTCAGGTCAAGCGAATAGGGCTTGGCAAGGGGGCAACTTGACCTACTATGCACTGAGCATGACCATCGGGCTAGTAAGTCTGCTTGGCATAGTCACTTTTTCAACTCTTCCCTAATCAGCCATTCGAATTCTTCGGATCTCTGAACAAAAGCTTATTTCTTTTATAATGGGCGTTTACTCTTTAAAAATCAACTCGGAAAGTAGTCACGTCACCCAGGCTTTGCTCAAAGCTTCCTTATCAAACATATTTATTGGCCTCTAGATCTCAATCCCATCTGCACAACTCTCTAGGCTCTTTCTTCTATTGGTCCAACTACTCAGTATTGTAAAGCTAGGGAATGCAGCTCTATGCTATATCAACCAAGGCGACCGAAACGCCGGCTTATACAGGCCAACCAAGGCTGCTACTCTCTCGAAAGCCAGCCTTAAACCCATGCATCCAAGTCCTATAACGAAAAAGAGTATTATTATGGCTGTTCCAAAGAAGAGGGCTTCTAAGACAAAAAAGAGGACGCGGAAGTCTGCATGGAACCAGAAAGCAATTCAAGCGGCTAGATACTCATTCTCGCTATCGAAAGCAGTTCTTACTCGTCGTACGCACTTTGTATATCGAAAGGATCAAAACCCAAAAGACCCTCCTAAGGGTTTTTGGAATAGGGAAGGGATTCTTATAAATAAAAGTAACCCAGCGGAGTGAGACCCCTCCCCTCCCACAAAGGGGGGGAGAGGCTTATCATATCTGCTCTATCATTAAAAACGAACAAATGAATCCAATATCTTTAAACGTCTATCATGCTGCTTTATATACTGTGGGAACCCTTGGGGGATGGTTGAGTGCCAACCCTGTTCTGTGCATTGGAATAGTCTATGGTTTTATGGGAACTCAGTCCCTGCACCTGGTCCATGTCCTAGCGGCGCGTGCTTTCTACATGCATGGCAATCTTCTAGGGGGGGTGTGCATTGGGTCTATGTTGCTTGGACAGGCAGTGCTCGTCACTATCGAATTTTGGGGTTGGGCTCAACCTTTAGCTATCCGCTGGCGTTATAATGCGGCCTTTGTTACGGCTATCTATTTATTCATGTGCCTGGTGGGTTGGGTGATTCCTCGAGATCCAATTACGTCGACTCGTACAGATCTTAAAATCTTTACACCTTTGATGGATTTGCCAAACGAGGTAAAGAGTGTGCGTGACCCTCGTGTTTTTCTGTACTCTATTTTGTGCACAAGCTTATATGTTTTGATTCCCCGTGGTGGGGCCAGCTTTGTAAATGATCTAACCTCTGTTTTGGGCTTTTCTCATGGAACAAAGCCAGTCTTCTTGTGGGGAACTCTTTTAGGGTATGGAATTGGCAACCTTTTCTTTTACGTGAGCTTGTTCTTGAGCCGATCCATCACGAGTCTGGTTACTAAAAGGACATTTTACCAGCTGATCAGCCCCCTTAGCCGCGTATTAGGTGGGATGGTCTACGCAACAATGTTCATACAGTTCCAAACAAGTCCCTTTGAGATAGAGTTTAGCTTGATGCACCTAAGAGAAGCCCGTACTCAGACTCTCTTGGTTGCCCAAGACCGGGTAAGCGACTGGGTGCCGAGCATTGCCAAGCAACGCCTTGCCCTCTATGGCCGGGTTTATCAAATGGAAGAAGAAATGGGCGCATTCAACCAGCTCTTACTTCGTTCCTTAGTCGATGAGAAAAACAGCCTTCAATCGGTCAATCTATTACCAGATCTGTGCGAGCAGCCTGTTCTCAAAGGCCGAGAGACAGAGATTGAGGTGCTTCCTACTACGGGCCTTTCACCTAGTATTTCAAGTGAGACCCGCTCAGATGGAGAAAGCTTCCTGAAAGAAGAGGGGGCAACTCTTTTGGAAAAACAGGCGCTGGGTCTGAACCTTCTCATCCAACCTACGAGGCTTACTCCCCAAGAGTATGTAGAAGAGAGCAGAGGCTTTGCTTTTCCCTGGGAGAAAAAGGATCTAGCTCATCGCCTAGGTCCTCTTTTTTTGCCAAAAGGACGGGTATTAGGCTCATGGCACACTTATGGCGTTGGTTCGTACGCCTTTGGTTCAAAAGCAGACAAGCCATCGGTTACGGTTTTTTCTGCGGACCAAGAAGAGCAGAGGTCGTCATCTCGCTTCACCAAAAAGACCAACACTGACTGGGAACAAGACATTCTTTTGCCTTCAAGGCACAAGAATTTTCCTTTTCCAGGGTGGTGGGGGTGGGGGGGGACCAGTCGAAAGAGGCAGAAGCAGGGCTTAGTACAACAGCAAAACCATAAGGGTCTTTTGCCTAAAGTGCCTGCTAACCTTAAGGTGCTACCATGGGATAGCGCCCGAAAACGTAAGCCGAAATGGGCAGCGAGTTCTGAAAGGATACTGAACACTGACATAATTATAAATCTGGATGAACGCCGAAAGTCTATAGCATACAAGAAACTTTTGTTTCGTCACAAAATAAAACCGCGCTTTAAGCTCAAGCATGAAAGTTTGAAAGGAAGACTTCAAGGATTTCCGATTAAAACACAGCGGACAAGGGAGAAGCAAGTGCTATATACGCTTGGTACTGCTTTGCAACCCCCAAATGATATCTTGCTTACTCATGTCCCTTTACAGGCCAACTCTGAGCAGGTTCAAAGACTTTTCGAAGGCCATACATTAGAGAGGCTAAAACGGGTGTTTCAACTCTGGGAGCGGCGTTCGACGTCGAACGCCTTGCTCTTATTCAAACAGAGAACAAAAGGCTGGTTTAGCTCCGAAGACGTTTATCAAGACGTGGTTCAGCGTCTCTTTTCCCCCAGCGAAGCATTGTTCGATTACTGCGTGCGTCTCATGGCCTATGCTCAACACCAAAGAGCTTTCGCTTGTGTGATGCGGCCTCAGACCCACCTAGCATGGACCGAGCTTGAGAGAGCACCTCGCCTATGCCTTTCTATAGTACCGGGTCTTGCTCACACCCGACCCGGCTATCAGGTCCAGGAACGGATTACAGACATCTATGTTTATCTCTATGGCAAAAAAGAAGAAGCTCAAAACATGATGAAGGAGCTAAGATTGCCCTCTTTTTCTAAAGAGCGAAACAAGGGAAACCTCGCAGCCCGACGCTTAGGGAAGCCACAAATATTAGCCATCTTAGAATCAAGAATGTTACGCCAGAGAGCAAGACAGGGGCGCAGAGTACCTCTTCGTCTTGAGTCGGAGGGGAGGCTGACCCCTTCATCTTCCATACCCCGTAGGCTTCACTATTGGACAAAAGAGCTATTCACCCACATTGCAGGTTTCCTAGCGGAGAAGCTCTCCCGACGCAATAGCTCAAAGGCAACTTCCTCTTTCAGACCAACCCGACCCTTGCATTCCTATGCAAAAGGCCAACGGTGGGCAAACAGCCCGGATGCACGGCTCCCTACCGGCCCGCCGGGCCAATTTCCTTTTCTACTGGTTCCCAGGCTGCTGGAAGCACTGAGCAATCAATCTCTCCAACCGTCTGATAGAAGGCTGCCTTTCCCCCAGTTACGTTCTCTTGTCCAGGCTCCAGGTCTTCAATCCTCTCGTTTAGGCCCTCGCTCTGCGTGCCATCGACCTGGCTTGCTCTCTCGCTCCATGGATCCAATCACGACAAACCTGGTCGCAACGACCCCTGCCCCACAGGGTCCTGGAGATAGGGCGCGCCGACAGGCCCTACGCAAGCAGGCTCTCCTCCCTAAGCATCAGGGAAGGAAGCTAGAATGGGCAACACGAAAGATTGCTCGAACACTTGATCAACATAGCAGGCTTTCGACCTGGAAAGCCCCGAGGCTTTTAAAGTCTCCCGCCAACGCTTGGAGAGTTCAAAAAGCCAGCAGGCCTATTCATAAGAGAATGAAATCTTGGCAATTGGATATGCTAATCTTGAAGAGAATTGTCCACACGCAAGCATTTCAGTTGCTAAACCAGCTTTTCCGGCTTGTAGGGCAGTGGAATGATCAATTCTCTCAAGAACTGTTTCAAAAAACAGCTATGCACGAGAAAGGCTTTTTTGGACGAACCCCGGATAAGCAGAAAGAAACCCACTTGAAGAGTCTGAGTTATAAAAAGAGAGTTGAATCTCACCTAGGCCCTACGTTTTTCACAAAAACCCAAGTGCTAAGGAATCGGGCCCATCGGAAAACAGAGAAAAAAGTAAGCGAAACCCTCTCTTTTTGCAGGGTTCAAAAAGAAAGAGAAGCTAGACAGGAAGTATTTGACCTCCGAGTTTCCTTACAATCTCTACGTGAAGTGTCGCGTCGCACACATCTGAGCTCGTCCGTGCCCTGGATATTTCGCCAGGCTTTGTTCCATGCAAAGGAAAAAGAGATGGCCAAGTCAGCCTGGTGCGCGCTGTACAAAAAATCGGGCACTTGGGTTGGACCTACCCCCTTCTTAAGCCCTCTTCCTATGCCAATTTTTGATTCATGGCATCATAGAAGAGCTCGGATCCAGCTGCTCCCGTTAAAACATACTTTGCTAGGGGAGCCAAGCAAAACCCACTCTTGGTCTGGCTTTGGTGAGGCCGTTCAGAAAGAGAGGACAGCAACTTGGCGGGCGTCCAATGAGATCGGTATTGTGAGCGCTTTAGAATGGGTTGGGCCCTTAGAAGACAGGTGGTCGAACCTATGGCGACAGCAGACATCGGGGGTGACAGAACGGGGCCGTCGGATGCTTTTAGCCTTGCATCGTTCTCAATGGGACAAACGATCTTTACTGTACAATCCTTTACCTCCGTTGCTTGGCAAAAAATTACGAACCCAACGCCACGAGCTAGCCAAACTAAGCAGTAAGAAGCTACCACGCTATGTGAGAAGACAATACACCCTGCCTTTGAAGACACAAGCAATTGCTACTAGGCAGAACCGTGAGAATAACTTACGCCTTATGCTTACTCATAGCCTGAGACTTGCAAGCCTACGTCTTTATGAACAAGAGGGACGAAAGGCACTGGCAAGCTTAGCGGGAGTGAACCCTCTTTCTCTCTTTGCAGACGACGAGAGGGTCCTGGCGTTGGTACGCCTAGACGATTCGCGTGTGGACCCTTCTATGCGTAGACGGGCATGGGGAGCTAGATATCGTTTAGCCTTAGGAAGGATGTTGGCCAGGGGAAACAAGCAAAGGCACTCCCTCGAAAGCTTAAAAAGAATGACAGGACGAACCCACAGGTATAGAACATGGGATTCTACAGCCCAAAAGTACATTCCTCAATCTGAACTGGCTAACCTAGGGTTATCTACGAGTCACAGGCAAGGTCAAGCTTTGAAATTGTTTCCTCCGGCTTTCAGCTTTGGAGAAGAGATAGAAAGATCACAGATGATATTTGGCCTATTCGATACAGGCATACAACCCTATGAAAAAGGTGTTCCCATAGTTGTAAAAAGAAAAGAAAAGGGAGGTGCAAAACGACCGGCCCGCTCAAGAAACAGACGAAAGGAGGGAAAGGTTTCCGAAAAAAGCGAGAAAATCAGACATGCGTTGCGAATGGAGGAGAGTGAGACGATAAACTCCCCTTCTTTCTTGTTCAAGCCAGAGTCAGTTTTCTTTTCTTTGGACGACTTCTATGAATGCTCTAAGTTTTGGAGGTTGCAGCCAACTTGGTGGGGCAATATCGATCACGGGAAGCATAATTTCATCGGAGTTGACAAGTGGCGAAATAAAGAAGAAAGAGTGGATGAGTATGACCAGGCCAATTCACTGCCTTTTCGCAAGATATTTCATCATCACTCGTATGAAGAAACGCGCAATCCTTCTCGGGCTCGTATTGTAGCGGAGGAATGGTTTGCTCAGAGCTCCCTTCCAGCAGGCGAGCGGAAAGCTTATTTAGATGAGCAAAAAGAACGAATTGAAAAAGTCGAAAATCGTAAGCAAAAGGTTATTCCTTCCCTAAAAGATAAGAGTCTGCGGCAGGCTTGGCATAGGCGTATAAGCCGACCCGTAAATAAAATCAATGAGGCAGATAGGTGGCGAGGATTGATATCCAAAAAGAAGTATCACTATCCGATTGGACCAATTGCACGATTCTATTTAGGGCATTCGGGACTTCCCGAAGAAAAAGTTCTTGGACATGTGGCAATGGATCCTCATATAGATGACGCTGAACCCAAAGAAGTTCGCTTCAACATGCCTAAACCAGAGGTTGTAGCAGAAATGGAAAAACAACACCTGCCACGCCTGAGCCGCTGGGCTCTTGGGGAGCTTCGCTCTCGTATTGAAACAGATGATACGCAGGAGGGAGTCCGAAAAGACATAATGCGACGTGCTTGGGAGCGTGGTGATGCGGCAAGATGGGCAACCCGCTCCGGGTCCCCCCCTGACCTGGAAGCCATACTCGAGTACGAAGCGGATAGAGCCGACGAACAAAGCGGCACAGATAGGCTTCATACTTCAGCCCTTGATCAAGTGGCAATCCGAGACCTATATCTGATGAAAAGAATAATGCGTCGTCTGCGCCTTGCCATTCGGCTGGCTTCTCTGCATCTTCAATCCAGTTGGTTGAAGTCGTCAAATCCCCAGCGTATGAGGCGGCCCACTCTGTTTGAGAAAACCTGGGCTTGGGCAGATTTCTGGCGATTCCATGGTATGAGTAGCAATCTGTTTAATCAAAGCGATAAGAATCCTTTTGAGGAACCTATGCTGCCAGTACCTAAAACTGACAGCAGCGGGACCGAGCGTGGTTTTAAGGGGAAGATCGGCGAAGTCACTTCGATCACAGATCTCCTAGACGCCGCAGAGTCACTCACGTTTTGGGGTACGAATGCCGAAGAAGGGCTGCCTACCGTAAGGGGCTTAAAGCCTTTGAAAGAGCCTGGCTTACTAGGAGCAATGATGCGATCTTCGTCCCAGCCACTCGCTCAGTCAATGGATAAGGCTCTTACTGATCCTTTCCTTGTCAAGCCTCTTTTTACTAACCAAAGGGACAGGTTAAGAGAATTGCGGGCCCGACAAGCTCACTTAGAAAGGCATTCCAGGCGTTCTCAGGTTACTAAGCAGAGGTATTTGGGACAAAAGTACTTACAAGCTCAGAGAATCCAACCGTCCCAAGGCCTAAAACATGTGGAAGAGCTACCAGCGATTCAAAGCTGGAAGCCTAAAATGCCTGTGCGTCGACTAGGACTTTCAGGCTATCTGGTGGGCGTTAGGAGACATATCGAATGGAGCCAAGGCCATCAACTTTTCTTGCCGTACCTACGCCCATCTCTGGGGCTAGTAGGATCCAATGCCGATCGGCCCACTACACGTACCACACTAGAAGAGGAGTTTTTCCAGTCTGCCGAGATGCGGCGGTTGCAGAAAATCAAAGAGTTTTTACCCACGTATGAGCACCGCTCGCCTTGGCGCCAGCTATGGGATGAGATGTTCGGGAGAGAATCTATGAGGATACCATATCTAAGAATACGTCGCCTCAAGCCAGGCTTATTGCCTCGACGGTCCTATCAGATCAGTCGAGGATTCCTTGGGATCCCACGTCTTGTGAAGCCAGAGAACAGCTTAGGTCGGGGGGTAAGCCCATCTTCTTTACGCCAATACAAGTCTTACCCTACCATCTTGGAGCCCCTCTATCGGAACACTCAATACTTCAAGCGTAAGGGTAAGCGTAAGCGTATTGGCACATTTTTAGACAGCGATTTTGAAAATTTGGACTACGTGAACTTAAAGAAGTTCATTCCACGGAACAATGACAGCGAACAAATTTTCTTTAGTTTAAGTTCATCCTATGAGACCTTTCAAAAACACCCGGACTGGGATCTGTTCCGTAGGGGTATAAGTTTTGCTATGGACATGGAAAGGCTGGCCAGATATACTAAAACGTTGGAATACGATTTGCGTGGGAAGGATGGAATACTTGTTCTTGTGGATAGATATTCTTATATGATTGGAGGGGTATGGCTAGGAAAGTTTGTAGAGATTACCAGTCGAGTGATTCAATTCAACCTCGGCGTGGTTCAGGGTATGTTTCGGTCCTTCATGCCACTCCTTCCTACCTCGGACAGTAAGGTGTACCTGACCTTCATGATCTTGGGCAAGCCACAGCTCATCTATCAACCGTCTAATAAGGGCTTTTTTTCTTGGAACCAGTACGAGCGCAAGGTGAGGAAAGGCAAGTGGAAAAAGATTCCCTCTTTTGTTGGAACAAGAGAGAGGTCGAGCCACTTTAGCGACCACATGATAGCCGTACGCATCAAGAATCCTTTCCAGGCCCTTCAGCTAGCTCTCCAAGCTTTTGTGCATAACCCCTGGAAGGCACTGAACGAGATAGAGGTGAAGAGTTTTCTTCTGCCCCGAAATGACTACGACAACCTTAACTACTATCGCAAGCTATACAAACGCGTGTACCCACCAGACAACAGTTCTGAGGGGCTCCGCAAATACTACAATCGGTTTATCCGTAGACGCAAGGCTGTAACTAAGCAGTTGTGGCGCTTTTTTGGCTTTACTAGAGTCCCATATCATGATCTTCCCTATATTAATAAGCGAATCCCCTCTTATTTTCTAAAGACTTATGGACAGGTTCCGGGCGTGAAGCCATGGTGGCTAGGAATGGACCTGCAAAATCACGACTGGGTTGTAAAAGCTGGTTCCTCTAAGGCCCAGAATCAATACGTTTATCCTATACAAGTGATAACAGACCAAAACTGGCGTATGTTGCAGTTGAACAACCCCAGAGGCTTTCAAAGTATGAGCACACTAGCCAATAAGATGGGTAGGCGGCGAGCTAAGGGACTGCCACACTATACAAGTATTAAAGACTTTGCTTTTCGGGGTGAACTATATGACTCAGACGAGTTGATAAAACCTCTTAGGAAAAAGGTTGCTATCTTAGATGGCCAAACAACCCAGCACATTGACGAGATTCATTCGAAGAAACAGTTCTCGCCAGAGCCTCAGCCTCAACAGCACCAGCCAGAGCCTCAGCCTCAACAGCACCAGCCAGAGCCTCAGCCTCAACAGCACCAGCCAGAGCCTCAGCCTCAACAGCACCAGCCAGAACCTCAGCCTCAACAGCACCAACCAGAGCTTTCAGACAAGGAGAGCTTGAACAGCTATGAGGAGCTGTATGATCCGGAGGGCTTGGAATATGAGAAAAAAGACCAGAACGGTCTATTTTCAAGTGGTCTAATACGACGCAGCCTTGCTCTTTGGAAGAAGCTAGCGCCTGACTCCTCCAGACAAAGAATGCTACGCAGAATGAACAAGATTCGTCGCAGAGCTCTAGGCCATAAGCTACACCTATGGGTGGAACGTCTATGGCAACATTCCTCTTACAGTCTACAGGTACCTCTTCCACTTCTGAACAAGCTGGGTCAAGGTTTGATTCCCAACCAGAGCTACACAGACGGCGTTATGAGCCGTTTTAAGGCCCTAAAACAACGAGAGCGTGAAGCAAGGAAGTTTGCACTGAGCCAAGAACGAGCAAAAAGAGAGGTTTTAGCGGGCTTGATCCAGCATGAACCAGGCAAGGCATGGAGGAATCAAATACATCTTGAGACGCTTAGCCTCAAGCGAGGGAAGCCAAAAATGAGGGAAACACTTGGAAGTCTTAAAGAAAAAGCCCATACCTTGTCTCTTCCGATTCAAGACAGCTGGAACTCTTTAGCCCATGTGGCTCGTTTCTTTGTCCTTCATTGGCGAGAAGAAGGCTGGAACATGTTATCTCCGTGGAGACAAGCAAAGCTATGGGACGAGGTTCGCCTATTTTGGAGGCAACCCAGCTATGGCTTGATCCCCGATCGGATTGAAGGGAGACCGAATAAAAGTTCGATTTGCCGTTTGGGAATTGCTGGGGTGACACTGTCTTACGCAGAAGAAGCTCTTCCCTCTGGCTCGGTGAGCCATAGCCTTGTTCGCCAAGTGCAAGCTATGTCCTACCTGACAAACCTACGAAACATCGACAGCACAATTGCCATGGCTGTGTTGGAAGGTTCAAGGCTTTTGCACCAAGATTCTTCCGAGAGCCAAGCATTTGATACAAAGCTATACTCTATAGAGCGCAAAAAGGTTGAGCGAAGCATGTCTCTTGCTGGCAACTTGGCACAAGCTGTGGACAATCAACTAAGCCGGCGCGAAATGACGAGGGTAGAGAGAAACTGCTTGAAAAGCTGTAAACGTTGCCTAGAAAAAGCTACAGCCTGCCTTGCTAAATCGGCAGTGCTCAACCCTCAAGAAGTTTGGGAAAAAGATAGCATGAGCTTCGAAGAGTGGGCCATAAAGTGGGAATCTTTCGCTCTACGACGGAGTGGTTTCAACCTAACAGACCATTCCAAGGGTCAACTATTTCAGTTCAACACAAGCCTCCCCCAAAGAGAGAGAGAAGCTTTGATCCTCAAGCAAAAGAGCACAATTCGCGATAAAGCCTTCTCATGGCATACGGCCGAGATTGAACGTCTTGTACATGGCATCTGTAGCGCGGCTTTACACCTTAGCGAGTTCCAACGACAAAAACTAATTGTTTTGTTTCAAGGCCTAGCACTTGATATCCATAATGTAGAGGAAGCCCTTAAAAATCCTAGGGGGCTGAAAAAGCCTATGAACTTGGCAGAGGGCAAGAGACTATGGAGCCGTAGAGACCCCAGACTTCGAGAGAAGAACTTGCGGTCCATGCCTGTTCAACTTAGGGAGGCGGCCCTGGTTTGTCTCAGTGCAAGAACCAAGTCTATGCTTTCCTCAAGTCTGGAGAATAATATCAATCGTCGGCTTCGTCTTTATGCGCGCCATCGGAAAGAGATGCTGCAAGCCTATCGTGAATCTCAAAAAGCGTTAGAGAGAACATTGCTGGAGGTGCCTGAGGTGATTGAAAGGGCAGTGACAGGTCTTCGAGAGTCAAGATCTGGCCTGGAAGAGGCCTTGGACTTACTTCGTCTTTTCATGGATGTGAACGAAATAAAAGCATCCCAAGTAGAGACTAGCGAATCTTGGGTGAGAGAAGACATGGCAAAATTAATGGTTGCGCTATATGATTTAAGCCTGCCCTCTCGTCAACTTGCTCACATTTTGCAACAGGAGGCCACAAAGAGCATCCGCATCCCCGTATCCTCTTCAAAGCTACACGCTACGCGAGATACTCGTCGCCTGCATACTCCCTGGGGGCTTGCAGTTCGTTCCTTACCTAAGGTGGAAATTCCCCTTGAGGTCGAATGGCAGCTCCGTACACTGAGCAAAGAGATTGAGAGCCTTAGCTATAACAAACACTTGCGAGATCGACTCTCTCTAGAGAAAAGAGCGACACTTGATCTTCTCGATTCTGAGAGCAGTACTAGGCTTGAGAAACTCAAGCAGCAGATGCCAACAACCAATAAATTCGAAGTTATAAACGAAATAGATAAAAATCCAAGGATGATGAGCCTAGTGGATGCCTTGGCTTATGTAAAAAAGGTATCTACCTCTCGAACCAGCCCCGCGCAACGCGATCTCGTGTTATATAGGGTCGGCTTTGAGGACCCTGTTCAGTTTGAAATTGATTACTACGGCGATAGGATTAATGATTATAACTACTATGGGGTTGAGCCATGGGATAGTACCTTATATAGTAACTTTTTTATAATGAACAAAATACGGTATCTCCTTACGGGGAACGTGATGCCCTTTCAACGACGCGGAGAGTACGTCGAGAATGTATGGACTTGGGGTAAAAAACAACCCCAACGAAAGATAGGATGGCAAAAGAATGAAGAAAGCGTGCACATGGAATTTCTTCATTGGCATACTGTTCAGAACATACGAGCCTGGAGAGCGCTGATGGGTAACTCCACAAAGGCTCTTGGCAAGTCAGTTATGCTTGACATCCATACTCCCCTGGATCCCGTTCTCTTCATGGGGCCTGTACAACCGCAGGGTCTCTCACCAAGCTTGCACCGTCCTCTCCCCAGAGAAATAAAAAATCCGGAGATGGTCAAAATGCGAACTGCACGGCTTGATAATCGACGGCACGAAGAAGCGAATCAGGTACGAACAAGAGACCTTGTAAAACCCCTCCCACGAATGAAGGTACGAACCCTAGGCTGGGCTATGGGAGTAGTACAAAGGAAGTTCGTATATAGCCCTCCTCCCCCCCCCCAACATGCAATAGTAGAGAATAATCTTAAACAGCAAGGTACCAGGCACCTAGGCAAAGAGGCCCGACAGGGAATTGCTCTTTGGCAATGCCAGGCCATCGGGGCGTTTGGCCAGCCTATCCGCCCAAAGAACACGCTCTCAGGTACCAATGAAGAAAACAGGCTGGCAAGACCCGTCTTGCTTTACCCTCACGAGCTATATCAACAAATCTATCAGTGGATTTTTCAACTAACTACATGGGCGAATCGTACATTTCGGTGGCTTAAGACTCAAATCAAGACCTTGTCTTATCTGCCCGCAAAGCTATTCCAACTGACTCACTCCAATGCTCAGGATGGATCCCAGCACCGAAGTCACCCGTTCCAAACTTGGGCCCAAGTCCAGCCTACCTGGAAATTGACAGGCCAGTCTTTGCAAAGCAATGTTGAAAGAAAACCGCTAGCCGGACGCCTCCCCGCTAAAGAGTTGTCTCCCCCCAACCACAAATCAGCCTCTTACGGAGCCGACAGGAACAAACAGGATCGGCTCTTTGCAAGTAAAGCGTTGCTCCATCATATGCTAAGCTCCCGCAAGAGTCATAATCACTCGAATCTTCTATTGAAAAACATTGTGTCGTCGAGTTTGGAACATATAGAACAAGAAGATCCAGTGATGAGAAGGAAATACGAGCGTAAGGTGCGGCACGTAGGAAATAGGCTTCCTGAGCCCGTACCCCTCCAGCCTTTCTTTTCCCAATGGATGGACCTTCAAGTGTCCAAGCTAAAGAGATACGAAGATGGCCCATCCGTAGCTCGCACAATGGAGATTAGTACAAAAGATCTTTACATGACGTCTATGGGTACCCTTGCCAGACCTATGGCCCATCAGATGAGCTACTCCTTCCATGGGCTTCCCGAACACTTTATCCAAAAAGCTATGTATTCCTTGCGCACTTGGCGTGCATCAAAAATCTGGTGGAGAACTCGCTACTACTTCCCTGAGAAGCCCTATCAGCAAACATGGAGAGAGAGGCTCAAGCCACTAAGACGAGCCCTGCGCGACGTAGGGTTTGAGTGGATGCTTCGTTGGTCCGATCGCATATGGAGGGCCGAGATGCTTGGTCGTAAGGCGGGCATCCCCCAACTGGGTCGAATCGAGTTGCGTAAACTTCTTGTGAAGTCTATCCATTCTGAATTCAAAAAGCAACCCGAACGGTTCAAACTATGGGCTCGAAACAAGGCCTATCAACTTGTTCCCAAGAGCTTGTTGCGCCTCGTGCCTCGATCTTACAATAAGCCTAATAGGAAGAACAAGTAGGAAAAAGAAAGCCCGTCCCCTTGGAGTCCTCTTTCAAAGCTTGAAAGAACACGCACTTAGGGGACAATATTAGAGAATGGCCTATGTGCACCGCTTCCTCAATATATTTTCGGTAAAAGAATAGGACTCGTTAAACTAACAAATGGGGCATAGTAGACATCGGGTGGACAACTTTTAATCGGCCAAGCGGGGGAGGGGTCCCTCGCTTGGAAACTTACTATTCTATTCTTGAGAATATGGTACAAACAAAAAGGGGTGGATACTTTGACCTACTTGGCGGTATATTCAATAAACTAAACACACTTCACTCACTTTAGTGGCCAAAGCCATATATATATATTGTGCGATAGTTCTCTCAATTTATAACTAATGTTTGGCTCCAGCGTAAACTTCTCTTTACAAAAAAAAAGAAGTCCTCTACATTGTAAAAAAAAACAAAAAGGTGATGCCCTGCAACTTTTTGGCTGGTTTTTTTATTACTGTACTAATTGTACCATTTAAATCAAAAAAATTTTCAAATTTTGTCCATAGTTTTTTTTTGTCTATTGTCTACACTATTGTCTACAATTCGGATTTGTGTTATCCCTAGTGATTTGGTCTCACTAGGGAGTTGGAAGAGTTCTTTTTAGACAGGAGATTGTACGAGTTGTACCCATCCAAGCTCTTGCAAGCTATGATTGCGGCGAAGGGGTCGTGTGACAAGCTCTAAGATATCTCTGGCATTCGTAAAACCATGGATTTGGGCAAAGGTAAATTCAACGGACCATTTCGTACTGATTCCTCTGGCCTCAAGAGGATTTGCATGCGCCATGCCTGTGATGGCAAGGTCCGGGTGAAGCTCCCGTATTCGCTGTACCTGGTGATAGTTATCCGGTTTCTCTACGATTCGTGGGAATGGCACGCCCATCTCCTGGCATGTGCTCTGGAGAAGTGCAAGCTCGGCTGCTTGATATCTCTTATCCATATAAGGAATGCCTATTTCATAAACCACCATGCCACAACGTACAAGAAATCTTGCAAGAGAGACCTCCAATAAGTTGTCACCCATAAAGAATACCGATTTGCCACGCACCAGGCGTAGGTAACCTTCGAGCCCTTTCCATACCTGCTCTTCTCGCTCTTGAAGCCCCTTTGGCTGGATACCAAATACAGCACAAATCTTTTCAATCCATGCACGGGTACCATCGGGCCCAATGGGAAAGGGTGCACCTATAAGCTTGCACTTTCGCCTTCTCATCAATGTGGTAGCAGTACGGCTCAAAAAAGGATTTACGCCACATACATGAACACCTTCGCCTAGGGAGGGCAATTCTGCATATCGCTGAGCAGGCAGCCATCCTGAGACCTGGATGCCTTGACGCTTGAGTTCAAGCCCAAGCTGCGCAGCGACCGTAGCGGGTAAAGACCCAAATAATACTAAAGGAGGGTGGGTCGTTTGCTCATTTGTGCTGGGGACTGGAAAAGAGAGCAAACTTCGTAGGCCTTTGCTGCTTAAAGAGTCGTTCTCATCTATATGAGTGCGGCTCTGCTGTTTAGCTCGTCCAGAGTCGGGACAACGATGGGCCATGGCTGCCAGTACCGTGTCCTCTCCCTGTGTGAATGCATAGTCTAATCCATTAGCCCGAGCGACTACGATAGGGATCCCAAGCTCCATCTCTAGTCTGGGCGCCATACCCTCCAAATCCATCTTAATAATCTCTGTAGTGCAGGTGCCAATCCAAACGATTACGCTTGGATTTCTGTCTTTTTTGATTTGGGAACAAAGCCTTTTTAGCTCTTGATAGTCATTGAGCTGTGCAGAGATATCACCCTCTTCAAGCTCAGCCATGGCATAGCGGGGCTCTGCAAAGATCATGACTCCTAGCGCATTTTGTAAAAAGTAGCCGCAGGTTTTTGTTCCCACTACAAGGAAGAAACTGTCTTCGATCTTTTGGTACAGCCATGCGACACAGCTGATAGGGCAGAAGGTATGATAGTTTCCAGTCTCACACTCGAAATGCAGGGGCTCGGTATGGGTCAGAGGTTTCATAGGATTTAGGGGCCTCTATATCTATAACTTGAAAAAAATGAACAAGGAGAAAAAAATGATTTTGAATTAGACCATCATAAAGTCTAAGTGCTCCCCCGGTACCTGCTCTGCCTTCTGGTTCGTAGGATTTAAATAGAAGTCGGAAAGAAGGCTAAACAGCTCACGATCTGGTACTTCTTTGGGTACAACTCCCTCTGGCCTTGCTAGGATTTGGTCCGCAATATTGAGATAAAAGTCGCACACATAGGAAAGGCTGGGTTCCGTTTCAGCCATCTCAAATAAAGTTTTGCCTTTGACACGCGATACCCGGATGTCTTCGATTAGAGGCAAAACTTCTAAAACTGGCATGGGGCATGCCTCCACATACTTGTCAATTAGATCTCTTTTGGAAGTACGGTTGCCTACCAAGCCAGCAAGACGAAGAGGGTGAGTACGTGCCTTCTCTCGCACAGATGCAGCAATTCGGTTTGCAGCAAACAGTGCATCAAATCCATTATCTGTGATAATAATGCAATAGTCTGCGTAATTCAAAGGCGCAGCAAAACCACCACACACAACATCCCCGAGAACATCAAATAAGATTACATCGTACTCATAGAATGCATTTAGCTCTTTTAGCAGCTTCACTGTCTCACCCACCACATAACCCCCACATCCCGCGCCCGCAGGGGGCCCGCCCGCCTCTACACAATCTACACCCCCATAGCCTTGGTAAATCACATCTTCGGGCCACACATCTTCATAATGGTAGTCTTTAGACTGCAGGGTATCAATGATCGTAGGTATCAAGAATCCAGTCAGAGTAAAGGTGCTATCGTGCTTTGGATCGCAGCCAATCTGGAGCACTCGCTTGCCCCGCCTGGCAAGAGCAATCGAGATATTGCAACTGGTGGTCGACTTGCCAATCCCACCCTTTCCATACACTGCAATCTTCATGCGCCTCTCTCCTTTCATTAGTGGGGCCTAGCCCACAATTTCGCCAAACCCAGGGAAGAGCACTACCTAAAGCAGACTCATCGGGGGCCAGCGATTTTCATTGTACACCTGAAGCAGCAAATATACAATTAAAAAGTTACCCCTATTCACTTTTTTTAAAAATGAGCATACATTTGAATTATTAAAACATAAGTGTATAGAGTTTCAGAGACGAAATACACTAAGAGAGAGGGATAGAAACAAATGAAACAACTCTTTTTAAAAGAACGCAAAACAATCAAAACAACTTGAAACAAACACTTAATACGTGATTAAAAAAAAAAAGCAATAAAATAATTCGTACGTTATTCTCGTGTGCATATACAATGGGTGTACACGATTTATAGTTAGCGGTATAGTATCTAAGTATAAAACCAAATGGGTTATTGATATTCAACAAGTCAAATAAAGTAAAAAAGCCCTAAGTATCGTATAGAAAGGTTGTCTCTTCTTCCATTTAAAAAACCAGTAAGTGAGAAGTGAGCTATTTTTTATTTTTTTGGTAATCGCTTTGGCAATGGTACTTTTACATTTTGTTTAGTAAAGTCTTTTTTACAAGAAATGAAAACTCTTCACTTTTCATAACTTCTTCAAATTTTCGGGCATGGGTTCTCAGTAATCAAACTTTGTCTTCCAAGAAAAAGAGACTGTGATTGATTTTAATAATCTTAAGCATTGAGCTTCCTAATTCTTAACGTACGAAATTCTGATCAATCCGCTAGGCGCAGGAAAAAAGTTTATGCTAGTTTTTTCAATTCTTTTGAACCATTTATTACTAAAGAGTAGATAAAAATCAATTTGTATTTTTTGATTTTTTTTAGACTTCAACCAGACTGTTCCCTTATAAAAAGGTACATCCTTGCTTCTCTTAGGAAAGAGTTTTGCGGAATACTCAATATCTGAATGTTGGTTGAATATCTTCTAACTTTCATATACCGATTCTCTCAATTGCGAAGTTTTATTTTTTTAATACGCTTTCTTCATTGAATTTTTACGCAAGTCAACTGTAATGCTTATAACTACGATTGTCTTCAGACGATACAAACACGATATTTGCATTCAATCCATTGACCCTTGATACAAACAGCAAACACACAGAGTATTTGTCTATTTGGACTTATGATCCTAGCGTTTGAAAATCTCTAAAAGAAAAGTGCTTTCCTGTAGAATAAAAAATACTGTATGCTTTTATTCATACAGCACCTTTTTTATCATACTTAATTGCAACTGCTCTACAAATAAAAATGAAAAAAAATTTGAACTAAAAAAAAGAAGAAACACAAGCCAGTGTTTTTGAATGAATTCAAAAAACGAGTGAAATAAACAAAAAGAAAATTGAGTAGCATTGGAGCAATTGAAAAAAGAATTCAAAGAATGAGTGAAAATATTGCAAATAAGGTTGTTGGAGAGTCATACTATCTCTGGGACAGAGTCCTCTCGTACCATCCGACTGTCACCCTTATTTTTTTGAAAGCGGTAAAGGAAATAGACCTCTTCGGAAAACACAGGTCAAGAACAGGTTTGCAATGCGGAATGAAGATTTACGAGAGAGATAATAAGAGAGCTTTAACAAAAAGCTTTGCAAGCCGTTGGCTTTGCGGACAACCATGAAAGTATAAGATCCAAGTACGTATCGAAAGAGAAGCACTTCAAGACTACGACGGTTCATGAAAAAATCCGAGATGAGGCAATCAGCGTACTAGAAGTGCTTTGTGGCATCTTTGGAAAAGAAAAATTCTTAGAAAAAACAATATCACTTCTATAGAAGGGCTCAAACGAAGATCCATCACTCGGCGCAGCCTCCAAATCGATGGCACACCAAGTCAGCAGCAAGATTACAAATCTTCTTTCCCGCTTGTGCTTTATAGAGTAGTACTGCAAGTCAACAGATTAGGCAAGCCTGTGGTTCTCTACTCATTGCAACCGAATCGTAAAAAAACAAACTCTATTTCATCGAAAAGCGTATGAGAATGCCTAAAACATATCATCACTTGCCTGATCGATTCCCTTAACATTTGGAGAAGATTGTGAAAAAACATTGATGATCAAATCGACGGGATGGTTTGTATATCTGATGAAAAGTTTGGAGTCAAGTTAGGTTAGGAGGCTCACAAAGAATACAAAGAATTTGCCACAGTTCCTACTGAATACCGCGATCTCTTGGGACAAACAGCTGTGCAATAAAAACTCATTTCTATATAGCTTAGGCTTCTCCTTTTAACAAATAGTCACTTTCGCTATCCACATCAGTTTCGGTACTTTGAACTACTTGAAGAACACGTTGACAAAATCCATAAGCATCCAACATTTTCTTCCCCTTCTATAAGAGTTATAACTTCAAATCTTTCTACGATTTGTAATTTGTATAGAGAGATTGTTTATTATGTGGACTATAATCAGCATAACATCTCTAAACTTCTAAAGCCTTTCCATAAAAGAAATTTACAAAAAGAAAGATTGAAGTGTGAAGCGGATGATATGAGCGCGATTGTGCAAATAAGATATTGGCAGAATGAAAACATTTATTATTTAGGCTGTGATAGCTGCTTTTAAGCGTGAGACGACACGTAGTATGATGCAACTTGTAATTAAGCTATAATTGGGGTGATGCTATAAGATTTCAACATTTTGTATAAAAAAGATAGGAATATTGCAAAACTCCCAAAAGCAAAAGATTGCCTATTTTTTCTTTTTCAATGAACTTGTGGACCTAACCCATCCTTCTCTTGCCGATGGCTTGGTTGTTCCCTCCCATCGACAGGGCATTTTCGAGAATTTGATAGAATCCGCAAACAAAAACAAGGATCAAAAATATGTTTTCAACAGGCTCGTTTTGGGTGCTATTTGTGGTCATTTCGACAAGAAAAGCCAGAACATAGACAATTTCTTGTCATTGCCCTATCGATATATTCCATCCATAGATGACATATATTATAGGCAAAATGCCCTGCTCTAAAAAAAAGAAGGTATTCAAAAAAAACTTAATCCAACTCAAACATGTCGCTAAAGGGTTGTTCTGGACCTTGAAGCCTGTTCAATTTTCGCCTTGCCGCACGATTCTGCCAGTGCATACGATCAAGCTCATAGCGTATGCTAAACTTGGAATAAGAAGATGAAGAAGGAATCAGGAACAAAAAGACACCTTTACATGAGAGGAGTTGTTTACTTATCTGAAGAAGATCAGAAAGGAAAGAATAGGTTTCACCATGAAGACAACCGAAGGAGTCGTCATCTCTGAATTTAACTTTTTATTACTTAAAAACAAAGAAAAAATTCTTTTATATGGTCACCTTTTTTTTGAGTCCAATCAATAAGTATTCCAATTTATCGTATCCTTCTTTTAGTCAATAGAGCAAGCTTCTTTTTTATCACCCTTCTACTCATGCACCAATATGCACTTAGAACCCAACATTGGTACGTAGAAGCCATTCTTAAATGATAGAAAATGAACTGTTTTTGCTAGTGACTGAACACTGGAATTTGCCAAATGCGAATATGCGCTGCTTATCTTATGATTGGAATTCATTATGTGAATGATGCTGATTTGGGAGCAATTCAAAAGAACAAGCGAATGATCGAGAGTGAACTGCCTAGTCGTATTCGGGCGAAGGCTTGAAAAAATATGGCTTTCTTTTCAATCTCATTCATTTATATCCACACACCCCTATAGGGGTGTAGGATGGTTTGATTTTACCAAGACAAGCTGCCTTGATAAAGCTGAGTGACAAGCTGAGGACAGATGCCAATGCCAATGATAGGCAAGAGCAAAGCAAAACTAACAAAGGTTTCTCTCGGTCCTAGATCGACAAAATGTCTGTGATTCAAACGTGTCTGTTTGCCATAGAAGATCTGCCTAAGCATCGCTAACAAATAAATGGGAGTTAACACAATGCCAAGTCCTTGAAGTGCTACGGCAGGAATGCGAAAAGAAAGAGGATAGGCTTGGCTGAGTGCAAGTCCAAAAAAGACCAAGAGCTCTGCAGGGAAGCCACTCATACCAGGTAAAGCAAGAGAGGAGAGAGAGGAAGCTGTAAATAGAGCAAACATCTTAGGCATTGGTCGTGCCATGTCTCCGATATGCTCTAAGATGAGTGTTCTTGTACGATCATATAGGGCTCCAGCCAAAAAGAAGAGGCTTGCACCAATAAGCCCATGAGAGATCATTTGGAGCAAAGCTCCACTCATGCCTATGTCTGTCAACGAGCCTATTCCAATCAGGACAAAGCCCATATGAGAAATGGAGGAGTAAGCAATCTTTCTTTTGAGGTTTCGCTGAGCAAGAGATGTAAGGGCTGCATACACAATATTGATGACTCCTAAGACTATGAGCCCCGGAGCAAGCAGATGATGTGCCTGCGAGAAGATTTGGACATTGAGCCGAATCAAACCATAGCCACCCATCTTGAGTAAGATGCCAGCCAATAGCATGCAAGTGCTAGGGTGAGCCTCTCCATGCGTGTCTGGAAGCCAAGTGTGAAGAGGAAAGCTAGCAATCTTGACCCCAAAAGCAACGAAAAGCCCAAGATAGAGAGTGATCTGTAAAGCAAGTGGAAATGACTTAATGGACAGGATTGAAAGATCCCATGTCGTTGGTTTTCCATAAAGAGCCATAACAATAGCTGACAATAAGATAAACAAAGAGGCGATCCCTGTAGTAAGAAGAAACTTTGTCGCTGCATAAAGACGTTTTCTTCCCCCCCAGAGAGAAAGAAGAAAATAGACGGGGACTAGTTCAAGCTCCCACATTAAAAAGAAAAGCAGCATGTCTTGCGATAGAGTAGTTCAACGCTTTCTAGTTTGCAAACAATACCCTCCAAACCGCACCAGCAACTCCTATTGCATGCAGCTATTTGGCAGCGAGAGGTTTTTTGAGTCTAATGCTGCTTTGTTCTTCTATATAGATAAGATAAGCAAGGCAACTTTTCTTTCAATACTCGCACTGATAGCCATCCTTAATGATTTGACGAACACAGCGTAGTGCTAGTTTCATCCCAAAGATTGGCTCATTATGATGCTTTAAAAGCAAGATCCACAACGAGCTGATTTGATTCAAGGCCATGAGCTTATTCAAGGGGCAGTCTTTTATTCTCATATGAAGTGCTATTCTTTGCAACAGTTCTTATGTCTTAGCCTATCTAGCCTGTTCTTTTGGGCTCACTTCTTTCCCATAGTCCATAAGAATAGAGCGCCTGCTGTTTTAATAAGTCTGTTGAAAAACCCCTTGCTGAAAAAAGCCTTTCCCTAACTTCTATTCAAAAGCCTTATACCTTAAGAAAAATCGCGTTGAATTCTATAGTTTTTTCGTTTCAAGATTTCCAGCCACCTAAAAGACTAAAAAAGCAGACATTTTGAGTCTTGGGGCTTTGTTCTACGAAAGGATAGAAGGTCTGTGAAAAACAAAGTTTTTTAAGGTATACAGGTTTTGTCTTTTTCCGAATAGAATTGCCTCACGTGCTATGCTCCCCTAGCGATTTATGCTATTGGAAGAGGTGAAGAGGATCTGATTGCTAATAGTCAATCAGGAGTTGAATCTTTATCGGCTCACAAAAGCAAACAGGCCCATCTGACCAGTGTACATCGCAAGCATAAGAACATAAAATAAGCTTGGATGGCGCGTCACAGGCCAAGCCCCAAGGACGGCAAGAGTCGTAACAAAACCCGTAAGGAGTGCCAAACACATGGAAAGACCATCAAGCCCTAAAGACCAATGCACGCCTAAAGCAGGGATCCAACTCCAATCTTCTCGCAATTGTAAACCCTGCACAGAGAAATCATAGTGAGAACCAAGCACATACCCAAGCAGTAAAAAGTCAATTAGGCAGACTACTAGGCAATACCAACGAACCAAATGGTTGCCCCTCTCTCTTAGCCAAGGAAGAGGGAAACTAGAAAGAAGTGGAAGGGCTACAACAGTGCTTAGCCAGGGAAAAGTGTTCATAGAGGGTTGGGTCTTTGCCCGGGGATTGATCTGCTTTTTTTAGAGCAAGGCGTTCGCAGGGCCCTCTCTTCGCTAGCTTGAAAAGAGAGCAACGGAGAGCGGACCACTGCCGAGCGAGGGGACGACTAGTATGCCAAGCCCATGCTACGAGTTGTCTCTGCACCTAGGTACACACGTACACTAAGGAAATCGGTTGGACAGGCCGATTCGCATCTTTTGCAACCTACACAGTCTTCAGTTCGAGGAGCAGAAGCTATTTGACTTGCTTTGCAACCACCCCAGGGAACCATTTCTAGAACGTCGGTGGGGCAAGCACGCACACATTGTGTACAACCAATACATGTGTCATAGATTTTAATAGAATGTGCCATAGAGCAAGAGGTTCAATAACAATAGATCAGAACGCTTTGCTGACCCTGGGGCTCGCGAGCCCTAACCCTCAGGGTGATCTATTCTATCTTGTTTCGCATTGCTAACCAAACGTTACCAACGCAGTAGAGTAAGAAAATCAAGCCGAGATGATCCCCGTGCACGGTGTACTGCTAACACGATGGAGAGCCCAATGGCAGCCTCAGCAGCGGCGATTGTAATCACAAACAAAGCAAATATTTGTCCCCGCAATTGAACTGTGTCCAAAAAGCTTGAGAATGCAAGAAGATTGATATTGACAGCATTGAATAAAAGCTCAAGACACATAAGAGCCCGGACCGTGTTATCTGCGGTCAACAGGCCATAAAGGCCGATACAGAAGAGGCAAGCTCCTAATACAAGGAAATGGTTCAAATCAATCATAAGCAAAGTTTTTTATCCCGAGCAGCTGGCTACTCTATAGTCTATAGAAGAGGCTTGTTCTGAGAGGGCATCTCTCTCTTCATTTGCGGCCGTGCTCGAGCAATCCAAATTGCACCAATCAGTGCAACCAATAGTAGCAAAGAGACTGTCTCAAAAGGAAGTAAGAAGCGATCAAACAGGCCTATTCCAATTTGAACAATTTCATCTTCTCCTGGTATCTCGAGCTTGGTTTTATTCCACAATCCTTCGGTACTGGCGAATACAAGGGGTAGGCAGAGACCACTTGCGACACCAAAACATAGCAACCGATAAGCAAGGGGACGAGATGGTAGCAAAGGGGCTGGCCCAACGAGCATAATTGCAAATACAATGAGCACATTAATAGCTCCGATGTACACAAGCACCTGTGCTGCGGCTAATAGGTCTGCATTGAATAAAAGATAAATAAAAGCAATCGATAATAGCGTGACTCCTAAGGAAAAAGCTGCATAAATCATGGAAGGAGCAACTATTACGCCTATAGATCCAAAAAAAATGCCTAGCTCAATGACAGTAAATAGGCTCGATCGATATATATCAAACACAATATCCATTGTGTGGGCTCCTCTCTTCGATCATCTGTTACTCACCCGGTCCCCCTCGGTTATTCATAGGGCAGCTTATTTTCCTAGAATTGGGCTTGTTTCAACCATTGCATCGACCTCTGCACAAGCGGGCAATCGACCAAGCGCAATGTGATCATAATTGAGCTCATGTCGATCATACACAGACATTTCATACTCTTCTGTCATTGATAAGCAATTTGTAGGACAATACTCTACACAGTTCCCGCAAAAGATGCATGCTCCAAAGTCAATACTATAGGCTTTCAATTGTTTTTTCTTTTGAACGGGTTGAAATTGCCAATGGACAACTGGTAAATTAATAGGGCAAACGCGAACACAAACCTCACAGGCAATACACTTATCAAATTCAAAATGAATTCTTCCGCGAAAGCGCTCGGACGGAACAAGCTTTTGATATGGATATTGAATCGTAATAGCAGATCGATTCATATGGTCCAAGGTTACGAGGAAACCTTGCCCAATGAACCGGGCAGCTTGTGAAGCTTGGCGGGTATAAGACAATAGCGAATTTGTCATAAAAAAAGGGGCTTAGTATTTACACAAAGGCCAGCTTGCAGCATGCTGTAAGCAACAGGTTCCCTAGAGACACCGGAAGCAAGAACTTCCAACCAAGATCTAGTAACTGATCAATGCGGACTCTTGGAAGGGTCCATCGGGTTAAGATCGCAAAGAAAAGAAAGCAATAGGCTTTTAGAAGAGTTGCAAAAAGACCTATGAATCCTACAAGAGCTTGTAGGAGTGAGCCTTGTAATCCAGCAGGAACAATTCTTTCCACCACGCCCGGGAGAGGCAGTCCCCATCCTCCAAGATAAAGCACAGTAACGAACAACGACGAAGCAAGCAAATTCACATAAGAACCAACATAAAAGAGACCAAATTGAATTCCCGTGTATTCCGTTTGATATCCAGCAACGAGTTCTTCTTCTGCTTCAGGAAGATCAAAAGGCAAGCGTTCACACTCTGCCAATGAAGAGATTAAAAATAGAATAAATCCAATAGGCTGACGCCATACGTTCCAGCTAAGTACCCCAAAGCCGGATTGAGCTTCAACAATATCAGAAGTATTCAAGCTACTTGATAAAAGACACACAGCAAGCACAGATAAAGCCAATGGAATCTCATAGCTTATAGATTGTGCAGCCGCTCGAAGCCCCCCCAGAAAAGAAAACTTGTTATTTGAAGCATAACCAGACATAAGGAGTCCAAGAGGAGCAATGCTAGAAACACTTATCCAAAACAAAACTCCAACCCCTAAGTCTTCCAACATCATGCCAGGCCCAAAGGGAATTATCAAATACGATAAGAACACTGGCACGACTACCATAGCAGGTCCTAGTCGAAAGAGTCTTTCATCGGCCCTGCTGGGATGGACTGCCTCTTTGAGAAGAAGCTTAAAACCATCTGCTAGGGCTTGTAACAGACCCAAAGGACCTGCAAATTCGGGCCCTACACGCTGTTGAACACCTGCGGATACCTTTCTTTCTAACCACACTACAACAAGCACCCCTAAAGTAGCTCCTAACAGCAAAAACAAAATCCCTACTATTAATCCTATAACCCCTATAAGTTCAACGAATTTTGCCTCAATTGGCTTGAAAGATCCAATTTGGAGAAGAAGGCTAGTGGATAGAAAAGATCCAACTTGCACGCTGCCTGCAAATGGGTGTGATAGGGCTTGAATCCAGTTATTCATCTTATCTCCTAATCAATCCTAGGGGATGATTTTTTACGGTTGGCGCTCATTCGTTTGCAAGGTATGCTTTTGGGAATGAGCGAATTTGGCTATCGATCTACCTCACCCATAATTATATCAATGCTGCCAAGTACACTCATAATATCAGCAAGTTTGCGACCACAAACAAGTTGTGGCAGGACTTGAAGATTGACAAAACCTGGTGGTCGGATTTTCCATCTCCAAGGGAAAGGGCTATCATCTCCTATTAAAAAGACTCCTAACTCTCCCTTAGGAGCCTCCACCCGCACATAATGCTCTTGGCTTGGAATCCGAAAAGTTGGGGATGCCTTCTTACTCAAATGCTGATACTCAAATGAGTCCCATTCTGAGCCTCGTCCTTGGTTTATTCTTCTTGCCTCTAAGTTTTCGTAAGGCCCACCTGGCAAAGCTTTCAATGCTTGTTGCAAGATCTTTACCGATTGCCTCATCTCACCAATTCGTATAAGATATCTTGCCAAACAATCTCCATCTGTAGCCCATTGCACCGACCAGTCTAATTGATCATAACATTCATAATGATCCACCTTTCTAAGGTCCCAAGGGACACCCGAGGCACGAAGCATAGGACCAGAAAGACCCCAGTTCATAGCATCTTCACGAGAAATCACTCCTACCCCTTCAACACGCTTTATGAAGATTGGATTGTGAGTAATCAATCTTTCGTATTCATCTGTTTTGAACCAAAAATACTCACAAAAGTCTAAGCATTTGTCTACCCAACCGTAGGGAAGATCACAAGCCACTCCTCCTATACGAAAGTAGTTGTGCATCATACGCATTCCCGTAGCCGACTCAAATAGGTCAGAGATCATTTCTCGTTCCCGTAAGATGTAAAAAAAAGGCGTTTGTGCTCCAATGTCTGCTAGAAAAGGGCCAAGCCACAAAAGATGAGAAGCAATTCGACTGAGTTCTAGCATAATCATTCGGATATAACTGCTTCGAGCAGGTACCTGAATGTTTGCCAATCGCTCTGCAGCATTCACTGTAATAGCCTCTGCAAACATAGTTGCAAGATAATCCCACCGAGTTACATATGGCAAGTATTGGATGACTGTTCGACCCTCTGCAATCTTTTCCATGCCTCGGTGCAGGTAGCCTAACACAGGCTCGCAGTCTAGCACGTTTTCGCCATCCAATGTGAGGATCAATCGTAGCACCCCATGCATCGATGGATGTTGGGGACCCATGCTCATAATCATAGCATTGGACAGCCCAGCAGGTGCGGATTTTGGAGTCAAGCCGTAGATCATAGGCAAGTCTTTTAATATGAATTGAATAGCAGCACTTCTAAGCTAAATATGACCATAAAATTCGTTAAACAATCCAGCTTCATTGGTTCTTTTCATATCTATGTCATGCGCAGTAGTTCTAAAATCAAAGAGGAATAAAACAAAAACTTTTTTTGCTTGGCAAAACCGTATATGTTGATGAGCATAAGACAGTTCATTCGATTTTTTCTTATCGGAAAAAGGAAGTAGACTCAGTTTTCGTTGCTTATCTGTTTACTGATTGACTCTCTCAACGTCCATTCCTAAATCCGCCCATATATTATACTGTCCCAGCCTCAACATGAGATATCATCTGAATTTTTCCCCATAGCACTCAAACGCCACGCCGAGCACGCTTATAGAAAGCAACCACAAACTCACCTATTGTTTAGAAAAGCTATTCAATTCTGATCTAAGGTTGAAGCTTATGTATACATTCTTGATAATTATTATTCCATTTTGTCTTTTTCTATTTTTTATTAAAGATCTGTTTAAGAGAAAAATGGTACACACATTGATTTTAATAGAATAGCGAAAGTTTTTATACAGATTGAATTGAAAGGCCAATCAAAAAAGCATTTATAACCGTCATAACAATGAATATTTTTATGGAAACAATCGAATTGTTTCAACCAAATAAAATGATATTAAAAAACTCATCTGCTTTTACGACTGACGATATTTGCTTTGAGTAGGAGTGAATAACGTACGAAATGGGACCAGCTAGTTGTTTCTCTTTCGTAATATGAGGATATTGAATATCTTAAATGTGCTCTCTAAGTTTTTTGTTAAAGCATAGTTTCAATAAACTCATTTAAATAAATAAGAATACATAAAATATTGTTTTTTTTCTAATTTTCATATAGAAAGAGTTTGGTCATTTTGGCACCTAGCTATCTTCCCATAGGGCATCCCCTATAGTATTTTGACCGCTGCAGTGTTTCACAACTCAGTTCGGGATAGGATGAGTGTGGTTCCACTGTGCCTAGGGCACCAAAATGACTTGCGTCGGTGAATACCGACGCGGCGAAACGCGGCTTGCTTTTGAATCTCTCTCAATTCGTTTTCTTTTTTTGGGAGAGGTTTCAAGCAAACCACGTGCTTGTAGCTTGGGGCGAATGTTGGTTCAAGTGTATCGGCCTGTTAGCCTGCCTCTGCTGCATGCATCGCTGCACTTCCACATGGCAGCTCTGTCCTCCTATGATTGGAGTCCGGTTGTTCTGACCGGGGCCTAATAACGAGCACTCATCTTGGGGTAGGCTTCCTACTTAGATGCTTTCAGCAGTGATCCTTTCCGCACATGGCTACCCAGCGTGTCCCGTTGGCACGAGAACTGGCACACCAGCGGTGCGTGCCTCCCGGTCCTCTCGTACTAGGGAGATGGCCCCTCAATGCTCTCACGCCTCCACTAGATATGGACCAAACTGTCTCACGACGTTCTGAACCCAGCTCATGTAACACTTTGATGGGCGAACAGCCCAACCCTTGGGACGTGCTACCGCCCCAGGATGTGTTAAGCCGACATCGAGGTGCCAAACCTTCCCGTCGATGTGGACTCTTGGGGAAGATCAGCCTGTTATCCCTAGAGTAACTTTTATCCGATAAGCGACGGCCCTTCCACGCGGCACCGTCGGATCACTAAGGCCGACTTTCGTCCCTGCTCGACTTGTTGGTCTTGCAGTCAAGCTCCCTTCTGCCTTTACACTCTACAACTGATTCCCGTCCAGCCTGAGGGAACCTTTGCACGCCTCCATTACTCTTTGGGAGGCCTCTGCCCCAGAGAAACTGTCTGCCTGGCACGGTTCCAACGCCTATCAGAAAGCATCGGTTTAGGATCTTAGCCCTTCCAGGGTGGTCTCTCACGGATGGCTTGGCCCCTCCCGGAAGAAGAGCTTCTGTGCCTCCCACCTAGGCTGCGCAGGGAGGGCCGAGACCCAATGCCAGGGAACAGTAAAGCTTCATAGGGTCTTTCTGTCCCAGTGGAGGTAGCCCGCATCTTCACAGGCATGTCTATTTCACCGAGCCCCTCTCCGAGACAGCGCCCAAATCGTTACGCCTTTCGTGCGGGTCAGAACTTACCTGACAATGAATTTCGCTACCTTAGGATCGTTATAGTTACGACCGCCGTTGACTGGGGCTTCGGTTGCCAGCTTCCCCCCTCTCAAGGAGGGGGCCACCAACTTCCTTAACCTTCCAGCACTGGGCAGGCGTCAGCCCCCTTACATCGTTTTTCAACTTGGCGGAGACCTGTGTTTTTGGTAAACAGTCGCTTGGGCCTGGTCCCTGCGGCTCCCCCCTAAAGAGGGGAGCACCTCTTCTCCCGAAGTTACGAGGCTATTTTGCCGAGTTCCTTAGAGAGGGTTGCCTCGCGCCCCTAGGTATTCTCTACCCACCCACCTGTGTCGGTCTCGGGTACAGGCCCTCCGAGCCTGAAGAGGTACGAGCTTTTCTTGGAAGCATGGCATAGGTTTCTTCAGCGCCTTGACGCTTTACTAACTCGGGCCTTAGCTAGGGCCAGGATCACTGCCCCCATCGCGCCTTGAGCCCTTCAACCGAGATACCATTCCTCGGCCAACCGAGCCTGCTCCGTCCCTCGTCCCCAGCCCGGAGAGGTACAGGAATGTATGCCTGTTGTCCATCGGCTGCGCCCTTCGGCCTCACCTTAGGCCCTGACTCACCCCCCGTGGACGAGCCTTCCAGGGGAACCCTTGGGTTTTCGGGGCACTGGATTCTCACCAGTGTTTGCGTTACTCAAGCCGACATTCTCACTTCCGCCTCGTCCACGCCTGCTCTCGCTTACGCTTCAACCTGCCGCGGAACGCTCCCCTACCGATGCTTTTTACATCCCATGGCCTCGGCAGGCCGCTTGAGTCCCGTTCATCTTTGGCGCGGGAGCGCTTGATCAGTGAGCTATTACGCACTCTTTAAAGGGTGGCTGCTTCTAGGCAAACCTCCTGGCTGTCTGAGCACTCCCACATCCTTTGCCACTTAGCGGCCATTTGGGGGCCTTAGCCGATGGTCTGGGCTGTTCCCCTCTCGACAAAGAAGCTTATCCCCCTTCGTCTCACTGGTGTTCGGCAAGCAGGGCCAGTATTCAGAGTTTGCCTCGATTTGGTACCGCTCTCGCAGCCCGCACCGAAACAGTGCTTTACCCCTGGCCCACCCTCGAACACCGCTGCGCCTCAACGCATTTCGGGGAGAACCAGCTAGCTCCGAGTTCGATTGGCATTTCACCCCTAACCACAGCTCATCCGCCGATCTTTCAACATCGGTCGGTACGGGCCTCCACTCAGTCTCACCAAAGCTTCACCCTGGCCATGGTTAGATCACTCGGGTTCGGGTCCATAAATGATGACATGGGCCCTTGTCAGACTTGCTTTCGCTACGGTTTCGGCGTGCATCGCCTTAGCCGTGCCACCACCTATGAGTCGCCGGCTCATTCTTCAACAGGCACGCGGTCAGGGGTTCAACCCCCCTCCCACCGCTTGTAAGCTTACGGTTTCATGGTCTTTTTCACTCCCTCTCCAGGGTTCTTTTCACCCTTCCCTCACGGTACTAGTTCGCTATCGGTCATCCAGGAGTATTTAGCCTTACGAGGTGGTCCTCGCAGATTCACACGGGATTTCACGTGCCCCATGCTACTCGGGTTGGGACAAGGGCGAAACGACGCTTTTGACTACTGGACTCTCACCATCTGCGGTGCGGAACTCAACCGCTTCGTCTAGCGAAGAAGCACCCTAATTGCCCTCCCACAACCCCGGATCAACCGGTTTAGGCTGTTCCCTCTTCGCTCGCCGCTACTGGGGGAATCGCGTTTGCTTTCTCTTCCTCTGGCTACTAAGATGTTTCAGTTCGCCAGGTTGCCCCTCGCAAGCCAAAAGCCTACGAGTACATTGGGGTTACCCCATTCGGGAATCTCCGGATCCTCACATAATCCCAGCTCCCCGGAGCATTTCGTCGGCCACGACGCCCTTCTTCGCCTCTGAATGCCTAGGTATCCACCGTAAGCCCCTCTTCCCTTGAACCTTCATCGCCCTATAGGCCACGCTAAAACAAATCGTATGCCATAGAGAAAAAATCGCTCAAAAGACTTGCATATGCGAGTCAAAAGAGCTTGTTCTTTCTCTATAACATACTATAAAAGCCCCTTCTCAAGTTGTCAAGCAAAGGGACGTTCCACCACCAGCGCAACGCACAGCTCGCACAACTGATTTTGAAGCAAAGTCAAGCCTTATCTGGGAAAACCCCACAATTCGCATACTCACCCCTCATTGATCAACTCTTTCATTATTCTCTCTAAGTCTGCTTCTGGATCGCTTCGTTTAGTTCTTTACTAGGAGTGATTGCGATATCTGTAGGCCATAAAAAAAGGTACTCCGTTGCAGCTTCGTAATCAATGAAAGGCTGAGAAATATCCGTACTAAAAATCATTTGAAAATCTTCAATAAGATCTAGAGTCCATAGACCTTGAAGAGCCATAAACCGATGCGAGCTGCTATCAAAATGGAATCCTCCGTCGACTATGTCTCGAAATTTTGCGTTTTGAACCATTGATCGCAAACTTTTATTCTTTTTTATATCCGCGAGCACTTCGTTTTCTTGTTGTTGTACATCGGAAGAAATTCTCATTTTTCTTTTTGTTTGTATAGTAGAGCGTTTTTCTATTGCTTCTACTCCTTTCAAAATATTAACCCCACGTTCTATTCCTGATGCGGGTTTTTTGAAAGACGGTAAATTCTTACTAAAAATTTTTAATAGGCGTGGCAACAGAATTCAGTATTCTGTAACGGACGGGAAATTGCGATTCATAACTGCCAACCAAGTGGGAATAGTTACTAATTTTTGTCTATTGTTCGCCCAAGTTATAACATTCAATCGCTTATTAATCTCAAACAAGCTATTCGCAGCATTGTCGTCTCCCAAAGATGCTATAACCCCTATTTTATTACGATTGTTTGTCCTATTGGATGGGAAGTCTCTGAAGTCTTTATGAATAGACCAATCGAGCCATGAACGTCGACGATTATCAATAGACAGACCTCAAACCATGGTGGGCCGAGGCAGTGTTGCCGACCATATTATATTGAAAATAATAGCGTGCGATAACGGAATGGAAGCATCCACCGTTAGTTGAACAGTCAAAGTCCCACGGGTTTATATAGGATTCAATTGAGCGGTCGTACCAGCTACAGATGGCAAAGGTGTTATACATATCTGCTGTGGCTTAAACAACAAAATAGAAAGTACCGAAACTACGAAACCTCTCAAGCCTATCTCCAACAAAATAAACAAGAATGAAGAAAAAGAACTCTTTGTCTCCTCTGGAAAAGAACAGACATTTGGGCTGTCTTGAAGAGAGGGATCGAGTCTGACGAAGCTTTTTTCTGATTCGAATCTTTCAGATTGATTTGTTTTTAGATCGAAACAGTCTTTATTTTCAGTTTTTATAAAATATACTGTTTCTATAAAAAAGAAACCCCTCCCTCCCAAAGGAGAGGGAGAGAGAGGAAAAACACACAAAAGATATGGAGGTAAGCGGGCTCGAACCGCTGACATCTGCCGTGAGGAAACGTGTGCATAGTTTATCTGCCTTAACAGCTACAATAATACATCCGTTTCCCCCCGAACACACCGGACAGCTCGTGCCATGGTGGGCTCTTTGGAAAGCATTGAGCAAACAACAGTCTACCCTATACCAACCTCAAGGCCTTCTCCCAAGGATAAAGGAGACGCACAGCTTGGTGCCGCACGCTTTCTCTCTGGGGTGGCCCTTCTGAAACCGTAGGGCAAAGATAGCCCCTTTAGGCAATCCCGTTGTCCTTTACTACGCGGAGCAAGCTGGGGGAACAAGCCTCCGTGACGAGCCTAGATGCTTACTTAGGGAATGGGTATACCGCCCCGCTTGCACAGGTGTGGGGCTGCCCACCCTTTATCCATAATTTCCATTTTGGAAAGGCCTGCCTGGCCTCACTAGCACCATTGAACCTGCGACTCACACAGAATATTCTTGACCTCCCATCAATCTTCCACCTGTTTCATCAAATTCTTTTTAACAAGGGGCTTTGCTGGAAACAGATACACGCCATGTGATAGTCCCCATCCCGTCTACTTGGAAGGGAGGTAAGGCGTTGGGTATGAAGCTCACTTCTTTATTTGGCTGAATCCGCGTAGAAAAGCTAAGACTCCTGTAAAGGAATCATTCGTACGGCACCATTGCAAGGGCAGCGCTCTACCAACTGAGCTATACCCCCCAATCAATAGGAAAAAATAGACAAAAGATTTTCTCTTTTTTTCCTCCGGCCAAACAATTTTTCCAACGGAAAGTTGGAAGGAAAGCCTACTAACCACACAAATCGCGGATGGGCCATTCTGGATTTGAACCAGAGGCCTCGCCCGTGGAACTTCTCATTCTAAGAAAGTTCCTCAAGCACAATATACAGCTTCTCACCGTACTGCGCTCTCTAGGTATCTATTCTATTCGAAATAGACTACCCTAACATCTTTTTTGGAAACATCTATTTCCATTCATTCTCAATGTTTTAAGGAAAAAATAAAACCTCCAAAGTATGATGTCGCCGTCCCTTATTCAGAAAGGGATCCCGCAGTGAAAAGCCCATGGGAATGCAGTCGAGGGTATAGCCTGCCTGTAAAAAAATCAAAAAAGAGTGGACTGAGCCAAGAGATGACCATAGATCCTGGGGCGGATAAGTAAGCCCTAGAATCTCAGCATCGATATCCCAACATAGGAGGAAGAAAGATATTACTTTATTCTTTTTCTCATCTTATTTTTCAGTTTGCTATTCAATGTTTTGCATGCCCCGACTGCTCTGCTTTTGCGCCATGCTAGGGTCCCTAGGATCTTTGGCCCGGTCAGGCGCTGGCAAGGTCTCAAACCTTTTTATCAAAGGAAACTGAGATCCACCTTGGGCTCACCTCTTGCGGCGCACTTATCAGGGGCGCGCTCTAACCACTGAGCTAATAGCCCAAGTATTCTAACCAACCACGGGGATTGGCTTCAATCGCTATTCCAATTGATAGCATGTGTGAGATCCTATGTGTGAGAGAAGGGCGTGCTACCCATGGGAGGGTTCTGATCGGCCTAGGATGAGGGTTTTGAACCCCAATGTCTCCCTAAGAAGGAGGTGATCCAGCCACACCTTCCAGTACGGCTACCTTGTTACGACTTCACTTTAGTCACCAGCCCTGCCTTTGGCATCCCCCTCCCTACGGGTTGGGGTAACGACTTGGGGCATGGCCGATTCCCATAGTGTGACGGGCGGTGTGTGCAAAGCCCGGGAACGGATTCACCACCGTATGGCTGACCGGTGATTACTAGCGATTCCTCCTTCATGTAGGCGGGTTGCAGCCTACAATCCGAACTGAGGCCGGGTTTACGAGGTCAGGCTGGCCCTTGCGGGGTCGCATCTCTTTGTCCCGGCCATTGTAGCACGTGTGTCGCCCAGGGCAAAAGGGGCATGTTGACTTGACCTCATCCCCACCTTCCTCCGGCTTAACACCGGCGGTCTCTCTAGGGTGCCGAATTGTGGGCAACTAGAGACGGGGGTTGCGCTCGTTGCGGGACTGAACCCAACATCTTACGACACGAGCTGACGACAGCCATGCACCACCTGTGTCCGCGCTCCCGAAGGCACCCCCCCCTCTCAGGGGGGTTCGCGGCATGTCAAGCCCTGGTAAGGTTCTTCGCGTTGCATCGAATTAAACCACATGCTCCACCGCTTGTGCGGGCTCCCGTCAATTCCTTTGAGTTTCACTCTTGCGAGCGTACTCCCCAGGCGGGATACTTCATGCGTTAGCTACAGCCCTGCCCGGGTCGATACGCGCAGGGCTTGGTATCCATCGTTTACGGCCAGGACTACTGGGGTATCTAATCCCATTCGCTCCCCTGGCTCTCGTCCCTGAGTGTCAGTCGCGAAATCAGGCCTAGCAGAGTGCCTTCGCCCTTGGCGTTCTTCCCGATCTCTACGCATTTCACCGCTCCACCGGGAATTCCCTCTGCCCCTACCGGACTCAAGCCCGGTGGTCTCCGCCGCCTCTCCAGGGTTGAGCCCCAGGTTTTGACAGCGGACTGACCGGGCCACCTGCGGACCCTTTACGCCCAATCATTCCGGATAACGCTCGCATCCCCCGTCTTACCGCGGCTGCTGGCACGGGGTTTAGCCGATGCTTAGTTCTTCAGGTACCGTCATTTTTTCGTCTCTGATCTAAAGAAGTTTACGACCCATTGGGCCTTCATCCTCCACGCGGCATTGCCCCGTCAGGCTTTCGCCCATTGCGGAAGATTCCTCACTGCTGCCTCCCGTAGGAGTCTGGGCCGTGTCTCAGTCCCAGTGTGGCTGATCATCCTCTCAGACCAGCAACTGATCGTTGCCTTGGGAGGCTATTACCCCCCCAACTAGCTAATCAGACGCAAGCCCCTCCCTGGGCGGATCTCTCCTTTCCCTCCTCAGGATATGGGGTATTAGCAGCCGTTTCCAGCTGTTATCCCCCTCCCAGGGGCAGGTCCTTACGCGTTCCTCACCCGTCCGCCACTCCACCATTCCTCGAAAGGCATGGCGCCGTGCAACTTGCATGTGTTAGGCAAACCGCTAGCGTTCATCCTGAGCCAGGATCAAACTCTCATAGAGAGCCACAGCCATTGGGCTCCCTTCCAATCTCTCGTTCCTCATGACTAGTTGCATATGATACCGCATAAAAAGCGTTAAGTCAAGTTGCTTACCTCTTCATATGGAGCCATTTTTTTTTTTAGTGTATGAAAAGGAAATAAGAGAAGAATGCTGTACACAAATGAGAAAATTCAAACAGTTACTAAAACATCCACCCTAATTCCTTAATCTTTTTTGAACGATTTTGTAATTCATCAATCGCATTTTTGTCCTTTTTAAAAGCTTTTTCATGATTGAATGATATGTTTTTCTTTCTTTTTTTTGAGAATGCTCTTACGGCTCTAATATAATATACAGTTAGTCCCTCTCAACCACTCCGTTTATGAGTTGATAGAAAGTACAAGCTAGGCTAAATAAAAAAAAATATTGAAAGACATTTTATTTTTGATCGTTATTTTTTTTTGCTTCCAAATGCGTAGTGATTTGTCTGAGCCAAGTGGAGTTCTACCTTTTTGATAACATCATCCCTAAAGCCCGTAAAGTCCACCAGTCTTGCATGAATGTCAATATCTAAATCTTGAAAAAGACTTCAGGCATGTATATTCACGTGTCATAGAACACTTTGCAAAATGGGCTTCAACCTTTTGCTTTGTCAGATTTATTATAATAAACACCCCCTTTGTTACCTTGCTGAAACCGCATATGTAGAATCGAAATTTTGTGAATTGAATGCGTTCATTGCCATTTTTTTTTATAGATATGTTTATCTTTGCAACAGGAATTGAAAAAGATTGAACTTTTATGCCTTTTGTTGTTTCAAACTTATCCCTATAAGACGAGTCAATTCCATTGTGAAACTGTCTGAAAAAAGCGTTTTTTAGATCTCAACCTTGGTTCTTTATAAATATTTGAAATGTTTTTTATGTTCAAAAAAAGATTTGTTTGATTGAGGGTATATTCAAGACCTTGAATAAAACAATTGATTCGAGACTTTGGTTTTGTTTTTTCAACATAACGAACGTATGCAATGGGTGATTTGATATGAAAAAACATAAGCTATTTTATTCTTTTTTTTTACATGCCAAAAACAAACACAAGATTTACGTTTAATCCATTGACCCGGACACCAAAAAATATACCCTGGTGCTAAAAACTTGCAAGTCAACAGCCATATAAAGTAAGCTTTTATACATTGATTATCGCACACGTTTCGCGTGATCTCGACATGCACACAGTGCAAGCAGGATCAAAAATTCAAGAAAATGGAAAAAGAAAAAAAGACTTAACGAAAAGAGATTCAACAAAAGATATTAGTCCAGTTGAAACATATCTGTTTGAACGCTTGCTTGTGGCAACCTTTTTTATTGAATGTTTCGTCTTAGCTAAATTTTATTATCGCGTCTTTTTTTGCGCCCTGTCTTATCTTTCCAACGCTCTGTTATTATACTCGGAGCTGCCTTTTTAGGCGCTCGCTCTACGCCAGCTTCTAGCGCTTCTTCCCATTGGGGAGCCTGGCAATGGAGAATATTATCTTCAAGAACTGGCTGTATTTCTTCCAAGACATAATCCATCGTTTTACTGGTATGGTTTAGTCGAGCTTTCGTGTAACACAGATTGACTTTCCTATGAATGGTCAAGTCACCTATCTTTTTTTCTATTTTATTTCTTTCATACAACTCTCTTCAAGCTGCACCATATTATCAACTAATAGCCAACGTAGCTTTCCTCTGAGGCGATCTTTATCGTTATCAAGTAATACTAGAGTATATAGCAATAAGTGTACAAGCAGAGATGTGCTCTTTGGCTATCCGGGGGGTTATACCACCTCGCTTTGAAAAAACTTTGACTGCTTGTTTTATTACACTTGGTAAGGCGTCAGTGGATGCTTCGAAGCTTTGATTTTCTATGTCTTTACGTTGCAACTCGATAATTTTATTTTGCAATGATTTGCTTTTTATCTTTTTTGTTCTTTTTTCCCAACGTAAAAAATCGAATTTACAAATTTTTTGCCTACTTTCCAAGATTACTAAATCTTGTAGTTTGAGCTCTTTCATTTTTTTTATTACACGGCAATTTTGCTTGTCCATACTTGTCTGTTAACCCAGCTGCCATAGCGTGGACAGTTGCTTGCGCCATTTCCTCTTCTTCCCAAGGTATTTAACGAGTGTCTTCAGATTGTTTCCAATGGTCAAAATTGAAACAAAGTTCCTTTCCTTGTTTTTATTCGGAAGTATATTTTTCTTCAGACGTTCAAAAAAAAGAAAATTTTTAACTGTAATATTGTAATTCGCGGATAGAGATTGATTCTATTGAAGATTTTGATGTTGAAAAATAGGTCGTGAATAGGTTAGGTTTGAATCTGGGCTTTTAAAGATAGCGAAAATAGGAAACGGGCGGTTTAATGTACGGAAAAGCCCAAGCCATTGGACCCTCCTTTCTTTAGCTTTCGATTCTACAAACAAGGGAATAAAAGAATCAATTGAAATCAATCAATTTGATGGCAATGAGACTGATTCATTGACTTATGTTGTATAATATTATAATAGGATCAAAAGCCGAGATAGCTCAGATGGTAGAGCATGGGACTGAAAATCCCCGTGTCACCAGTTCAATCCTGGTTCTCGGCATACAAAAAAGGTTTTAGAAATTCTAGAAACTATATGGTTTTTTATTTTTTAAACCCTGCAAAGCTAGCGCTTGAAACCCGTTTCCACAGGCACTCCTAAGAATTGCGCAAGCTCTGCAGCCTCGTCCTCTCCTTCTTGAGAACTACCACCCCGAGCAAGCTCTCCAAGAGGAACAGATCTCTTACCCCTACGCTTAAGATAAGCCAAAGAAAAAGACCACAAGCCTCTTCGACTCTCTATCTGCACAGCTTCTATTTCTTGCAACTGACAGGCAAAATGAATCCGTCTATTTATCCCTGGAAAGCCCCATCGAAATATTGAGATGCGGCCCCTTTGGCAATCAAATTCGTTTATGCCTGCCCCTATATTCCACCATACAATAACCCATAAATAAAGTCCTAAAAACAAAGCAAAAATCCCATAAAATCCCATAACCAACCCCTGAGGCAAAAAAGTCAAAGGAGCTTTTGAAAGCATAAACAAAACTGGTTGACCTAGATAGGTTGCAATGCCAATAGTCAAAAAACATCCCCCTCCTAAACACATCAACCAAGCTAAAACGAAATTCTCTTTCGCTCTTGACCCAAAAATAATATCCCGTCGTACCCCTTGAACAAGCTGTTGTTCCATATGAACCTTCATTTTTTATATTTACAAAGCCGCACCAAAAAAAAGATGCGGCCTTGTACTGCTTATACTACCTCATCCCCTTCAATGAAAAGAAAAAGAGTTGCCATAGCAAGAGCAGGAAAAACAAGCCCCACAAGAGGCACAAGCACAGGAAAGAGATAGGATGCAGTCATAAGCTTCTTATTTTTCGCGCAAGATACCCGCTCTAGGCCCTTGCTATAAATAGGGTCTTGGTGTAGAGCATAATTCAGGGCAAGGCCACGGTTGACCTTTGTGTCGTCCCATCAAGCAATAAGTGTACCATGAGAAAGGGGAAAACTTTTTATTATTGCATTTACAAGATCATTTCAATTTCAATCCGTTTGATTGTTTTGAAAAAAAATGATGCAAGCTATTGTTCCTTATAACTGTATAACAAAGGATACTATTTCAAAAAGGCCGACTTACGGAACTGATCAGCTGAAAATTCCCAAGTTTTGATTGAGTTAGAAAGAGAATATTCAATTCTCCTTTTTCTTATTTTTTGAAACAATTTTTCAGCATATATTTGTTTCTCTTTCTTTTATAGCTGTTGCTTCTGATAATAAGCCATGATACAATAAAAAACGTTTATAATTTGAAAACAGCTAAAATAAAAGCAGAGATATTTTTATTCATTTCTCTTTTTTTCAAACAAGTCTATAAAACATATTGATATGCACTTTTTTGTTATATTGGCAGTTCTTCCTCCCTATCTATGGATAAAGAAGTTTTTATTTTGGTTGTAGTTATGGACTAAGGAATAAAAAAAAAGAATTATTGAACCGATTCTTTTGTGCACATTGACTTTACTGCTTGAACGATTTGTCCTGGCTGAACAACAGTCATGTCTTCAAGCAGACCACTGTAAGGAGTCGGGACATCTTGAGATGACAAACAAACAACTGGTCCGTCTAATTCATCAAATAAATATTCCATAATGCTAGCACGTAGGGTTGCACCAATACCTCCCGTTCGCATACATTCTTCTACAATAATAGCACGGTGAGTTTTTTGGATTGATCGCGCGATGGTCCCCATATCTAATGGCTTTAACGATACTAGATCAATGACTTCGGGATCGTATCCCTGACTTACTAGTATTCGTGCTGCTTGGATCACATAGTGTCTCATACGGGAGTAAGTCAAGAGAGTAACGTCCTTCCCTTCACGGACTACTTCCGCTCTTTCCAAACTCGACAAATTGTCTCCAGTTGGGATAGGCTGTTTAATGTTATATAAGAGCACATGTTCGAAAAAAAGAACGGGGTTTTGACTTCGGATTGCAGATTTTAATAACCCTTTCCCATTCACAGGAGTAGAGCAAGCAACCATTTGTAAGCCAGGCACGGATTGAAAGTAAGATTCTAACCGCTGAGAATGCTCTGCACCCAATTGCCTTCCTACTCCGCCAGGACCTCGAATTACTAAAGGTGTGGTAAAGTTCCCACCTGAAGTATAGTGCAACATACCTGCATTGTTTGCAATTTGGTTGAAAGCAAGTAGTAAAAAGCCCATATTCATCCCCTCAACAATGGGACGAAGGCCCGTCATTGCTGCACCAATTGCTAAACCAGTAAAACTATTTTCTGCGATTGGAGTATCCAACAATCGCCAATCACCGTACTTATCTGCTAATCCTTTTGTTACTTTGTACGAACCCCCGTAGTGGCCCACGTCTTCTCCCATCACAAAGACTCGGCAATCTCTCTCCATTTCCTCCAATATAGCTTCTCGTAGAGCCTCAAACAGTAGTAACTGAGCCATTCCATACAAATGAGCAACAAAAAAGTAACAAGATTTCAAATACCATTGTAACTGAATAAAACAGCTTGAGCTATTTGAAGCAAGATAAAATTGATGGATAGATTGAAAAAGCCATAAAAGATTTTGATAGTAAAATCAAATTAAATAGATATATATATCAGTCAAGAAGGAAGCTTATAATCATTGCCTATTCGATTTTTTTACTTTGAGTTCTCTCGTTTTCCTTTTTCAAAAATATTTGAAAAGGAATCATATTGAATAAAATACCGTCGAGCTTGGACCCATGATACTTTTTCTATCTTTTCTAGATTCATTTTTACTTTGGTATGGGAATTGACTGGATGAGTGATTGCAAGATCTTTGCCATACTTGATAAAGATTTGCCTTGCTGTAGTTCGATGCTTATGAGCAAGAGTTTTAGCGCATGAGATATATAGAGTGTGTTTTATTCGCTGTAAAATATCTTGATTAAAAGCTGGACCCCAATAACCCCCAATTTGATAAATAACATTATTAAAAGTAGAAACAATCAACCAATCTTGTTCTGATGCCCATTCTTTCTTTGGCATCGGCTGACCAGATTTATCACAAAACCCTTCTAAACTTAGACTAGTAAGCATATTTTCCAAAGGCAACTCGAATTGCAAATCAAAACGATTATTGAGTAGTATTCTATAACCTGCAAAAAAAACAGAGTTGACATAAAGATTGATAACTTTTGCCTTGTTCACCTCAGATCTTAGCATGAATCGTTCATTAAAAAACTGATGGACTTGAAGAAATAAAGCTTTTATAAGCGAAATAGGCCCATTTGTTCCAATCATCCAGCTGCCTGCATGCCGCACATATACTATTTTTGTTACAAAATACTTGAAGAGGTTTTTTTCTTTTGTATTGAGATTTCTTGACGAATGTTGTGATATAAATGGTATCAATTGAAATTCTATTTTTTTGTTCCCATGTTGTATCCAAAACAAAAGCATATCAAGTTCATATAAATATATATGATTGAAAAAAATAGAAAATCGAGTGATTGCTATCTGAAACCAATAAAAAGATGAATTGACTTGTTGAGTATTGAATATTGAAATTAACATACGCAAAAAAAAAGTATCTTGCACCCGTTTTTGAAGCAAGGTTGTGAAATTTTGCAAGAGTCCTTGGCAATTTTGAAAATCTGCTTGAATAATCCATTTGACACTCTTCCAATTTTTACCTATGTGTTCAAATACGATATGAGGATTTGAATTTTCTTTATTTTTAAAAATATATGATCGAGAAAAAGACTTGTAATATAAGTCAAAAATGATAAGAATTGTTTCACACAGTAAATATTTTTTTCTATAAGTTTGTTTATTGCTTGTATTGAATAAATTTGATTTTTTAATCAATTCAAATTGACTAAAAGTCAGATCATTGAGAGTAACAGATTGTTTATCAATCATGTTTTTGTAAAAGCAATGATTTTTTTCATGTACGAAAAGCCATAAATCTTCCCTACAGAGCAAAGTATAAGAATCTTTGTCAAAAAGTTCTTGATAATGTTTGTTTTGAAGGCGTATTCTATCAATTTTTTTAAGTGCACTCATTTTAAGGACTAATCGAAGTTATTTGATAATCTGCACTCTATTCACCATTTGTGTTCTTGGATAAGTGCTGTTTAGCATCCAAAAAAACAACCTTTTTCAATCTCAATTCAAAAAAAGGTTTGATTCGTTTGTGAACTCTTCTGTCGTAAGTGAACCTTCATTTGAGGTTTCAATATCAAAATGTGGCTTTCTTTCGACAGCATAACTGATTCAATTTCTTGGCAATTGTGGAGACCGTAGACCTCTTTTTTGATCATTTTAGCCGTTTTAATGGCTTTCCCGCAGTATGCAACCTCTTTTCTCAAAAAGAGCATTTCAATGTACGAGATAAACATTGAAAGATACTACCAATGTTTTTTTTACAAAAAACACGCAAGTGTCCCAAGTCTCAGGTTGTATCTAAGATTCAAGTTGTCTAACTTTAGTCGTATCTCCCTACCTTTGCAGAGATTTTCAAAACACAATAAGGTTTGTTCTCTGACTTTCACCATGCTTCAGTCCCTTACTAAGTCAATTCGGCCTAGCCCAACAAAGGAAACCTATGTTGAAACAGTCTGATATTCACTTATTAAACAAAGACCTACTGGTCCTTGTCTTCCGGTCAGGTGTTAGGCTTATGCATATTGGTTGCAATGCAAGCTAGGTTCGCTTAGCAGCGCCAAGAAGATATTCAGTTCGCACTCTCGTAAGGGCCGCCGTTGTAAAGCCATTCATCAAGGGAAGCAGCCTCCCAGATAGGGTAGAAGTGAAGACCAATGGCAGCAGAGGTAGGGATAATAGCACCAGAGATGATGTTGTTACCATACAGCAAAGAGCCAGAAACAGGCTCACGGATACCATCGATGTCCACAGGAGGAGCAGCGATGAAGGCAATAATAAACACGGAGGTTGCAGTCAATAGGGTAGGGATCATTAGAACACCAAACCAACCGATGTAAAGGCGGTTTTCAGTGCTGGTAACCCATTCGCAGAAGCGGCCCCATAGGCTAGCGCTTTCACGTCTCTCTAGAGTAGCGGTCATAGTATTCTTGGTTTGTAAGGGTATGAGGGTTGCACCCAGGCTTTTTCACAACCTGTTACTCTTCAGTATAGCCTCTCTACCCCAAAGTGTCAACCTAAGCTTTGTTCCACAAAACATATATATTCGGTATAAAATCTCTAAAAATTCAATTTTTCAAGCAAAGTATTTCAAATTACAGAGATTCGTCGCGATTGAACAAACTGATAAGCCTAATCCTCATTTGCATTGCGTAAGGCGTAAGGGTTTCTGATCTTTAATAAATATCAAACATTATCGAACCAAGAGCAATTGATTCTTTTGCTCTATCGTACTTCTATAAGTTAAAAAAACTTGAAAGAAGAAAACGCATTGAATTGGGCTGAATCAAGCTTAGAATTCTTTAAGAAGCTTTTCAAACTTATAGGCGGTTCAACCCGTTGCATTAGGAGGCAACTTGCGTCACTCATTCAAACATATAAACACAAATGATCCTTTTTTTTGATTTCCAAAACTCGTCTCAAGCTAACGGAAAAGCTTTCTTTTTTTCATTTGATTACTAATCCGATTCAATATATAGCTACCTATCATTTGCTTTGTAAACAGTGGCTCAGCAATTGAGTATGATAACTTTGAAAAACGAAAATCTTGCAAAAAATGTGAGACCCTGAAAGATAGGAAAGTCCAAAGAAATCAAAAACTTTGGATTCTATAAAAACACAATAGCAAAAAGATTCGTATAAAAGAGTTAAAAAGTACCTTGATAAAAAGCAGCCCGCAAAGATTCAACTTCGTAACAACGGCATAGCTTTTGGGTTCTCTGAAATTGGGGAAATCTGACGCCTAACTCTAATTCTACGTCGTCCATATCTCGATCGATTGCATTATCTATAGGCAATTATCAAACCAATTCTTTCAAAAAGTGCTTTTTTTAAAAAGTTTTCTCGTAAAAAAACCTCACCCTATCACTTAGGATAGGAGAGGATAATCGATTGTCATGGACTACCAACTTGACTTGGTCACACCAGGAAGATTTCCTAAATGTGCCATCTTACGAAGTACATGTCTAGAAACTCCAAAGTCCCGATAGTAACCCCTTGCACGCCCTGTTATGAAACAACGGCGACGTAAGCGACTCGGGGAGCTATCGCGTGGAAGCGCTAACAGAGACTTGTAAAGCTCCCAACGTTTTTCAAGTGTTATTTCGTGCCGAACCTTTTGCAAAAGAAGATATCGTTGTGATCGGTGTTTTGCAATAAGAAGTTCTCGTTTCTTATCTCTCTGGACAAGGCTTTTTTTCGCCATGTTAGTGATTCAAGTAAAAAAGTGAATGGGAAGAGGTGATTGAAAGAAAGGTTATTAGCTTTGCCGCCTCTTTAGAAAGAGGCGGAACAAATCAAATTACCTTTTAGCCAAATTTGCCAGAGGTTGAAGCAATCAAGAAAGCAGCATATGTAAAGATATAGCCTACTGAGAAATGTGCAAGCCCAACAAGCCTAGCTTGAACAATCGAGAGAGCAACAGGCTTATCTTTCCATCGCACAAGATTTGCAAGGGGGGTGCGTTCATGAGCCCATGCAAGAGTCTCAATGAGTTCTTGCCAATAGCCACGCCATGAGATCAAGAACATAAATCCAGTAGCCCAAACAAGGTGTCCAAAAAGAAACATCCATGCCCAAACAGAAAGACTATTCATTCCAAAAGGATTATAGCCATTAATCAATTGAGAGGAATTCAGCCAAAGGTAATCTCTAAGCCATCCCATCAAATAAGTAGAAGACTCGTTAAACTGTGCTACATTGCCTTGCCAGAGAGTTAGGTGCTTCCAATGCCAGTAAAAAGTGACCCAACCAATGGTATTGAGCATCCAAAAAACAGCCAAATAAAAAGCATCCCAAGCAGAGATATCACAAGTACCCCCTCGTCCTGGCCCATCACAAGGGAAGCTATAACCGAATTCTTTTTTATCAGGCATGAGCTTTGATCCACGGGCATCTAAAGCACCTTTTACAAGAATAAGAGTTGTTGTATGAAGGCCCAAAGCAATAGCATGGTGAACTAAGAAATCCCCTGGCCCAATTGTAAGAAAAAGAGAATTTCCGTTACTGTTTATGGCTTCAAGCCAACCTGGTAGCCAGAGGCTCTGTCCTGCGGACAAAGCGGGACTTTGGGAAGAGGAAAGAAGTACATCAAAGCCATAAAGTGCCTTGCCATGAGCTGCTTGGATCCATTGTGCAAAGACTGGCTCAATAAGGATTTGTTTCTCAGGAGTTCCAAAAGCTTGCATTACATCATTGTGCACATAAAGCCCAAGAGTATGAAAGCCAAGAAAGAGACTGGCCCAGCTTAGATGCGAAATAATGGCCTCTTTATGCTCCAGCATCCGAGCCAACACATTGTCTTGATTCTGTTCAGGACTATAGTCTCGAATAAAGAAAATGGCGCCATGAGCAAAAGCTCCTACCATCAAGAACCCTGCAATGTATTGATGATGAGTATACAAAGCTGCTTGAGTAGTAAAGTCTTGTGCTAGAAACGCATAAGCGGGCAGAGAGTAGGTATGCTGAGCAACAAGAGAAGTGATAACGCCCAAGGAGGCTAAAGCAAGCCCTAGCTGAAAATGAAGAGAATTGTTTAATGTATCAAACAGACCTTGATGCCCACGGCCTAGACCTCCGGCTGGGGGACGATGTGCTTCAAGTATCTGCCTCATGCTGTGGCCAATGCCAAAGTTGGTTCGATACATGTGTCCAGCAAGAATAAAGAGCACAGCAATTGCTAGGTGATGATGAGCAATATCTGTAAGCCAAAGGCTTTGAGACTGTGGATGAAAACCTCCAAGAAAAGTCAGTAAGGCTGTGCCTGCTCCTTGGCTAGAGCCAAAGAGATGCTCAGCAGAGTCAGGAGATTGGGCGTAGGCAGCCCAGTTGCCAGCAAAGAATGGTGCTAATCCTGCTGGATGAGGAGGAGTTGTAAGGAAGTTCTCCCAACCTACATGTTGTCCTCTAGACTCAGGGATAGCCACATGCACCAAGTGTCCGGACCAGGCTAAAGAGCTTACACCAAAGAGGCCTGCTAAGTGGTGATTCAGCCTAGACTCAGCATTTTTAAACCAAGAAACACTAGGACTCCAGCGTGGCTGAAGATGAAGCCAGCCGCCTAATAGTGCAATGGCGGCGAGGCCAAGCAAAAAGAGAGCACCTGTATAGAGTTCTAAGTTGGTTCGAAGCCCAATGGTGTACCACCATTGATAAACGCCTGAATATGCTATATTCACAGGGCCTGAAGCTCCCCCTCTTGTGAAGGCTTCAACGGCAGGTTGACCGAAATGAGGATCCCAAATTGCATGGGCAATTGGACGAACATGAAGTGGATCTCGTCCCCAGGCTTCAAAATTGCCCTGCCAGGCAACATGGAACAGATTGCCCGAGGTCCACAAAAAGATGATCGCTAGTTGACCGAAATGGGAAGCAAATACTTTTTGGTAAAGGCTTTCCTCTGTAATCCCATCATGACTTTCAAAATCATGGGCAGTAGCAATACCAAACCAAATACGACGGGTGGTGGGGTCCTGGGCTAGACCCTGACTAAACGTTGGAAATCTTGCTGCCATAGTGCTTATTCGCTCCTCCTATCCACTATCCAACTGCAATAATCCGTGCAAGGAAGAAGGCCCATGTTGTAGCAATCCCTCCTAACAAATAATGAGCAACCCCAACGGCTCGGCCTTGCACAATACTCAATGCTCTTGGCTGAATGGACGGGGCCACTCTCAGCTTGTTATGAGCCCATAGAATGGATTCAATCAGCTCTTGCCAATAACCACGCCCACTGAATAGGAACATCAAGCTAAATGCCCATACAAAGTGAGCCCCCAAAAAGAGAAGACCATACGCTGAGAGAGAAGACCCATAAGACTGAATCACCTGGGAAGCTTGGGCCCATAAGAAATCACGAAGCCATCCATTGATAGTGATTGCGCTTTGAGCAAAATTCCCGCCCGTAATATGGGAGACACCCTGAGGGGTTACTGCTCCCCACACATCTGATTGAAGTTTCCAGCTGAAGTGAAAGATTGCTACCGAGATCGAATTGTACATCCAGAACAAACCAAGAAATACGTGATCCCAGCCAGAGACTTGACAAGTGCCTCCACGGCCTGGACCATCACAAGGGAATCGAAAGCCTAGATTTGCTTTGTCTGGGATGAGACGCGAGCTACGGGCAAACAATACGCCTTTGAGCAAGATAAGCACAGTTACGTGGATGGTAAAAGCATGAATATGATGCACAAGGAAGTCTGCGGTGCCAAGAGGGATTGGGCTCATAGCAACCTTTCCTCCCACCGCGACGAACCCTTCTCCCCAAGTTAGGCTCGTACTTGCTCCTGCGTTTGGAGCAGTCAAAGCTGGGGCTAAACTATGGATACGTTGTACCCATTGAGCCAGCACAGGTTGTAACTGAATGCCTGTATCTGAGAACATGTCTTGAGGACGTCCCAGAGCACTCATAGTATCGTTGTGGATATAGAGACCAAAGCTATGGAAACCAAGAAAGATACATACCCAGTTTAGATGCGAAATAATAGCATCTCTATGCCGAATGACTCGATCTAACAAATTATTGTAATGAGTTGCAGGATCATAGTCGCGCACCATAAAGATAGCAGCGTGAGCTGCTGCACCAACAATGCAAAATCCACCAATCCACGTATGATGAGTGAACAAAGAGAGTTGAGTTGGGTAATCGGTTGCGAGATAGGGATAAGGGGGCATCGAGTACATGTGATGAGCCACAATAATGCTCAGCGAACCCAACAATGCTAAGTTGATTGCTAACTGTGCGTGCCAGCTCGTAGTTAAAGTTTCGTACAACCCACGATGTCCTTCTCCGGTAAGAGGCCCTCGATGAGCCTCTAATATTTGGCGAGTACTATGGCCTATGCCCCAATTCGTCCGGTACATATGCCCAGCTACCAAAAAGAGCACGGCAATTGCCAAATGATGATGCGCTGTATCTGTAAGCCACAAACCACCCGTTACTGGGTTCAATCCACCACGGAATGTTAAGAAATCAGAATAACTTGCCCAATCTAAGGTAAAGAAAGGAGAAAGACCTTTCTCAAAGCTTGGGAATAAAGATGTCATTAAGCTTCTGTTCAACAAGAATTCGTGAGGAAGAGGAATCTCTTTCGGATCCACACCAGCGTCGAGCAGCTTGTTGATTGGTAATGAGATGTGAACTTGGTGACCAGCCCATGATAAAGAACCAAGACCGAGAAGTCCTGCCAAATGGTGATTGAGCATTGACTCAACATTCTGGAACCACTCCAAACGTGGTGCTGACTTATGATAGTGGAACCAGCCTGCAAAGAGCATCAAAGCTGCCATTACGAGTCCACCAATCGCTGTTGCATATAGCTGCAGCTCAGTAGTAATCCCACTTGCACGCCATAATTGAAAAAACCCAGAGGTGATCTGAATCCCTTGAAAACCCCCGCCTACATCCCCGTTTAAGATCTCTTGACCTACAATCGGCCATACAACTTGAGCACTTGGCTTAATATGAGTAGGATCACTTAACCATGCTTCATAATTCGAAAAACGAGCACCATGAAAGTACATCCCGCTAAGCCATAGAAAGATCACTGACAATTGACCAAAATGAGCACTAAACACCTTTCGTGAGATGTCTTCAAGATCACTTGTCTGGCTGTCAAAGTCATGAGCATCCGCATGCAGATTCCAAATCCATGTCGTTGTCGCTGGACCTTTTGAAAGAGTCCGAGAGAAATGACCTGGTTTTGCCCATCGCTCGAAGGATGTCTTTACGGGATCTCGTTCGACTACAACTCTTACTTCTTGTTTTGGAGGGCTTATTGTCATCGAGATTTCTCCTCTCTTCAGACGACACAAACAAACACGCAGCTTGCACTCAATCCATTGACCCTGACACCAACACAGACAGCAAACACACAAACACACAAAGTCTTTGCCTATCCGATAGCCTGGTGCTAGAACAATTGCAAGTCAGTAGTCATATGAAGCAAGCCCGTACACATCTATTATCGCACATCTTCAGCATAATGCCTACATGCACACAGTGCAACTGGGACCAAACCATATCGACTTATAATTTTCAACAAGAAAACCAACTTAACCATCAGTTCCATATGCTCAACTTTTATCTTAATGACAATTGCAACTTTTTATTCAATAATTATTACTTGTTTTTTTTGAATCAGTTTCAAGAAGAAAGTCCATAGCAACGGATTAAAATAACATTTACCATATGTTCATCAAAAATTGTGAATTCGTTGACATATTTATACTGACAGAAATTGCTTAATCCTTCTGTTATCTTTACTAGCTTTTGCTTTTCTGTAAGGTTGTAGTCACAGAGTTGTTGCCAATAGAGTGACAGCAAGGATAGAATGCCAGAATTTGTTAAAATCCTTGATATTATAAGATCGTTGTCATTCAGACTTTCTTTTTGAAAGAAACCCATATTCATTTCCTTTTATCTTTTAATGATCATCAAAATATTTTTTTACTTTTGTCAAGTAAATTTTCATCAATAATGCAACGCATATCTAATTTTGAAGCAAAGGCAAGACTTATTAAAAAAAACTAAAAAAAACCCATTCAATTGATTCAATGGCATTAAGACCTGATGAATTGGTCCTAGTCATTTTATTAAAAAATTCATTAGAAACAACGATCTAGGCTATTTTTATTCTTTTTTATTAAAGCAAAAAAAAGCTCTTTCCACATGTAGCACACGTGGAAAGAGCATTATATCACTCCTCTTCACTAGAAATGAAAGCATCAAGACACTCTGCCAAAACACTCTCGTTTTTTTCTCCTTTGTTTAAAGATTGATAACCTTCATCAAAGCTATTTAGAACGAGTTCCTTGCGTTTTGATTCCCAGAACAGAGCATTATTATTCGGATATAAGTTATCTAGGTTTTTGGTGTTTTCTGTAAAATGACATACAGCATAAGAGAAAAGACGCAGCTGTTTAAAAATACAAGCTATCTCAAGAGGACCCTTTTTAAGCTGCATCATGTAAACAAGGTTTATGCTTGTTGTTATTACAAAATCTTTGCTTTGGAGAAGAAAACCTTGTCGAAATCGATCAACACCCTTGTTAAGCACCAAGCTAGGGTTCCAGTCAGCGACATAGCAGGTTGCAACGACGTGATGGTTCAGAGGCTCAACCTTCCCACCGTTAAGGACAAATTCCATGACATCCAGATTCTTCCTAGTCCAAATCTTTTGAAGTGCATTCAACCTATTCGATGTACAATCTCCGTCTGATAAATGGTTGAGCCAATCTTGAAAGTATGCCGTCTGAACTATGTTTTTTAAACCCGGCTGGTCTTTAATATCGTTCAAAGTAGCACGCTTAGAGTGATCAAACTCATTAATAAATTCCATCTTGTTTTTTTCTTTTTTAATAATAATTGGATTGCTTTGCTGATTTTCTTGAGAAAGTGCAAACGCCAATATGGCGGCGATGCTCTCTAGGTGCGGAAGGCTGTTCCAAACCGTTTGAGATAAACTTGCTAGTGGCACATAAAGAGAAGGAAATAAACCGTTTGGCTGCAACTTTAAAGCAACGATAACCAGAGCTGTTCGTGAATATAATAGCTTCTTTTTATAAGCTTTTTTTGATTCTTTTGTTGCATTATCAGCTTCTTCTTCAAAATATTTTTTAAAAATGGTTGGAGTTTGATTCGAAACTACAATGCTTCGCTTTTTATTCTCTATTGTACTAGTAAAATGGTCATGAAAAATTCGTTTGAATTTTCTTTGTACTTTTCGTGCATTCCATTTCCAACTGGTGGTTTGTCTTTTATAAATAGACTTCCTGTGCGTGAGGGAAAGGAATTTCGGATTTTTATCATTAGAGTTTTCTTCTTCAGCTTCAGATAGGGCAATAGTTATTTTAAATGATCTTTTAAAAGCTACACGGACTGGTCTTGTGAAAGAAACTCCTTTTCGAATTCCAAAAGGATGCAAAAGAGAAGAGGAAATGTGCGAGTCATTTTTAGATCTACGATTATTCAACGTAGATCTATGCCTACGGTCAGAGTTTTCCAGACTCTATAAAAATTGACTCTCAATGACATAAAATTTCGGGACAGCTAAACTCTCTTTTTTCATAAGCTGAGAGCGTTCTTTTCTCGAATTTAGCCTATTTTGATCTGAAAGCATACTCCTTGATTGAAAAGCCTGGGGTCTCAAATTGCTTTCTTTCACGAGCCTAGCCGAAGCAGAACCGAACTCAGCGCGCCTGAATTCATGCGACGAGGATGGATTCCCCGAGTATACCGGCTTCTTAGACGTGACAGGTCTCGGTCTCATTGTATAAGAAGCTGTTGTAGACTATCTCACAGATAATCGTTTGGATCTGGCTCTTTCCCATTTGGGTCTATAAATGTGTTGTGATTGAAAGGAGGCAATAGAGAATCGGGGTAAAGCTTATTGTGTTCCTCAGTTAGCCGCTCAAAATAGTTCGAAGGCAGCCGATGCGCTTTTCCTGTTTTAGCAAAATATTTTTGCCGATACTTAGCTTGTTTCGGATTGAGAGCATCGTAGTGATCTATTAAACTCTCTTGTTTAAATACACTACGAGCTTCATCTAATGCTCTTTGTGCCAGGTCAGACGATTTTTTAATCTCATATGGATCCATACCAAAAGCAGGTGCTACAAGCTGGTAGGGAGTCGCCAAATATTTGGCGAATATTTTATCAATTTGGTACATTTTTTTGACTAGATAGTGAGGGGTCTCACTTTGAACCTGCAATGTTTCGGGACATACATTATTACTATCAAAATCCCTT